AATCCAATTCTACTTAAGTTTTTTGATACACTTTTTTCTTTTAAAGCCAATTTTGGAGAATCTCTTACCAATTCCCAATTGAAAAAGAAAACGTTGAAACGATTGATTAGCTCTGTACCTGGTTCTTTTAAAAGCGTTAAATCCGTTGCTTTTAAATATAAAAGTTTTGCAAAATCACCGTTTTTTGAAGATTCATGTGAATAAATTTCAAAAATTTATTCTGAAATTTAGTACTATTTTCCCAGTCACTCTCTTTTTTTGAAATTGTAAATGCATTGAAAATTCATTTTCGAAAAACTCTAAGTTAACCGTTTTAAAATTGGATTACAAAGATGCTCAGCTATCGTTAACTAATATTTATTCGTTACATAAAATAACAGAAATAAATAAATCATCAATTTGCAGAAAAATAAAACATTGATTCTTCAGTTAACAAGTCAATATTATGTAGAATAACCCCCAATTCTACGCGATGTTTATAGAATTTTATGTTTTTTGTTTTAAAACAATTTCTAATTTTGCTAAGAATCTCTTAGAAGGAACCATATCATGACAACCTTTGTTCCATAAAAAGGTACAGAATGAACTATAAAGATTCTTTCTTTTATGAACTCGTCCTTGAAAAATATAACTGTAACTCTCCGGATTCGATTAGATACATGTATCAACCCACTCGACTAAAGGTTGATCCAAAATATCCAAAGAAACACCTATAGTTGATCGAATATCCATTTGTTTATTTGTATCTGCCATTTTGTATCCTTTTTATTTAAAAATGAGTAAAATTATAACAACCAAATTTATTTTAAACTGTTTCTCTTTTTTTGTCCAGACTTTTTTCATAGTTTTTTCTTTGTTTTTTTCTTTTATAAGTCATTTTATGAAAAACAACTTAAAATTTGAAAATTTTCTTCACTTTTAATTAAATAAACTCTATTTTGATAAATTCTTTTCAATTTTCGTTCAATCAACTGTTTAAAAACTAAATATTTGCTACCTTGTACGTTGCACAGCAAAAACATAAGCAAAAGGTAGCTAATGCCCCTCGGCGTAGCCAAGTTCTCACTACGTTCGACCTTGACTACGTCAAGTGGTTGTTCCTCGACCTTGGCTGCAAAGTATAAGAAACTGCTTTAGCAACAGGAAACATGTTCTGAAGATAGGAACACCCATCCGAGTGCTCCCCCTCATGGTTGTGAAATATAAGCAATTAAATCCATCGTCTCTTGCCACAGGATTCTTGTTTTTGACATCTTCTATGAAAAAATCATAACTCAGACTTTGAACTTTTATAAAAAAAATGACTCTAGAAATGCATAAAGATAAACAACTACGATGAGCGTGATTTTATCCACACTCACCACAAAACAAAATTGTAAATTGTAATTTAAGGATTATATTCTGTAAAACGAGAAACATAGAAATTGTTTACAACAACATGGTAAGTAGAATCTAAACCTTTATTTAATCTTTCTTTTACGCGACTCATAATACGTGAAATAACATACATATAAGCCTGTTTAAAAGCTTTTTGTTGATAGAATTGAATTGTTTCTTGTTTAAATTCTTCTAATTTAGAAAGTCTTTCTTCGTGTTGGCGAACACAATTATTAACTTCTTGAGTGGCTCTTAATAAACCTTCTTCACGAATTTCTTGAGCCTTTTTTTTAGCTAATTCTAATTGATTTTTAGCTTGATCTAATTTTTCTTGTGCTTCTGCAGCTCTTAGACGAGCTTCTTGTAAATTATTTACAATTGTTTGTTTACGTTCTTCTAATAGGGATTTTAAATTGTTCCCAACAAAAGAAACAACAACTGCAACAACCGCAGCTAAGTTAATAATATTTGTATCAAAAATATTTGTATTAATTCCAAAACCATGACCTAATGGCAGAGATGCAAAAACTGAAAAAAGTGAATCAAAATTCATAAACAAAACAGATAAAAATAATATGATCGGAAAATTGCAAATATGTTTCTTTTTGATTAAAAAGAAGAACATTAAATTCTAAAGCTCTCTTCTAATTCAAAATTTCGAAAAATTCGTAAAAAAATTTACGACTCCGTATGGAAAAAATATTTTTCCATTTATTTCTTAAAATAAATGTATTTTATTAAACTGAACATAATAAATATGTAGCGTTCTCCGAAAAACTTAAATTGAAACTCAAAAAATTCAATTTAAGTTTATTTACTCTATATTGAGAAAAATCTTTTTATTAAAGTCTAAATCTTCGAAAAGATAAAGAAAGAAACTTTGACATTGAGAAGCTTTGATAGACTCCTCTGCCAGTACTTTTGCTGTGCAAACAACAATAACGCACAAGCACAAGGTCGCGAATGTTCTTTGGTTGCTCAGTATGCGCAACAAATATGAGCAACTGCTTTATCAACAAGAAGCAGATCGCGAGGTATGAGAACTCATACAAATTTTTCTTTTACTTAGTAAAACTCACTTTATGTGGACTCTATTCAGAGCAAAGTCAATCAAAAAAAACAAGTAAAGACAAATGGAACTTTATATCAATGAAAAATTTTCAATAAAATACCACTTGTCTTTATTTATTAAAAAATTAAGAAGCAAATGGGTTAGCAAAAAGAAGTGCTAAAGCCACTACAAGACCATAAATTGTTAAAGATTCCATGAAAGCAAAACTTAATAAAAGTGCACCACGGATTTTACCTTCAGCTTCAGGTTGACGAGCAATACCTTCTACTGCGTAACCAGCAGCAGTACCTTGACCAATACCAGGTCCTACAGCAGCAAGACCAACAGCTAAACCAGCAGACACAACAGATGCAGCAGCAACAATTGGATTCATTGAGATTTCCTCCTTTATAATCAGTAAAATTATAACAACCAAATAGAATTATATATATATATATATAAAAAAGAAAGCAAACAAAAAAAAAGAAATTCTCGAACATATCTTTAGAGAGTACTTTTCGGTTAGGAAAGGTACTCTCTAGAAATAATTTAGATGTTTTCGTTTGAAGTAATTTCAAGAGTACTTGTTTTTTGTTCTAAAGCGTCCTGATTTTTTAAAACATATTGAGCTAAGAAAAGAGCTTTTTTTGCTTGTGTTAAAGCTTTTTGTTTCCAAACATGTTTTCGCATGTTTTTTTTCGATTTTGAAGTACGTTTTTGTTAACCTAAAATATTTATTTCTTTGTTTTAGAAGGAAGCTGCAAAAAAAAATCTTTTGATATATGAACAGCATCACAAATAATTTCATTTTTATCGAAAATAAAATTTTGGCTTCAAAACTTTTGAAAATTTTTTGAAATTTAAAAGCTTCTTTTACTCCAAGTAAATTTGTAAAAAATAAAAAAGCAGATTATTCATTTTTTTATAAAAAAATGAACAATGTTTATTCTTGTCGTTCATTTTTGATGACCTTTAAGCCGCCTGATTTCTCAGGCACCCCCACTGTCAAGACGAACACAGAATTCATAAAATTATGCTAAAGATAAAACAAATTGTAAAAAAGAATCAGGATCACTAATCGATAATTGAGCTAAAGTTTTACGATTTAATAAAATAGATGATGTTTTTAAGCAATTCATAAATTCACTATAATTAAACCCATAACGGCGTACGGCTGCATTTACTCGAGCGATCCAAAGACGTCTAAAATCACGCTTTTTCTTACGACGATCTGCATAAGAATATTTGAGCGCTTTCATATTGCGTTGATTTGCTGTTCTAAATAAAACAGAAGCAGCACCACGAAAACCTTTTGTCATATTTAATACTTTTTTGTGTCTTTTACGAGAAACATTACCGCGTTTTACTCGAGTCATAAATCAGAAAATTTTTTAAAATATGGTTTCTTAAAAAAAGATAAGCTAAAAATTGAAAAGTTCCAAAGTTTAAAAGCTTAAAAGTTCTAAAAATTTAGAAATGAGAACGTTATCAATTTAAATTGATAATATTCTACTCATCAAATATTATTGACAAACCACTAAAAAAAATGGAAACTTTGCATTTAAGATTTTTACTAAAAATCTGAGTTTGAATTTTACTCAAAAATTTTTATTAAATCTAGGTAAAATTCAAAAAAAAGGAAAAATTTTATTTTCAATTTGTAGACGAACTTTTTTGATTTTTTTTAATCTGATTACAAGATTAAATATATTGACAAAAAAAAATTTTATGAATAAAATAATATTTATTGAGTTATTCATACTTCGCGTTAGTTGCAAAGTATGAACGACCAGCAACGCGAGTAAAAAGTTGCTCATACTTTGCAAGTTGCGCATACGCGCAACCAAAAGCCAAGAGCAAAGGGGCCTTCGCTATCTTTTGCTGTGCGTAGCACAGCAAAAGTACAAGTCGCACGACCAAAAAATAGTACAGATAAAATTTTATTTCCCACGGACAGATTTTTATAGGATCGACAAGATATTCATTGAACTTTTTTAATGGTTCCTCAAACTGAAACTAAAGCAGGTGCTGGATTTAAGGCTGGTGTAAAAGACTACCGTTTAACTTATTACACTCCTGATTACGTAGTAAGAGAGACTGACATCTTAGCTGCATTCCGTATGACTCCACAACCAGGTGTTCCTGCTGAGGAGTGTGGTGCTGCTGTAGCTGCAGAATCTTCAACAGGTACTTGGACAACTGTATGGACTGATGGTTTAACTACTTTAGACCGTTACAAAGGCCGCTGTTACGATATCGAACCGGTTCCTGGAGAAGACAATCAGTACATTGCATACGTAGCTTACCCAATCGACTTATTCGAAGAAGGTTCAGTAACAAACTTATTTACTTCTATTGTAGGTAACGTATTTGGTTTCAAAGCACTACGTGCTCTTCGTTTAGAAGATCTTCGTATTCCTCCAGCTTACGTTAAAACATTTGAAGGCCCTCCACATGGTATTCAAGTTGAACGTGACAAGTTAAATAAATACGGTCGTGGTCTTCTAGGTTGTACTATTAAACCTAAATTAGGTTTATCGGCTAAAAATTACGGACGTGCTGTTTATGAATGTTTACGTGGTGGTCTCGATTTCACAAAAGATGACGAGAACGTTAATTCACAACCATTCATGCGTTGGAGAGACCGTTTCCTATTCGTTGCGGAAGCTATCTACAAATCACAAGCTGAAACTGGTGAAATTAAAGGTCACTATTTAAATGCTACTGCAGGTAATTGTGAAGAAATGTTAAAACGTGCACAATGTGCTAAAGACATTGGTGTTCCTATTGTGATGCATGACTACTTAACAGGTGGTTTCACAGCTAACACTTCATTATCTCACTTCTGTCGTGATAATGGTTTATTACTACACATTCACCGTGCAATGCACGCGGTTATTGACCGTCAACGTAACCACGGTATCCACTTCCGTGTTTTAGCGAAAGCTTTACGTATGTCAGGTGGTGACCACTTACACTCAGGTACTGTTGTAGGTAAATTAGAAGGTGAACGTGAAGTAACATTAGGTTTCGTAGATTTAATGCGTGATGACTATATCGAAAAAGACCGTAGTCGTGGTATTTACTTTACTCAAGACTGGTGTTCATTAGCTGGTGTTATGCCTGTTGCTTCAGGTGGTATTCACGTATGGCACATGCCTGCTCTTGTTGAAATTTTCGGTGATGACGCATGTCTTCAATTCGGTGGTGGTACTTTAGGTCACCCATGGGGGAATGCCCCAGGCGCCGTTGCAAACAGAGTAGCTCTTGAGGCTTGTACTCAAGCTCGTAACGAAGGTCGTGACTTAGCTCGTGAGGGCGGTGATGTTATTCGTTCAGCTTGTAAGTGGAGTCCAGAACTTGCTGCTGCTTGTGAAGTTTGGAAAGAAATCAAATTCGAATTTGAAACTATTGACAAACTATAATTTTTTTATTTTTTTTGTTACTCGAACAACTTTTCATATTGGCAAAGTTGTTCGAGTAACAATTCAAAAAGTCTTTTAAAATAACCTGAAATTTAACAAATTTTGTTTGTTGATTTGTAGAGAGCCCTGGGGTTGAAACAAAAAAATATAAGTTAAAACAAACAAATCAAAACCAATAAAAATACAAAAAACCAAAACAATTCAAAGACTCTCGAACCTTCCGAACAAAGAATAGTTGATTCTATTTTATAAAAAAAGGTTAGGTTTGGAAAGAAATGAAGTTTTAATCATTGCGATGAGCAACTACGAAACTCTAGAGAAAATTCTTTCTTTTTGCGAACACTAATTCGCTGCTTTTTATAGGTTCTGTGGCGAACCCTCCTCTTCTTTCTCGTCTATGCCGAGAATTTATTGACGCAGTCAAGGAGGAAGTATAAGAAACTCTATTTTTTATGGAAATTTTCATTCCAATATTTAAAAAAAGAATATAAAATTATTAAAAATTTTTTCTCAACATTGAATTTCAAATGATGCACAAATTGTTTTAAAACTAAGAGTAGACCTCAGTTTTTTAAAAAACTGAAGCCTATGAAAAAAATTCTGTGAGCAAATTCCGTAAAATGTTTTTTATCTAAAACTTACAGAAGCTTGCCAAACAAAAGCAAGTAATAAGAAAAGTACAGGAATAACAGGTAAAATATCTACAATAGGGTCAAAAGGTGCGTAAGCTTCTGGTAATTTTGCAAGAACTAAAACGATAGATTCCATAGGATTTCTTGAATAAAATAACAAGTATATGACATAAAAATGTAACCTATTTTCATTGAAATACCTCAATAAAATAAATTAGCTCAACATTGAACTCATTTTTTATAATTCTCTCATTTTTTCAAAAATACGACATTTTTCTACGATTGAATTTTCAAAAGACGTTTTTACTTGTCTGTACAGAGTTCGTCACGCCAGTAGGTGTGACGAACTGCAAGACTCAGGAACTTTTTCAGTTCATTTAATTTTAAATTTTATAAATTAATCTTAAACGAACTTTATGAATACGAGTTTTTTTATAAAAAAATTCAATTTTAGTGAAAAATTTTTCTTGTTAAAAAACAAGAATCGTAAATATTTCTTTATTTAGGTGAATAAAGTAAATATTGAATTCTAACTCGAGTCTCGAGAGACTCCAGGGTGAAAGCCTAACTTTGCTCTATAAAAATAAACAAGTAATAGAGATAAAGGGACTTAAACCATTTGCATGGCAACAGTGAGCACGAAGGTCGTGAGTACTGAGCTCAGCCGAGGAATCAAGAGTTTAAAGATTTAGATAAAATCAAACTCTTGATTCTGAATTATTAACAGATTTGTTTAAAAATATAAAAAAAATAGAATAAACTTTTATTGTTTATTGTTTTAATTAAATTTTTTAAACATAAATTCTGGATGGGTGTTCTACAATTATATTGTAATTTTTTTTTATAAAAGAATTCGGTAGTCGTTCATACTTGCCTGTGGTTGTTAATTATGACTAAGCCAGTCATACTGAGCATTAGTTGCTCATACTTATTGACGGTGATGAACTGTCCGGACGAACCGCACAATCAAAATCACAAACAATGGCACAATGACTGTATGATCTTCACAAAGTATGAACAACCGGAATGAATAAATTTTTTAAAAAACAAATTATATGTAATAGATTGAGAACTTTTTAGGTTTAAATTTTAATAAATAAAAATTTTAAATTTTTATGAAGCTAATGATTCCCAACTCATAGTTACATCATCTAAAATTAATGAGCTGTTATAAATTTCTAAAATGATTAATAGAAAAGCAGCAAATAGAACAATAAAAACACCCATTAGAACTGTTGTGCCCCAACCTGGTAATACTTTACCAGCTTCAGAATTTAAAGGTCTTAATAATGTTCCTAATGGAGTAACAATCCCTGGTTCTTGAAGTGCATCTGAAGAACTTACTTTAGCTTTAGAAGTCGTTCCTGTTGCCATATTTTATGAAATTTCGATTTTTTTTACTTTCTGTCATAATATTAGAAACTGGAGAATAATTTTTGAATTTTTTATATTTATGGATAGTCCTGCTTTCTTTTTTACCTTTTTCTTATGGTTTCTTTTATTAAGTGCAACAGGATATTCGGTTTACCTGAGTTTTGGACCTCCGTCTAAAAAACTTAGAGATCCATTTGAAGAACATGAAGATTAAAACCTGAACAATCACATGCTGGATTCAGAAAATTCTATTTTTTCTGAATCCAGCATGTGATTGTTGGATCTTGAACTGAATTTTGAATAAAATAAAAAATTGCGACCATAGGTCTGGACAGTAGAAACCGTCAAGAAGTATGAATCATTGGTCTTGAGGGGCATAGACTCCCCCCCGTCAACAAGTATGAACGACTGACCAGTACCTTTCTTATATTCATAAAAATCTAATGTTTTCAGTCTAAAGAAAAATGGAATCTTCAACGACTCCGTTTTTAAAAATGAACTCTTTTCAAATTTACGAAAATCAAATAATTCTTCTTTATTTTTTTTAGATTCATAGATTTCTTTATTCTTTCAAGAATAAAGAAATCTATGAATCTAAAAAAAATTCTGAAGTATAAATAAAAAAATTTTTGAATGATCAATCAAAAAAATTCTTATTTCCTAAAAGAACTATAAAACTATTTAACCATACGAGGAGGTTCTCTAAAGAAAATCGCAAAGAAAATAATTCCTAACGTACCAATTAATAAAAAAGTGTAAACTAATGCTTCCATAAAATTTTATTTTTTTAAATTTTTTTGAGAAAAGTGTCGGCAAATTTTGAAAAATTTTTTCAAAATTCATTCGCTTAGATAAAATCCAGACCCAACTCTCAGCAAGAAGGCTTGCTGTAATATTTATGACTGCAAACAATGCAGAAGACTACTCAATAAAATAAATTGAAGAATTAAAAAAAATTCCAAAACTATTTATTTGATAATCGAACACTGAACAATAAGCTTTTTGTAATGAATGCTTTTGCTCTAACGAATCTTCAATAATGCCTTTGATTGCGCCAATTGTGGGTTCCACCGCAAAAGCACAAGTTACTTGCAAAGTATGAGCAAGAAGTATGAGCAAGTTGCGCATACTGCGCAACCAAAGGCAAATATGAGCAATTTGAAAATTCATTAGTGTTAAAACTCAGTAGTTTTTGAAGAATATCAAAAAGCAAATGAAAATTTCTAAGGTACTTAAGTTTTCGCGTTTTTAGAAAAACGGAAAACTTAAGTTTATTTTACAATTAGAAAGCTTCACGAATAGAACTTGTATCACCAAGTTTTTTGTACTTACCAAATTCAAGACTTTCATTTAAATCTTCATCAATACCTGCAAATACATCACGGAAGATAGTACGTGCACCATGCCAAATATGACCAAAGAAGAATAATAAAGCAAAACATACGTGACCAAAAGTGAACCAACCACGAGGACTGCTACGGAATACACCGTCTGATTGTAAAGTTGAGCGATCAAATTCGAAAATTTCACCTAATTGAGCTTTACGAGCATATTTTTTAACAGTCGCAGGATCATTAAATGTTAAACCATCTAATTCACCACCATAGAAAGTTACAGTTACACCAACTTGTTCAATACTGTACTTAGATTCAGCACGACGGAAAGGAACGTCAGCACGTACAACACCATCTTTATCAATTAATAAAACTGGGAAAGTTTCAAAGAAAGTTGGCATACGACGAACAAATAATTCACGACCTTCACTATCTTTGAAAACTGCGTGACCTAACCATCCTACTGCAATACCATCACCGCTGTTCATAGCACCTGTACGGAATAAACCACCTTTCGCAGGGTTGTTACCGATATAATCGTAGAATGCTAATTTTTCTGGAATTTTTGACCAAGCATCTGGAAGAGAAGCACCTCCAGCTAAACTTGTTTGAACTCGTTTTTGAATTTCTTGTTGGAAGAAACCTTGATCCCATTGATAACGTGTTGGACCAAATAATTCAATAGGAGTTGCAGCTGAACCATACCACATAGTACCTGCTACAACAAAAGCAGCCCAGAAAACAGCAGCAATACTACTTGATAATACAGTTTCAATACTACCCATTGAAAGACCAAAATATAAACGAATTGATGGACGAACACATAAGTGGAATAAACCAGCTAAAACACCTAAAATACCTGCCGCAATGTGGTGAGCCGGAATACCACCTGGGTTATAAGGGTCAAACCCGTCTGCACCCCAAGAAGGAGCTACGGGTTGAACACTTCCCGTTAATCCATAAGGATCAGATACCCAAATACCAGGCCCAAATAAACCTGTTACGTGGAATGCACCGAATCCAAAACATAAAAGACCTGAAAGGAATAAGTGAATACCAAAGATTTTTGGAAGATCTAAAGCTGTTTTTCCTGTTCTAGGATCACGGAAAAGTTCTAGATCCCAATAGACCCAGTGCCAAACAGATGCAAGGAATAATAAACCTGAAAGAACAATGTGAGTGGCAGCAACACCTTCATAGCTCCAAAGGCCAGGATTTGTAGCTGTTTCACCGCTAATTGTCCATCCACCCCAAGATTGTGTTACACCTAAACGTGTGATGAAAGGTAATACGAACATACCTTGACGCCACATTGGGTTTAAAACAGGATCTGATGGGTCAAAAACAGCAATTTCAAATAAAGTCATTGAACCTGCCCAACCAGCTACTAATGCAGTATGCATTAAATGAACTGAAATTAAACGGCCCGGATCATTAATAACGACTGTATGTACACGATACCAAGGTAATCCCATGAAAAGTTTTAAATATCTTTGTTTACTTAATTCTTTTTTCTTGAATGATTAAGATAAAAACAAAATTTTTATCGAAATCTGTTGCGTTAAAACGTAAGTGGCGACCACTTCTTAAATTTCATTGAAATGAGTTACAATATTAAAATATTGTGAGTAATTTCTTTTCTTCTCCGTGTGCTTTTGCTTGTGCGTTGCTTTATCTTCCTGCTTTAGCAGCAGGAAACAGGCTCTGACAGTTTGAACAACCCTGACTTGGTTCCACACATGAGGCTACAAATGGCACGTATGAGCAAGTTGCTCATGCTTCTTGACGATCTTGATGCCAACCCGCTAGACCCTCCGGTGGGTTCGCATCAGAACGAACGGCAAGTCGCCAATCTATTATTTATTGTTTTTTGTTTTGCTCGACTTGAATGCATGAAAAATGTCAATTTTTCAAATCACTTCCATAGAAATCTAAGCTGTCTTATCAAATTAAATAAAGGAATCTGGTTTTTATATTATATTTTTAATTTTCAATAAAAATTATAACGAATGAATATTTTTATTTCAATAATAGAAAAGAAGTTTGCGCACTTTAATAAATAGTAGAAGACTAAAGCGATGCTTCTGGCTTTAGAATATAAGCCAAATTATAGCGAGTTTTCTCCTGAATAAAGTGAAAAAATAATCATAAAATAAAGTTTAAGTTGGATATAAAGTAATAACTCCTTACACCGACTTTTTTGACGTTACGGTATCGTTCGAAAGGTTGAAAGAATTCTGAGAAAGAAAACGAGATTTCTCAAAAAGTTGCTTTTTTGAAAGACCTTAAATAAAAACTCAAAAACTTAACTTTTAATAGTTAACCATTAAAAGTTAAGTTTTTTTAGAAAAGAAGAATTTATAAGAATTCTTTTAAGAACTTCAGATTAATCTAAAGGTCTCATTGATAAAGCAGGTTCATCTAAACGGTCAATACCTTTTTCGAAACCAGCAGCAGCGGCACGAGCACGACCAGCATGCCATAAGTGACCAATAAAGAAGAAGAAACCTAATACGAAGTGTGAACAAGCTAACCAACTACGTGGTGATACGAAGTTTACTGCATTGATTTCAGTTGCTACACCACCTACTGAGTTTAAAGAACCTAAAGGAGCGTGAGTCATGTATTCAGCAGCACGACGTTCTTGCCAAGGTTGAATATCATTTTTTAATTTGCTTAAGTCAAGACCGTTAGGGCCACGTAATGGCTCTAACCAAGGACCACGGAAATCCCAAAAACGCATAGTTTCACCACCAAAAATGATTTCTCCTGTAGGTGAACGCATTAAATATTTACCTAAACCAGTAGGACCTTGAGCAGAAGCAACGTTAGCACCTAAACGTTGATCACGAACTAAGAAAGTAAACGCTTGAGATTGAGAAGCTTCAGGACCCGTTGGCCCATAAAACTCACTCGGATAAGCTGTATTGTTAAACCAAGACATACAACATGCAATGAATCCCATTACAGCAATAGCACCTAAACTATAAGATAAGTATGCTTCACCTGACCAAACAAAAGCACGACGTGCCCATGGCCATGGAGTTGTATAAATATGCCAAATACCACCTAAAATACATAAAGTACCAATCCAAATGTGACCACCAATAATATCTTCCATGTTGTCAACACTTACAATCCAACCGTCACCACCCCATGGTGATTTAACTAAATAACCGAAGATAACTCCAGCACTTGTTGTTGGGTTTGTAATTAAACGTACATCTCCACCGCCTGGAGCCCAAGTATCGTAAACACCACCAAAATAAAGAGCTTTCCAAACTAATAACCAAGCACCTACACCTAAAATAATTAAGTGGTAACCTAAAATGTTTGTCATTTTATTTTTGTCTTTCCATACATATCCAAAGAAAGGGAAAGATTCTTCTAATGTTTCAGGTCCAATTAATGAGTGATAAACACCACCAAAACCTAATACTGCTGAAGAAATTAAGTGTAAAACACCAGATACGAAGTATGGGAAAGTATCAATTACTTCACCACCAGGTCCTACACCATAACCTAAAGTAGCTAAGTGAGGTAATAAAATTAAACCTTGTTCGTACATTGGTTTTTCTGGAACGAAGTGTGCTACTTCAAATAAATTCATAGCACCAGCCCAAAAAACGATTAATCCAGCATGTGCTACGTGTGCTCCTAATAATTTACCAGATAGGTTGATTAGTCGAGCATTACCTGCCCACCAAGCAAAACCTGTGGATTCTTGGTCACGACCTCCTACTGTTAGTGTTCCGTTAAACAGTGTTTCCACGGGATCTCCTCAGGAAATAAATTTTGAATATTTTTGCTGATACATAGCAGCTTTCCATATTTAAAATCCTACTTAAGATTTTTATTTATTAATAATAATCTCTCGAGTTTTTATATTTTGCTCTCAAAAGAGGAGTTTGATCAATTTTTTCTTTCACCTTGTGCTTTTGCTGTGCTTTGCACAGCAAATTCGACCCGTGCTTTTGCAGTGCCTTGTGCCTTTGCATTGCTTTTGCTGTGCAAAGTCGCGAAGGTCTTGACGGTTGGAACAACCGTCAAGCCCCCCCCATGCTTGCGCATACTTGTTGCTAAGTATGAGCAACTGGTAAAGCGGCAGGAAGTCTTAGCAACTTGAATTTTGAAAAAATCGATAAGACTTTAAAGAATCTCCAATTTTGAGAGCAACTCAATTGTGAGAGTTTATGAATCAGTTATATCGAACTGGATTTTTAGAATCATAAAATCAAATGCTGAACAAAAAAATCAAAACGCTATTTATAATGATACAATATAAAACGAGAAATTCAATTATCTAAGATCGTTTTTTGCGTAAAACGAACTGATTGGAATTCTCTTTACAATTTAGTTTGATTCTTTTGAACCATCGAAATTCAAAAAAATCAAATTAAATTGTAAAGAAATAAAATTGGAGAAAGTTCAAAAATTTCTTTTCTATATTTAAAATTCTTCATTTTTATAAAAACGTATTAAAATATGTAAAAGATCTATTTCTTTTAATTCATGAGAACGTAAAAAACGAAATGCTAGATAATCAAATAATTCACGATTCTGATTTAAAAGATTTGAAGTTTTTGTAAAACAATGAAGAATATAATGTTGTGAAATTTCGTGTGTAAGATTTTTTTCAAAACTTAACCAATAATTCCATGAATTTGAATGTAAAAACCAACGTCGTTGTCGTGGATTATAATATTGATCTGCATCTGGAAAATCAATAACTAAGTCACCGAGAGATTGTACAAACATAGAACGCCAATCAACATGGCTTAAATAAGTTGTTTCTACATTATGTTCAGCTAATTGGCCATTCCACCATTGGTTTAAAAAAGAAAATCGCTGACGTATTAAAAAACGATTTTTATAAAAACAATAACTTGATGTTGGTTTTAAACTTAACAAATCTAAATAGCCCAACTCTTTAAAAGAGTTATAAAAATGAGTCTGTTGGTTTCGACGGGCAGGCTCGTCAAGAGGGTTGTTTTGTAGAGAATTCAAAGACTTCTGAGAATTCAAGATTGTTAGAAAAGAAGTTTGAATAGGTACATTATAAAGAATTTTTAAAAATCTTTGTTTTTGATGAATTTGTATTTTTTCGTGAATTGTTGGTAAAGGTTTTTCTAGAAAATCTCTTAATGTACGTTTATAATTTTCGAATTTTTTTGCAGGCATTAAAATGGATGAATGTGGTGGACTTGGTGGTTCGCGTAAACCCGAAATATCTTCGAATAATAACATTTTAGACACAATAGAATTTTTGTTATATAAATAACGTTTTTGAAAAAATGAATGTAAAAACGAAGTTGCCGATTGCCAATAATTTTGAAAATTTTCAATATTTTCAAAAAGACTTGATTGAGAAGGATTTGTCTGTAATGAAGCATCATTTGTTAACCACCAGTCTGTTTTTAGATTAAGAGATTCCATTTCTTCAACAGAAAGATTTTCAGAAAAAGAATCCGAGTGACGTATCGATTTAGAATTGCCAGTTGCCACTTGAGAATTTTTTTGAGTATCAGAAAATGCTAAAAATTTCGATTTTATGAATTTTGGTGAACTGTTTAAAACAAAAAATTGCGCAATTTTTCCTGCAAAAAGCTGGAATAAAATCTGATGAAACTCCATATCTGAAGTATATAACGTTTGAAATATTTGCTCTTCTGTATTCGGAATTTCTTGAAATTGAGTCATCATTGTGGAAGATTTCGATGAGTATGTGGTTTGATCATGGATAAAAAGAGATTCGACTAAAAATTGGCCAGCTTGTGAATATGTAAACGAAAGAGAGTTCAATTTGTCATTTCCAGAGAAAATACTCTTTGATTTTGCGAAATCTTTATTTAGAAGATACAAAGTATTTTGTTTTGATTGAAGATTTTGAATTTTAGGATGAGGAGTGTTCTTCTTTAAACCTCGAATTAAACAATTTTGAAGCTGTGTTGGGTTCATGACTAAAGAATGAACATTCATAGAGGTTTGAAAAGCCTGAGTCATACTATAAATCGGATAATCATTAAAAAAGTTTGTGAAAATTTTTGGCATCAAAAGATTATTATAGTTGTTAAATCGTGGAGTTTTTTGAGTATTAAATAATAATAATAAACGTTGAGAAATTGAGGCGTAAATTTCATTTTCATTTTGTTTTGGTTTAGATGTTAATAAACTAGAATCGAAGAAATCGAGTAATTCAGAATAGGCTGATAAATTCGTTTGAAAAATTTCAAAACGACTTCTCAAGTTTGGTAAAAGAGGTAAGGAGATTGTTTCATCAAGACGACCAGGACGTCTCAATGCCGGATCTAATAATGATGGCATATGAGTTGTTGCAAATACAACAAAGCCACGATTTGAACGTACACTATCAATAATTACTAACAAATCCGTAATCATATCTAATTTCATTGATAAATTATTCATTGCTATTTCTGCTAATAAAGCAACTTTTGTACGAACAGAATATTGACTTTTTGAAATAAACATAAACTGGTCATATGATAAACCGCTCCAAGGTAACTCTTTGACAAATTTTTTTGGTTTGAGTTTTTTCTGCTCTTTCATTAATAAAATATTAAATGGTGAAGTTGCGGGAGGTGCAAAAATTTGTTCTGTTGAAATTTGTAATGAACTTAATAAACTTTTTTTTAATTCAACATTTTTATTTTCATTGAAATTATTCGGATTCTGGTTCAGTGTATTCATTTGATCTTTTCCCTCTAATGCTTTTGCTAATCGAACAACTGGAAGAGGACTTTTCGTTGTTAATTCAGAACGACGTTTGCGAGGAGGACTCACCCCTAAAAATAAATCATAACAAAAGTGATTTGTTGGAATTGAAAGTGAAAAGTCACCCTTGTAAGGTCGTTTATAATGAGAAAGAGCGTGTCGACTTAATTGATAAATCATTCGATTTTTTTCATGAACTTCTTCTTGTTCAGCACCAAATATTGAATCGGTTGATTTAGAGTTTTCATCATCAGAAATTAACATAGGTCGGCGTTCACCAATAACATGAATATCTTCTAATAAAAATAAACAAGGAGTATGTAATGCAATTGAATCAAAAACATCTCGTAGTAATTTCATTCCAATAGGTACACCACCTTGAACTAAAGCATATCTATGAGCATTATCTGTAACAATTTTCAATTCTGTTTCTCCAGCAAGTGCTTGAATAAAGAAACTTTTGGCTGATCCAGGTGCGCCTACCACTAATATATTTTTTGAAATTTTTTGAGCAAATAATCCAGAATAAATGTCACAAACCAACGATCCTAAAATTTCTTGAGCTGGTAAATAAGTTTTTAAAAAACTAATATGTAAAAAAGATTTTGGCGGATGAATATCCATAAATAAATCAGTATCTCGTCCTTGAGTTGTTAAATATTGACTTACTGACCATTTTTTCACAGAATTTAAAGATGTATTTGTTTCTAAAATATCTGAAGAAAATTCATTTTCAATTCTAAAAGAACTTAAATCATAAAACTGATTTTCTGAAATAAAAAATTGAGATGGATAAAATAAATTTTTAAGAACTTTATAATTTTTAAGATTTGAAAACTCTAAGGAATTGAAAAGTGGATTTTTCGGAGAAGTTTGTAAAAACTTCATTAAAGGAGTCATTTTTGTTAGTGAAAGTTTAAACATTTGAGAATTTAAAAAGTTCGTATTATGAAATTTTGAGTCCTTTTCGACTGATTTTGAAGAATCCATTTGACTCTTTTGCATTTGCATTCCTTTGTCTTCAAGTAAATTTTCAATCAAAAGTTCTTGTTCTTCTTTTATTGTACTTAAAGAAGAAAGATTCATTTTATAAGTTTCAGCAGCTTGGATTAAAATTTCTGTCCAAATATCCCAAAAAATAATACCTTTTTTTTGACGAATCATTAAATCAGTATCGGGTTTGATCATCCAATTATAAAAAATTTCTAAAGAATTTAAAAAAATACGTTGCATTAAAAACCCAAATACAAAACCACCAAAAGGTAGAGTGGCACGGGAAAATTTCGTCACCGAATTCCATAAAGTTGTATCAAATGCCTCAGGTACATAAGTTATTAAATCTGAAGACCATTCAATTAAGAATATTTCAGCAATCCATTCAACCATTAATTCTGCTGGTTTTTCTAAAAATTTATAAAAAATTAAAAGAATGCTTTCCATAATATCAATAAGTTTTAATAAAATTTTATAAAATAGATTGAAACAAACATAAAAAATATTTACAGCCATTTTTGTTACATAAAGTGTAAATAATGAGAGAATCGATTGTATTTGAATATTCGATAGAACAATAGAAGAAAAGTTTTTTGGTAAAATTCGAGAAGAGTTTATTTGGTATAAATTCTTTTTTATATCTAATGGCTTCATTAACTTTGTTAAATTTTGTTTTAAATAGGCTTTTTTCTTTTCAGAAAAAGTTGAATTTTCTAGAAATTTATAGAATGTAGACCATAAGAATCCCGTATACCAAGAATAAAACCAATTTTTCTTTACAGAATTTTGAAATACTTTAGATTGATCAGATATGGGAGTTTTACCAAAAGATGGATTTAAAGAATGTGAAATAATAAATTGAAGATTCTTAAATTTGTTTATACCTAATTTTAAATTCGAAGTTTCCATTTGATTCTTTCTAGATAAATTTAAAAATTCACGAAAATTCAATTCAAAACTCAGAGTTGATTGAATTAATGGTTTTGTTTTCTGCTCGGATATTTGTTCAACAAAGTTTCGTTGAATTTTTATTTCATTCGTCATAAATTTATCAAAAGAGGGATTTTGTTTATTCACATTTTCCTCACTTTTCACTGTTTTAAATAATTCATTGTTGAATAAGTCTTGTTTATAAATTCTTTTGAATTTTGTTTTTTCACTCCAATAAACTTCGGGTGATTTAGAACGGAGATTGAGAACTTTTTTATATAAGAGTGATGAACTGGACGAATCTTTCAGCGAAAATTTCAATGACTTTTTCATTAAAGAATTGATTTTTGATTGATAATCTTTGAGTAAATCATAAATAGAGAATAAACAAATTAAATATGTGTTTGTTAATTTTGAAAGAATCAAAAATTGAAATTTGGCTAAACTGCGAATTTCTGGAATTCGAAGAATTGTGAATAAAATGGAAATGTGAAATAAAATACAGCAAATCCAAAAACTTGTCAAAATAAGACTTTTATTTATATTTATTTGTCTGAAATTACTATTTTGTAGAAGAGAAATGGGCGAGGTCGTCTTCGGAGTGATAAAAGATTGATTGTTTAGAATTTCGTCTTTCTCAATTATTGAATTTGTATTTTCATTGATATAAAAATCTAAACTTGGAAAAGTTTGAGGTGATAATAGCCAAAATGAAAAAATCTGTTCAATAGGATTGATTTGTTTTGTAGACCACCAAAAATGAATCATACGTTTTTGAGGTTTTTGAATGGAGCTGTTTTCAAACCACATTTTTTTCTCGAATTTAAAATCTGGATTCTTTTTCTCTAAGCTATTCGAGAATAGAAATTTTTTTGCTTCAAAAGTTTCTTTTGAATTTACTAAGTTTTTCTCTTTTTTTAAAAGTTGCAATTTCGCAATATGAGACATTTGGAGATTATATTTTAATCTACGTAAATATGAATTATAATTTTTTCCATAAATAAATCCACCAAACAATTGAATTTTTTTACATGCCAACTGAGTTTTTGTAGAAGAAATAGAAGAAAGATTCTTTGGAATTAAAGAATAAGTTTGAAACATTTTTGATATAAATTTTTTTGTTTTATTATTTTTTGTTTGTTCTCGGTTTTTATAAGTGGACCATAAAGTTCTTGCAAAATTATTTTCATTATAAGTAAATAAGTTTGTTTTATTACATGCCCATAAAAGACGTAAAGTAGGTAAGTCACCAAAAGGTTTTAGAGAAGAATCATTAAGTGGCGAAAATAGAGAGAAAGGCTGAATTTTAGGCTCTGTAAAGGAACTCTTAAAATTATTGAAAGAGCTTAAAAAATCTTTTGAGCTCTTTTTTTCAATCTTTTGACGTCCTGGTTTATAACTTCGAGCATGATTTTGTCCATCAACATTTAATTGACTTTTAACATTTTTGATTTCATCTGTTATACGTTCATAAATAAAGCGATCATATTCAGCTTTATTTTCTAATCTTTTAAAAAGAGTCGAAGAAGAAATTTTAAAAAATGAATTCTCTAGACTTTGTTGAATATTCAAATAGGCTGGAGTTAAATTTCTCAATTGTTTACGAACATTTACAGTTTTCAATTTTCGATTTCTTGTAGAACTCTGTTTTATGGACCACGGAAAGAGATCATTGAGAATATTTAAAAACGTTGTTTCAGATTTTTGAGCACTTTCTATTTTTTGCATTCTTTTCAAATTTGTTTGAATACGGCGAATATAGGGGGTTAAGTTGGATCTCAACCAGTATGACTTCCAACATAAGCGTTCAAATTCCGTTAATGTTTCATTTGAAACTTTGAAAAATTCTTGTTGATGATAAGTAGATTTCGTAAAACCTAATGGTCGTTTTTTTAAAGAATGTTTTTCTAACGAAAATGAATTATATGAAATATTTCCCCAGTTTTGTTTATTTTTGCGATAAATCTTTTCTTTAAAAAGAAGAGATTCATAATTTTTATGTACAAATGGACGTTCAAATAAAGGAGGAGTCTCACTCAATAATGGTTGAATTTTCTGATTTAGAAAAAAAGTCTTATTTTGATCTACTAATGAATAATGAGTATTTTCTTTTCCAGTTACTTCTGCAATACTCGAAAATCCGTCTTTTGAATCGAGGATGTTTTTAGAGAAATGTTTTTGAAAATTTTGTGGATGACGTTTTTGTAAAAAAGAATAATAAAGTTGAAAACGTAAATAATTTGGACGTGGATAAAAACGTTTTCTTTTTTTTCTTCTACGATTTTCAAGTTTTAATTTTTTTAAACGACGTTTTTTTTGAACAGTTTTTCGTTTTTCTAAACGTTTTTTTTCAATATCAGTCATTGAAAAATTTGATTTTTTAAAAAAATTTAAAGGTCCGCCGAATCTTTTTAAAAAAGTTTCTAAATCTAAATTGTTGAATTTATGAGACGAACCTGCCTTCTGAAAATCTTGGAAAATCTTTTTTTTAGAAGATTTCCACGAGTTTGGAAAATTGGACAAGATAAATGGTTTTTGTTGAAAATTTGACAAACTATTTTGTTTAAGTAAAAAAGCTTGATTTTTTGCTGAAAAGTTTTCGAACAAATTCACAGATATCCAAGTTTTCTCTCTTTTTAAAGAAACTTTTTGCGTTTTTATAATGTTTTTCAATTCTCTTAAAATCGGCAAAACACGTAGAAAAAATTTTTGATTAGATTCTGTTTCAGAAACTTTTGAAGTCAATAAGTTATTAGATTCTGATTTTTCTGGATTGTCTATAGATTTAACAGAAAGATAAGTTCGAAAAATTTTTTCTGCTTTACGTTTTTCAAAGACTGAGTAAGATGGTTTAGAATTTAAAGTTCTTTTGAATTTAAAGGGTTTAAAATCGTTTTTTACTTCTTTACTATTTAAAGATTGAAAAGGTTTCAATAAAAAAACTTTTTGATTTTTTAAATTCGAGAATTTTTTCATTATCACAAAGTTTTTTGTTTGTCTAAAATTTGACTTATTGTTCGCTAAATCAAATGGCACACCACTTTCTAAAAATTGTGAACTTGCAATGGGTCCTTCTTGTTTTTGAATATTATCAAAGAAAAATTGAATAAAATTCAGTTTATTATTTTCTTTTTTTTCCTGAATTAAAGAAATGTTATTTCTTTGTGTTAAAAAGCGAGTTGCAGCCGCCCCTGAATTTAATGTGAAAAAGCTGGGTTTTTGGTAAGAGATGAGTGAACTCGCTAAATTTGTTTGCTTTTGTGCTAAGTCAATCAAAGATAATGAAGTTTGATTCAAATATTTTAAATTCAATTTCAAATCCGTTTTAAACAATTCCTTATTTCTGTCTGTTAGTAATAAATTGTGTTCATTTTGACAAGAAAGAATGTAAGATGTTAGAATATCAGACTGTAAAATCGGAGTTTTATATTTAATAATTTTATTTGCTAACGATTCATTTTGCGCAATTTTCCTCTCTCTATTTAAGGTTGTGTTAAAAAGGTCATTTTTATCTGTTAAAATTGGAAATTCTCTCAATCTTTGAGAAACCGTTTTGAGTTGACGATAAAGATTTATTTCGCTGACTAATTTATTGAGCAACAAAATGGATTCGTGGACTTTACCTTGTTCAAAAGAATTGAAATTTTCAATTATATTTTGTTTTTTTAATTGTGAAATTTTTTTATCCAGAGAATTCAGTCGGTTGTTATATGAATAAAGTAAAGAAAGCATTTCCGGATAAAGTTTTTTCCAATTTTGTAACAAGATTGCTTCATCAGTCAAATTTTTTTGATTTTCTGTTATTATAGTTAATAAATTTGAAAAATAAAATGGAAGACTCTTTTCCTGTTTTGAAGAAGCATTTAAAAGAAAATGTTCGATTAGATAGACCTTTTTTAATAAATCAAAAAGAGACATTTTTTGACTACTTTGAAAATCGTTTCTTAAAAATTTTAGAAATAAATTTGGATTTTTTGTGTTTTGTCTTTCAATTTGAACAAAATGAGTGCTCGAAGAGAGTTCCAGTTTTTTTATCCATCGATCAAAAAGATTTGCAGCTTGGAGATAGGAAATGTGAGGAAGATGACTTGATTGATTGTTAAAATCTGGAATAAAAACTGGAAAGAAATGGGCGGGGTCGTTTTCAAAAACAACACTATTGTTCTCCATTTTTTGAGGAAACGAACCTGCCTCAACATTGAAATATTGAAGAAATTTATCCGTTTGAACTGAATAAATACTGGAATCTATATATTTGGAATAGTCCGATGGACAATTCCTTAAAAAGGCAGAATTTCGAGTACTCTCTTGTAAAGTATACCATGTCCAATTCAAAGCAATTGGTTGTTTAAATGTAGAATTTTTTTGAATTGTATGTTCTGAAAGTAGTTCAGACGTATTTTTAAACGAACGAGTATCAAAACAACTTGTTAAATTTTGATTTGTTAAGTTTAAATAAAACACACATAAATTTTCGAATTCACTTGGTAAAATATTTTTCGAAAGTGTGGGGCCTGGTCGTTTTGAAAATTTCTGCGTATTCTTAGCATAATTTCCAGAAAACAATAAATTTCTGTTTGAACCAACCCTATCCCAATCAAAATCAACGGAATTTTGGAGAGATTTTTGTAAAAATGATTTGTTAAAATGACTTTCCGTTTTTGTAGAATTGACTAAAAGAGTTTTTAAGATTTTATTGGAAGAGGTCTCTTTTTCTTTCCATTTCGTATGTAATTGCGAGTTCTGAAAATTATAAATTGGAAGTGGTTGATTTGAAAAATGCTTGAATTTATTTATTGAAAATGTGTTATTTTTTAATGTGATTAAACTAAGAAAGCAACCGCCTAATAAAGGTAAAATCCAAAAATGCATAAATGGCTTTTTATGTGGAAAAAAATTTGAAAATAAAACTCTTTGTTTTAAAATAGAATCAGACCTTTTTGAATTGATAGGCCTGTAAAGTCTTCTAGAAGTTTGTTGAGATCCAAAAAAATTTTTTTGAAATAAAGTGGGTGGTTTTTTTAAAAACTTTATTGGATATGTATTTATTTTTTTAGTATCACGCCATGTTAAAAATTTTTCTAAATCTTGTTGTAATAACATATTCTTTTTGAGAAATTTTTTAGTAAATTTTAAATTCAAAATAAAAAAAATAGAATATTCTTCTATTTTTTACATTAAATAAAAAATAAAAACAATAATAAAATACAAAACATAAAAAAAAATTATCTAAGTAACCATTTATGATGTCTTGTAAAAAAAAAATATTGGTTCTACTCGCAAATCAAAACCAATAACTATAATTCAAATTTATAGCCTGCTACCGGAGTTGAACCGGTAACCTTCGGTTTACAAAACCGATACTCTACCGATTGAGTTAAGCAGGCTAATATAGTATCTATAAATAATAGAATGAAGATGTAAAAAAGTCAAGGAGCTTTGTTTTTCACAGACGTGAAATCTTTTTGCTCCTTCACTTCTTTTTTATAAGAGAAATTTTTTTTGGCTGAATTAATAAAGACAGTTTTATTTATTAAATAATGAATACTTCAATGTTTTTTATTTAAAAGATTTTTAGACTCTACGAAGTTCATCCAGATAAATTTTGTTCAGAAATAGGTCGTTCTTCGTGACGGTCGAGACCGTCAAGACCAATGGGTAAAACATAACCAGTACCAGCAGGAAGAAGATTCCCTACTAAAAGATTTTCTTTTAAACCTTTTAAAAAATCTCTTTTATTTTCAATTGCTGCACGTGTTAAAACTTTCGTGGTTTGTTGAAAACTTGCTGCAGATAAAAAACTATCAACTTCTAACGAAGCTCTGGTAATTCCTAAAATCACAGGTTCATAGCGTATTTTTACCATCAAAAATTGATTAACACGTTCAATAAAATCTAAATCGACGAATTCTCCTGAAAAAAACCCAGTTTGACCACCATGAATAATTTTAACTTTCGATGTCATTTGACGAACAATTACTTCGAGATGCTTATCTGCAATACTCACACCTTGAGATCTGTAAACTCTCTGTACACCATCAACTAAAATTTGTTGAATTTTTAAAAAACTTTGTCTTACCGCTTTTTCCATATTTAACTTCGATGAATAACGTAGATATATCGCATATAATAAAACTGGCAAACTGTTTAAAAACAGTCGTCCTTGAATAGTTGTTCGAGCTTCCAGATATTGTTCGACTTTGGGAATACCTTGTACAATATCTCCGGTTTTTAAAGTTTGAAACGGTAATGTCATTACAGGTGAATTTTTTGTAAGGCAATGTCCATTGTAAGTATGTAAAATAGCTTGTGGTGAAATAGAAAAAAATTGAGCTTTTCTTAATGTTAATTTTTTTGAATTTAAATGAATAATCTGCCCTGAGTTTAAAAAAGTCTGATTTGAATATAATTTTTCTCCCGGGCTTAAAAATTCACCTAAACGTAGTTTTTTTGTCTGAGAAACTAAACCAAATTTCAAGTTTTTTATAATATAGCGTTTATTTTTGTAAGTTGTATTAAAATCTGAAATTTTATATTTGTTTAAATTTAATTCGTCCGAATAAGTTTTTTCCAATTTTTGAAATTTTTGATGAAAATTCAAAACTGATTTTAAATAAATTTTTGTTGATTCTTTCTGAAAGAAATTTGTAATATTTTCGACTTTTTCATTTTCTGTTAAATTTATTTCTTGACTCACTCTTAAATTCTTGTTTTCATTTTGTCCACTTTCTCTACAATTGACTGGAAGTTTCAAACTAAAGAAATCAGATTTTGTTAAAATAAGCTTTTGTTGTTGTCGTTCTTCTAAAAATCCCTTTTCCAGATTAAGATTGAGAGCTTTTTTTAAGTTCTTGAGATCAGAATCTGCAGAATAGATTTTTAAAATTTCTCCTTCAAATGGACTATAAAAACTCGTTAAACCCAAAGTCATTCCAGATTGCAAATCCCTATTTCTAAGAATTAACTGATTTTTTGATAGAGGTAAATTATAAAATGATTCTGAATATTGATTTTTATTCAAATTTTTTTCAATAAATCTTTTGCCCATAAGACTTTCTTTATTTAAAGCTTCACTATTTAACACAACTATTCTTAAATAATTTTCAAATTGTTGTTTATAAAAAGAAGAAGCAAATAATCTTTGATTCGCTAAAAAAGAATATTTTTGATTTAAAGAATATTCAAAAAAGGACATATTATGAAAATATTTTTCAAAACATTTGAAATCTACAATTTTAAAAGATTGTGTTCTTTTTTGTTTGATTCGTATTAAAGGATTACCGAGGTATGAGTGTGTACATTTGATTAAATTAAGTTTTTCGGAATTTGTTTTTATTAGCGAAGAATTTTTTTCTTTTGCATATTGACCGGTTTTATTTTCTAAGAACTTGAATAAGAATTCATCTTTCAATAGAGTTTTATTAAAGTTTCGGAGCAATAACAGATTTAAATATTCGACTTTTAATTGATTTGTTAAATTTTTTAAAAGTCTATTCGAGAAAAATTGTGGATTTTGAATAGAGTTCAATGAAATTTGTGGACTTGAGTAAAATAAAAGACTTGATGGAATTATGTTTAAAGAAATTTTTATTTTAAAAAAATTCATAGGAAAATTCGAAAAATAAACATTCTCAGTTACTTGCTTTTTATTCATTGAATGTTTTCGTTTTGTTACAAATCCATTATTGCCAAAAGTTCTAGGTTTTGTGGAATTTTGTCGAGAATCTTGGTAAATATTTTTTGTTGAAACGAACCCGCCTAATAGAAATTCAGGTAATTTCGTTAAAGAAACTTTGGTTTTTTTCTTATATTGCTTTATTTGTTTTTGTTTTGTATTCAATTTTAAGAATTTTGATGGATTAAGGACAGAAGATTTTTTATAAAATAAAGAAGAAAAGTTTTTCCAACTCAATTCAATATCTAAGGGTGAAAAATTCGAAAGAGTTTGTAAACCAGTTCGCTGTTGATTAAATTTCGAAGAAAAAAAGTGTGTATAGAAAAGATAGGAGTTGTTTAAAAAGTTTCTTTGAGTTGTTTGCATAGATTTATATAAATTTATTTTCATTTTATAAAGACTTGGAAGGATCGTGTGTTTTAATGGTCGAATTAAAAAATAAAGGCTGATTGGAATTTCAAAAACTTCTGAAGTTTTCTCTTTTTTTGCTTTTAAATAATTCTTCTTTTCAAAAAAACGTGAATTCTTATTTTTTACAAGAGAAGAAACACTGAAATTGTTTATATTATTCTTAATTATTTTTTCAGTGAAATTTTGAAATGGTAAAATTTCAACAAAAACTTTGTGTTGTTCAAAACAAATATCATCCAATACAAATTTTCCTGGCGGGCTCGTTTTGAAAATTTGGGTCATCTCAAAAAGATTCGCAAGATTGTTTGTTTTATAAATCCATCCTGGTTTAATACTCATATTTAATATTTTTGTTTCTATTTTTAACATTTTTTTATTAGAAATTTCTTGAGAAAATTTATTTAAATAGTATTGATTTGCTTTATTTGTTAAAACCAAATTTTGAATGTTTAAATGTGACCCGTACGGAGCTTTCTCTTGTTCCTTAAAAGAAGGTCTTAACGTCTGTTCCTGTGGCGTGTTCGTGCAAGAAAGAAAACTGAAAAAACTCAAAAAATTGAAATCTTGGGTTGATTGAGTAAAAACAAAAGACTTCGATTGAGAATCATGTCTTTTTTTGTAGTGCTCAGATTTGGTGAATAAATTTTGGTTCACTCTTGATACAGTTTTAATATATTTTAAGAATTTGAATTTTAAGGAAGAATCCAAATTTTTAGAGTTTAAAGATTCTTTTAACGAAGTTTCAGATTTGTTTTTCAGAATTTTTTTACTGTTTTGTCGATCATTTAAATTTAAATCAACAGCAAAATTTTGATTTAATGAAGAAATACCGCTTTTTTTTATTTTCGATAAAAAATTCATTTTTTTTGTTCTAGTTTGCTTCAATGTAACTAAACCTTCGTCTTTAAAAACAAATGGTCTTTTTAAACCTTGCGCATTCGTTAAATAAAATTCAGGAAAAACATGAGAATTTTGGAATTGATTAAAAATAAAAAACATATCTTGATTATTAAAGACAGCTGTTTTTTTTGACTTTGCAAGATAATTAAGTAGATAGTCTTCTTGAGGTAACCAATAAATTTCATGAAAACTCACAGAATTTTTTTGTGAGAAATCCAATTGAATCACTAAATTATTTAAATCCTTTAAATTATCAAAGTGTTTTTTAAAAAAAATCGGAACTCTTGTTTCTGTGGACTTTTTTCTATCTGTTTGCTTTTGAGTTTGAAAAGAATCTGTCAAAGATTTCTTTCTATACAAATATTTAGAATTGAATTGATGTTTTCGAAAGTGTTGTTGAAAATTTTGAGATTTATCTAAATGAAGCTTTAAAGTTTTCATTCTTTTTGTAAAGAATTTTTGTTTTTTATTCAGAACAAAAAACATCTTTTTTTCTAAAATATCTGGATTTTTTTTTGAAAATGGAAAAATTTTTTGATTTTCTTTATTTTTCATTACATTTAAACAATACGGATCGAATCTATTGAATTTGTAGAAAGAAGAAGATTGAAAAAGAGAAAAAAGGTTTTTTTCTCTTTTTGAAAATTTAATCAGATCCAGTTCTTTTAATATATTGTAAAATTTTGTTCTCATTTTTATTTTTTTATTTTTACGAATCATAGATTGAGCTAAATTAAGAACAAGAATATACATCTTTGTAGAAAGTAAATGATTTTTTACATTTTTTATCTTATTTTTTGTTAATTGAGTCTGAAAAAATCTTTGTGAAAGAATTGGACTGTTCAATATTAAAATACCATTTGTAATAGTTTGAGAAAATTCAGGGAACCAATAAAATCCATGTTTTGGTTGAGGATTCCATTGATCTGTATTTTTTAATCCTACAATATTCAAAAGATTCGTGGTATTATAAACAATTTTATTTATATTTCGTGTTACATTTGTAGATATTGTTGGTTTGAGATATTGAGCTTGGACATTTTCTTTATTGAAATTTGTTAAAGATTTTTTTTGTAATGGTAAACAACAAAAAAATTGATCATGTTGATTTGCTTGAATAGAAACAGCAACAAAATAGCCGAATTTTCGAAAACGAACATTGAAAGTATTTAAACTTAGAATGGGTGTCTTAATAGAAAGTTGTTGGTTTTGACGGGCCTGCCCGTCAAGAGGGTCATTTTGTTTATTTGAATTCTTAAAATTAGAATTTTGACTTGTTGCTTTAGTAGTATTAATACCTTCGTATTTTGCAAAACTATTGAGTAAAAAACCTCTCCTTAAAATTTTTGATTGAAAAGAACGTGAGGTTGCAAATCGAACTTGTTTTTTTAAATCAAAGTTTTTAGAAATATTTTCCTTCTTTTTTATAGAATAAGAAAGAGGGTTTTTTGAAAAATTAGAATCTTTATTTTTTTTAGGATCTTGAATGTCAAAATATTGGTTCGGATTTTCATTCAGATTTGACATCATAGATAAATTTGATTTGTCAATTAATGAATTAACAAATCTTAATTTTCTTTTTAAAGACACTTGAAAGATTTTTCTTTTTAGAGAAAAAGAGACGAAATTCGACAAAAATAAAGGATGAAAAAAATTTGTTTGATCCACGTTATATAGTCTAAATTTTTTATTCATGTTGAATTTTCTAATGAAATAATGATTTTTTGTCGTATTTTTTTTATCAATGAAAGATAACACATCCACTTTTTTCTGAATTTTCTTATTCTGAGTGGATTTCTTCAAGTAAGTTGTTAATACACCAGAAAGTAAAATCGGTAATGAAATAAAAGTTTGTGAGAGTACTTTAACTAAATATGGGCGAAGATTTGTTTGATATGGATAAAAAAATTGTGTTTTGAGTAAGCGGTTGTTTACATTTGATCCAAAAACTTTTGTTTGATTATTCAATAAACTTTTTTGAAGTTTATTGAATTCCGGTTTTTGAAAATTTTTAAAGAAAGAACCGAGGAATGAATTTAAATAAAATTTCTTTTGAATATTGTATTTTGGACAAATTTTAAGTGTTTGAAAAGTCTTATTCGAATGTTCCAAATTGTTTTGATTCCTAAATTTCCAAGCTTGAGATGCAGTTTTTGTTAATTGGAAGTGACCCTTTTTGAATTGATTTTGAATATTATTCTCTATTGAACGAGATTGCTTTTTGAGTCTATATGAATATTCTACCGTATTTGGACTTCGAAAAACATTAGGTTTTGACTCAATAAAAGAACTTTGTGAAAAATGAGTACTCCATTGAATTTGGTTAACAATCGAGTTTTTCGAAATAAAATCTCCATATATTGGTAAAAAGTGTGAACTCAAAGTATCTTTAAAAATTTTTGCCGATAATACCCAAACTTTGGACCAATCTTCAGCTTTTGAAATACGTTGTCCATATTTTTCATCAATATCTTCTAAAATATCAATATGACTAAAATAAACTTCACCTTCTAATGAAGAATAAATTGTTTGTTCAATAGTTTGAGTTGATTTTTGTCCAATTGGAAGTGATGAAATTTGGGCAAGTAATTTCTCTTTTTCTACGAATTGACCCTGACGAGCAAATAAAATTGTAAAAGCAGGAATTTTATATGCATTAATGAATGGTGATTCAATTTCTTCTTTTTGAAAAATTTCGTCTTTTTCTAAAGAAAATTCGGGTGATTTCTTTTTTAAAAAAAGTTCACCATTGCTTTTGGTTAAAAAAGCTAAAAAACCTTGAGGTGTTCGAATACAAGTTCCAGATATTGATTCCCCATATTCTACGATTCCATCAAAAGTTGCATAAATTTGTTCTGTTACATTCCCTGAAAAAACACCTCCAGTATGGAAAGTTCGCATAGTTAATTGTGTTCCTGGTTCACCAATCGATTGGCCTGCAATAACTCCTACGGCTTCACCTATAGAAACTAAACGAGAAGTTGCTAAACTCCATCCATAACAGAGTTGACACACTAGTTTTCGAGTTTCACATGTTAAAGGTGAGCGTACTAATGCTTTTTTCGTGAATTTTGATATTGTTGCAGCTAATTCTACATTGACTTCTTGATTTCGTGTTGCAAGTTTCGAAACAAAATTGTGACTCATGTTTTGTGTATTGGCTGGGTGATTGATATCTTGTGCTAATACTCGTCCTATTAATCGATTTTGAAAAGAATAAAGAGTTTTGGTTCCTTCTTTCATATCAAATAAGAAAATACCACGTTGTGTTCCACAATCAAATTTTGACACAATTACATGCTGAGCAACATCGACTAATCGTCGTGTTAAATAACCTGCGGTCGCAGTTCTCAAGGCAGTATCAACAATACCTTTACGAGCTCCATATGTTGAAATCAAATATTCAGTTAGAGTTAATCCTTCACGAAAATTACTTTGAATCGGAAAGTCTATGATTTTACCTTGAGGGTCAGCCATTAAGCCACGCATACCTACTAACTGGCGTACTTGTGATAAGTTCCCGCGGGCTCCTGAAAATGCCATCATATAAACCGGATTGAGAATATCTGTTTTTTCAAAGTAACGAACAACTTCTTGTTTTAAATTTTCACTGGTTTCATGCCATGTTTCAATAAAACGTTGCATTTTTTCAATCCCTGTTATTTCACCTTTACGGTAAGCTACTAAACTTTCAGCTTGCACCATTTCCGCTTGACCTAATAATTGAATTTTTTTTGGTGGAATTTTTAAATCTTCAATACCTAAAGAAATACCTGCTTTCGTTGCATAACCAAAACCTAAATCCTTAAGTTGTTCTAACAATTCAATTGTTTTTTTTTCCCCATGATTTTTCAAAAACCATGAAATAAAATTTCTTAAACGTCCTTTATCGAGAGCAAAGTTCCAGAAAATTGATAGATTAGAGTTTATCAATAAGTTCTTGTCTGGATTCTTTTGATTAGAAAAATGCATAAATCACTCTAAAAAAAATTTAGTAAAAACACATTTTTGTTTAAGAAATTTTAAACAATAAAACATATTTTATTGGATGGTTTTTATTTAAAAAAGCTATTGAGCAAAACCAACTTTTTATTTTTTTATTCGTACATAAACTTTTTTTCAAACTTTTCTTTGGTTCCAATATCCAGTTAATTATGGCTCTTTAAATTGTAAAGTTTTTAAGAAATTCTCATTGATGTAATTAAAAACATTCAGTAAAATTTATTAAGTAAGTAAATAAGTCTTTCTTAATCAATTATTATAACAAAAAATTTTTCAATATACAAGTAAATAATATTAGTACCTTTGGCTTTTGGCTCTTTTAAAAGTAGAGGTTAAGGATTTAAGAACACAAGAGTTCTCAGCCGGCAGCCTGGGTTTTGAGGGTTTTAATTCCAACGAAAAAAGACCAGAAACATTTCCAGCTTTAGTGGGAGCAGATGCTGCGGTTTTTTAGCAGTGCAAATCAACGCTTACAACAGTCACAACAAATTCCTGTAACTTGCCCAGAGGGAATCCCTTTAAAAAGAGACGGTAAAGTTCGCATGAAGAAACGAAACGTTAAAAACATTGAACCCATAACGGTTGAGGTTTATCATGTAGTAATCTTTAGTCGATCATTAATTGAAGAGCTTGTTGCTTTATTAAATGATCCACAAAGACTGGTGAGCATGTTGAATTATCAATATGTTATTGCGCGCTTGAGCAGTCCGGATCTGGTTTCTGTTTTTAGAAATTACAATCAAAATGCACGTCGAGAAGGGCTTGGCGCTCAATTCAATGATCCCGCGGAGCAAACTTCAACTGTCAGTCCTCTAGCCACTATTAATAATAGCCTTGCGGATGTAGTTTTGTCGACACTAGACGAACAAGAAATTGCAGAGATGAGTTTAGACTATCAAGGTTTTTAGTTTTCCAACGTGTTAACAACAGACACACGTCGTATTGAGGTGGTCACTGAAACAGTGTTAGATTGGATTGGCAGTGAAAACCAAAATGCGCTGGATCAGCAAAAATGGGAAAGCCGAGGTGAGCATGTGACTCGTTCTTTATCGCGACTTTTTTTAGAAATTGTTCAGTGCGATCGCATTGTAGGTATTGCGAGTTATGATGATCGTGAATTTTTAACAGCAGACACATGGAATACTTGGATGCGAGATCAACATCTTTCACAAAACAAACGAAGTAGGGTGGTGATGTCAGAAATAAAAGAAACAAAAACACCTTTAGGTTAGTTTGAAGTTCTGCCTTCTTCTATTTATGAAGCGCCAATCAAAGGGAAAAAACTGGTGTTTGGTCGTCCAAATCTCTCAAGATTTATGACATGCTACCCTGTACTGTCATGCTCATCGAACTTTTAAATTCATTTTGAACTGATTTTAAATAAAGCAGTGCCCCACGACCTGTTTCTGCGAATTTTATCTGACCCAAGTCGCAGCAGTCTGCTTTTCAGTCTGCAATATCAAGTTTTTTTAGAAAACTATTCTTTAGAAACAAATTTTTTTCGTTCTATAAGCAAGCATTTAGCAACCATGGATTTTTCAACAATCTTTGCGAAAAAGCAAAAAGAAGAAACCACAGTGCCAAGCTTAAGAAGATCTTTAGAGGGGCTGGACCGTTTGCTTAACGAAAATGTCAATCAGACCCGCTTCACTTCTCTTTTGGAGACTCTTGGTTGGTTGATGTTTCAACGATATGGACCATTATCGATCAAAAACAACCAAGTGGAGTTTATAGAAAAGTTTATTCGTAGTACAAAGGTTGTGGCTGAGTAGACGTCAGCTCCTATCTTAACTGCTTCGCAGAAAACTACGGAATAGATTCAAGAGGAACAAAAGAAACGAGCGCAGGCTACGGAGGAGCTCTGGTTTGTATTGGGCACAATTGAAAAAAGTTCAACGGACGAATTGCCTTGTTTGCATAAACATGTTTATTTTTTAGAAAAGTTAATTTTATTTGCCGGAGACCGCTTTCATGACCTTATGGAAGATGTCCCGGTGCTTGCCAGCAGCCTTGACGAGCTCCGTCGACACAAAAAACCCATTTATTTTCACCGATTTGAAACCTTGTTTTTATGTGACGCTCTTTGGGCTTTGGGGGATTTTCTATGGAACGATTTTTTTTTTTATGAAAAGTCAGGGCTCTCACCCTTTGATTCCATTCATTCTTTCTTTTACCTTTGATTTGTTAAGAAAAAACAGGAGCTTTTTTTCAAATCGTAAGCGATCGTTTAAGGAGCCGATCATGTTTCGTTTTTTACCCAAAGAACTCCATCAGTACTCTGTTTTACTCGAAACAGTCGAAGAAGAAAAAGAAAAGCCCAGTTTGCCGGAGTTGACTCCTCCTGAGCTGGGCACTCACGACGTTCGTCCTTCGTTTCGCGAAGAAGTAGCTTCGCTAATCCTCGGCTGCGCCGAGTTCTCACTACGTTCAACCTTGACTACGTCAAATAGTGGTTGCACTTCTCCTGAGCGAAGGAGTAGCTACGCTACTCCTTGACTACGTCAAGTGCTTGTTCCTCGACCTTTGTTTCGCAAAGTAGTCGCTAAGCTCCTCCTCGGCAAAGCCGAGTACTCACTACGTTCGTCCTTGACGCAGTCAAGGAGTAGCACAAGGTAGCGAAGCTACTGCTGCGAAAGCAGCAGGAAGTAGTAGCTCCGCTACTACTTCACTACGTCAAGTACTCACAACCTTCATCCTTCGCTTCGCGAAGTAATCGCTGCGCTTCACCTCGGCGCAGTTGAGTTGTCACCTTGAGACTACGTTAAGTGGTCGCTGTGCTCTTCCTTGACTACGTCAAGTACTCACTACGTTCTTCCTTGGGTTCTTCAGAATTTTTGTGATCCTCTCGATGGTCGAGATCGTTGAACCCTCACAATGACCTCTTATTAAATTTCTTTTAATGTTATGACTGATTTGATTTTTTATAATTGTACTGGTTTCTTTTGTCAAAAGTTGATAAAATTACTTGAAAAAAAAAATTTCCACCCATCTTAAATTCCAAAAATTAAACGAGCAAGACAATGAACAATGGAAACTCTTTTGGATTTTTAAAAGTAAAGACAGTGAAGATTTATATTCTTCCAGGTGAGAACAATCGATATTTCTTTATAAACAATAGCCTTTCTAAGTTACAAAAGTTTTCTAAAGAAGTTGAGAAGTTCTTCTCAAATTCAACAAAACATACAAACGAAGTTCAACGATTTTTAGACAATTCAAAAGCCCAAAAAGCTTGGTATATGGTCAAGCGAAGTTGGGAAGCCAGAAAACTTCGCTGGGATAAGTTTCAGGACTCAAAATTACCGCAAGCAATGAGTAAGTCTTTAAGTTTATTCAAACTTGTATTATACGTTTATTTAATAAACATAAACGCGAGTTGAAAAACATCGACAGTGGATTGTTTGCTGTTTTTTAAAATTCAAACATTTAATTAATTGTCTTCTTTCATTTAATGTAACTGAAACGGAATTAAAGAACATTTTTTTTGAAACTCCTTTAAACAACAACAAATATAGCTTAATGGCAATTGGCCACGCATTACGCAATCAGCTGTTCTTATATGCGTTATGGTTTCAATTACCTGGCTACTACTTCTTATCCCTTATGGAAAAAGCTTCATTAGTTGCGCATACCGCGCAACCAATTGCTCAGACTTCGCAACCAAGAGAAGCCGCAACCAAGGGGTGGCACATTTTTGTAGAGTGCCATTTCTTATCTTTCTTTCACCCATTTTTTCCCGTTGCAGGTATGTTCCCTTCGAAGTGCTCAAAGTTTTATCCCAGAGATGTTCGATTTACCCGATTGAATGGAGGTTTTTGAATTGAAAACTTCAATAAATAAGAAAAGGTTGTTTTAAAAAACATGCTTTTCTTATTTATTGATTTGATCTTTCTAGAAGAATCGAGGAATTTTTTTTCTATTTTTATCCAATCACACAGTCGCTGTCGCCTTCCCCCGCAGAACCAAGAGAAGGCAGCAAAGAGTCTAAATTCTTCACATCAAAAAAACTGCACCCCCCACTTTTCGAGCGCAATTGTTAAGGCATAGCATTGTTGTTTCAATTCTCTTAGATATTTTTCGTCTGGATCGTATCGAAACAAAACTTAGGATTCCCCAAATACGTAGGGATCACCCGGCTCGTATCTATTTGGTTTATTAATAATGGCCATTGGTTTTCGATTTTCAGGTAAAGAGATCGCATTTGCAAAAAAAATAGAACAGTTGTAAGCCTTTTAAATCCACAAGAACGTAAAAACGCTCAGAATCTACAAATTTAATAACTAACTCATTTCGCCAAGTATTGTAAAATACCCACTCAATAAATGCTGAAGTTGGGCAGGGTCGTTTATAAAGCACCAATCCTACTTCTAATCCATAAATTCTAAGACTTAGCAACATGGTGACGCAATTAGGAAGATTGGCGCGCATAATTCCGTTGTAAATAGAGAAAGTATGAGTCTCTTCAGAGGCTTGCTCCGCGGGTAACTTTCGCACGAAAAATAAGTAAGTTTTCTAATGCCTTGGGGTCTTCCTCGTTGTCAGGGCGATCCCAATAGGGTTGATAATAGTCATGATTTAAGTCTTCTATTTTTTTAATTTTTATAGGATCCCGAATCTTTCTGTTCTCAATATTTTTAAAAGCGACGAGACCTTCGGGTGAACGTAATTCACTTTTCGACGCGGGTTGTCCTATAAATAAGTCAAAACCTTCATATTTTTTTGGTGAATAACGAAAAAAATACATTATGATTCAAAATTGTTCAAAGAATTATTATTGGAAAACTTTTTCAAAAAGTCTGTAAACTTTTGAAAGGTACTTAAAATTTTAACCTATTTTATTTTAAAATTCAATAAAAAAACAAAAAAAATGGAAAGTCAATTCGTTATTTTATTCAGACTTAGAGCTGACTTTCCATTAAAAAATAAAAAACCAAAATAAATAAAAAAGAAAGAAAAAAATTAAACGCCAAAAGGTCGTGGATATTTTTTACAATATTCAACCACAAGAAGAGCGTCTAGACATACATTTCACTCGTTGCTTAAAACAATGAACAGTTTGTTTTCGTCAAAACTTTTTAGAGTCATGTGGTAAAATCTCCCAATGGATGGCGTTTCTGGATAACCAAAACGACCAGCATCTTTTGGACGAATAGCTATTAAGAAGAATTCAAACACCGAACCGGCGTCTGTATTTGTGTACACATAATGTTACAGTAATCCAAAGAATAGCAAAACGATTTCTCGACGCGCTAAGTTAAAAGCTAATGAACGAAAACGAATAGCGGTGCTGTCTTCCACGGCAAAAGGACCTCAAATTGGACTGAGTCTACCGTTTTCGAACAATTCTGTAATTCGTGGAACATGGATTTCGTTACCGATCATCTTTCCGACTTCTTCCAATGCACGATATGAGTCAATATCGCCAATTACTTTTGCCTCACGCATAGGTAATTTCATGGAGTATACTGGGTCCATTGCGTCTAACCATTCCACACTTTTGTTCGCTGCTTCGCAAGCTTTATAAATTTGAAAGGTTTCATTATGCAAAGCTTTGAATTTCTCGAACCGAGAAGGGTCGAGAAAATTTTGACTTATGGACGTTTGAAAGAAAAACGCCAGAAGACCGTTGTATAACTGATTATATTCTGGCACCCAGCCGTTCTTTGTTTCCATAACGACCGAAGCTCCCCAAGGACGAACGTAGTGAGTACTGAGCTTTGCTCAGGAGGATTGTAGCGACTACTTTGCGAAGCAAAGGTCGATAGATACTTAAATCGGGAGTTTTCGGACGAAAAGCCAACTCTTTTACGCGAGCCTCCTCGTCTATGTGAAACTCGGGTAAGTAGAGTTCTTCTTCCATACGACTGTTAAATTCTTCTTCAAAACTGTTTAATGAAACAGTTGACATAAGGAAGGAATCACATTTTATTTTTGCACAACTTTGTTCAAAAAAGTTTTTGAATTTCAGTAATTAAGATTTTATTTTAAATTTATTTTTTTTAGTTTTTTGAGAATATGAAAACTTCCAAGAAAAAATGAGTTGTCATATGTATTCAGGGCTCGCCGCCAGAATTATGAGTAAGAATTTTGAACGGTCTTTAATTTTAAATCGTAGGTTTAAAAGACTTTTTGCCGATTGTTTTGTTGCGCTTGAGAGTCTTGCGGGTCATGGCCCCTATCCGCAGAATCTTCGGACTGTTGTTTTAACCCTCAAGTGCCGGGTTGCGCCTTCCCTTTGGCTTTTGGTTGCGCGTATGCGCAACAAGCATGACCAACTGCTTTCTAAGTATGAGCAAGACGTATGAGCCAGTTGCGCATACTGCGCAACCAAAGGCAAGTATGAGCAACTTTTTTTCTTTTGCTTTTCAAATTTTAGAAACTTTAGGTCTTTTGAAAATTTTTTTAAAAGACCTAAAGTTTAAAATAAAAAATAGACCATCATTCGAATAAAAAGTTATGCATCTTTATTCACTTTTGTATAACCTTTATAAATCCAAACTTTAACACCAATAATACCATAGATAGTTTGCGCTGTTTTATAACAATAGTCAATATTTGCACGAAGAGTTTGTAATGGCACACGCCCTGCACGTACCCATTCCGAACGAGCAATTTCTGCTCCATTTAAACGACCAGAGACTTGAATTTTAACACCTTTTACTTTACTTGTTTTCATTAAATCCTCAGAAACTTTTTTAATAACTTTACGAAAAGCTTCACGTTTTTCTAATTTATCAACAATAGAATCTGTTACAATAGAAGCATTTGTTTCAATCGTTTCTGCTTTAACGGAGTAAAATTTTAAAGAAATTTTAGGAATTAAAGCGCAGTTTTGTTTACATATTGTTTTTTGCTGTTGAATTTGACGGACAAAAACATCTTGTAAACTGCGTTGTAATTCATTCGTACGTTGAGCTTTTTGAATTGCTTTTTTCAATTGATTTTTTACAAACTCACGCTTTTGTTCGAAACTCATTTGTTCTAAAACGGCTGGGTTCATGCCAAATAAGAAGCTTGCTTGTTCTTTTGTGAATTTTTGAATTTGACGTAAATATTTACGTGAATCGGAAATTGTTGCTAAATATAAATAAAGATTTTTTTGTCGATGTTTTTGAACTAAATGTTGTAAGTGTTCAACTAACTGAACTTTACGACTTTCATCTTTAAGATTTGTAAATTTTCGTTTTAAAGCTTTCTCTGTTAAACCTAATAATAGTCTTTCGTTTTCTAATCGTTTTTGAATACTTACTATTTGTTGTGTTCCAGAAGCACGATTTCCCCATTTATTTTTTTGTTTTGAAAAAATTTCCATTTTAGATTGTTGAATAAAGTTTTTTAAAGCTTTAATAAAACGAATTCGCTGGAAGTAAAGAAAAGATTTCATTTTAGAAATTGTTCCAAGTACTAAAAATTCTTTACGTAGCATCTCTAATTTACGTAAAGCTTGTTTTTGTAAAACTTTAAGTAATTTAATTAAAACATTTAATGGTTGTTTTTCATAACGTTTTAAACGAGACAAACTCCATTTTGATTGATAACCTAAAGGGGCATAACGTAATGTTCCAAATTGTTGAATTTGTTCCGTTTTATATTTTTCTAAATATGAATTCCAATAAAACATTTCAGATTTTAGCAACGTAATGAAATTTTTATTCATTTTAGAAAGAAAAATATTCATAAATTTTGTAGTTTTTTGAGATTGTTCACGATTCTCTGTTAAAATAGAGCGTAAACCGGATGTGGCTAAATTAGAAATATCTGTTTGATTATTTTTAGTTTTATTTAAAGTTGTTTGGAACTGGTTTTGTGAAAAACGCGTTTGCGATTTTTTTACAGTTCTGCCTTGTTTATTTGTAGTAAAATCCACATTTCTACGATTTGTATTTACCAAAACTAAATCAGGTTTTTGAAATCTTCTTGTAATTTTTTGACCTTTTTTAATAATTAACATATTTTCTAAAACACGTTGACGAAAACGTTCTAACGTCGTTTTTCTTTTTCTTAAACGTTTGTCAAATAGATTTGATCGATTTGTGTTTTTTCGAAGTCCAAAACTTAAAAGTTTTGTTTTTTTACTTGTTTGTTTATCAGCAGCTTCTAAAACTGTTGAATTTGGAATTTCGAGAGAAGAAGGACTTTTTAACTGAAATACTTCTTTACTTTTTAATGATGCTTTTTCTAAAATATATCGACTTTTTAAAAAATTTTTGAATAAATTCGGATTCATTTCTAATTTATCTACAGCAGTTTTAATTGCTTCACAATTTTGTGCATAAATCTGAATTCCAATTTCATATGGAATAAAACCACGTTCGATTTTAATTTGAGCGATTTTGCCCATTTGTTCGGAATTATTATATTTTTTCTTTAATAATTCAGGTAATAATTTTTGAAGCGTTTTTCTTAAAAAAATATCTTCAAGTACAGACTGCGCATATTGACGTTTTTCAAATCTTGCAAACCAAACTGTTTGATGTCTTTTTGTAATACCAACACGAAAACCTAATGGATGAATTTTTTGTCCCATTTATTTATAAAAATTTATTTCTAAACTGTATTTTTTTCTTACAGTGATTGAAGTATTCAAAAGTTTAAATATTCACTATTCTATTTTATAAAAATAACGAAAATTTGTAAAAAAACAAAAAAACCTGCCTTTGGTTGCGAAGTATGAGTCACTGTTTTTTTTTACAAATTTTTTGAGTCTATTCTCAATGTTATTAACCGTAAATGTTGCTCATACTGCGCAACAAGCATAAGCAACTTGGTAATATTTTGCAACCAACTTTTGCTTGTGCATTGCCTTCGCGAAGGCAAAGTAACGCACAGGCTAAAGTTTTATCTCTTAAATAATAGATTTTTTTTTATTTGGTTTGTTTAATTATTTATTGTATTTAATATAAAGAAAGTTGAACTTTTGTTCACTTAATAATCACATAAATAAAGAAAAAAACAATTTTGTTACAATTTTTTTTCTATTCCAAAAGCTTGAAAAAACCATTGATTTTTGTCAAATGATAGTTCAAAAAACTCCAAGTAAAAAAAACGTAAGGTACTCGTTTTCTTCTAAATTGAGAAAAGATTTAATGAAAATGCGATTTTCGCAACTTCTGTGTTTACGAAACTTTTACTAATTTTTCTCCAAAATTTGTTAACGAATTTAAACTTTCATTTCGACGTAGAGGTCGAGTTACAAGTTCGAGAATTTCTCGACTGTTTGTAAATCCGTGAATCTGTGCAAAAGTAAACTCAACAGACCATTTTGTTGTTATACCACGAGCTTCTAAAGGATTCGCATGGGCCATCCCTGTAATTACTAAATCCGGTTGTAGTTCACGAATACGTTGAATTTGATAATAATTATCCGGTTTTTCAACAATACGTGGAAGAGGCACATTTAATTGTTTGCAAGTTTTTTCTAAAAGTTCTAATTCCGCTGCTTGGAAACGTCGGTCCATATATGGAATTCCAATTTCATAAACGATCATGCCACATTTAATTAAGAAACGTGCTAAAGAAATTTCCAATAGATTATCTCCCATAAAGAAGACTGATTTCCCACGAACATATTTTAAATAATCTTCTAAACCTTCCCAAATTTTTGCTTCGCGTGCTTCTAAACCTTCAGGTATTACACCAAAAGTTTCACAAATTTTCTCAATCCATGCACGTGTTCCGTCTGGTCCAATCGGAAAAGGTGCCACAATAAGTTGACACTTTTTACGTCTCATTAATGTAGTGGCTGTACGGCTTAAAAATGGATGAATGCCGCATACATAAGTATTTTCACCTAAAGAAGGCAAGTCCACATATTTTTGTCCAGGAAGCCACCCTGCAATATCAATTCCTTGACGTTTCAATTCTAAAGATAATTGAGTCGCTACTGTATTTGGTAATGAACCAAATAAAACGAGTCTTGATTCTTCTTTTTTATTATCCAATTCAAGTTGCGAAACTTCGGGACATTTTTGTGCCATAGCTGAAAGAACTGTATCTTCACCTTGTGTAAAAGCATAATCTAGACCATTGGCTCTTGCCACAACAATAGGTATACCTATTTCAGCTTCTAAGAGTGGGGCCATTCCTTCTAAGTCCATTTTAATAATTTCTGTGGTACAAGTCCCAATCCATACAATTACACTTGGATTTCGATCCTGTTGAATCTGTAAGCAGAGACGCTTCAGTTCTTTATAATCATTAAGCTGAGCTGAAATATCACTTTCTTCAAGTTCTGCCATTGCATAGCGAGGTTCTGCAAAAATCATAACTCCTAAAGCATTTTGTAAAAAATAACCACATGTTTTTGTTCCGATAACCAAAAAGAAACTATCTTCGATTTTTTGATAAAGCCACGAAACGCAACTGATTGGACAAAACGTGTGGTAATTACCAGTTTCACATTCAAAAACTAATTGAGTTTTTTCTTTAATAAATTCTGACATTGTAATAAATTTTATTTGTTAATACAAAATTCGTTGAAAAAATAAACTAGGTTTTTATTTTTTTTAAGCTCAGCAAATATTGATTTCGAATCAATTTTTTAAAATTTTTTATTCATAAATACTCTAATCATAACATATATTAAAATAATAACAAACCAGAAAGTTTAGAAACTTTTTGAATTTGAAATTTTCAAAATGCAAATCAGTTTTTTATTGATAAATAAACACTCCAGAGCTCGCAATTCTTTGAAAAAACAAAGAATTGCGAGCTCTGTTAAATCATTCTATTTTTTCTAGATGTCATTTTAGATTAGAAAACTATTCAGAAAAAAATCAGAGTACCTTAAGTTCGCCAGCTATTAAATATTTAAAAAAATTTTTGACAAAAAAGACAGATTTAAACTATTGTGCTCTAAAACACAAAGTTTCCTATAGATTAACAATAGGCAAATGCTTTGAACTTAATCCTATAGTTATTTTCGAAAAGTTTTTATTTTGAACTCAAAATAACCTGTTAAAGGAGTGAAATTTTTTTCAACTCTAGTAAAGATTGATGTCGTTTCTGAAAGAAACATGCCATAGTTGGTTAACCTAAATTGAAACCTATTTAATTACTTTCTTTTGAGTAATGGAATATCAATTTGGCTTCAAAACTGTAAAAAATTGTTTAGAATTTTACAGCTTTTCTTAGAATTCATTGTAAAAAGTGTAAAAAAAGATTTCTCATAAAACACCAAGATTTATTATTTTATATAAATTCAATATACATATAAATGACAATATTCAACGTATAAAGTAGAATATTTTATTTTCTTCAATATAAAAAATCTTGTTGCGTATACTTCGCATTCAAAAGGGGGGCTTGACGGTGGGAACAACCGTCAGAGGAACCATTCGATCGAAAAATAGAAAAATCCCATTTTTTTGCTGTTCGATGGGTATTGAAATTATGGTAATTTCATTAAATGGTCAATCGGTGTAAAAGTCAGTCCAGATTTTTGAGTTTCCAATTCTGACATTTTGAAAAGACCTATGTCTAAACATAAAGCTTGAAGTTCCGAAACAAGTACTTTAAATGATTCGGGTGTTCCAATATAGATTGGATTATGTAAAATAATATTTGACCATAAAGTCATACGGCCTGTGATATCATCTGATTTAATTGTTAACATTTCTAAAAGTGTGAAAGCAGCACCATAACCTTCTAAAGCCCAGACCTCCATTTCACCTAGACGTTGGCCGCCAAATTTTGAACGGCCCCGAAGTGGCTGCTGGGTAACTAATGAATATGGACCTGTTGATCTCATATGCACTTTATCATCAACTAAATGAACCAATTTTAAAATATAAGAAATTCCAACAGTAACTGTTTGATGAAAAGACTCACCTGTTCGACCATCAAAAATTTTCATTTTTCCAGGTGATTTTGGGTTAAATAACCATTTGTGGTCTGTTTTGAGTCGAGCTTTATATAAACTCGCAAAAGTTAGAGTCCGAGAAGCTTCCGCTCCATAAACTTCATCAAATGGTCGAATTCTAAAAGATTGTCCTAAATATTTTGAAGCGAGCCCTAAAAGACATTCATAAATTTGACCGACATTCATTCGTGAAGGAACACCCAATGGGTTCAAAACCATATCTATTGGTGAACCATCTGGCAAATAAGGCATATCTTGTCGAGGTAAAATTTGTGAAACAATACCTTTATTACCATGGCGTCCAGCCATTTTGTCACCAACTTGGATTCTTCTTTTTTCTGCTAGATAAATATGAACCACTTTTTGCTCTTTGATATTTTTGGATTTAATGAAAGGAGTTGAAGTTTTTTTTTCAAAAATTTTTCTTGAAATGACTTTTGCTTTTAAACCTTTTGGTGCTCTTAAAGAACTATCACGCACGGGTGCTAATTCTTTTTCTAAAATTGTATATAAAAGTTTTTGATATGGTGATTTATACTTTTTTTCGATGGGTGTCACCTTCCCAACTAAAATCTGACCTTCCTGAACCCACGAACCCACTTTTATTATACCTTGAGAATCAAGGTGTAAAAGCGAATTTTTTTGAATATCTGGAATTTCGGTAGTTATTTCTTCATAACCATATTTTGTCATCATGGTTTCGACTTGATATTTTTCAATATGAACAGAAGTATATAAATCATCATAAACTAATCTTTCACTAATCAAAATAGCATCTTCATAATTATAACCTTCCCAAGGCATATAAGCAATTAAAATATTTTGTCCTAAAGAAAGTTCACCTCCTACGCTTGAAGAACAGTCAGCTAAAAGGTCACCGGGTTGTACCCACTGACCTTCAAAAACACTGGGCCTTTGAACTAAACAAGTATCTTGATTTGATCGTTGGAACTTTTGTAGTTCGTAATGAACTGGTTGAAGTACACGCATTTTTTTTAGAGAAATAAAATCTTAGTTTGAAAAAATTCAGAAATATGAATTTAGTAGTTTTTAATATTGACTTTTTAGCTTTTCCATTTTTTTATTTTTTCTCTTTTTAGGAGCTTCCAGAAGTATAAACGACTAGTATGAACCCTTGCGAACCCGTTTACGGGTCTTGCGGGGGGGGCCATGACCCGCAGGACCGGCAAGATCCGCAAAAAATATTAGCGACTGACCTTTGTTTAGAAATTGAGAGAATTTCTCAATTTAATCATTTCAGAAATAGACCTCTTAATTATAGAGAATAATTTTTGATGCACTCACATAAAAGATATATCCTGAACTCATCGATAATAAAGCGTGACCAGAATCACTAACAGCGCGTGCTTCCAATCCAGTTCCAACAAGAGGTCGTTGTGGTCGCATTAAGGGTACAGCTTGTCGTTGCATATTTGAACCCATTAAAGCACGATTAGCATCATCATGTTCTAAAAAAGGAATAAAAGATGTAGCAATAGAAATCATTTGCAAAGGAGAAACTCCAATATAATCTGCTTCGAAGCGGGAGATTTTTACAAAATCTTCGCCAGATCGGGCAGGAAGAGAAGATTTTGGCAAGAAACCCAATTTTGAAATTTTTAAATCTGGAGTCGCTAATTTTAATTGATCTTCTTGGTCGGCTGATAAATAAAAGATTCCTTTTTCTTTTTGAATTTGACCTTTATAAATTTTATAAAACGGAGTTTCTATGAGACCTTGTGAATTAATTCGAGCATAAGTTGTTATGGAATTAACAAGTCCAGTATTTTTACCTTCAGGTGTTTCAATAGGACAAATTCTACCATAATGGGAAGGATGAATGCCTCGAACAGCTAGAGTCGCAGTATCGCGAGCAACACCCCCGGGACCTAGTGATGTTAGTCGGCGTTTGTGAGTTAATTCCGCAAGAGGGTTTATTTGGTCCATGAATTGTGACAATGGATTTGTGCCAAAAAATTCTCGAAAAACCCCATTAACTGCACGACTATTGATAAGAAAACGAATATTGGAAGTTTCTGAGGATGTTGTTTCAGCTAAGCTCAGTTTTAATCTTATATTTTTTTCGAGACGTATTAAACCCAATCCGAATTGGTTCTGAATTAAATCTCCGGCTGTGCGAACCCGACGGTTTTTTAAGTGGTCAATATCATCTGTTTTTAGCGAACCTTGAGCAACTTTTATTAAACAATTTGTTGCTGCCAATAAATCTTGAGATGTTAATGTCGTTTGAAATAATGAAAGTGTTAAATTTAATTTTTTGTTTAATGATAAACGACCTGTTTTACCTAAATCATAGGTACGGGGGTTCATGAATTTTTTAAATAACCATTTTCGTCCGAGTTCTAATGGATTTCTTTTTCCTTTTTTTAAATTCAAAAGTTCGGACAATTCTTGCCAAGCTTCAACAGGACTTGAAACATATGGATATTTCATTTCTTTAAATGTGCTTTTTTTTGTATGTTCTTCAAATTCTTTTTCAAAACTTCGTAAAAGTAGATCGGGTGAAACGACTTGATTAAAAATACTTTGTTCGTTTAAACCAAATCCTAAAAGTAACCATAATAAAGGAATTTTTGGTCCTTTTTTCATACGACCCCATAAACAAAAATCTTTATCAATTTCTAATCTTAACCAAGTTCCTTTTACACAAATAATATCTGCATAAAATCTTTTCAAAATACTTTCTGGATTCTCACTCCATTGATTTGCATATATTTCATAAAAAGATTCTCGAAAATAAATACCTGGACTTCGTATTAGTTGATTTACAATAATACGAGCCGATCCATTCAATAGAAAATGACCTCGATTTGTCATTAATGGAAGATGCCCTAAAAGAGCCCATTTTAAAAAAACTTTTTTGTGTTTTTTATTAGTCAATTGAACAGGTATATAAAGTTTTGAAACATAACTTTTTTGTAAATAAATTGCTTGCTTAACTGTATAAACAGATTTTGTCAATTTATAATGTTCCGGATAAAAAAAAATTTCAATATTTTTTTCTTTATTCGTAATTGGATTTCTTTTTTGAATTTCCTCGGAAATTCCTTTTTTCAAAAACGAAAAATAACTTTCTCTTTGAAGTTCTATAAAATCTGGTAAGAAAAAACTGTTTTTTTTCATTTTTTAGTTTTAATTCTTATTAAAATTTGTCATTGTAAATATTTATAGTAGAAATTGAAAAAATATATTTGTTTAAAGCTTTTCGTTAATCATATTGAGTTTTTATTTTTATTTTATGATATAATTTTTTCTGAAATATATTATGGTTTATTATCAATTTTGAATTTTTTAAAAACACTTGTGTTTGGAACTTTCTTAAATTTTTTTTATTATGACTAAACTAACAAAGACAGAAAAATTGCAAAAGATTCATAGACTTTCTCTTTAATAAAGGTCGTTCAAACTTGTTGCTCATACTTCGCAACCAAGGGTGAAAGCAATCAATTTCTGCTTTTGCATTGTTTTTGCTGTGCTTTCTTTTGCTTGTGCGGTCCAACGCACAAGCAAAAGAAAGCACAGCAAAGTTGCGAAGGTCTTGACTGTTGTTCCAGCCTTCCGGAGGAGGGGGCCCTGACCGGCAGGCCCTCAAGCGCAGCTACCACTTGACATAGTCAAGGCAAAGCAAGAAGCAAAGGTAAAAATTAACAAAGTATGTTTAGTAAATAACAGAACTTATAGTTTCATTTTCTTTATGAATTTACTTATCTAAATTAGACAGTTTCTATTTTTTTTGAATACATTCATTTGTTTCAAGTAAATTGCTCATATTTCGTAACGAATCGCGCAACCAAAGCTAACTAAGCAAATGAGTTTTTAAAAATTTCTCAATTCTTTTTAAAAACTCATTTAAGAATCTATTACTTTTTTTTAAGTTTTTTTTATATAATCCACCCTTTAGGGTTCGCAACATATAAAGCGAATTATTTTAGTTTTCTTCATTTGAATAAAAAAGCCCGCAAACCTTTAATAAAGGTTGTTCAAATTTGTTGCTCATACTTCCTAACCATGCTTATGCTTGTTGCGCAGTATGCGCAACCAACTTGTGCTTTTGCATTGCCTTGACTACGTCAAGTAGTCGGTGCACTCTTCCTGAGCTTTGCTCAGTACTCACTGCGTTTGTCCTTCGTGACTTTGCTCTGCTTTGCACAGCAAAAGTAAAAAAAGGCGCAACCAAGGGTGAGCGTAACTATGGGCGTAATCAATGGCTTGACGGTAGGAACAACCGTCCTGAAATTTGTAGACCTTCCAGCGCAACCAAGGATGTGAGCTTTACATCTGTGCCAACTTGCAGTTCAGCTAAAGTTTTTTTATTCACTGAAAATTGTATTTTAATGGATAAAAAGGGCACTCAATATTTCAAATATTTATTGAATATTCTTAAATGGATGAAAATTTATTTTCTCATTATTAACTTTCTTGATTTTCAAGTTCAGTTTTGTTTAAAAAAAATAACAACTTTAAAATTTTGAGAACTTTCAATAAAAATTTAAGAATATGATTCGACACAAATAAATAAAATTTTGTTTTTTCTAGACATTCTCAATAAAATTATAAAGAACAAAATTTCATAAGATTCGCAACAGTCGAGCCCTTAAAATATAAAAATGATTGTGTTTCCTTTCATGACTACAAGAAAATCAGCAGAAACTATTACTTATCCAATTTTTACTGTGCGTTGGTTATCAATTCACGCATTAGCTATTCCTACAATTTTCTTTTTAGGTTCAATTACTGCTATGCAATTTATTCAACGTTAATTTTTTGTCAAAGATTTTAAAGTATTTTAAAATTCTAATATTCTATAATATTTGCACCCCTCCATTTTTTTAGAATGAAGCAAAAGTTTGTTGCTCACAATTGTTGCTGAGAATTAGCAACCTATAGCGCAACCAATGGTTTGCAATTTTATTTAGAGTATCAAATTCGCTCAAATTCGAATTCTTATATTTTGTTAATTTCACTAAATTCGATTCAAAGAAATTATAGTTTCATAAACTTGCGGTCGTTCATTCTTGTTACTCATACTTCGCAACCAAGGAAAGACGCACGACCAAGAATTTATTTTTAAAAAAATATTCGTTCAATTTCATTTGATTTTCGTAATTTATATTCTCTATTAAATAGATGGTTTCTATTTATAAAATAAGTAAAATAAAAAAATTCGAGGCTAAAAAGATAAAAATATCTTTTCTTTGTTAGTTTTTAAAACTCATTACTTAACCCTCGGTTGTTCATTCTTATTGCTCATACTTTTTGCTTATAATTCTTGCTCATACTTCGCAAGCAAAAGCACAACCAGTTGCTCATGCTTGTTGCGCATAGCGCGCAACCAAAAGAAGGCGCAACCAAGTGGCATTTGCTTACCGTTCTGCTTGTGCTTTGCTTTTGCTGTGTAAAGCACAGCAAAGTCGCGAAGGCAATGCAACGCACAAGCAAAAGAAAGCACAAGACGCACGACCAAAAGTTAAAATTGTAGTTGTAGAGTTTATTTATTAACAAGAATTTTACAATTAGACCTTTTCTTTAATTTTATTTCTATATGGCAAGACCTAATCCAAATAAGCAAGTTGTTGAATTAAACCGTACAAGTCTTTACTGGGGACTTTTATTAATTTTTGTTTTAGCTGTATTATTCTCAAGTTATATTTTTAACTAATTTCAAAATATTGGATATTTTGAATTCTTAATACAAACTCGAAACAACTTCAATATTCATTATTCGAGTTGCTGATACTAGTTGCTCATACTTCGCAACCTGTGCCGCAACCAAAGGATTGTTGATTAATCTATCTTGAGATTTCTAGAGTTATTTAGTTGAATCTTGAGAAATTTTCTTGACATAAATTTCATGAATTTTTTTTAAATGAATTTACTTGTTTTAATAGCTGTTCGCACTCGATATTGAATTTCAAATTGCGAACAGCTTTGAGTTGCTAACACTTACCCAACTACTTCGTGAGAATTGGAAGCAAGTGTTGCTTATACTTGTTGCTCATACTTCGCAAGTAACTTGCGCTTTTGCGGTGCCTTCGCTTCGCAAAATAGTCGAGGCGCTCCTCCTCGGTACTACTTCACGAAGTGAAGTAAGTCGAGTGCTAACTACGTTCGTCCTTGTGCTTTTGCAGTGCAACACACAAGGCGGGCTAACACAATCTTCTTACAGGCATTTTTTTTGTTAATTTTTTTCATTGTTTTATTCATTTATTCAGCTTCCACTTTAAATTCTTCATTTTTAAATAATTTACTGAAGTTTTACAATCTATATTCTTTCTCTAAAAAAAAGCGAAAATATTTCATAAATGATATTATAAAAAAATAGGGGATATGGCGGAATGGTAGACGCAACGGACTTAAATGTTTTCTACAGAACAGTTATTTTCAAATTGAGCCTTTCTTTAGTGATAAAGAAAGTGAAAACTCTCAAAATCAGAAAAAAGGGCAAAAGATAAATTCAAGTTGCTTATTCTTGGTTGCGAAGTACTTCGCAACCAAGAATAAGCAACTTGAATTTATCTTAAACCAATTATTCTGAGCCAATTTAACAAACAAATCATTAGGTTGCTTATACTTCGCAACCAATGGGGCAACCAACTTGTATTTTTGCGGTGCAAAGCACGAGAAAAAGTTGCTCATACTTCGCAACTAAAGGGAACGCACAAGCAAGGGAACTAAAGGTTAATTAGGTGCAGAGACTAAACGAGAGTTCTCTAAAAACTTCTTTAGAGGAAGATATAGTCCAAAAAAATTTTGAAAATCCGTTGATTTTTTCGATCGTGAGGGTTCAAGTCCCTCTATCCCCAGAAGTGAGATTCTTTGAGCTTTAAAAATAAGCTAAAAAACAATAGAAATTTCTCTTGTTTGTAAAAAACTGACCAGTTGCTCATACTTTGCAACCTAGATCGAGGAACGACACTTGACTACGCCAAGGTCTCACGTAGTGAGAACTCGGCGCAGCCGAGAAGCAGTGCTACGCTACTACTTCGCGAAGCGAAGGACAAACGTCGTGAGCACTGGGCTTTGCCTAAGAGGAGCGTAGCGACTACTTTGCGAAGCAAAAGTCGAGGAACCACCACTTGACTACGTCAAGGAGTAGCGTAGCTACTACTTCGCGAAGCGAAGGACGAACGCAGTGAGTACTCGGCTACGCCGAGGGGCATTCGCTACCTTTTGCTTGTGCTCTTGCAACAACGTATCAGCACAAGAAGGTAACAGCCAGACCACTGGCAAGTATGAGTGACAAATTTTGATAAAGTAAAAAACTTTAATATCAAATCAGTTTATTAATAAAATTTTTTTTCTTTATATGGTTGAACCTTTACTTTCTGGGATTGTATTAGGATTAGTTCCTGTAACTATTGCTGGTTTATTTGTAACGGCTTACTTACAATATCGCCGTGGTGATCAAGCTACTTGGTAAGCATTTAATTTGTTCTATCTATTATATATCTTCGAGTTTTCAAAAACTCGAAGATATCAATTTATTGAATTTTTATTTTTTAGCAGCTGTTTTAGCTGCTCCTTTTTTTACACCATATTTTGATCGACTTTGAGATCTATTCTTAACACCTGCTGTATCTAATGTTCCACGCACAATATGATATCTTACTCCAGGTAAATCTTTTACTCTTCCACCACGAACTAAAACCACAGCATGTTCTTGTAAATTGTGACCAATACCTGGAATGTATGCAGTCACCTCAAAACCAGAAGTTAATCGAACACGCGCTACTTTACGTAAAGCAGAGTTCGGTTTTTTAGGCGTAACTGTATAAACACGTAAGCAAATTCCACGTCTTTGTGGGCATGATTTTAATGCAGGCGCTTTTTGCTTCTTTGTTAATTTTTGTCGAGCAGACTTAATGAGTTGTTGAATTGTAGGCATTTTTTAATTTTAAAATTTGAAATTTTTTGAATAATTTTGTTGTTCACACTTTTTGCTGCTTTAGCAGTTGTTCCTATTTCGCAACTAAAGACGAACGTAGTGAGTATTGAGCCCGGCTCAGGAGGAGCTCAGCACCTACTGGGCGTAGCCAAGGACGAGTAGAATGAGCACTTCACGTAGTGAAGGAGGAGGGCAGCGACTACTTTGCGAAGCAAAGGACGAACCTAGTGAGTACTGAGCGAAGCTCCGGAGGAGGGCAGCGACTACTCGACGTAGCCTAGGGGCATTCGCTAACTTTTACTGTTGTGCGTTCTTGTTCTTTTGCTTGTGCTTTGCAGAGCCCAAGCAAAAGAACGTAGTGAGCACTAGGCTCCGCCGAGGAAGAGAGCAGCGACTACTTTGCGAAGCAAAGGTCGAACGTAGTGAGCACTCGGCCTAGCCGAGGAAGAGTGCAACGACTACTTGACGTAGTCAATGACTACTACTTCCTGCTGCTTTCGCAGCAGTAGCTTCGCTACCTTTTGCCTGTGCGTTGCACAGCAAAAGCACAGGGCAAAGGTAGCGAAGGCACAGAAAAATCAAAGGTGGTTATGAAAATATGTCGTTCATACTGCACGATCAACCGTAAGACCAACAGAATTGTCTTGGGTCAGAAAAATTTATTATTTTCATTACGTTTTATTGAAACGTAGAAACAAAAAATTTTAAAATATTTGACATTTATCTTTTATTTTTTAAAGAGAATTTTGAAAAAACAAAACAGCCCAAATTCTTTAAAAATGGTTTTGAAAATTTTATTCGAATCATTCACATTTGTTATTAATATTTATAATCGAAAACACAACTCACCAATTGACGGTCATAGACCGTCAGGACAAATAGATAGCTTTTTGTTAAGCTATCTATTTTAAAATTTTAAAAAGAGTTTATTAAAAACTAAAAACTAATGGATCTGGGAAAAAACGATTAATTTCAATTAATAAAGCAGCAGTAATAGTAAACCAAATTAAAGCTACTACGGGTGCAGTAGATAAATAAGTTGTAAAGCTTTTCAAAGTGTAATTTCTTTATGTATTTTGTTTTTCATTTTCTTTATATTATTTTAGAATAAATTCTTCTTTTTTAGAACTCTAAAAATCAATTATTGAAACTGCTGCTTTCTTGCTTATACTTTGCCAGCAATGGTTTAAGCAATGGCGCAATCAAATAGTGCGTTCTTTTACTGTGCCTTCGCTTCGCGAAATAGTAGCTCCGCGACTCCTTGACGTAGTCAAGGAGTCGTTGCACTCCTCCTCGGCAAAGCCGAGTACTAACTACTTTCTTTTGCGGTGCAACGCACAAGCAAAAGAACGCACAGCCAAAAGTGGCGCAACCTGGTTCGCTAAAGTCAAAAAATTCTTTAAAAATAAAAAAATTTTAGAAAATCAAAAACAGTTTTTCTACCTTGGTTAAAGTTGCTTATATTTCTGGCTGATACGTCGCAAGCAGTTGCTCATGTTTGTTGCGCATACCGCGCAACCAAAAGCCAATGGAATGAATTGCTTTCATTGAATTTTTTTTTACTGAAAGCAATTCATTAATAAATTTAATGGTGATCTTCTAAAGCTTCACCAATATAAGCACCTGCTAAAGTCGAGAAAACTAAAGCCTGAATAGCACTTGTGAATACACCTAATAACATAATTGGAATAGGGATAACTAAAGGTACTAAAGCAACTAAAACGCCAACAACTAATTCGTCAGCTAAAATGTTACCAAAAAGTCGGAAGCTTAGTGATAGAGGTTTTGTAAAGTCTTCTAATACATTGATAGGCAATAAGAATGCTGCAGGTTCCACATAGCGTTTAAAATAACCTAACCCTTTTTTACGAATTCCAGCATAAAAATATGAAATCGATGTTAATAACGCTAAGGCAACTGTTGTATTAATATCATTTGTAGGTGCTGCTAATTCACCATTTGGCAATTCAATAACATGCCATGGTAATAAAGCCCCTGACCAGTTTGATACTAGAATAAATAAAAATAAAGTTCCTAAAAAAGGAACCCATTTTAAGTATTCTTCTTCACCGATTTGTGTACGAGCTAAATCACGAATAAATTCAGTTACCAATTCTGTAAAATTCTGAAAACCATCGGGAATTGATTTTAAATTGCTATTACCTAGAAAAGATAATACAGAAATGATACCTAAAACAAACCAAGATGTTAATAATACCTGTCCATGAACTTGATAGTCACCTAATTGCCAATAAAAATGTTGACCTACAGAAACTTCAGCTAAATCTGAAAATGATGGATTCATCATAAATAATTCGATTATTTATTTTCTTTTTTATTATAATTCAATTCACAAACAGATCTTCTGTTAAAAAATTGTTTGTTTTTTTAACAACCTGGTTTTATTTGTAAATTATTTAAATGAGGAGATCAGCAAATACTTCTTTTTGCTTGTGCGTTGCGCAGCAAAAGCACAAGGCGAAGCGAAGGACGAATGTAGTGACCACTTGACGTAGTCAACGAACGTAGTGAGTACTCGGCTTTGCCGAGGAGTAACTAGGCTGCTCTTCGCGAAAAAAGATCATTTAAATTCAAAAATTTGGGTAGTTTTCTACCAACAAGAAACAATCCAATTTAAAAAAAAATTTTCTTAATAATGTTGTACTATCTCTTTCTCTTTATTCATTATCTTGACTATGTGAAGTGGTCGCTGCGCTTGACGGTTGCAATAACCGTCAAGACCTTGAGGATGGCAAAGCAACGAAAAGACTACACAACCAAAAAGAAGTAATCGAGAAGTATGTTCTGACCGTTGGAACAACAGTCAAGCCCCCCTTTGGTTGAGCTGTCTGTTGGTTCGGCTTTTAGTCCTAACGGGGGGCAAACCCGCAGGCTCGTCAAGAAGTATGAACGAAAAATATGAGCAACAAGCATGAGCAATCTTAATAGATTTGAAAATTTTAGAATTTTAGTAAGAAGCTTGATTTGAACTTCATCTTGTTTGTTAAACTTGATTTTTTGACAAATTTTTGACAATAAAAAAATGTTTAAAAGTGTTGAGTTTTAACAAACAAGATTGAAAAATAAAAAAATTCTACAGTGATGACCCTAGACCAACATATGAACCATAGAAGAAAATAGAAAGTAAACCAATGGCAGCTGTACCAACAACAGTACCAATTAACCATAATGGAATACGTCCAGTAGTACCTGTATTAGACATAATTTTTTAAAATAAGTTATTGAATTTCAATTAAATCAAGAATTTTAAAGTCTATCACTTTTTTCTGTCTCAATAAGTCGTTGAATAAAGCTTATTCAATGAAGCTTGATGAGTAGCAAAAGACGAGTCATTGAAGAATGAACACTTATATAAAAAGTTCACGCCAAGAAGGTTGCACCCCCTTTGATAGTGCCCCCCCTTGGTTCCTCCTTTGGGGGCGCATACTGAGCAACAAGCATGAGCAACTTTTGCTTGCTAAGTATGAGCAAGTTGTGCAGTATGCGCAACCAAAGACAAGTATGAGTAACTCATTTTCACTAGAAAATAAATGTTTAATGACTTGACAGAATTCTCTCTATTTATTATTGAGAAAAAAGTCTTTTTTCTTATAACTAGGAATCAATTCTTAAGAATGAAAATGACCTTTATGTGAAATATTTATTCGAATTGAATTACCTGATTACGAGTTCGTCTTAATAACTCATAATTTTTTGATTCTTGGGAGTTTTAAATAAAAGATTATTTATAAAAAACAGCCGACAACTATAAAATAACAAACTAAATTTTAGTTTATAAAAAAAAATACATTCTTTGTATTAAATCACTTGAATAAACATTGACCCAATTGGTGCGCCCCCCCTTAGTTGCGCTTTTGATTGCGAATACTGTGCAACAAGCATAAGCAACTTTTACTTGTGCGTCCTTGTGCTTTTGCGGTGCACCGCAAAAGCACGAACGTAGTGAGCACTCGGCTTACTTCACTTCGTGAAGTAGTGCCGAGGACGAGTGGAACGAGCACTTCACGTAGTGAATACTTGACGCAGTCAAGGAGGAGCGCAGCGAATACTTTGCGAAACAAAGGTCGAACGTAGTGAGCACTCGTCCAAGCCGAGCTCGAGGAACGAGCACTTGACGTAGTCAAGAAGTAGCTACGCTACTACTTCGCGAAGCGAAGGACAAACGCAGTGATGAGCTTCGCTCAGGAGGAGTGCAAGGACTACTTGACGTAGTCAAGTAGTAGCTCCGCTACTCCTTCGCGAAGCGAAGGTCGAACGTAGTGAGAACTCGGCTTTGCCCAGGAGGAAGAACAACCACTTGACCTAGTTAAGGAGTAGCGCAGCGACTACTTACTGCTGCTTTAGCAGCAGTAGCTCCGCGACCTTTTGCCTGTGAGTTGCACAGCAAAAACACAAGACAAAGCAAAAGCACAAGTTGGTTGCGCCTTTGGTTGCGATGTATGCGCAACAAGTATGAGCAAAACGTATGAGTAACAAGTAGGAACGACCAATTAATTAGAAGTCGAAAATAAATTTTTTTTACACGAATATACTCAAAAAGAAAAAAGAATTGGGCGGGGTCGATCCAGTTTTTCTGTTATTCAAACTTGTGGTTGATTTTTTCAGAAAAATTTTCATTGAGTTTCCTCTTTATGTTGTCAAAGATATTTTTATTAAAGATCAACATAAATTTGCACGTTTTATAAAAACATTTTTATTTTTGACGAGATTCTTTTTTTTCTTCAACTACACAGAATATTTACAGTCACACAAAGAAGTAAGTGGCCTTCTTGAGTAAATTTTATATCTGTCCAGTGGTTCCGCCTGACGGTTGGAACTACCATCAGAGCCCACCTTTGGCTTTTGGTTGCGCGTATGCGCAACTGGTTGAAATTTTTGACTTTGGATTATAAAAATCCTAGGTGAAGAGTCTTAAAATGAACCTCGAAAAAAAAATTTTATTATCTAATTGTTTAGAATAGAATTTTTATGTCAAAAGCTTTAATTAAAATCGAACAAATTTTAATTATTTGACAATGGAATAATTCTTTCCTCCTATATACAAAAAGTATTCACCCCAGTGGTTGCGCCATGGTTGTGCTTTTGCTTGCGCAGTATGAGCAAGAAGTATGAGCAACATTATTTATTTGACAATACACACAATTTGCGCAATCCGAATGGTTTTTATAGCTTAATGCAAAGAGAAAATGTTTTTATACTTCCGTGTCGCACCCACTTAACCAAATAAAAATAACACCTAATTGTCCAAAGTGTGCACTAAATACTTTACGAGAGATTTCTTCTAAATCACTTGTATGACTATCGAAATCATGTGCATCAGCGTGAAGATTCCAAATCCATGTTGTTGTATTTGGACCTTTTGCTAAACTTCTTGAGAAATGACCTGGCTTAGTTGGATAGGACTATGCTGACTTTCAGATTCATAATCCTCCCGAGAGAACCGTACTTGTAAATCTCTTTACATACGGCTCGCGTACTCTTTAAATTTTTAGAATAAAACGCACTTCGCTCCCCTTTTGCTAGTTCTTTTGAATAGCTTTTGCTGTGCTTTGCACAGCAGAAGCACAAGTTGCTTGCGCCATTGTTTGCGCAAGAAGTATGAGCAACTGCTTTAGCAGTAGGAAGTATGAACGACCAAAGCCATGATCAAAGAGACAATCATAAGTACACCTACGAGCATGAGACTTGTTTAATCTTTAAAATCAAATTTCTTAAATTTTTTTCTTAACAAAAAAATATTGAGATATTGAATTTAAATCAATTGATTCAGTCATGAAAAAATCGTTGAATGATTGATTTAAAGATTAAACACGTTCCCAAAGCAGGTTGCGAAGTATGAGCAACTTGAATTTTAGAATTAATTTATTAAATTAATTTAACAACTTTTAATAAACTTAAGTATAAACCTAGCGTAAAACCTAAAGCACCAATTAATAAAACTACATAACTTGTGATTGTTAACATACTCAAAAAATTTTTTTTAAAAAATTCATTTTTTAAAAACTTAAAAAACATGTTTTTCGTTATTTTTTAAATTTTTTTATTTATTGTTTAATATTTACTCTGTCTTTAAACAAAGTTTTTTCTTTAACAATTTTTAATTTTTCTACTCAATTAAGAAAAAAGACTCGAGAAGCTAAATAAATTGCATACAAATTTTGTATTCTTTTTTAAAATTTCCAACAGAAAACTCAATAAGCTATCTAAGCACTTTGCAAATTCTATTTTGAGCAGAATTAAGACCGAATAAATAGAAATTGCACTCAATTCCAAGATTTTATGCCGCGACTACTAGGCGAGTTGCTTATGCTTGCTAACCAAGAGGGCTCTGACCGTTGGAACAAACATCACTCACAACAAAGAGAGTGAAGCAAGAACGTAGTGAGGACTTCGTGAAATCGTAAATCAGGAATTTCAAATACATTCTAAAAAAAGAAAAAATTGAATATTGAGTATTCTCAAGAACTTTTTAAAAAAAGTCCTTGAGAATACTTAGATAATCTCATAAATTTGTAAGTACATGAATCGAATTGTCTCTACTTGTAATTTCAAATAAATGAAATTAATAAGATAATCCCATACTTCTTGTACTTTCAGAACCTAAATAAACACGAACACTTAGGAAATCTGTTGGGCAAGCTGTTTCACAACGTTTACAACCTACACAATCTTCTGTACGAGGTGCAGAAGCCATCTGAGCTGCTTTACAGCCATCCCAAGGTACCATTTCAAGTACATCTAAAGGACAAGCACGAACACATTGTGTGCAACCAATACAAGTATCATAAATTTTAACAATATGTGACATAAAAAATTTTTTTGAATCAAAAGAAGATTGAGAATTTCTAAAATAATGCTGCGCATGTTTGTTACTGATACCTCACAATCAATTCCGCATACCGCGCAACCAACGGTTAGATTTTTTCCCCTTCTGCATTGAAGAAGCAAAAGGCGACAAAAACCGAAAGCTTATTGAATTTTTATTGCAGGAGCAGGATTCGAACCTGCGACCTTGGGGTTATGAGCCCCACGAGCTACCAGACTGCTCTATCCTGCGTTCAAAATGAATTTGTATAGAATTATACATAGATCTTTAGATTTCGTCAATTTAATGTATTGTTTTTTGAACTCTTCTCCCCAGGTAGGACTTGAACCTACGACCTATCGGTTAACAGCCGACCGCTCTACCGCTGAGCTACTAAGGATATTCTAATAGAATTCTATTAAAAGAGAAATAAAAAAAAAACCACTGATAAAAAAACATTGGTCAAATTGTCCCCCCCCTCTTGGTTGCGCCTTCCCTTTGGCTTTTGGTTGTGCGTATGCGCAACAAGCATGAGCAATTTTTGTTTGTACTTTTGATTGTCCCCCACTCGGACGCCGAGTAGTCGCTGCTCTCCTCCTGAGCTGGGCTCAGTACTCACTATGTTCGTCCTTGACTACGTCAAGTGGTGGTTCCTCGACCTTTGCTTCGCAAAGTAGTCGCTGCGCTCCTCCTTCACTACGTGAAGTGGTCGTTTCACTCGTCCTCCGCTGCGCCGAGTTCTCACTACGTTCGAACTTGACTACTTGGTTGCGAAATATGCGCAACAATTATGAGCAACTCGAATTTTCTCTATGGTTTGGATCTCAGGTTTATTTTCAGTCATGTAAATTTAAAACACAAATTCAATTATAATTTATTTATGAACTTTTTATTTGAAAAAAAATAAAAAGTTCATAAAGTTAAAAAAGAAATATTATAGAGCGTTACCACGTGGTAATACTTCTTCTGGGAATACTAAACGTTCGTGTGGTTGGTCTTGTGCAGCCATCCAAGCACGAATACCTTCATTAAGTAGAAGGTTTTTAGTGTAGAATGTTTCAAACTCAGGGTCCTCCGCAGCACGAATCTCTTGAGAAACAAAGTCGTATGCACGTAAGTTAAGTGCTAAACCTACAACACCAATTGATGCCATCCAAAGACCTGTTACAGGCACAAATAGCATAAAGAAGTGTAACCAACGTTTGTTTGAAAAAGCTACACCGAAAATTTGAGACCAAAAGCGATTCGCCGTTACCATAGAGTATGTTTCTTCTGCTTGTGTAGGATTGAAAGCTCTGAACGTGTTTGCACCATCACCGTCTTCGAAAAGAGTGTTTTCTACTGTAGCACCATGAATAGCACACAGTAAAGCTGCGCCTAAAACGCCGGCAACACCCATCATGTGGAATGGATTTAGTGTGTAATTATGAAACCCTTGGAAAAATAGGATGAAACGGAAAATAGCAGCAACACCAAAACTTGGTGCAAAGAACCAACCTGATTGCCCTAAAGGGTAAATTAAGAATACAGAAACAAAAACTGCAATTGGCGCAGAGAAAGCAATTGCGTTATATGGACGTAAGTTTACTGAACGTGCAATTTCAAATTGACGTAACATGAAACCAATTAAACCGAAAGCACCATGTAATGCTACAAAAGTCCATAAACCGCCTAACTGACACCAACGTGTGAAATCACCTTGAGCTTCTGGACCCCAAATAAATAATAAAGAGTGAGCCAGACTGTTTGCTGGAGTTGAAACTGCAGCTGTTAAGAAGTTACAACCTTCAAGGTAAGAAGATGCTAAACCATGTGTATACCAAGAAGTAACAAAAGTTGTTCCAGTAAACCAACCACCTAATGCAAAATAAGCACAAGGTAATAAAAGAAGACCTGACCAACCTACAAAAACAAAACGGTCTTGACGTAACCAGTCATCACAGTCATCAAACCAAGTACGTTTTTCCTGATATGTACTACCAATCGCAATAGTCATTGCGTAGATCTCCAGAGAATTTTTATAGAGTTCATCAATACGTAAAAAGAAATAAAAGAAAGAATATAAATGTATCGAACCCCCCTTGATCGCGAAGTATGAGCAACAAGTATCAGCAACTACTGCGAAAGCAGCAGGAAATAATCTCGAGGCCGAGTGAAACGAGCACTTCACGTAGTGAAGGAGGAGCGCAGAGACTACTTTGCGAAGCAAAGGTCGAGGAACCACCACTTGACGTAGTCAAGGACGAACGTAGTGAGCACTCGGCTCAGCCGAGGACGAGTGAAACGAGCACTTCACGTAGTGAAGGAGGAGCGTAGCGACTACTTTGCAAAGCAAAGGTCGAGGAACCACCACTGGACTACGTCAAGTACATATTTTTTGTTTTAAAAACTTTTGATATTATTTAATTAAAATTATATCATAGGAAATTTTTTTTTCTTTATTTATACTCAAATTCAACTCGATCCATCGTTAATTTATAAGGACTTTATTAAATGTATATCAATCATAAAGCCTAACGTCATACCCATCAAGCCGAATTAATGAGCCATTAGTTGCAAAGGCTGAACAACTTGCTTAGCCTTTGTAACCAATGACCAATATGAACGACAGCTATACAAACTAAATATTACTAACGACGAGTAGAACAAGCACTTGATGTAGTCACGGACTTGAAGTTTGTTTCTACCGTCAGGCGCAGCTACTACTTCTTGCTGCGAAAGCAGCAGTAGCTTCGCTACCTTTTGCTTGTGCGTTCTTGTGCTTGCATGTTCTTTTGCACCGCAAAAGCAAAAGGGCAACGTAGTGAGCACTCGGCTTACTTCACTTTGTGAAATCGTGCCGACGACGAGTGGAACGAGCACTTCACGGAGTGAAGGTCGAACGTAGTGAGTACTGGGCAAAGCCGAGGACGAGTGGAACCAGCACTTCACGGAGTGAAGGAGGAGCGCAGCGACTACTGGAACGTAGTGAGTACTGAGCTTCGCTCAGGACGAGTGGAACCAGCACTTCACGGAGTGAAGGAGGAGCGCAGCGACTACTGGAACGTAGTGAGTACTGAGCGTCGCTCAGGACGAGTGGAACCAGCACTTCACGGAGTACTACTTTGCAAAGCAAAGGACGAACGTAGTGAGCACTCGGCTCAGCCGAGGACGAGTGAAACGACCACTTCACGTAGTGAAGGAGGAGCGCAGCGACTACTTCGCGAAGCGAAGGTCGAACGTAGTGAGCACTCGGCTTTGCAGAGGCCGAGTGGAACCAGCACTTGACGTAGTCAAACAGGAGCAGAGCGACTATTTTGCAAAAGCAAAAGGTCGAGTGCAACAACCACTTGACGCAGTCAAGGATTCTAAAAAACTTAAAGTCAATAAAAATTGACAAAATTCGATAAAGTTGAACAAGTTTTTAATAAATTTATTAAAAACTTGTTCAACTAAAAATAAAAAATCAATCTTTTTATTGGTTGCTCTCTTGGTTGCGAAATATGAGCAAGTTGCGCAGTATACGCAACCAAAGGCAAGTATGAGCAACTCTTGAGAACAACCAAAAAGCCGAATTATCCAACAGCAATAATACGAGCTAAGAAGAATGACCAAGTTGTAGCAATACCACCTAATAGATAGTGAGCTACACCAACAGCACGACCTTGAGTAATGCTTAACGCACGTGGTTGAATTGAAGGAGCAACTTTAAGTTTAGAGTGTGCCCATACAATAGATTCAATAAGTTCTTGCCAGTAACCACGACCACTGAATAGGAACATTAAACTGAATGCCCAAACGAAGTGCGCTCCTAAGAAGATTAAACCATATGCAGATAAAGCAGAACCATAAGATTGAATTACTTGAGATGATTGTGCCCATAGGAAATCACGTAACCATCCATTAATAGTATTAGCACTTTGAGCAAAGTTACCACCAGTAATGTGAGAAACACCATTGGCATTTACTGTACCCCATACATCAGATTGCATTTTCCAAGAGAAGTGGAAAATTACAATAGATAACGAGTTATACATCCAGAAGAGACCTAAGAAAACATGGTCCCAAGCAGAAACTTGACAAGTACCACCACGACCTGGACCGTCACAAGGGAAACGGAAACCGAGATTTGCTTTATCTGGAATTAAACGAGAACTACGAGCAAATAATACACCTTTTAACAGAATTAAAACTGTAACGTGAATCGTAAAAGCATGGATGTGGTGAACCAAGAAATCTGAAGTACCTAATGAAATAGGCATCATCGCAACTTTACCACCAACTGCCACTAAGTCTCCACCCCAAGTAGCACTTGTAGCTGCTAAAGCATTTGGAGCAGTTAATTGTGGAGCAGCAAAATGAGTATTTTGAATCCATTGTGCAAATACCGGTTGTAATTGAATTGCTGTATCTGAGAACATATCTTGTGGACGGCCTAAGGCACTCATTGTATCATTATGAATGTAAAGACCAAAACTGTGGAATCCTAAGAAAATACAAACCCAGTTTAAATGTGAAATAATTGCGTCTCTATGACGAATTACACGATCTAGTAAGTTATTGTATGAACTTGCAGGATCATAGTCACGAATCATAAAAATAGCTGCGTGCGCACCAGCACCAACAATACAAAAACCACCGATCCAGTTGTGGTGAGTAAATAAAGATAATTGTGTACCATAATCAGTAGCTAAATACGGATATGGAGGCATAGAGTACATGTGATGAGCTACAATAATTGATAATGACCCAAATAAAGCTAAGTTAATAGCTAATTGAGCATGCCAAGATGTTGTTAAAATTTCATAAAGTCCTACATGGCCTTCACCAGTGAATGGGCCCTTATGAGCTTCTAAAATCTCTTTAATAGAATGTCCGATACCCCAGTTTGTACGGTACATATGTCCTGCTACTAAGAATAATACTGCGATCGCAACGTGGTGATGAGCAGTATCACTTAACCATAGTCCACCTGTAACAGGGTTAAGACCACCATTAAACGTTAAGAAATCACTGTATTCACCCCATTGTAAAGTAAAGAATGGAGTTAAACCTTTTGCGAAGCTTGGGTAAAGATCTGCCATAATTTGTCTATTTAAGATTAAATCATGTGGAAGTGGAATTTCTTTAGGATCAACACCAGCATCTAAAAGTTTATTTACTGGTAAAGAAATATGAATTTGGTGACCAGCCCAACCTAAACTTCCTAAACCTAAAAGTCCGCCTAAATGGTGATTTAACATTGATTCTACATTTTGGAACCATTCTAATTTAGGAGCAGCTTTATGATAGTGGAACCAACCAGCAAAGAACATAGCGGCAGCAAAAACTAATCCACCGATTGCTGTACTATAAAGTTGTAACTCACTAGTAATACCACTAGCTCTCCAAAGTTGGAAGAAACCTGAAGTAATTTGAATACCTTGGAAACCACCACCTACGTCACCATTTAAAATTTCTTGACCAACTACAGGCCATACTACTTGAGCACTTGGTTTAATATGAATAGGATCACTTAACCATGCTTCATAGTTTGAGAAGCGCGCTCCATGGAAATACATAGTTAGGTAAAGCTGTTTTTATACAACCTCCCTTAAAATCCGTGCATGCAACTTTCATTGCACACGGCTTCTATTCGTGTTTTTAGAGAATTGAAAAATTCTGAATAATGACAAGTTCATTCCCCTTTTGGTTGTACCTTGTGCAGTGCAAAGCACAGCACAGTCGCGAAACGAAATCAATACAAAAGCAAAAGCGGGTTGCGCTCTTGGTTGCAAAGTATCAGCAACTAGTATGAGCAACTTATTGAAAGTTTTAAACTTTTTGATTTGTGTTAATAATAAGTATAACCATTGAAATTTATAATTTCAATATTAAAGACTCATTTGTCCAAAACAAAATAAAGTGGATTTATGAAAATTCTAACCCCTTTTGCGGTGCAATGCACAAAGACAAGGACAAACGTAGTTAGCACTCAGCTTACTTCACGAAGTTTCATGAAGTGAAGTAGTCCCGACGACGAGTGGAACGAGCACTTCACATAGTGAAGGACGAACGTAGTGAGCACTCGGCTCAGCCGAGGACGAGTGAAACGAGCACTTCACGTAGTGAAGGACGAACGTAGTGAGCACTCGGCTGAGCCGAGGAGGAGCGCAGCAACTACTTTGCGAAGCAAAAGTCGAGGAACGACCACTTCACGTAGTCAAAGACGAACGTAGTGACCACTGGGCTTTGCCCAGGAGGAGTGCAACGACTACTTGACTACGTCAAGTAGTAGCGGAGCTACTACTTCGCGAAGCGAAGGTCTAACGTAGTGAGAACTCGGCTGCGCCGAGGTCGAGGAACGAGCACTGCACGGAGTGAAGGAGTAGCGCCGCGACTACTTCCTGCTGCTTTCGCAGCAGTAGTTTCGCGAGCTTTTGCCTATACGTTTTTTTGGTTATGCTGTTTTGCCTTCGCGAATTTGCTGTGCAAAGAACAGCAAAAGCAATGCAAAGGCACCAGTTAGTTGCGAAGTCTAAGCAACAAACATGAGCAACTTCAATGAAAATTTTATCAAAGATTTGAGTTTAAGTCTTAGGTTTTAAAATAAAAACTTAATAAAGAAAATTTTTAGGATTTTCAAATTTTATAAAGAAAAAAAGTTGTTAAGAAAAAAAAATCATGTTATATTAATGAATAAACTATTTCAAATAAGTAAATTTTAATATTTTAAAGGCGGGCGTAGCCAAGTGGTAAGGCAATGGATTGTGACTCCATCATTCGCGGGTTCGAACCCCGTCGTTCGCCCACAGTTATTTTACATTTTAATGAGTATATCTATTTAAGAGAAGTTTAAAAAAAAATTTCTTTTTTTTACACAAAGCACATTTTTTCCTTAATTGTATTAAGGACGAAAATTTTTAACAATTTGTTTTTTAATATTTTGAGAATTTGTCTCTCGCCCCCTTTTAAGGGGGCTTTGATAGTCGTCTTGAAGAATGAACAAGCGATTGGTTGCCCCCACTTGATTGCGCATACTGTGCAACTTTTGCTTGTGCTTTTGCTGCGCCTAATAGGCGCAGCCCTTATCCGTCGTTGCAAAGTATGAGCAACTTTCTTGACGACCCGCCGGCCGGTACGGATCCGAAGCAATGGTCAGTATGAATAAACAGAAATGGGTTACCTAGGACTCGAACCTAGAACTTATCGGTTAAAAGCCGAGTACTCTACCATTGAGTTAGTAACCCTTCTTTGTATATATATTATATAGATCTCTAACAAAATCTCTACTGAGCTAAGTCTGCTTACAAAATCAATTTTTAGATAATTCTTACTTCACTAAAATTAGAGTGAATAAAAAAAAAGATTGTTTAAGATTTCGAATTCTTAATGTAATTCAAATAAAAAAGAGAAAAGGTTTTTTGTAATAATTCTAAACACCTCCCTTTCTCTCTTCTTTATTTAAATTACATTAAGAATTAAAGATCACCACCGCGTGCAGATAGTAATACAACTACTAAAGGTCCTGCAGCAACCACTAATAATAAACTTGCCAGTTGAAGAACAATTTCAAAGTTCATAAGATATATTAAGTAAAAAATCGATTTTAGAGTATTGAAAATCAAAAAATGAAAAAACAAATTTCTCAAAATAAAAATGAAAAAAATTTAAAGTTTTATCTCTAAGTTTATATCTAAATTTTTTCTTTACAAGTATAACAAATTTAGTGTTTCTATTTTTTCTGTTCATTGTTATTCCAAGAATTCAATTTTCACTGCAATACCATAAAAATTTTAAGTTTCAGTGGTTTACAATGTTTGGTTTTTAAAACAATAAAATTGTAAACCACTGAAACTTAAAATTTTTGTTTATGCATTTACAGCTTCTTTTGCTGCATACATGGTTTCTAAAGTAATAAAAGACAATTTATTTGTACTTGCAAATTTTTCAACATTACGTTGAACTTTTCCACGAACAAATCCTGGTACACGAGATAATTCATCTAAAGCTTCTTTCGACCATTCTAAACCATTTGTAGTTGAAAGAGATTTTGTTGTTACTTCTTTTGTATCATGACCATTAAAGATTTCTAATAAATGATCTTCCATTCCTAATGTAAATGAATTATAAATTAAATCAGCAATTTGATTTGTTCCTTCATATCCTAAAAATGGACGATAACCTAATGGGAAATTTTGAATATGAACAGGAGCTGAAATAACTCCACAGGGAATATCTAAACGTTTTCCAACATGTCGTTCCATTTGAGTTCCAAAAATAGCTGACGGTTCTAGTCGTGAAATCATTTCACCAACTTGTGTGTGATCATCTGTAATTAAAACTTCATCACAAAATCCTACAACTTGTTCACGGAACCAATCCGCGTCATGTTTACAATAAGTTCCAGCACAAACCACATGAATCCCCATTTCACGAGTAAGAATTTTTGTCATGCTTGCTGCATGTGTAGCATCACCAAATACTACAGCTTTTTTACCTGTTAAATTTTGACAATCAATTGATCTTGAAAACCAAGCTGCTTGCGAAACATACTGTGTTTGTTGAGTAATATAAGATTCAAAATTGAACGCATTTTTTGGATTGTTTTCTTCAATTTCATTTGGAACAATTGAATTCTGTTGCTGTAATACATTCGAATTTTCTAGATTTATAGGTTTTACAGAATTTTGTAAAATTTTCGATATTTCTCGAATAAAACACGCAGTATCAATAACTCCCATAGGCGTAATTGAAATATAAGGCATTTGGAATTCCTTTTCAAGATAAACAGCTGTCATTAGACCAATTTCTCTATAAGGAACAATATTGAACCAAGCTTTTGAAAGATTTTTTAAATTTTTAACAGAACAACCTTCCGGTACAATTTCATTGATTTGAATACCTAAATCATTTAAAAGACGTTTTAATTCACGACAGTCATGTGTATTGTGAAAGCCTAAAGTAAAAATCCCCAGAATATTCGCTGACGGAGTTGTGGTTTTTTCAATTTGAAAGTTTGGATCTCTTTTTGCTTTTTCTAAATAAAAACGAACAATTTGTTCAAGTGTACGATCTGCAGCTTGAATTTCATTAACTCGATAATGATTTACATCAGCTAAAATGACATCTGAATCCGACTCGAATGAAGCACGATTTACAAAATTTTGAAGATCTTCTTGTAAGATGCTTGACGTACAAGTAGGTGTTAAAACAATTAGATCGGGGCGTTCTTCTTTATCTTTTCTTGTAATATTTTCTACAACTTTTTCTTGAGATCCTCGAGCTAAAACATGTCGATCAACAATACTTGCAGTTACAGGCGTAAAATCACGTTCACGTTCTAACATTGATCGCAAAACATTAAAATAATCATCCCCTAAAGGGGCATGCATAATTGCATGTACATTTTTAAATGAACTTGCGACACGCAAAGTTCCCAAATGAGCTGGACCTGCATACATCCAATAAGCTAATTTCATAATATATTTTGTATTTTCTAAAAAAAAATCCAAAACTCGAACTTTTCCCTTTTGCTTGTGTATTGCTTTGCCTTGACTACGCCAAGTGGTCGCTGCGCTTGGGTCTACGACCCTCAAGACCTTAGCGATTTTGCTATGCTTTCTTTTGCTTGTGCTTTGCACCTTAAAAGAACTAGTTAGTTGAGACATTGCTTATAAAGTAAGAGCAACTCTGTTTTTTATTCAATAGCGTTTAAATATTTAAAAAACCATTGTTTTTTAATGTTTCGGAAAGGGAGGGATTCGAACCCCCGGTGACCATAAGCCACGCTGGTTTTCAAAACCAGAGCATTCGACCACTCTGCCACCTTTCCTGATTTGTTTTTAATTTTTTGATCTAAATAAAATTATATAAAAAACTGAAAATAATACAAGTCTAAAATAAAAAACTTTCTCTAAGACAGTTCTGTCTTTTTTAAAAAACATGAAAAATCTTAGAGAAACGGTTTGATTGAGTTTAATTATCTCATTTTATTAACAACTTTTACAACTTGAAAACGAGCTTTTGCACGTTTAAATGCAAAATTTGCTTCAACTTTTTGTTTAACACCTTCTGCTTTTTCTAAATTTGCTTTTGCTGTTTCAAAAGCATTTTTTGCTTCATCCGAATCAATAGTTTCTGATGCTTCTGCTTCATTTGCTAAAATAGTAACTTGATTACGTTTAACAACAGCAAACCCTCCCATAATTGCAAATGAACTCCACTGTTCCTTTGTACGGATAAGCATTGCACCCACATCTAAACCAGTAATGATCGGGGCGTGGTTTTTTAAAACACCCATTTCACCCGTTTCTGTTGGAAGAATAATTTCTTCAGCTTGACCATTCCAGAATGGACGTTCTGGAGTTAAAATTGAAATTTGTAAACTCATTTTTTTTTTTTTCACGAATTACCTTTATTATTGAAATATCAGAACTGTACGTTTTCATTATATTCAAGACTTATTCTCATTATTTACTCAAAGATTTCAACAAAATTCAATAAATATAAAATTTTTTAAGAGAAATTTTTAAAAATTAGTTTGTTGGAATTGAAACTGCATTTAGAATAAGTTGTGGACGACTCGAATACATAGCATTACTAATCGCCATTTTATGTAACTCTTCTTTTTTCTTCAGAGCATTTCCTTTTTTTTCATAAGCATCTAAGATTTCTGCTTTTAGACGTAAGATCATACTTTTACTTGATTTTTTCTCACAAGCACCTAAAATCCATCGTAAAGCTGTTGTTTTACCCTTTTCTACTGAACGTAGAACTCTTGGTACCATTTGTACTGAACCCGCTTTTCTTCGAGGTTTAACTTCGACTTGAGGCATAACATTTTCTAAAGCATTTTCAAATACTTCCACTGGATTTTTTTGCGTAGCTTCCCCTATTTCTTTTAAAGTATTATATACAATTCGATAAGCAACGGATTTTTTTCCACTTTTCATAACACGGTTGACTAACATATTTACAGAAATACTGTTATAAACAGGATCTGCTAATAAAACGCGTTTTTTCTTTATAGGACGACGAGGCATAGAATTATTATTATTGATAATATCAAAAAAAAAAATTTTGAGAACAAAGTAGACAAAAAGACGTTTGAATTAAAATACGGGACTGACGGGACTCGAACCCGCAACTTCCGCCTTGACAGGGCGGTGCTCTAACCAATTGAACTACAATCCCTTTTTTTATTTTATTGACAAATTTTTTAAATAACAATTCTAACCACAAATCATTTTTTTTACAAGTTTAACAAAATAAAATTTTTTTTATTCGGTTTAAATATTTATGATTACTCAAGATATTTAAATTTGTCCGAAAACTTTGCAGTTTTCGACTATAATTTAAATATCTTGAGTAATCACAAATATTTTTTGTCAATTATATTGATCAAAATTGTATGCTTAATATCTAAATTATTGGTGAAATATTCACCAATAATTCAAAAACACTATTATTTATCATGAATTCATAAAAGTTCCATTGTTATTTGGAATTTTAGTTAAGAAGATTATTTGATATTAAAGAGAAAAAAGTCTATTAAACACGACGTTTCTTAGGTGGGCGGCAACCATTGTGAGGGATACCTGTTTTTTCACGGATAACACTTACTTTAATCCCTGCTTTAAAAATTTCACGAATTGCTGTTTCACGTCCTTGCCCAGGACCAGTTACTAGAATTTTTGCTTCTTTCATTAAGAAATCTCGCGATTTTTTTGCTACAATTTCAGCAGCTTTTTTTGCTGCAAAAGTTGTAGCTTTTCTTTTTCCTCTAAAACCGCATGCTCCTGCTGAACTCCAGCAAAGAACATCACCACGCACATTGGTCATTGTAATAATTGTATTGTGATGACCCGCTTGAATGTGTACGACCCCACGGTAAGTACGTCTTCTTAATTTTGCTGGAGATGATTTTCGAATTTGTCGAGCCATAAAAATAGAGTAAAAGCAAAAAAAATGTTCAAAAAAAAATAGAATGGAGGAAAATTTCATTTCTTATTTATTTCTATTGTTTTGTGTTTTTGGTTATTTTTATTTTAAACCTACTGAGCTCTAAAACTCAAAAGAACTTTCTTAGTTAATGTTTTTTCTTGTTAACCAATACAAATTTACAAACAATTGTTTTTTAATAAAGATGCAACAATAAAATATTATTATTGTCTGGGTCGAGTCGGATTCGAACCAACGTAGGCGTAGCCAGCGGATTTACAATCCGCCCCCATTAACCACTCGGGCATCGACCCATATTTATCATAAGTTAATCATACTAATAAAAATTTATTTTTTCTACAACTCTCTGCGAGTTTCGTAAATTAGAAAGAGAAGAAATAATTCCTTTTTTTTATTGTTTATTGACTTTTATTTTTTAATAAGAAGTTGAAAACATTCGTCTTATTAGATTCTTCATTATATTACGAATGTTTTCAACTTCTTATACTATTTATTTGAAACCATTTTGATTAAATGATAAAAAATGTTATTAAATTTAAATGAGTTAACGATGTCTATAAGTAATTCTACCTTTTGTTAAATCATAGGGACTTAATTCTACTGTTACTTTGTCACCTACAACAATCTTGATACGGTTTTGACGAATTTTCCCAGACAAATGACCAATTACTTCAACACCATTTTCTAGTTTTAAACGAAATTTCCCATTTGAAAGATTATGTGTGACAACACCTTCCATATCAACTAATTTCTTTTGTTTTTTTTGTTTGATTTTAGGATTATTTTTTTCTTCTGAAAATTCAATATTTTGTGTCATTTTTTTTATTTGTTATTTTTGTTGTTTTCAACACTAGAAATTTATTGTTTTTTTATTTTATTTCAATTTAAAAAGAACTCTTCTAAACAAAATTCACGTTCGAAAGAAAATTTTTACCATTATGAAGTCTTGTTCAAATTCTTTAAGAATTGTAAAATTTAGAATTGTTTTTTTATTATAACAGAATAGAAAATAAAAAAATATTTTCTTAAAGCGCGAAGCATTTGGTGACGGTTGGAATAGCTGTCAACGTGTGCTTTTGCGGTGCCTTCGCTTCGCGAAGTAGTCGCGCTGTGCTCCTCCTTCACGCAGTGAAGGGCTCCTTCCGCTCGTCCTGAGCGAAGCTCAGTACTCACTACGTTCCTCCTTCGCTTCGCCCTGTGCTTTTGCTGTGCAACGCACAGGCAAAAGGTCGCGGAGCTACTGCTGCGAAAGCAGCAGGAAGTAGTCGCTGCGCTTCTCCTCGGTTCTGCCGGGTGATCACTACGTTCTTTTTTGCTTTTGCTTGTGCTTTGCAAAGCACAAGCAAATATAAGTGACTTTAAATTTTATAATTCTTAAAGAGTTTTTTTTGAAATTTGAAAACATTTTCTAAAATTTTGAAAAAAGTTTAAACAGAACGTTTTGATAAAATTTTTTTACGTAATTTTTGTCCTAAACGAATATGCGTTAAAATTTGACCTAAGATAAATTTGATAGAATTTCGGGAATCATCGTTCGCTGGAATAATATAGTCTGATAAACGTGGATTGCAGTTTGTATCCACTACAGTAAACATTCTCATTCCTAGTTTACGACATTCACGAACAGCATTCATTTCTTCTTGTTGCCCTACTAGAATTACCACATTGTTCGCTATTTGTTTTCGTTTCATTTTTGCCATTTTTGTGATACCTCCAAAATACTTTTCTAAACGTTGCCATTTCTGTTTACGAGTTGCTGCAAGTTTTTTTGATGTAAATTTTAATTTTTGATCATAAACTTGATCCATTGAGTAACTCATTTTTGGATCCACAAATTTTTTCATTAAAAATTCTACTGTTTCGTACATTTTTTTCTTAGATGTTGGTAAATAACGCAGTTTTGGTAAGAATTTTAGCAGTTTTTGTTCTGCTGATAATTGTTTTAATTTTCTTTTTAAAAGTCTTAGATTTTCTTTTTCAACATATAATTTTTCTTTAATAAGAGTTAAAGTCGAATCAATTTTTAATGTTAAAGTTAGATTCTTTAATAAAGAAATTTTTTCACGAATCGTTTGGATATTTTCATGTACTTTAATACAAAGAGTTTGTAATGTTTGAATACGTAATACAAGTGCTTTCATATAACTTTGAATGAATGGTAAATAATCTGTTAGTTTATTTAATAACTGACTGATAATTACGGTGTCGTTTGTCACTGATTTTGAACGATTTTTACCTTCTAAATTTCCTCCTAATAATTCTGAGTTATTCACTGTTAAAATATTTTTTTCATATTTTAATTTCATTGTATTAATCATTTTATTTAAAATTTGGTTCGAAGGATTAGGAATGATCCAGTTTTTATCTGATTGAGAAAGAATTGTAATATTTTCAAAAGGAACTGCCCAAATTGTTTTTCCTTGAGTATTCATTTCTTTTTTTAATTTGATAATTTCTTGTCCAATCTGGTTCAATTGTTTAAATTCTTCGAATTTCTGTTTTGATTTATTAATTTGTTGAATTAAAGTAGTTTTTTGTTTAATAAGCTGATTTCCTTTTTCTTGAAGAAAAATTAATTGAAGAATTCGTTTTTGTTTTTGTGCTTTGAGTTCAGAATATTTACGTAACAATTGCTCATTTCGAGCAGTAATTTCTGCTTTTTTAATAAATAATGCTTGACTACGCACAAACAGAATATTTCGATCTTGTTGAATTTGTGCAAGTAATTGTTTACCTTTCATTAATAATTTTTCACTTTTTTTTCGTAATAAGTTTACTTTTTTTAATAAACGTTTTTTTATTTTTTGTCTTTTTTCTAAAATTTTTTGAATCATTTTTTGTTTTTCTTTTAAAATCGGACGAATTTGTGAAATTGATTTTAAAATTGTTTTCCAGTTCGTTAGCATACCCCCTAACCAACGTGTATTTACAAAATAAGACGTTTTGCTTAACATAGCTGTTCTTGCAATTAATGAAGCAGCTGGTTTCTTTGTTCCAACAAATAAAAATGTTTTTCCTTTTGCTGCATATTTTGCTAATTGTTGCAAAGCTCTGTTTAAACATGTACGTGTTTTTAAGACATTAATGATATGACGTCCTCTTTTCATTAGAGGACGATTTTGATTTTTTCCTTTCTTACGGATCCATAAAAATTTTCGCATATTTGCATGACAACGAATAGCCTTTTCTCCATAGTGCATTCCAGATGCAATCATCTTTTTTACAGTGTTTTTAACTAATAATTGTTTTGCATTTTTTGCAAGAGGAGCAATTTTCGTAATTTTTGCAATTGCATAGTCAGGTGTTGTCTTTACGATTTTGATTCTTACTGTTTCACCTAATTGGACACCTAATCCCATTTTTACAAAAACCAATGATTTTTTTAATTTAATAAGAGCATAACTTGCTAAACATTTTGCATTTAGAGGAAGTTTAATATTATAAGTGCTTCCAATTGGTAAAGAGTTGAATAATCCATTTGTCATCAGTAAACTCGAATTTAAATTGTTTGACTTTAACAATGGATTTTCTGAATGTACTGATTGACGTTTTTCAATATTTTTTTCTATGAATTTTGCAAACGCATATTTTGCTTTGATTCTTGTAATTTGAACATTCAGTTTTTCACCAATTTGATTTTTTTCTCCTTTAGATTTAGGTTGAACTATAATCGTAAATTTCTCTGAAAGTGAATATAATCCAGATCCTTGAGGTCCTTGTTTTTCAATGACAATTTCAAGTACGTCATTAATTTTTACTGGGACTGTTGTTTTTGTTTCCTTTAAAATTTCAACAACTTTTGCTATAGCGTACTTTGGTTTTAAAGAAATTTTTTCGATTTGAATTTTTACTGTTTCACCTAATTTCGCTTTTGGAACAATTAGAGTATATCCATTTTGAAGTTCAGCTAAACCTACGTTTTTAGTACCTAAAGCGTTAATTGTTACTACGGAAATATCGCCGACTTTTAATTTAAGTTTTTTCAAATTTTTATTTTGAGAATTTGAAAAAATATTTCCTTCATTTTTTATAAATGAATTTTTTTTAATTTGTGTCATAATTGAGTCTTTAATTTATGGAAAAATATTCTTTATTATCTTCTTAAAAAGTATAAACTTTTATTCTATAAAAATTATTTACAAAAGTTTTTATAATGTAATTAGAATAATGTTATATTCAGTTGTTTTGAGAAAGGTAGAATTCTCGAATAAAGTACATTTAAGTAAAATTTCGTTTTTCTGGATTAAGAATTGACAAATTTTATTAATTTTAGAGATTATTTTCTATGGTTCTAGATATTTTACTTTAAAAACATTTTCTTTAATAGTTTTCTAGGTTATTTACATTTTCTTTATTGGCTTTAAAAGAAAAAAGTGTATCAAAAAACTTAAGTAGAATTGGATTAGAATTGGATTGCAGGTGTTCCATTGAAGTGTTGTTATGGCCATGAGGTCCAAGTTGTTCTGTGAATATTCCTGGTCAAGAAAACATCTTCGTTGTGGTCTGAATATTCCTAGTCCAGAAAAAAAACATCCCTCGCTGTGCCTTGTGCTTTTGCATTGCCTTCGCGAATTTGCTGTGCAAAGCACAGCAAAAGCACAGCAACGCACAGGCAAAAGGTAGCGAAGCTACTGCTGCGAAAGCAGCAGGAAGTAGTAGCTACGCTACTCCTTGACGTAGTCAAGTAGTCGTTGCACTCCTCCTGAGCGAAGCTCATCACTGCGTTCGTCCTTCGCTTCGCGAAGTAGTAGCTACGCTACTCCTTGACGTAGTCAAGTGCTCGTTCCTCGACCTTCGCTTCGCGAAGTAGTAGCTGCGCTACTCCTCGGCACTACTTCACGAAATGAAGTAAGCCGAGTGCTCACTACGTTCGACCTTGAACGTCAAGTGGTCGTTCCTCCGCCTCGGCAAAGCCGAGTACTCACTACGTTCGACCTTGACTACGTCAAGTGGTCCCGGCGCCTGACGGTAGGAACAACCGTCAAGACCGTCAAACAACATAAAATTCGTCAAAATTTATTGATTTAGAAGCCTGTAATCAAAGAAATGTAAGGTTTTCAGTTTTTCTGAAACCCTATTTTAATAGATAAGGGTTTAAGAAAATATGAGCCTTCTACAAATCTTTCTTATTGGGCGTTGAAAGTTAAAGAAAATTTTGGTTTCAACTGCTTAATTTCAGGCAAAACACATCGTAATGCCTGTTTGCATGCTCACCACCTGTTTTCAAAGAAGCGCTTCTTTGAAATTTTTTTATGTAAATGGAATTTCAATTGAACGCAACTACCATTTTATGTTTCATGAAATGTATTCCTCGACAACGACGATCGATAACTTTGTAGAATTTATCGAGTATTTGTATACTTTGGATGAATCTTTTACAATTCGTTACACTTTATTTCAACTTAAAAATTCGTTGATTGCTATTCGGTCAATTCTTAAAGAAGAATTAAAGAAAACACAAAACATGTAAAGGTTATAGTTCTTAGGTCTTGTTTCAGTTGAATTTCTATTACTGCTTAATTTATTTTCATTTCTTTAAATAAAGTGTTTGAAAAGTCTTGAGAAGACTTTGTGTGTCTTTTCAGTTCTTTTCAAACACTTTATGTTTTTTTTAGTTGCTGACATTTGCCATTGGTTGTGAAGTTAAGAGCAAGTTGCGCATACTGCGCAACCAAAGGCAAGTATGAGCAACTTATTTAGATTCTATTTACATTGAAGTAAATAGAACCTAAAAAATTTAAAAAATCTAGAAAACAGATCAATAAACTCTTTCGAGTATTGAAACTGCTTTCAAGAATTAATTATTAACCTAAAGTAGGAGCGTCAGTACTAGCAAGGTCTAACGGGAAGTTGTGAGCATTTCTCTCATGCATAACTTCCATACCAAGGTTTGCACGGTTGATGATATCAGCCCAAGTGTTTAATACACGACCTTGTGAATCTACAACTGATTGGTTGAAGTTGAAACCATTTAAGTTGAATGCCATAGTTGATAAACCTAAAGCAGTGAACCAAATACAAACAACTGGCCAAGCAGCTAAGAAGAAGTGTCGGGTCGCCCTCTCGTTTCCGTTTGGGCTCCCTAAGAACCGTACGTGCAAGTCTCCCTGCATACGGCTCAAGCCAGTTTCAAGGATAATACCCCAACCTTACACATCTAATCGAGAAACCTCTTCTGGTTCAATTACTGAGCTGACTGATTTTCCTAGAGCCATACGCATTTTCTTACGCACAGCGAAAAGTTTGTCACGAACATTAGCACTGGACATTTTCAGCGAGTGAATTTGACGATGGCATAGTTCATGTACGAGAACTAGGTTTCCGTAAGAGTCTTTACCTCCGTCCTTTTTAGCCACAATGTGATGTTTGTGAAGTTCCTCATCGTTGTACAAAGATTCCTCGCATATCGGACAAATGTGATACTGTTTCTTAGAAAGAAGAAGCAAACCATCTCTGCCCACCCACTTCATGTATTGTTTATTAGCATCTCGCTTGTTCCAATAATCGCGTGCGCTAGGCGAGCGGTCATCAGGACACATTTGATTCTGTACCATTTCATGACGGCGGATTTTGAAGTCACTGAATTTTAGAAGAAACAATTGCTGATTTCCTTTGGAGAGTCCAAAGAATCTCCATTTGTTCTTAGAAGGACCTTCTTGTAATCCAAAGTATCGCTCCATGATCCAGTTGTGATTCTTCTGGGGGTGTCTTCGCTTAGCATAGCGCCAAGTCCTGTGCCACATAAAGTGGTCAAGATAAGAAAACACCTCGGAAGACACAAAGGGGCTATAGTAATTCGCCCAACCACGAATGATTGGATTAAGTTCCTTGATTACAACCTGAGGGGCTTGACCTTTCTTCTTCAACCAGATCTCTCTTAGTCGATTTTTAAAGGCTTTTACCTTTTCAGGGTGAGGAGTAATAAGAAGCTTAGTCTTCGCGTTACTATAAAGCCTAACCAGACATCCTAGAAACTTGAATCCGTCGAGAAGATGAGTAACATGTACTTTATCAGGAGCGAATTCAAGGCCTCGGACTGCCAGCCATTTCTCCATAAAGGTCTGCGCGTTGAGACAATCCTCTTTGGACGAAGCGAGAATAACAAAGTCATCTGCGTATCGAACTAGAGCGTATTTGTTTCCGGAACGAGCATGAAAAGTTTTCGGGTCAGTTTTGATGTTTAACGCCTCTTCCATACCGTGTAGAGCAATATTAGCTAAAAGAGGAGATATAATACCTCCTTGTGGAGTCCCTGCAGTGGTTTCCATGACCTCTGTAGAAGGAAACTCACAGTAACCCGCTTTTAACCATGCTTTAATAACAGGAGCCGCCGGAAAATCCCCGATCACAGAAAGGAGATAATCGTGGTTAATATTATCAAAACAGCCCTTGATGTCAGCGTCAAGTACCCATACGCGCTTCTTGTGTCTAGCCGTAAGGCTGAAAACTCGGGCTAAAGCGTCGTGACAGGATCTACCTGGTCTAAACCCATAGGAGCTTGACTCAAAACAAGCTTCCCATTCTGGTTCCAAAGCATTTTTTACGATGTTTTGGATTACTCGATCCTTAATGGTAGGAATGCCCAAAGGTCGGAGTTTACCATTAGGTTTAGGAATGTAAAGACGTTTTACAGGTTTGGCAATATTTGCCCATTCTGATTGTGGAGTATTTTGGAGCTCTACGAATAGATTCCAACGCTCTGCATTCGTCTTAATGAGCATCTTATCAAGGCCAGCGGTGCGTTTACCCACGTTAATGGATGTTACCTTTCTAATCGATAAGATAATGTTAGCATCACTGTTTAATAAGATATGCTGATACCTGCGAACCAAAGAAATATTCCCCATTCTTTTGGCCTTGAAGATTTTACCGCGTAAATTTTTAACAGTACGAGTGACTCCGTTCCAGTTAATACCTTCCCAAGAGGTCGCCCGTGGAGATTTACTTTCAGAATTAATGATACTAGTCATGGTGAATTCCGTCGAGTAACTTTACGATCGGTTAGATAAACAAGAGCCATGAAATCAGACCTCGCTAATCCTATCCATGTATTTTCATACTATATGGTCAACAAGTTATATTTAATAGAGAAAACCCTATTGAACTTTCCTTTTTGCTTTCGTTTTACCTTCGCAGTTGCCATCAGCACAGGAAAGCGATCCACCCCGGCCTATTCTAAGCTGGCACATATAGTGCCCACCTTTCCAATAAGGATTAGGAGAATAGGTCGGTTACACGTTCCTCACCAATCAGATACGTACTTTGGTATATCGTTGTGAAACACCCCGGGTGTGTTCAATATCTAGTGAGGTTTGTCAGTACGCACAAACCACTATTGTGTCCTCACGGAACATAACACCATGTCATCTAGGAACAAGTCCAAGCTTGCAGAGCTCGTCACGAAGCCGCAACGATCTCCAAAATACTATCCCATAGCCTCAGTATATCTCTGCAATAAAGTTCTATATTGAGACGTCTCCATCGTGCTTACACCCAAATGGTTACCCAGGTTGAGTGCCAATGAACAGGATCATCTGACTAGACAGAAGTTGGAAGACTAAGTTTCCAAACTGATTGGTGAGGCCACGGAGAGTCTTGACCATAGCAATTATAAATCCTGCGATCTGTAATTACCTTAGGCGTATGACCCTCCTCGTGCCGCACGTAATGAACGAGAGTTGTTGAAAGACGCGTATTGGAAGATTAAACGACCAAAGTAACCATGAGCAGCTACAATGTTGTATGTTTCTTCTTCTTGACCAAATTTATAACCTTCGTTAGCTGATTCGTTTTCAGTAGTTTCACGGATTAAAGATGAAGTTACTAAAGAACCATGCATAGCAGAGAGTCGGGGTAGGCCCACCCGTTTAGGAGAGCCCCCCTAAGAACCCATCTTGCGCCTCTCGACGCAATGGGCTCAAGCAGAAACTAGTTAAGAGATGGATCAGAGTCCACATCTATAACCTGCTGGGAGTGAGCAGTTTTCTTGTTCTCATAGTAATGCTTTAAGAGAGAAAAGGCTTCTGGATCTGCCAGTATCAATTGTAAGGCTTGAAGAGACCTTGCCCTTTGTTTTTTCTTAAAAGTATGAGAATTCCACAAAGAACTCAGCTCAGTCATAGCTTTTACCTTGTTCACAACAGACCAGGTTTCTTTGTCATGAATTATGGTGTTGAGAGCCTCAAGCTTCTCTTCCCAATTCACTTCTAAATCGCCAGCTAGTGTTCTTCGACAGATTTGTTCGTATAACATACTCAACATTTCAGTCTTCGGCACAGACTTGCGATGAATCGAATAATGACATTCTTCGTGCAAAAGCATGAGATTTGAAGGCACGTCCTTACCACCTATTTTCCTAGGGACCAAATGATGTACGTGCAATGGTTCATCCCAATCTCCAATATAAAGATTGGAACCGCACACAGGGCAGATACCTTTTTGTTTGGAGTACAACATTTCCTTGAAGCTACCTTTCTTAATTAGAGAGGCAAGTTTCCTATCCATGAAGTACTCCTTATCCTTTGGGTTGAAGGGATTTCTACCAAAGCCAATAGAGCTATAATTTTCCAGAGAGGTAGATCTAAAACTCACTAATTTGGGAAAGCCATTATCACCACAAAATGTCCAATTGCTTGAGACATATGTGGCAGTGCCAGTTTTTCTCACAAATTTTGATTTTGAAGAGGTAAAGTACCTGTTGACCAGCCAGCTCCAGCTTTTATTAACGTGCCTGCGCTTGGCCCATCTAACTGCTTGCAAGTAAACAAAGTTATCCAAGGCCCGAAATGCCTTATTGGAGTTAACAAACCTGTGGTAGTTACACCAACCCACAATAATGGGGTTCAATTTATTAATCAGCAAATGAGTAGATGAAGAAGTGTGAGACCTAAATAAAAGCTTGATTTTGTTCTTAATACTTTCCAAAGATTTTTTTGAGGGAGTGACCAAAGCCACCTTAGTCCCAATGGCTCTAAGAAAAGATTTCTTTCTCTTCTTGAGAGGAGCATTGTTGTAAAGCCCAAAGGTCCAGCCTAAAAAGTCAAAGGAAGAGTCATTAATGTTTCTGATTGCAGTCTTTTCTGGACTGAATTCCATGCCCCTGGTGCTAAGAAATTCGCTAAGGAGATCTTTAGCCCTATGGGCATGAAACTCAGAGACAGTCAGCACTACAAAGTCATCAGCATACCTGACTAGAACATAAGGAAGTGAAGGTACAACATACCCACGTTTGTGGTATTTGATGCCTAGTACTTCTTCCATTCCATGAAGAGCAATATTGGCTAAGAGAGGAGAGATAATACCTCCTTGTGGAGTACCCAACAGGGTATCAACGTATTTATCTTTTTCTAAATAGCCAGCCTTCAGCCACCTACCAACAAGTGATTGTGCCGGAAAGCCTTCGAGTTTATGTAGCAAAGGCTCATGAGCAATGTTATTAAAGCAACCCTTAATATCCGCATCAAGAACCCATACTCTTTTCTTAGATGAGATTGTTCTCCAAAGTCGGCTCATAGCGTCATGGCAGCTTCGAGCTGGTATGAAGCCATAAGAACCATGTTCGAAGATCGCTTCCCATTCTGGTTCGAGAGCATTTTTAACTACACTCTGGATGACCCTATCTCTAATAGTAGGGATGCCAAGGGGTCTTGGCTCTTTTCCAGGTCTAGGAATATATTCTCTTCTAACTGGAGGAGGATTCCATTTCAAAGGATTTGTGCCACTCATTTCAATGAATAGCTTGTACCTAAGGTCCGGAGACAAGTACTTTTGCTTGTCAATACCGGCAGTTTTCCTTCCTCTATTAATAGAGGTAACTCTTCTAATAGAGTACAAGAGGTTAGCTTTTGACAAAATCATTCTTCCTTGTAGTTTCCTAACGAGTGAAGAATTCCCAGTCAACTGAGCAACAAATATTCTTCTTCTAAGTTTGTTGACTCTGTTTTCAATGACTTTCCAATCTAGATCAGTCCATCCTTTAACCGAGCCAGCATCGTTAGTATGTTTTTTACAAAATGAATTGCCCTTCATAGTAACAATATAACCTAGCCGAAAAGTTTTGCAATTTCCACCTTCTTACCCTTGACTTGGTGCATGTTATTGTGCCATATGCAGAGACCTTGCTAAGGTTGGCCATATGGCTTTTCCATTTTGCTTTAGAGTTGACGACTTTCGCCAGCACCCATTAGGGTAAGAATCCCGTCCGACTCGAGTATGAGCTGAAGTGTCACCACCCAGCCACCCACCAGAGGACAAAGTCCAGTTGATATTAGGAACTCGAGTCAGTTACACGTTCCCCTGCTTGTCCATGCTCATTGAGATCTAGCTGAGGTATCAGACCGGGTGCACGCTTGATCTCATGTCGGTATCCACAATGTAATATCGACTCAATTAGTAGTACCCATAAATGGCTGTACTACTAGGCACCATAAACTGGGGGTTACGATCCCAACTCAGCTCTTCTCAACAATAGCCCTTGCCATTCCCACCAGTGAATGGGTTAGGCTTCTACCAGATGCTTCTCACCATCTCATGTCCCCATGAAATAGTGCTGGAACGGACTCACCCCATGAGAAGGGGGGTTGGTTTAGCACACCAAAGCACAAACAGGGACACGGTGTGGGAGGAGACAACAAAACTAAAAAGCTAAGTTGTCTTGAGGCCCTCCCACACCTCGTGCCGCACATAATGACCCACCAAATACACCAGCAACACCTAACATGTGGAATGGGTGCATTAAAATGTTATGCTCAGCTTGGAAAACGATCCAATGTGTTATGTAAGAGCTCTTTATCTCTTACCTCTTCGTTTCCAAAGAGTATCGGACTATATCATAAACACTCTGATTCATAGAAACTTTCGTATCTAAGTGCAGTAATGTTCTCGGGAACTCGTGGAGAGATTATTTCACTCTCTAGTCTCTGAACCTGTTTGAGGTAAACTCAAACTTGGCTGATGATTTCCTTAGTTAAAAAATACGCATAACCAAATGCAAAATTAAAATAATTGTACTAAAATTCAACCAAATTGAGTTCTTTTTTTCGCTGAAACCAATCAAAGTTGTAGTATTTTTGACAAAATTCTGCAAATTTTTCTTCTGTAATCTCAGAATGCTTGTATAAACTGTGAAACTGTTTATGAATTTCCTTCTTTAAGTATACACCGTTCTCGGGTAAATAATGTTGCTCTACGAAAAGATGAAAACCATTTAAGTGGTGACAGTGAAAACCTCTGTAACCTCCCTTAGCTTTTTCTAAAGTTACAACACATGTGTAATTACAGCGCTTACGCACTGCAGTTTTCCATTGGTAATCTTCAGTACTTGGCTTGTTAAGATCACGTGCTACACCTCCCTTGTATCTTGGATGGTCTGCACCAGTTTTACCAGTTAAAGACCCAGATCTTTGACTTGCTTTCTCACCAATTTTACGTTTTGTTTCAGCACTTGTTACTTTGCCTTTATGAGTTCTAGAAGTTGTTCTTTTTTTACATTCAGGACAACCCGTTTTTTTAGCATTTTTATACTTATGAACGGTTGTTTCCCACGTAGTTGAACAAATATTACAATGAATTTCGATAACACTATGAACATTTTCATAGTTTTCAAACGAATGAACCGTGTGATTGCGTGAATATGCAATCTTATCAATATCTTCTTTTGTTAATTTATTAGTCATAGTTAAGTTTAGAATAGATTATTAGTTAAAATTTCTTCAAAATAGACAACATTAGTTTAGAAAAGTTTATGCAGTTTGTGTTTTTTAGCCTTAGATTTCCATCAATTCACCCGATTTGCTTAAGAGTTTTTAAACTCTTAGTCACGCAACGATCATGAAGTTAAAAGTACCAGAGATACCTAAAGGCATACCGTCTGAGAAAGAACCTTGTCCAATTGGGTAGATTAAGAATACTGCAGTTGCAGCAGCTACTGGAGCTGAGTAAGCAACGCAAATCCAAGGACGCATACCTAAACGGTAAGATAATTCCCACTCACGACCCATGTAAGCAGCAACACCTAATAAGAAGTGGCAAACGATAAGTTGGTAAGGACCACCGTTATATAACCACTCATCTAAAGAAGCAGCTTCCCAAATTGGGTAGAAATGTAAACCGATTGCGTTAGATGTAGGGATAATCGCACCAGAGATGATGTTGTTACCGTATAAAAGAGAACCAGAAACTGGCTCACGGATACCATCGCGACGAATTACGGTCGATCGACGAAAAATTCGGATTCGACCATTTCACCATCTTAATCTTCATTTTTCTTTCCGTGTTTGAGAGATTCCCAGAGACTGCGCTTTAACAAGTGAATCCAAAACTTGTCGAACAAAAGTCTGAAATAAAGACTCAATAGAAAAATAAAAAAATAAGTACAGATGAAACACACTACTATTCCGAGGTGCTCTCTCGGTCCTTTCTCTTTTTTACCCTGGCGCGAGCCGCTAATTGGCAAGCCTTAAGTCGACCCCCCTGTTTTAACCAGAGATTGTATTCATCGCAAAGTTTCAAAAGATTCATGATCTTCGTTTGAGTTCTCTCGCCAATAATATAAGGCAGAATACATCTTAACAGAGCTTCCACTTTGACACGAGCCTCTATGGTCACCCGATAAACTTGGTTATTAGCCGTAGTTTTACGCGCTAAGGGCTTAACCTCTTGGTCAACGAGTTTCCCTACATGTTTCATGACATCTTCTTCAATCATGTCGATTTTAATGCCTGGTGTACGAGGAGGGGGTGTATAGTCCGGATCGTTCGATCGAGATCGAACACGTTTATCGACGAAAAAGTAAGCTTCTGATTGAAACAAACCAGCTAACCAAGCAACTTCACTTGGATCTGCAGTTTCGAAAGGAAAGGATTCTCGTTGTTTGTTAGAGGATGTATTCATAAATGAGGTGATATAAGTTTTTTTCATTAAAGATTAAAGAAAAGTAGTAATTCGTTGGACTATATCTTCATCCCGACTGTTCTGGCAGCAAGAACTTTCATAGTTCTCAGTGGATCTATGAAGTCAAAGCGAAAAAGAAAACGTTCTTTTGCTTGTGCTTTGCTGTGCTACGCGTTGCGAAGGCCTTGACAATTGGGTTGCGGCGAACCCGCCTGTTCCTCCTCCTTAACGCAGTCGTCTTCCTTCACGAAGTGAAGGACAGGCAAAGTTGACGAAGTCAAGGAGGAGGAAGACTTCGTCAATAAAGCGTTGTCCTCCAGCGCAGCGACCACTTGACATTTGCCTTTGCATTGTCTTCTTTCTTCTTCGGCAGAGCCTTTCCTTGACGAAGTCAAGGTAGAGGAAGGCAAAGGCAAATGTCAAGGCAAAGCACAGCAAAAGCACAACATTTTTTAGGTTCTTGTTACAGAGAAGATTCGCTAAGGTCGGGTGTTGGGCGCTCTATGGAATAGTCATTCCACGGTACGATTATTGTGGGGCTCACGTACTAGTCTCTGAACCTTACATGGAATTTCTTAGAAACGTGGGCACATACGGCTTGACGGTTCTGACGGTCCACCGCTCAGAAAACGACCGGCGTTGAGTTTGGAGAGTCCCTTCCATGTTTAGGCTGCTGGTTCTCTTTCGAATTCCAGCAATTCACCCAATATATAAGCAACACCCTTTAAGGGGTGAAGGACACAGATGTATTTACAGATTGCGTAATGTCTACTGGAGGAGCTGCAATGAAGCCAATGATGAATACAGATGTAGCTGTTAATAAGCAAGGGATCATTAATACACCGAACCAACCGATGTAAAGACGGTTCTCAGTAGAAGTAATCCACTCACAAAAACGAGCCCAAAGGCTAGAAGTACCACGGTTTGAAAGAACAGCAGTCATAATATATTTCGATAAAAAAAGATGTTTCTCCGATTCATGAAATGAATATAGAACAAGGTTTAATTTAAACCCTCGGTATTTATATAGATACCAAACATTACTTTTTTATGCAAGTTTTCTTTTTTTTAGGTATTCGACTTGTTTTTTATGGAATTAAAATGAACGAACGTTTCTGTTTTCTTGATGAGAAAGAAAAATAACAAAGTCAAGCAAACAATATTCTTTTGGCTCAATTTATCTTTAGTTACCATGCTCAAACATTTAAGAATTCAACTCAAAACTATTCCTAATGTTATTCTTGCATTCTAGAAAAAAATTAATGACACTGTGGTTCATACTTCTTGCGGGTTTTGAGGGTTGGAACAACCGTCAAGGGGGTCATAGACTTGCTAGACCCGTAGAACCTGCTTTCTGCTGCTTTAGCAGTTGCTCATACTTGTTGCGCATACGCGCAACCAAAAGCCAAGAGAAGGCGCAACCAAGGTCGAGGAACGACCACTTGACGTAGTTAAGGAAGAGCACAGCGACTACTTCCTGCTGCGAAAGCAGCAGTAGCTGAGGGGCATTCGCTACCTTTTGCTTGTGCGTTCTTTTGGTACTGCGTGCTTTTGCGTTGCACCGCACAAGCACAAGGCACACGAATTTAAATTTTAATTTTTATTTTTATTTTGGTAGATTTTTACAATTACTTGACAAGTGTTTAAATTTCTGTTAAAATCGAATAGGATGAGTTGGTCATACTTCTTGAGACGAATCCGCTTGACGGTTAGGACAACCGTCAGAACCAAACAGAAGATACTACATAATGACAGTCGGGGGTGATTCGAATCACCCCCGAAAGGGGAGTGAACGCGTTAGCGACAGGCCTCTAGGGCTCTCTTATTTGTAAAGCAAAACCGTGGCCATTGGTTCCACGGGTCAGAACTTGCAAGAACTAAGTCTGGTGACCTTCGCTTTGCGAAGTACTCCTAGGACTCGTACTTGTGGATAACTTTTGCTAAATCAATAAGGAGGAGCGCAGCGAAGCTGTTGCTGCTAAAGCAGCAACAGGATTAGGGACTGGCTTTCTCACGTAAGAGAGGAAGCTTAGGGTTATGAGATTCATTGTTTTTTCTTGGATTTTCAGTGGACAGTCGTAAAATAAAGTAAATAAAGTTCATAAACGAGAACTTTCTCTATTAACTCCTTAAATTTTGTAATTGAAAGAAAAGATAAGAATGTTTTTTTGTAAATGGGGGTTTTAAAGGGGGACCCCCCCCTTTAGGTTATCACAGTAGAGTTGGCCTCTGGCCAACTCCTTCATATCTAATATGTGCTTTTTTTTGAAAGTAGAAAGTGAGCGAGGGTTCGATACTGACGTTTTAACGCCAGGCTCAAAGTTTGCTTTAGCAACAGCATCTTAGTTATTTGGTCGCGTCAGCGAGTGGCCTTTGGCCAACTTTTGCTTCAGCAAAATCCCGTAAAGTTTTTTACAATAGGAATAGATGAATAGTCATAGTTACTGATTAGTGGATTTTTATCAAATTTCGCTTTAGCGAAAAGACTAAGGACGAGCGTAGTGAATACTCGGCATACTTCACTTTGTGAAGTATGCGAAGAACAAACGTAGTGAGCAGTGGGCTCTGCCGAGGTCGAGGAACGAGCACTTCACTACGTGAAGGAGGAACACGGCGACTACTTCGCGCAGCTCAGGAAGACTTTGTCCGTAGTCAGTGTCTTTAAATTTCAATTTCAAAGATACATTAAAGATTTGTCTGAATTTTGTTCTAAACCAGCCCCTTTAGGGCGGGGGTGGCCTGGGCTTATGACTCAAACAATACACTCAAAGCTTTAAAGAATTTATTTCTTTTGATTCAATCTCTTTGTGAAGTTTTGAATTGCAGTGATCCTAAGGTGGGAGTCTCAATTGTTGATACTTCCTTTTGGTTCTGTGGCATTCGCTACCTTTTGCATTGTCTTGACTACGTCAAGTGGTCGCTGGTTGTAGACCCTCAGGACGGTTGGAACAACCGTCAAGATCTTCGCTTTGCGAAGGCAAAGGCAAATTTTTACAGTTAAAAACATAAGGTTCAAAATAAACTCATGTTTACAATTTTTGACTCTAAAGTCAATTCTTAAAGCTTATTGAAATGAAAAGACGAGAAGGATCTTTATTATGTTCAGAATTTTTTTTAGTTTATAGACTTGACAAGTCAGGCCTTGCCTTGAGAGAGTGAGCCCTCTATTTGAGTAAGTTTCACTAACCTATTCAAGTCTCTGTAATTTTCAACTTTCAGTTCAACTTTCTTTGTTGAATCTTCAATTAAAAATCATTAAGTATAGTTCTTTGCACTCTATTATTACATAGAGTTGAATCGAATAAAACTCAAAATAGAAATTATGAAGTTGCTCATGATGACTCTAGAAAACCTTGAGGCAGCTGCTTACTTCTATACTGTACAGGAAAGCCAAGAGAAGAAATAAAAAGAATTTAAAATTTATCTGGTTTAAGTTACACAAATATTTGTTTGATGTGGACACGTTGGACACAACCTTGAACCACCGGAAGTTCGTTGAAAAGTCTAGAGTTGAACACACTTCGTCACGCGTGGTCACGTTCTATTTCCGCTTGGAGAGCTATGTGGTTGCCCATATTCAATAGATTCTTGTTGTGTCCAACGTGTCCGAGCGTGACGCTGCAAGCTTATTACAAAGGAAAAGCAGGAAAAGTTTTTGATTGTTAGAAATGAACCTATATTATCTAAATTCGTCAATCTTAAGCGAGGTTTATTGGTTTCATTTTTATTTTTGGTCTTCCCCTTAGGTTGCTCATACTTCGCAACTTTTGTATTTTTTGGTTTTTTCCTCAATTTTCAAAAGTTTCTTAATAATAAAGAGAAAAAAATCATGGAGTAAATTCAATGATAAGTTTCAATTCTTCTTTAAATCAAATTTTACTGAAATTCACACAGATCTAAATGTCAAATAGAAGACTTTAAGAATTTTTGAATTGAAGAAAAAATATGTTTTATGTTTTTAGAAGATTTAAACAGTCAGGTCGTTCATACTTCTTGCAGGTTCTGACGGTTGGAACAACCGTCAAGCGGGGCACTCCCCGCTGGCGGGTTTGCAATGGTCCATTTATTTTATTAAGAACGGGATTAGAGCTCCTTCATAGTTCTTGCGGGTTCTGACGGCTGTTCCAATTGTCAAGAAGTATGAGCAACTTCTTTTTATTTTATTGATTCTATTATTTTGAAGACTCCATGCAAAAAACAGAATGCAAAATTTATGACTAGATACTTGTATTCACAATGTTTTTGGACATAAAAAAGAACTGTGTTATAATAATAAAAAACCAGTAAAAAAAAAATGGTGCATTGACAAAAAAAAAATATTTGGTAAATTTAAAACTTAGGAATGTTCAAAAAATAAAAGCAATGAAAAATTTGCTGACAAATAAATTCATAACAAACAAAAAATTGAATGGATTGTTAATGTTTCACAATCTATTTTTGTGACAGAAACAAATTTCATGAAAAATTTTGAACGAACCCATTTTCAAATTCACTGGTTGCTCATATTTCACGATCAACTTGTGCTTTTGCATTGCCTTCGCGACTTTACTGTGCTTTTCACAGCAAAAGCAAAGTAACGCACAAGCAAAAGAGGTTTGAATATCAGGGATGTAAAAAAATTACTGGAGAGTTTGATCCTGGCTCAGGACGAATGCTGGCGGTATGCTTAACACATGCAAGTCGTACGAGGTTTATTAATGGTTGACTCTCGGGTCAACTGAATGAACTGCAGTGGCGGACGGGTGCGTAACGCGTAAGAACTTACCTTTTGGTGGGGGATAACAATGGGAAACTGTTGCTAATACCCCATAATGCTGAGGAGCTAAAAGTGAAAACTGCCAAGAGAGAGGCTTGCGTCTGATTAGCTAGTTGGTGGGGGTAATGGCCTCCCAAGGCGACGATCAGTAGCTGGTCTGAGAGGATGATCAGCCACACTGGGACTGAGACACGGCCCAGACTCCTACGGGAGGCAGCAGTGAGGAATTTTCCGCAATGGGCGAAAGCCTGACGGAGCAATACCGCGTGAAGGAAGAAGGCCCGTGGGTCGTAAACTTCTTTTCTCAAGGAAGAAACAATGACGGTACTTGAGGAATAAGCACCGGCTAACTCTGTGCCAGCAGCCGCGGTAATACAGAGGGTGCAAGCATTGTCCGGAATGATTGGGCGTAAAGCGTCTGTAGGTGGTTTTTAAAGTCTACTGTCAAATCCCAGAGCTCAACTTTGGACAGGCAGTAGAGGACTTAAAAGCTTGAGTATGGTAGGGGTAGAGGGAATTCCTTGTGGAGCGGTGAAATGCACAGAGATAAGGAAGAACACCAGTGGCGAAGGCGCTCTACTGGGCCATGACTGACACTGAGAGACGATAGCTGGGGGAGCGAATAGGATTAGATACCCTAGTAGTCCCAGCCGTAAACGATGGATACTAAGTGCTGTTTAAAGCAGTGCTGTAGCTAACGCGTTAAGTATCCCGCCTGGGAAGTATGCTCGCAAGAGTGAAACTCAAAGGAATTGACGGGGGCCCGCACAAGTGGTGGATTATGTGGATTAATTCGATGCAACGCGAAGAACCTTACCAGGGATTGACATACTGAGAACTTTCTAGAGATAGATTGGTGCCTGCAAAGGAACTCAGCTACAGGTGGTGCATGGCTGTCGTCAGCTCGTGCTGTGAAAAACTTCGCAGCTTGAAGAGGCAACTCTTCTCGAAAATTCAGCTCAATTAGGAGAAAATCTACAGATTTGTGCTTTTCAAAAGTCCACAAATCCATGGAAATTCCTAAGGTACTTCATAAGTTTTCCAAGTTCCGCTTCAAAAGTGGTTCTTTTTTCGTTCAAAACGATTGTAAAAAGTTGCGATTCGCTCCAAGTGTGGCCCAAGTCAGTGGGAGAGCTCACTTTAACTGCTCTGAAAAAGCAGAGTAAGGAGGAAATTCGCAACAAGGGACTGACTTCCCGCCCTAATAAAAATACTTTTATATGGTTACAAAACAAAAAACTCAATCAAAAGGATCAAGTGATAATGCAATTCTATATGGTGCCCGTAGCAAAAAGCTTCAGGTTGAGTCAGTAAATGATTTAAAACTCGATAGAGTAAACTTAGCCGTAGCCGATTTAAGAGATTTCACAGCTATCGAAGAAACGCTTTCTCTTACACAGTCAGCGGAATCGGGTGCTGGAATTTTGCTTAGAAGACATTGTTTAGAACACTTTATTCAATTTTAGTTAAACCGACTATTGATAAAGTTCCTTGCATGCATTACAAATTGAAGTTTTAACGGAAATTTGAAGCCCTTTAACGACTAAACGCTGAATAATTTTAGTAATTTCGCTAAAGTTAATGGTATAGTCTGATCCTTTAGTAAACTAAAGGTGCTTTGGTTTATTTTAAACTTAAGCTGTAAAACATCTTTCGGAAGTGTAGAGTTAAGTCTCGCAACGAGCGCAACCCTTGTTTTTAGTTACTTTTCTAAAAAGACTGCCGGTGTAAACCGGAGGAAGGAGAGGATGACGTCAAGTCAGCATGCCCCTTATATCCTGGGCTTCACACGTAATACAATGGCTGAGACAATCGGTAGCGAACTCGCGAGAGTAAGCCAATCTGCTAAACTCAGCCTCAGTTCGGATTGTAGGCTGCAACTCGCCTACATGAAGCCGGAATCACTAGTAATCGCCAATCAGCTATGTGGCGGTGAATACGTTCCCGGGCCTTGTACATACCGCCCGTCACACCATGGAAGACGATCGTAGTCTAAGTCGTTAACACTAACCAGCCCTAGGCAGGAAGTGGGCGCCAAAACTATGGTTGTTGACTAGGGTGAAGTCGTAACAAGGTACGGCTACTGGAAGGTGGCCGTGGATCACCTCCTTTTTCAGGTTGAATTTATATAAACCTATCTCACATTCTACTTTTCGAAGAGAAAAGAAATAAGAATATCATCAAAAACTGTGAGAAAACAATTTATTCTTCAATACTCGAGAGTTTCGTTCTCCAAAAAGAACGATCTTTTGAGTATTGAATAATTTTTGTGTCACGAATTATAAAATATATTATGCAGACTCCGTTTTTTACTAAAAAACGGTCTTGCGGGTTTATAAGCCGCAAGAATTCATCTAAATCATTATTTCAAAACTTCCTTTTGCTTGTGCGTTGCACAGCAAAAGCACAAGACAGGATTTTTTTCATGAACTGAACAAAATGCTACACTTATGAGTCTGAGTACTATTGAAAAGGAACTTCGACCGAACTGCCCAACAACCTCCATTATTTTCGATTCGTGGTCAATTCTTAGCTGCCCCAGCTACAACAGCAGCACAAAGTAAACAAGCGAACCCTGCATTCATTAAGAGAAATAATATGCATGGCGACTTCGAGATAGAAAGACGTATGGTATCCATGTCAGTTTCATTTTTTCGAAAAATCGATGAATTCCGGAATCGAACTTACAAGAGTCTCACAGTTTTTTTAAAAAGTCCTTGAGGTTTTGCTGGAACATTCCGAATACTCCAAGAAATTCAAAACTTTGGTCGCTCAGACTTCTTGCGGGTGGGGCCATGACCCGCGGACCCCCCCCCCGCAGGCGGGTTCGTAAGGGTTCAAGAAATTCGTCCAAACCTAACATGAGAAACTCTTTGAACCTTGAACTGAAAAAAAAGAAACAGAATTCACAAAAAATCTCAAAGAAAGAGTCAAGAATTGGATTGTTCAAAACTTAATTGAATCAATTGAATACATTGCAGAAAAACAAAAACTTCATCCATTAAGAGAGTTCAATTGAAAAAATCGTAGAAAAAAAGTTCTGGTGAATATTTGAATCTTTAAAAGTTTTCTCAAAATGATCTGAAAGAATGAAGGTTTTCAGATTATTTTGAGAAAACTTGTTTTTGAATCATTTATTGTATAAAATAACTTATAAAAATTTTTCAAAAATTTTGGATTTTTAGCTCAGCCGGTTAGAGCGCTCGCTTGATAAGCGAGAGGTCGCCAGTTCAAGTCTGGCATGATCCAACCAAATAAAAACACGAACCCTTGGTTGCGCCTTCTCTTGGCTTTTAGTTGCGCGTATGCGCAACTTGCGAAGTATGAGCAACTGTTTACGCAGCAGGAAGTAGTCGCTGAGCCCTTCCTTCGAAAATGTCTTTGTTTCAAAGACTTATTCAGACTGGTTTGGACTTGTTTTACTCTATGATATATATAAAGAATAAAACAAGCGAAACGACCTCGCCCATTTTTACAAAAAATTCTGTATTTTTCTCTAAAAAAAAAAAGAAATTCTTTAAGTAAATAGGAGAATTATCATTCAACTCTAAATCTTCGACTTTGTTTTTGGACTTTTTTTTTAGACTCTCTCAGAAAATTTTTTTGAGATTGCTCATACTTCGAAACCAAAGCAGAGTGCAAATTTATTATACTACTTAACCCTTTGTTTAAGTACTTTATATATTAATGAATTTTAAAAAAAGAGTATAAAAAAGATGTTCTTCATTCTAAAGTTTATTTGAAAGAAACAAACAAGACTGTACAATTGAGCACTGAAAGATCGAAATGAGTTGTATGTATTTGCATTAGGGACGAATGCAATAGGTCACTCACATGCCCATAGATTTAAATAAATCAAATTTCCAAACTTTAATCTTTCATAGTTACAAACATCTCCACGTAGATAAGTTTATAATCGAGAATTTGAGAATAATGGGAAAAGTGTGCAGACCACTTGGTTTTAAGAAGATATTGCGAAATTCTATGTTCTTGTGATTTTGCATTGCCTTCGCTTCGCGACTTTGCTGTGCAAAGCACAGCAAAAGCAAAGCAACGCACAAGCAAAAGGTAGCGAAGCTACTGCTGCTAAAGCAGCAGGAAGGCAATGCAAAGCACAAGCAAAAGAAAGCACAACAAAGTCGCGAAGGTCTTGACGGTTGTTCCAACCGTCCTGAGGGGGGGCCATGACCCTCAGACCCTCAAGCGCAGCAACCAGTTGACGTAGTCCAGATAAAGGAACGCAAAAGCAAAAGGTAGCTGTCTTTGCAACACTTTAGATCTTTTAAAAGCTTTTCGTGAATTCCTTTAGAATTAGGTCAGTGAAGTGTAACACGTCAGTGTTAAATAGAAAGTTTGTAACATTTGATTTTTTCAATGTAAAAATTAAATTGATATCTCTAAGCCTATTTCTTTTACCGATATACCACACGAACCCTCAGAAAAGTAAAGTGTAGGGTTTACCTGACGTGGTGTACACAGTTTTGCAGAAACAGAAAGAACAGTTGAATGAGTTAGAGTTTAAATATATAAAAATTTCTTTTTTATATACAAACAGAATGCATTTGAGAAGCGGTTTTTTCATGAAAATAATCTGAAGTTTCGTGTCAACTCTATTGTTGTATTTTTTCTCAAGGTTGTCACATTATTATGGAGGACCATTATTTGTATGGTTCATTTTTTTTATTGTGTTCACTTTATTTTGTCTTTTTTTTTTTGCTATAATCGTTCTGTTTTCTTGGTTTTTGATGAAGAATTCGGACAGTCTTATAATAATAATAAACTTGAATATTGAATATTGACAAAAAAAATTTTATTGTATATATTATTTTCTAGGAATGATCAAAAAAGAAAAAACACGAAGCGGGTTCGTTTCAGTGAAAAATTCAAAGTTCACTCAAAAAATTCAGTTGCTCATACTTCGCAAGTTGCGCGTACGCGCAACTAAAAGCCAAGAGAAGGCGCAACCATGGACGAGTGAAACGATCACTTCACTATGTGAAGGACGAACGTAGTGAGTACTGAGCACAGCTCAGGACGAGCGCAGCGACTACTCGGCTTACTTCACGAAGTGAAGTAGTGCCGAGGGCGCAACCAAGAGAACGTTCTAAAATTGGGACCTTAACTTAGCTGGTAGAGTGTCTGCCTTGCACGCAGAAAGTCAGGAGTTCGACTCTCCTAGGTTCCACCCTCTCTTCATTTAAAATGAAATGTTTTAGTGTGAGAGTCTTTAAGTTGAAAATTTTTACCACGAAGTTGCTCATACTTTGCAACCAAGGGGTGGACTTGATGCTCAAGCGTCATCGATTTGTTTTTTGTTTAAATAACAAGTCTAAATTTTTGAATGGTCAAATAAATGAAGGCATATGGTGGAGACCTAGGCATTTAGAGACGATGAAGGGCGCAGATACCGGCGATACGCTTCGGGGAGCTGGCAACAAGCATTGATCCGGAGATTCCCGAATGGGGCAACCTCTTAGAACTGTTCATTGAATTCATAGATGAGCAAGAGGCAACTTAGTGAATTGAAACATCTTAGTAACTAAAGGAATAGAAAGCAAAAGCGATTCCCAAAGTAGCGGCGAGCGAAATGGGAACAGCCTAAACCAGCTCATAGGGTTGGGGTCGTGGGAAAACAGTTCGAAAATTTGTCAAGTTGCGCATACGCGCAAGTTGCTCATACTTCGCAACCAAGGGCCAAAAGCCAAGAGCCAATTGAAATAAAATTTTCAAAAAAATCTCGACGAAGCAGCTGAATCCTGCACCATAGATGGTGAAAGTCCAGTAGTCAAAAGTTTGAATCTCTCTGTTTTATCCCGAGTAGCATGGGGCACGTGGAATCCCGTGTGAATCAGCGAGGACCACCTCGTAAGGCTAAATACTCCTAAATGACCGATAGCGAAATAGTACAGTGATGGAAAGTTGAAAGAGAACCCCCTTAAGGGGAGTGAAATAGAACATGAAACCGTATGCTGACAAGCAGTGGGAGGGATATGTACCTGACCGCGTGCCTGTTGAAGAATGAGCCGGCGACTTATAGGGAATGGCGGGTTAAGGACAGAGATCCGGAGCCCAAGCGAAAGCGAGTCTGAATAGGGCGTTCAAAGTCATTTCTTATGGACCCGAACCTGGATGATCTAACCATGGCCAGGATGAAGCTTGGGTAACACCAATTGGAGGTCTTCAACGTGGCCTCTGTTAATTGGAAACAGTTAACAAAAAATCTGGCTCATCTCGGGGAACTGTAAGTATTCTTTGTTTGAAAAGATATCTTTATAGAATCCCGAAGGAATCTAAGATTCATATACTTAGAACCTTTAACGACTTTCTCGCAAGAGAAGAGTAAAAGAAAATTTGTCTTTTGCTAATACGCCAGCAACTAATAATAAAACTTTTTTAAAATTCCACTTTATGAACAAATATAAAATAACTTTGTCAAGCTTAATAGGCTTAATAGAAACGGAAGGGTGCTTTAGTATTTATATAAATCAAATAAAAAATAGTATTAATGCTTCTTTTCGAATTTGTGTGATTACTCAAATAGATTTTGATCTAACCGAAAAATGTCGAGCACTTTTAGAACGAGAAAGTCAAATTACTCTAAACCCTGCTCGTTGGACAAGTCATGCCTACAATTTGCAATTGACTAATACTCCTGAAATAGAAAATGTAATGCGACCTTTGTTAACTCGATTTCCATTATTGTCTTCGAAATGGTTAGACTCTCAGTTATTCTTGAAAGCATTTGATATTTATTATAAATCACAACTCTCTAAACCAGTCAGATTACTCTGCGTTGCACATTTTATGTATAAAATGAATTGGCAAGGGACTACCCGTAAACTCACTCTGGACGAACAAGAAACAAATATACGTAGCTTGTTTGAAACCAATGATGAATTTTTGAAAGCGCGTCAATGGGTTATTAAAACTCTTGAACAAACTTTAAAACAACCATATCCTACCTTTCAAAGTTCAACGATGTCTTTTGATGAGTACTTCATTGGGCTGTTAATAGGAGATGGTTCTATTGTCTCGTCATTTCATTTTGGTTCGAATAGGAAACCATCATTTGAAAAAAGTTTATCTTTATCTTTAAGTAATGATCACCGAAATGAACAACTTCTCGATTATATTGCTTCATACTATGATTTTGTTTGGACTCGACGTCCAAAAACGAAAAATAGATACTTAGTCAATATTACTCGAAAAGAATACATTGATGACAAAATGCAACAATTTTTGTCTAGAAATATGGAATTACTTCCAGATTTTAGACAAAAACAACTCAAAGGGTGGTTTGTAATAGATGAGTGCCGTAAAATCCTCTTAAATTTAGATAAATTCGATTCAAAAAAAAATTTGCGATCTTTGCTCAAAGTCATATATTATACGTCCGCGAATGGAAAGTATCGCAAGTATACTTTGGAATATGTTTATCAACAATTTGGAGTTGATTAAATTCAATGCTTCCGCTGGATTCAAAGCTCTTTGGAATTTACAATTAGAATGATAAAATGTTTTTTATCGAAATGGTAAAAGGTTTTCTATAAAGCGATTAGATGTAAAAAAAAGCGTTTACTAGTATTTTCCTTTTACTCAATTTTTTTCATTAAAATTAACTTTAATACTTTAAATGACACTAAAAACACAAAAAATGTTTGACAATTTATCTCGTGGGTTATGGGTGCAGTCGATTAATGTGGCTTTAAGAACAAAAGAAACATACAATGCTGTTTTGCGCTTTTATAAAACTATTCAAACTATACCAGGAACGTTTGGGAAAGGTATAACGAAATCTGATGGTTTATGGAACACCGAAAAAACAGTATTTTTAGGAATCAACTACAAATTAGGTACCTATTGTTTGGTTTTTATTACAGAAAGTGCAGTCGATCAGTTTGAAACTTTTAGAAAAAATTTCATAAACTTAACTGAAAATGCTAAATATGTTCAAAATTTTTCAATTTCGCGTATCGAATCATACTTTATACATGATGCACCGGCTTCTCTAGGAACGCAAGAAAAGTATGAAAAAGCTTTAGAAGAAACAATTCAATTGCAACAAAAGTCTTTACCCAAAATTACTAAAGAGGGATCAACTCTCTATATTGGTGGAAAAACTACGAATGTTTTACTTGCAATAGAAGCTAATGTAGTTTCGAATTTTAATGTAAACAAAATTCGAACCATTTTTAAAATGAAAGATAAAGCAGGTCCGGTAGCAATGAAAATAGTTGAACAAAGTATTGAAGTGAATTTTAAAACTATCGTTGCTTATTTGGTAACTCAACAATTGTCACGTACGAATTTGTCAGATCTTTTAAAATTTTTACGCAATGATTATTTAAAAGATTATTCGGTTGGTAAAGTAGTATCCTATGTTCAAGTTCAATCACGCTCATCAACAACACATGGTAAATACGTTATCCGTGCTTTATCAGGTATTCGAAATAAATTGGGAAATCCAGAATGTAGTGAAGAAATTCAAAAACTTTTAATTGAATGGTTACAATCTTTAACTAAAGATAATAAACCTGTGCTAAAAGATCAATCGAGTTTTCTGAAAGCTTTAGAAGAACTTTTTAGCAACCCCAAAGCAGTTGAAAAACCCAGTCAACGTAAAACTGAGATTTCAAAATCTTGAGAAAAGTTTTTTGATTAATACGATGTGTGGATTACCATTAGTTGAAGGTATAGTCTAATCTTAATTCTAAAGATTAAGATTGCCGAACCGACCGATGTTGAAAAATCGGCGGATGAGCTGTGGTTAGGGGAGAAATTCCAATCGAATTCAGAGCTAGCTGGTTCTCCCCGAAATGCGTTGAGGCGCAGCGGTAACGATGAGCTGTCGAGGGGTAGAGCACTGTTTCGATACGGGCTGCGAAAGCGGTACCAAGTCGTGGCAAACTCCGAATACTCGGCAAGCCTTCCGTAAACCAGTGAGACAGTGGGGGATAAGCTTCATTGTCAAGAGGGAAACAGCCCAGATCACCAGCTAAGGCCCCTAAATGGCCGCTAAGTGGAAAAGGATGTGAGAATGCTGAAACAACCAGGAGGTTTGCTTAGAAGCAGCAACTCCTTTAAAGAGTGCGTAATAGCTCACTGGTAAAGCGTTCTTGCGCCGATAATGGCCGGGACTAAGCGGCCTGCCGAAGCTGTGGGATTTTTTTTCTTTTAATTTTTTAAAAAGTTGCGCATACGCGCAAGTTGCTCATACTTCGCAACCAAGAGCCAAAAGCCAAGAGACAGAAAAAAAATCGGTAGGGGAGCGTTCTCCATTGGGTGAAGCGATCACGTAAGTGTTCGTGGACAGTGGAGAAGTGAGAATGTTGGCTTGAGTAACGAAAACATTGGTGAGAATCCAATGCCCCGAAAACCTAAGGGTTCCTCCACAAGGTTCGTCCATGGGGGGTGAGTCAGGACCTAAGGCGAGGCCGAACGGCGTAGTCGATGGCAAACAGGTTAATATTCCTGTACTTATTATTGTGGGGACCGAGGGACGAAGAAGGCTAAATTGTAGCTGTGCATGGAATACAGTGGAAGCGTTCAAGACGTTGATAGGTCGAATAAAAACGACTCTAGAGTTAAGGCGTGATCCCATTTTCTGGAACTTGTTCCGGATGGATGTCAACGATGTCATACTTCCAAGAAAAGCTCGTACACTATTAACACAATAATAACCTGTACCAGAAACCGACACAGGTAGGTAAGTAGAGAATACTCAGGGGCGCGAGAGAACTCTCTCTAAGGAACTCGGCAAACTGGCCCCGTAACTTCGGAAGAAGGGGCGCCTGAGAAATCAGGCCGCAGTGTCCAGGCTCAGGCGACTGTTTACCAAAAACACAGGTCTCCGCAAAGTCGTAAGACAATATATGGGGGCTGACGCCTGCCCAGTGCCGGAAGGTGAAGGAAGTTGGTTATTTTGAATTTCAAGAGAAGCTGACGACCGAAGCCCCGGTGAACGGCGGCTGTAACTATGACAGTTAAGAATTTCTCAACTAGGGCTGTCGTTAAAGATGACCATATGCTGGAACACCCTGAAGACTTTTAAGACCGAGTAGGTGACACGTTAAAAGTTAGAGGGCAATCAGCAGGAAACTTATATAGTTTTGACAAACAATTACATTACAATGAATAACTTAAACAACTCTTCTCAAGATTTAGGCATGTATTTGCAGCCAGGTGAAAAGATTTCTACAGAATTTTTACAAAAATTGCAAAAAGTGAATGAAAGTTATACAAAAAGCAAGGCGTTTCCTACGTATCAAAAAGATTTATTAGAGCTATTTCAGCTTCAAAGTCCAGCAAACATTACAAAAGAAGTCCAAGCTTACTTGGCTGGTTTTATCGAAGGTGAAGGTTCCTTGAGTGCTGGGATTAAAAAAAATCAAACCAGTGAGTTTGGTCTTTATATTGATCCAGAATTCAATGTAACCCAACATGTTAACGGTATGAGTAATTTATATCTTATTTTAACTTTTTTTCAAACAGGCAGAATCCGACATAAAACTGGTTCAAATGCAACATTTGTGTTTACTATTGATAATCGAATTTCTCTTGAAGAAAAAGTTGTACCTTTCTATGAAAAGTATACCTCAAACTTCTGTGTTCCTTATAAAAAAAGAAGAATCGGCATGTTTAAAAAGCTTCTTCAATTGTTTAATGAAAAAGCACATCTTAATCAAACCCGTCTTTTCAACGAGGTTTTACCCATTTGGGATGCACTTCGTATGCAAAAAGGTCAAAGCAATGAATCGTTTAAAGATCTTGAAGACGCTCAACAGTATGTTAAAGACTATATGAAAAAGAAAAGGCCTAAGACATCTTAATTGAAATCATTAGGAATTATAAATAATGTATATATTAATAAGGCTCCTCAGAGACTCTACGTCATCCTTTCTTCGAAACAACGAGAGTATCGTATCGAAAGACTGAAGATATAGTCCAATCTTACATGAGAGTGTAAGCGGATTTTTTGGAAATTAAAAATCCTACTACCTGCCTAAGGTAAATTACGTTGCTTTAGTAAAACCGAACTATATGCTGGAAAATCCTCATACAGCTTCACCATACTCATCAAGCAGTTCGATCAAAAAGCTCACGTTTCTTAACAACAAACGTTTCTTTTGAATAAAGAACATTCATTCTTTAGTTGCTGCCAGATTTGAATGAATAAAAGCTTTGGTAGTAAAAATTGGTAAGACACGGGGGCAATCAGCAGGGAAGGCTTGAATTGAACGATTCAAGAACCCTCAGAGACTATACGTTTGGAGATTTATTTTGATGAAAATAAAATAAACTTATCTGATGAAAATAAAATAAACTTATTAATAAGTAACTATGACCACAAATTTAAATCCACAATGGATTGTAGGTTTTGTCGATGGTGAAGGGTGTTTCAACTTGGACGTGCATGCTCAAAAAGATATGCTATGGGGTTTACAGATGCAACCTGAGTTTACAGTCGTTCAAAACGAAGTCGATATTCAAATACTTTACGCGTTGAAAAATTACTTTCAATGTGGATCGGTTACACTTAATCGTCAAGATAAAAGTGGAAAGAGGTATCATTTCAGAGTTAAAAGTGTGAAAGATCTTAATGAAAAGATCGTTCCTTTCTTTGAAAAACATTCTCTGAAAACCAAGAAAAATGTCGAATTTCGGGCATTTCGCAAGATTTGTCGTTTGATGTACGAAGGTTATCATCGTGAATCACTGAAAAACTTCTTAGAAATACACGATCTTGGTGAAGGTTTGCGTGTTCGAAGCAGATCAAAAGCCGGAAATAAAGGTCATAAAGTCGCAAGTCTAATTCAAGAATTGCGAGATCAGTTACAAGTTGCTCATACTTCTTGCGGGTTCTGACGGTTGGAACAACCGTCAGAACCCGCAGAACCCAGGGCACCATCCTGACAAAATTAAAGTTCATCAGGTTTATGTTCATCAAAAAGTAAGTCTAAGATAGAGTCCAGCTCTTTTATGTGTACGCCCCCCGCCCACATAGGTTTTAAGATATAGATTTTAAAAGATCGAAAGATAAGAGATCAACTAAGCGAAATTCATTGTCGAGTAAGTTTCGACCTGCACGAAAGGCGTAACGATCTGAGCGCTGTCTCAGAGAGAGACTCGGTGAAATAGACTTGTCCGTGAAGATGCGGACTACTAACATTTGGACAGAAAGACCCTATGAAGCTTGACTGTATTCTGGAATGGAATTCGGGCTTTTCTTGCGCAGTCTAGGTGGGAGGCGTTGAAGATTTCCTTCCGGGGAAGTTGGAGCCATCAGTGAGAGACCACTCTGGGAAGGCTAGAATTCTAATGGCGATCCTTGAATCAGGACGCTTGACAGTTTCAGATGGGCAGTTTCTCTGGGGCGGAGACCTCGATTGGGGCGGATGAGTAGCGATGCTCATCTCGAACCTGGCTATATGCTGGAAACTCTGTATCAATATGTAGAACCAACATTAACAAAAGCGTAGCACCTTTTTTTAATCCCCGTTACCGGTTCTACACGAAGATTGTAAAGCCCGTCTACTTTATTCAAAGTAATAACGATAGGGTTGCAGACAATCAGCAGGGAAGTCCGCTGACTATTGTGGAATATTGAGAGCACTTGACTTCAATTTTTGAAATACTTTAGGACAATTTTTGAAGCACTCGACGACAATTCTTCAAGTCATGACCCCTCAACGACTACACGCCGGGCCCACAGTATACTTGCTTGTGGTGATGATATAGTCTGAGCTAGTGCGAGAGTACTAGAGCTTTACAAGCAATTGTATAAGCATCACATATTATTTCAATAAATTTTACATTATTTAAACAACTTTTAGACTGAATAAACCTCAAAATTTTTTATTTATACTTATCATGTATGTCAGCAACAAGAAATACAATGCAGAATAAACATGAAGCGGTTTTAACAGAATATCAAATCGGTATTAACGTAGGTGTTTTATTGACTGATGGTTGTCTGGAAGTAAGTCCGAACGGAAAAACAGCACGCATTATTGTAGAACTTTCAGTAAAGGGTCAAACCTTAGTTGAACATTGGTCGAAGCTTATGGCTCCTTTTTGCTCACCCGTTCTCGAAAAGTTTACGAAGAAGCCACTCACTAAAGGCGGTAAGATCAGAGAAATGGTACGCGTTAGAAGTTTTTTTCATTCACAGTTTTTACAGTTTGAGGAAGCTTTTGGCCTTCAAAAGAGTCCGTCAGCTAAGAACGCTGAAAAACCAAAACGAATCAAAAAAGTGCCTTCTTATGAATATTTGATAAAGTACTTGAACTACGAAGTGTTCGCCATCATGATTATGATGGATGGGTCTGTCAAAAATAAAAAAGGAAGTCGTGCTATTGAACTTCATGTGCAAAACTTTTCACTTGAAGAACAAACTCGACTGTGCTTAGCTATATATAAGAACTTGGGCATTAAATGCTGGCCTTCGAAATATTCTGAGAGCTCTCGTAACAAATATGCCAAGGAGTCGAACACTCAAAAGTACCATATCATAATCTCTGGTTTTTCACTACCGCTTATTTATGAGCAAGTTGTACGTTATATTCTTCCTGAGTTTCGTTTTAAAATACCTCAGCTTAGCAGCCACGTACCAAGAAACCAATCTCAGAGTCCTTTCTACCCATGGTACGAAGGATTAAGATCAGAAAAGTGGGTACAAGATCTAGGCATAACTTTAGACGATCCAGAATAATGCTGTTGCTCATACTTTCAAAACAATGCCACAATCGTGCAACCAGATTTTCAAATGAACCTAGTGGGTTCTCTGTCATAATAGGTTCGGCCTTGCAGTGACTTCGAGCTGCATTTAAACCTACGCGTTCAAGACGGGGGTTGGCCTTCCTTCGTAAGAAGGTGGACAGTTGTTGTATTGTTTTCGGAGGAATTTCCATGTCTATTGCTCGTAAAAGTTCAAAATTAATGTCTACTAGTTCAGTATACTCTGATGGAATGACTGTTTCATCTTTAAACTGTTCCTTTACTGAAGAAAATACTTTTGACAGTATTTCAATCTTATTCGAGGAATCTCTCGAAATTCCACGAGAAGTCGGTCAAGTGTTTCAAAACAAACAATTAGGTTCTTATTTTAAAAGTTGTTGAATTTCTTATAAAATGTTGTTGAATTTCTTATAACATGAAGAGGTTTATGTTATAAGAAACTATCGTTAAAGCTTCGTAGTTGATATGTGGTTAACATTACTGCCTAAAAGGTAACGGAGGTGCGCAATGGTTCCCTCAGTCTGGACGGAAATCAGACATTGAGTGTAAAGGCAAAAGGGAGCTTGACTGTGAGACCTACAAGTCAAACAGGGGCGAAAGCCGGCCTTAGTGATCCGACGGTGCTGTGTGGAAAGGCCGTCGCTCAACGGATAAAAGTTACTCTAGGGATAAAATGTTAGTCCCCCCGATTTGTGAAAATCGGGTCAACAGAGTTCTTTAAATTGATTGATGGTTTTTGAACCTATTTCTTTAAAGAAAGAAGTTGCATTCTTAATTTGAGCATTCAAAGTTATGAGATTTGAATCAAAATTAATGGTGCACACACTAAGTGAATTGCAAAAAAGACTCAACTTTATCCAATAAAGGAAAAGAAGTTGATTTGCAGCAAAGCTGTTTATTCGAGTTTTGAAAAAAACCACTTAAAAATTTTCGGTGATTTTCTATGTATTTGTACAATTCATATTGCTCTGATAGAGAATTCTCCCATGGTTTTGAGAGTCAAAATCAAAATTGTTTTTGAAAAATACAAAAATTTTTCTGGCTAAAAAAATTCAAAAAGTTCAAATGTTGGAAAAAATAAACGACTCTCAGATGGATAGCTTAGAAGTTTATAACATTACACTGACAACAACGGATAGTAAAGCTTTTGAATTGATTTCCAAACAACTTTTGACTGCTCAAGATAATCCTATGAATGCTTTTTTTAGAGTTGGATTTATTTCATACGAAGGAAAAAATTCACAAGACGGATCAATTTTTGTTGGAAAAACAGAAGAGAACGGTATAACGAGTTATATCATCAAAGTTAATAACGTCTCTTCATTTGAAAAACTTAATCAAATTGTGCGTCAGGAAGTGAGTTCATTAGAAAATTTTAAGGTATCTCGATCTGAAAGTATTTGTTTTATTTCTTTGGATGAAGGTGTAGATGCGGAAGATTTATTATCGAAAGCTATCATCTGTCAACTAAGTTTAAAAAGTAAAAGAACTAAAATTTCTCGAACGAGTAAGGGTTATTTTCAAATAGGTACTGCGTCGTCAACAAAATTTATTCAAATTGGTATTGCCAAAAAAGTTTCAAATCCAAAACAATCTTGTTTATGCATTGTTATTAAGCTTAAAGAAACCCAAAATAAATTCATGAAAATTTTAGATGAAAAGAATTTAGGTTTAGAAGATATTCATGGTTTTGCTTTAAGGGATGCATTTACCAGCTTAAATGATTGTGATTTAAGAACTTTGATTTTAGAATCCGTGAAATTATTATTTAACATTCCATCAAAAGAATCTTTAAAACCGAAAAAAGAAGTTTTACCTTCGAAAATTCGATATATAAAAAATTCTTTTAATGCTGCTTTAGAATATTTAAAAGATGACACTTTAAAATCATTGGTGAATATTCAAATTCATTTCTTTCTAAATAAATTAAAAAAAGATTCCAATTTTCTAAAAAATGAAACCGACGAAGAATCTCCCAAATCAGGTTGATCCAGGGAAACAGAATGTTCAACGACTAGATATTGAAGAAAACTCAAATTCAATTTCATTAGCGCTTAGAAAGTTAGTTAATAATGATGAAAGTTTATTAAAACAACGAGAATATTTAATCGAAAATAAACAAACTCAGGGTAATAATGCTGAACTTATAATATATAAATCAAAACTACCTACTGAATTGTCTGAACAACAGCTTCTTTGGTGCGTAGGTTTATTATTAAGTGATGCAACATTACAGTCAAGTTCTACTTTAAAAAATCAAACGTTTCGATTAAAAATTCAACAAGCAGTTTTTAATAAATCTCTTTTAGATATGACTTTAGAAATTTTAAAACCTTGGGTTATGACTCTGACCGAAGTTCCTAAGAGACAAATGATTGAAGTCGACACAATTCAACACGTTGCTTTTAATAAATTAGCTGAAATTTTTAACGATCCTACTGTTGAAATACCTAAGCGAGCATGTGTGAAAAAGGTCATTCCTCAAGATATTGAAAAATATTTAGAGCCAATTGCTTTGGGAAGTTGGTATTGTGGAGATGGGGGTCGCAGAGATTACGGTAAAAATGAAGGCAAAGCTATTCAATTTCATACGCAAGGATTTTCAAAAAAAGAGACTGAGACTTTAGCCACTGCTTTATCAAATAAGTATGGGTGGGATGCTCAGGCAAAATTCGATTACACTAATGAAAAGGGTGAGAATCTCTATTTAATTCAAATCGAATCAAAGAGTTTTGAATCTTTTGTTGAAATTGTTCAACCATATATCTTACCTGATTTTTATAAAAGACTACCAAAACCACGTTCAACCAATAGTAGGTTTGGAAACACATGAACTTAAAAAATGGAGACAAAATTTCAAAGTTTCTACATTATTAGTTAAATTTATGACATAGTCTAACCTTTTGTGCAAGCAAAAGATCTTTAAAATTCACAAATTTACAAAGAATTTTAAAGACGGATATCATCAAAAACAGAATTTTTTACTCCTCAGTTAAAATTCTGGATATTCGTAATACTAGTGAACAGGCTAATCTTCTCCAAGAGTTCACATCGACGAGAAGGTTTGGCACCTTAACATTTGGGGTCGGTAAAATAGTAATATTTTGCTGTCAATCTGGCTATATGCTGGGACATCCGTTCATTCTGCTTAACCAAGCAGAAATGGTGTAGAATGCTTCACTACATTCAAGTAAAGAATGTGAAAATGTAGAGCTGCGGATAATCAGCAGGGAAGTCCTCGAACTTTTTAATCTAAAGTTATGACCCCTCAACGACTACACGCCGGACAACCTATTGAGTTTTTAAATAGGTTGATGATATAGTCTGACCTAATAGGCGACTATTAGAGCAAGAGAGCAGTGCTCGACTTGCAAAGAAATCTGATGAAAATAAAAAAGTAATAATAAAACCTTAAACATGCCGTTAACTCAACAACAACGAGATGTCTTAGTTGGTACATTACTTGGAGATGCGAGTCTTCAAACAGTCACGCAAGGACGTACTTGGCGCTATCGTGCTATTCACAAAGCTGAACACAAACTTTATCTTGATCATAAATATGAAATACTGAAAGAATACTGTTCAACTTCACCGAAACCTAACAACATTTATGATAAACGTACAAAAAAAATGTACGAAAGATGGTATTTAAATACAACAGTCCATCCTTCTCTGAGATTTTTTGGTAATATGTTCTATACATATGACAAAAAAACTGGCAGAATGGTGAAAGATGTTCCTGTAAAAATTGAAAAGTTCTTAACTCCTGCAGCAGTTGCTTACTGGTACATGGACGATGGTTCTCTCAAATCGCTAGGAAACTCTAATGGCATGCGTATTTGTACTGAAAGTTTTAGTGTAGACGGTGTTCTTCGACTGGAAAGAGCTCTTATAAACCTTTATGGTATTAAAGTAACTCATACTGAAAAGAACAAAATTGTGAACGGTCAGAAAGTTCTTGTTGGTCTTCGCATCGCTATTAATGAAGAACCCTCCTCAACTTTTCGAGAGCTGATTCAACCTTACTTATTAGAGTGCATGAAATACAAAGTTTCTAATGGTAATAAAAATCACCTCTAAAGTTAGTTATTGTAGAGTTGTATAGATTTCTTTTAACATATGTGCGATGTCGGCTCATCACATCCTGGGGCTGTAGTAGGTCCCAAGGGTTGGGCTGTTCGCCCATTAAAGTGGTACGTGAGCTGGGTTCAGAACGTAGACTTGCTGCGTTGGTTTGTAGTAATACAAATCTAAGTATTGGCTTATATCGGTGAAGCCTTCCTAGAGCAGCGAACTAACTCTAGATGGTAATGCCGAGGGAAGATTTGTTTATTTTGGTTCACAATTCTAAGACTCGCGAAAGTTTGGACGCTTAGTATCCATACTCGAAAAACAGAAAAAAATTCTTCAATAAATGAAAATATTATCAATATATCAAGCGAGTTATTTAGCAGGTTTCATTGATGCTGATGGCAGTATTATCGCTCAAATAGTTCCAAGAAAAGATTATGTTTTAAAATTTCAGATACGAGTTTCAGTTCTCTGCGTTCAAAAAATGAGTAGAATTCATCATTTGCGAGATTTCCAAACCGAAATTGGGAAAGGAACAATCAGAGATCGTAAAGATGGAATCGCGGAATTTGCGATTGTCGGTCACACAAATGTAGCAGCTTTTTTAAAACAAATTCAACCTTATCTTCGAAATAAAAAGAAACAAGCGAATTTAGTTCTTCGTATTTGTGAACAATTAGACTTAACAAAAAAAGATAAAGATCCACAAAAGTTTATCGAACTTTGTGCTTTAGTTGATCATGTTGCTGTATTAAATGATTCTAGCAATAGAACAAATACTACAGAAACCGTGAAAAAGACATTTCTTGATTTAGGTTTAATTAAAGAATAAACTCGTCCCCGTAGAGACTTCGATCTGTACTCAAAACTCAAAATAAACAAGAGTACTTTCGGGATATCCTTTTCGGTCGAAAAGGGTATAATACGCCAACTCCTAATTGCATTGTGGGTGAAACATTTGCCTTTAGCAAATATGGTTTCATCTTGACTCTACAGTCAAATGGTCATTAGGATGAAGACATAGTCCATGCCCAGTGAAAGCTGGGATAAAGTTGATTGAATTTATTTAAAGATTCAATTGGACATATCATGCGCGAGACAGTTCGGTCCATATCCGATGTTAGCGTTAGAATATTGAGGTCAGTCACTCATAGTACGAGAGGACCTGTAGTGATCATGCCTATGGTCTATCAGTTCTTTTTCCAAAGGGAAACGCTGAGTAGCTACGCATGGAGTGCATAACCGCTGAAAGCATCTAAGTGGGAAGGCCAGACCAAGATGAGTATTCTCCATTAAGCCGCAGCAAGACAAGCTGTAGATAGGTATCAGGTGTACAATCAGTAATGGTTTGAGCCGAGATATACTAAAGGCAGACTGATTTTGACCTTCACTTAGCGAAGTAGTAGCGCAGCTACTACTTCTTTATATCTTCTTTTATTCTTTTATAAGTTGAGAATTCAATCAATATAAAAGAATAAAAGAAGCTTTTTTCTCCGGAGCTCTGCTCCGCTGTAACTCTGGTGCTCTATGCTTAAGTGGAACCACTCCAATCCATCCCGAACTTGGTTGTGAAACTCTTAAGAAGTTCACTGACTTGTCGGAAGTCTGACAGGAAAAACGAACTTAGTGCCAGGGTGATTTTTTCTTACCATTACACATTACCACTGGTCTAGAGGCGGCTTCGCGTCAACTTGTGCTTTTGCTGTGCAACGGCACAGCAAAAGCAAAGCAACGCAAAAGCACAAGGTAGCGAATGCCCCTCGGCACTACTTCACTTCGTGAAGTAAGCCGAGGCTGCGCTCATCCTTCACTACGTGAAGTGCTCGTTCCACTCGTCCTGAGGTGGGCTCAGTACTCACTACGTTCGTCCTTCACTACTTCCTGCTGCTTTAGCAGCAGTAGCTCCGCGACCTTTTGCTTGTGTGTTGCACAACAAAAGCACGGGGCGAAGTGAAGGCACAACAAAAGCACAAGTTGGTTGCGCCTTTGGTTGCGATATATGCGCAACAAGTATGAGCAACAAGTATGAACAACTGCTAAAGCAGCAGGAAATATGAACAACTCTTTTGACAACTCAAAAAAAACTATAGAACCCATTGGTCTTGACGGTCTCGACCGTCACGAAGACCGCGCGAAGAAAGCCTCCCTTGGCTCAAAAGACAATGGTTGGAGAGATGGCTGAGTGGTCGAAAGCGGCTGATTGCTAATCCGTTGTACGATTTTTTTTCGTACCGAGGGTTCGAATCCCTCTCTCTCCGTTTACTGGTTAAACTTTTTGTTGAACCCCCATGACTCCTGACGGGCCTGCGGGTCATGGCCCCCCGTCAAAAAGTATGAACGACGGAAGGTTGTTATAACAACAAGCTTGCAGGGACCGCCCGCCAAGAAGTTAGGCCCGTACAAGTCTTGTGCTAAGCAAGAAATCCAAATAAATATCAAAAGAATCATTTTATTCAATTTCAAAGAGTGAACAGAAATCAGTTTTTCTATTTCCAAATTCAAAATCATGTTTGTTTTGAGTTTGGAATTTTGAGTTTGAGCTCCAAAAGAAATCAATAGAGAACTTTTCTTGACATAAATCGCTCCAAAACTGGATCAAATTTGGAACAACTTGAAAAAACAATAGATTCCATTTTGTTTTTTTTATTTACTGAATAACAAAGTTTTGAGCATCAGAGTTTTCAAAAGTTTGAAAGAGATAAACATTCAGAAGTTTTCAAGACTGATTTTCTAAGAGTTTTGAAGACAATTTTGGCATTCCACACTCTGATTATGATCGAGCCCATATCTTACTGATGAATTCCTACCGCTCCCAAACGAACTCTACAAAATCGAAATTGAAATCGAAATTTCAACTTATTTTTTTATTGAAATTCACAAACGCGAATTTTCGAAGTTTGTTGCTCATGCTTTCCTTTGGTTGCGCATACTTCGCAAGCAACTTATGCTTTTGCTGTGCCTTGTGCTTGTGCGTTGCACCGCAAAAGGTCGCGGAGCTACTGCTGCTAAAGCAGCAGGAAGTAGTAGCTGCGCTCCTCCTCGGCTGAGCCGAGTGCTCACTACGTTCGTCCTTCACTCCGTGAAGTGCTCGTTCCACTTGTCTTTCACTTCGTGAAATAGTCGCTGCGTTCCTCCTCGGCTTTGCCGAGTACTCACTGCGTTCGTCCTTGACTGCGTCAAGTGCTCGTTCCTCGACCTTCGCTTCGCGAAGGAGTAGCTCCGCTACTCCTCGGCGGAGCCGAGTGCTTACTACGTTCGACCTTGACTACGTCAAGTGGTCGGTGCGCTCGACCTCGGCACTACTTCACGAAGTGAAGTAAGCAGAGTGCTGAGTGCTCACTACGTTCGTCCTTGTGCTTTCTTTCTTTCTTTTGCATTGCCTTCGCGACTTTGCTGTGCTTTGCACAGCAAAAGTTGCTCATACTTAGCACCCAAGGGGAGGCGCAAGTTGCTCATACTTCGCAAGTTGCGCATACGCGCAACCAAAAGCCAAAGGTGGGTGTGTTTTAGTGGAGAGTCTGTTTCTGTTGTGGTTTTGGATTTGTCCAGGAACTTCCATCACTCCACTCTCCTGAGGCTGGTTCCTTTTCCTAGGATTTTTCGTCAATAATTCTCAATAAATGAAGTTTATTCAACTTACAAATAAACTTCATCAATAATTAAAATCTTATAAATTAAACAATTTTAACTTTAGCACCAGCATCTTCTAATTGTTGTTTTGCAGTTTCAGCTTCTTCTTTAGAAACTGATTCTTTAAGAGCTTTTGGTAATGTAGCAGTAAATTCTTTAACTTGATTAACTGCAATATTAGCAATAGAACGCACAACTTTATAAATAGCCACTTTTTTATCACTCGGAATATCTTCTAAAACAACATCAAATAAAGTTTTTTCTTCTTCTTTAGGAGCAGCTTCTACAGCTGCGCCAGAAACAGGCGCCATCATAACAGCACCACCAGCTGGAGCTGAAGCATCAACACCAAATGTTTCTTCAATTTTCGAAACTAATTCAGAAGCCTCTAATAATGTTAAAGTCTTTAATTTTTCTAAAATTTCATTAACTGCAGACATTTTGATTCCTTCATTAAAAAATCTTCAACAATTTATATTAAAACTCAGATAGAAATTTGAAAAAAAAATATAAATTAAGACTTTGACCTAATAAAAAGTAGTCAAATAACAAATAAACAACAATTTGAAAAATGCTCTTTTCAATAAAAACATTTTATACTAAAAACCTAAAAAAACAAGAAATAAAAATTGTCTTCAAAATATTGAAGATAAAAAAATTTTTAATTAAAGAATTGTAAAATAGAAATATATTCAAATAAATTCGCAAACTTGAAAAAATGAAAACTTTTGTACTATTTTACAGCTCTTTAATTATTTATAGAAATAAAATATAATGTCTACTCAATCATTGCATGATAAGTAGCAACAGTAGCAGGTGATGCACGATTTAGATGACGGAAAATTAAATATTTAAACAAAACATCTAACAAAACAGGTAAAGTAGCTACTAATAAGAAAATTGTGGTTTGACTTTCAGGTAATCCATAATGATCAAACAACGAAGAAAAAAATAATTCCCAAATGTTTGGAGAATGATAACCTACTAATAAATCCGTTAAAAACAAAATAAATAAAGATTTTTTACTATCGTCTAATCCAAAAAATACTTCAAGTAAAAAAGATTTAGTAATATTTATTTGAATTTCTAAAGCAAAAAATAGATAACACAAACTCGAAAAACTCATAAGGTCCGCAAAAAAATTAGTAATTGCTTCAATACTTTCCTCATTATAATGTAGAGCTAATTCCAAAATTTTCTCATGTAAACGATTTTGTACAGATTCTGAAAAAAGTTCAGTCGTATAGGAATTTTGCAATTTTAAAGAAGAAAAATGAACTAGCGATTGCAAATTATCTTGAGAATCTTCCAACTTTTTCAAATTGGATTGATTTGTAAAATTCGAGAGCGAAGCATCTACTTGATTTGGTAATAAAGAAGAATGTTCAAAGTTGATTAAATCTAAATTTTGACTTTTTCGAATATTCATGAGTAATTCAGAATTTTCTTTTTTTTCACTCGAAGATTCTGAGAAGTTTAAAACCGAGGAATTTGAATTATAAGCCGAATAATTATTCGAATGCGCTGAACTTGACAAAATTAATGATTCAAAGTAAATTTTTTCTTCAAAATCTTGAAGTTCTGTAAAAGCACGTTTTTGCTGATACGAATTAAGAAATATTTCAGGTTGATGAGTATTCCAATAATATTCTGTAATAGGGCGAACGAAATAATTCTTTGCAATAAAATTAATGGTTAATGGAACAAATATCAAAATAAATACACATTTGATGGTTGTTAAAAATAAATATCGATAAAAACGATATTCTTGAATAACTAAATTTTCAACATCAAAAAATAATTGTTTAAAAAAACGATCAAATACACGATTAAATGAACGTGGAAATAAACCAATTTCTTCATAAGTAATAGAAACAACTTGTTGTTTAGAGTTGTCATTTATACGTTGAATTTTGTTGTTTGAACTTTTAAGAGGAGGTCGACTGAACGTTGGAATATTGGAAAAAGTTTTTTTTGAACTATATTGCGGAGATTGATTTGATTCAAATTTCTTGAAATTTGAAAGAGTGTCTAAATCAGAGAATTTTGAACTACTCACTGATTGTTGGTTTCTAATTTCTTCGGAAGAATGAAAGTCTTCTTTTTTTTTTAGAGTATTAGAATTTTTCCATTTTAAAGAATCTTTCGCCGAAATACCCCCGTTTAAAAATTGATAAATTTTATCTTTAAATTTTTTAAAAAATAAAGACGTTTGATTTCTATCATTATTTGGTAACATTGATCTTTATTTCTTTTTAAAATTCGAAAGTTTTTCTAAATTTCGTTATTGATTAATAATACCTACCTTCATTTCTATTTAAAGTAAAACTCTTAATAATTAAGAATAAAATGTCTTAAAAAGAATTTTTGATGGAACACTACCTTCATTTTCGCAAAAAAAAGAGAAATTTAATTATTATGTAGACTCTAATACAGTAAAAAACTTAAAAAAAAAGAGAATCTGCAACATTTTTAAAAAGACTTTAACCATTTGAACTTTATTTTGAAATAAAGTTCAAATAGTTTTTTTTATAAAAGAAATAAAAAAACTTAATCTAAGTTTCCTTTTCCTGGGTTTCGAGCAGGGTCGTTAGATAAGAAACCAAATACGAATAAGAAAACGAAAAATGTTACAACAGTATAAACAAAAATTTTAAGTGTTAACATGTGTAATAAACTAAACTGTAAATTTTCAGTGTTTTATAGATACAAATTCAAAAATTTTTTAAATTTTCGATAAATAAATTTTATCATATTTTATTTTAAAATACTTTAAAATTTAAAATAATACAAAACTCTTTCTGACATGAAACTTTTATTAATTGAGAAAAAATGAAAGGAACTTTTTAAATTCAAGATTTAATGACCCACTTCACTAATAAAGCTAACTTAAAAAACAAGCATTTAAAGAAGAAGCAGAAAGAAAGTTTTAAACAAATTAATAAAAATATATGAAATGGACTAAACCGATAGGGTTTGGGACAAGTTTCATAACTTAAAATCTAAAATGTGCTAAAAGTAAAATAGAATCATAATGTTATTGTTTGATAATTTTCATAACATTATGATTCTAAAAAAAAAATTTGCTTAAAAACTAAGCAGCTGAAGGGTTTTGTGATTTAAATTCTTCACGGTACTCTTCAATAGCTTTTTTCAGTAAGTTTTCGGCTTCTGGAGTAAAAGTTAAAGTCGTACGAAGAATTTCACCATATTGCGGATAGTTATTTGTTAAATAAGTTCTTAAACCAGTTAAGAAAGAACGTACTTGAGCTACTTCTAAAGAATCTAAAAGACCGTTTGTACCCGCATAAATGCTTGATACTTGATCTTCTAAAGATAATGGAGACGATTGAGCTTGTTTTAAAATTTCACGTAAACGAGAACCTCTTGCTAATTGGTTCTGAGTGGCTTGATCTAAATCTGAAGCAAATTGTGAAAAAGCTTCTAGTTCAGCAAATTGTGCTAATTCAAGTTTTAATTTACCAGCAACTTGTTTCATAGCTTTAGGTTGAGCAGCAGAACCTACACGTGATACTGAAATACCTACATTAATTGCTGGACGGATACCAGAGTTAAATAAATCTGCAGAAAGGAAAATTTGTCCATCTGTAATAGAAATTACGTTTGTAGGAATATATGCAGAAACGTCACCTTCTTGTGTTTCTACAATAGGTAAAGCTGTCATACTTCCTTCACCTAAAGCATTACTTAATTTAGCAGCTCTTTCAAGAAGACGTGAGTGTAAATAGAAAACGTCACCTGGATAAGCTTCACGCCCTGGTGGACGACGTAATAATAGAGACATTTCACGATAAGCTTGAGCTTGTTTAGAAAGATCATCATAAATTGTTAATGTAGGACGGCCAGTGTACATAAAGTGCTCTGCTAAAGTTGCACCTGTATATGGAGCTAAATATTGTAAAGTTGATGGTTCGTTAGCATTTGCCATTACAATGATAGTGTAATCTAGAGCACCGCGTTCTTTTAATGTATTAAGAACTTGTGCAACAGAAGAAGCTTTTTGACCAATAGCAACGTAAACACAAATTACTCCTTTACCTTTTTGATTTAAAATAGTATCAACAGCGATGGCTGTTTTACCAGTTTGTCGGTCACCGATAATAAGTTCGCGCTGACCACGTCCAATCGGAATCATCGCATCAACAGAAACTAAACCTGTTTGTAATGGTTCATAAACTGAACGACGTGAGATAATACCAGGAGCAGTTGATTCAATTGCACGTGAACCTGTTGAAGCAATAGTCCCTTTACCATCAACTGGTCGAGCTAAAGCATCAACTACACGGCCTAAGTAGGCATCACCCACAGGAATTTCGGCAATTTTACCAGTACAACGAACTCGGCTACCCTCTGTAATTTTTAAACCATCACCTAATAGTACTGCACCTACATTGTTTGCTTCTAAATTTAAAGCAATACCTAAAGTACCATCTTCAAATTCTAAAAGTTCACCCGACATTACTCGATCTAATCCATAAATACGCGCAATACCATCACCGACTTGGAAAACGATACCAAAATCGACCATTTTAACCTCTGGTGTATATTCTTCAATCAAACCTTTAATTAAATTACTTAATTCTTCAGGTGTACGCATTGTCATAAGCTATTCATTTTAAAAATGTAAAGTATAATTCAAAAAAAATGTATACTTTCTCTAGACTCTTTATTTCTCAAATCATTAAATTTAAAAAATTTCAAAAAGATTTGTGTTTCGATTAAACAAGTAATCAGCCACAAACAATTTGATAGAAATTCCTATTGAATTCTTCAAACTTGCGAATTATGAGCAGTCACTCTATCTTCAAGAGAAAATATAAAAAATTGAAAAAAGGTAAAACTAAGTTAAGGTTATTATCGATCTTTATAAATAATTATATTCTAAAAATTTACGATATGCAAATACAAAAAATTCTTGAATGTTTAACTCGAGATACAATTTGAATAAATTGTGTATGAATTATTGGTCTTGCGCTGAAGGACATGACCCGGAGGCCCGTCAAGAAGTATTAAAGAACTGTATTTTTTCTCTATTTAATAAAAAAAAATGAGTTTTCCATACTTGCCTTTGGTTGCGAATACTGCGGAACTTGCTCATATTTCGCAACCATGGACTTGACGGTCGGAACAACCGTCCGGAGGGTCGTAGACCCCTTAAGCGCAGCGACTACTCGGCTACGCCTACTTGTGCTTTTGCGTTGCACAGCAAAAGCACAAGAACGTACCGCAAAAGCATAAGGCACAGCAAATTCGAAGGTCTTAACTGTTGTTCCAACCGTCTTGAGGGTCGTAGACCCTCAAGCGTAGCGACTACTTCGCTTCGCGAAGGACGAACGTAGTGAGCAGAGAGCCCAGCTGAGAACGAGTGGAACGAGCACTTCACGTAGTGAAGGACGAACGTAGTGAGCACTCGGCTCAGCCGAGGACGAGTGAAATGAGCACTTCCCGTAGTGAAGGAGGAGCGCAGCGACTACTTTGCGAAGCAAAGGTCGAGGAACGAGCACTTGACTACGTCAAGCAGGAGCGTAGCTACTACTTCGCGAAGCGAAGGACGAACGTAGTGAGCACCGGGCTTTGCCCAGGAGGAGTGCAACGACTACTTGACGTAGTCAAGGAGTAGCGGAGCTACTTCTTCGCGAAGCGAAGGACGAACGTAGTGAGTACTCGGCTTTGCCTAAGAGTATCGCAGCGACTACTTCCTGCTGCTTTCGCAGCAGTAGCTCCGCGACCTTTTGCCTGTGCTTTTTTGCACAGCAACGCACAAGCAAAAGGGGAAATTGTTTTTAGTAAAAACCGATGAAAGCAAAAAAGGATCAGTTTTTAATACAATTTTCAATAATTGTATTAAAAAGAACACGGCCTGCAGTTGTTCGAACAAAAAAAGCTTCACAAACACCATTTACGTTTAAACGTTTTTGGGTTCTAGGATGAAATTCTGTCAAGACGCCGTCTGAATCTAAACGAATTTCTAAAGGTTGCGAGAAATGTGGATCCATTTCCATTAAACCAGAGCTTGTCCACTTCATCCAAATAGGAGTTTGAAGATGAATTCTTTCTTGTAAGTAAGCTTGTAAAACTTGTTGCATATTTGAAAAATAAAACGAAGTTGCAGCTAAAAATGGTCGACCCCTATGAAATCTTGCATTTTGTAAAGATTCAGTGGTTAAATAATAACAACCTAACACCATATCTTGGCTAGGTAAAAGCATTGGATCGCCCGTAGCAGGTGATATTAAGTGGTTTCTTGAAAACATTAATTTCCAAGCTTCAGTTCGAGCTTCCACTGTAATTGGTAGATGGACAGCCATTTGGTCACCATCAAAATCAGCATTAAAAGCAGAGCAAACTAATGGGTGCAACAGAATGGCTCGACCCTCAATTAATTTTGGTTGAAAAGCTTGAATTCCCAATCTATGAAGCGTAGGTGCTCTATTTAATAAGATCGGATGATTTTGAAGAACTTCTTCTAATAAATTCCAAGTGATATTTTTTTGAGTTTTTAAAATCATCTTTGCACCAACAACGGTTCGTGCTAATCTATATTGAAAAATTCTTTTAATTAAAAAAGGTAAAAATAATTCCAGAGCCATTTCAAATGGTAAACCACACTCATAAATTTTTAGACGTGGTCCTACAACAATAACTGAACGCCCAGAATAGTCAACTCGTTTCCCCAACAAATATTGACGAAATCGACCCTGTTTACCCTTCAAGATTTCAGATAATGATTTTAAAGGTTGACCTCTTGAATTCGTTTCAGGTTTAACATGTCCTTTACCATTTTGAATGAGATTATCGACAGCTTCTTGTAAAAGTCTTTGTGTATATTTCACTTCAAACCCAGGTTCGTAATTAATGAGTGATGAGTTTGCTCTTAAGAATTTTTTTAAGCGTTCATTTCGATATAAAACTCGTTGGTAAAATCTATTTAAATCGGATGCTGCTATCTGATTTTGCATTTTTAGAATTGGGCGAAGATCAGGGGGTAATACAGGCAGTGTGTTTAAGATAACAGAACTGACTTGAGAATTTTTCTTAAACAATTTTCTTAAAAGTTTTAATCGGCGAATAATTTGATCACGTTTCTGTAAAAGTTTTTGAATTTCCAAAAATTCTGATTTTTTGTGTGCGATTTGTTTTAAATTTCGAATATATCGATTGAATTTGGGTAATAAATTTTGATGTTGTTTTGCCATTTTTTTTAATTCAAAACCTTCGTATTGATATAATATTTTTTGAATTAAATTTGCCCCGATAATTGGTATATTTGTTGAAAAGGATGGATTGAAGAGTGAATTTGACATGAAGCGGTATTTGTAACAATATAACAATTTATCATAAATTTCAATAGGAGCTGTATTATAATATAAAAAATATTTCCAGTCTTTTTCTGTTTCCCAGCCACTTGAATAAGCAATCGTATAAATATTATTAAATAAATTTAACGAAGAAGGTAGTGTTTTTTGTTTATTAGAAAATACTAACTTCTTGCTTATCTGTAAGAAATTTTTTTTGTAAAGAACATAATTTGATTGAGAATTTTCGTCGTTTTTTAAAAACTGAAAAAATTTTTTTTGCTGATTTAATTTTTTAAACAACAACTTGTTGACTTGTTTTGTTTTTTTAAATGAAATAGATTCGGGTAAATTTTTTAAAGAATAGAAATTTTTAAATTTCTGGTTTGTGGATAGAGTCGAATTTAAAGATTTTTTTGCTAAAAATACTTCAACTTGTTTTCTATTTTTTTTAAAATATTTTTTCAAACTTGAAGAGTAAGCAATTTTTATAAAAGAACTTGTTACTTTATTTAACCATATATTTATGACTTGAAAAAGATTGTTTTTAAGATTTTTAGAAACATCTTCTACATTCTCCACTTCATTCAAAAATTTTCTATCTTTTAAAAAAAGATAAGTTGGTTTTAGGAATTGAGAAGAAAACTCGAATTTTTTCGTGTTACCGAGCAAAAGACGGATATTCCTTGAATTTTCAAAGAATTGGAGTTTTTTTTGAATTTGTAAAGAAGATTTTTTTAAAGATGTTGAAGTCCATTCACTTTTGATGAAAATTTTGTTGAGCAAACATAAATTTTTAAAATCAATAGGTTTTGATTTTAAAAAGAACTCCTGCTTCTCTTGAATAAAAGATAAGATATAAAGAAAAAAAGTCTGTTGTAATATTCGAGTTAAAGATGAATCTTTCCAACTTAGTCGAAGAGTTTTAAATCTGTTAGGATTATGATGATGATTAAGAAAAGCAATATATCTTTGTGGTTTTTTATAAATGGACTTCCAAGACCTTTGAATTTGAGTTTTACGAAGTAATTCTAAAAAATTGTTTATAAAATCAGTCTTTTCTTTTGAATAATCTTTAGAGACCATTTTTTCTTTAGAATGGTTTTTTGAAAATTCTTTTGTTTTATTTTCCCAAATAGAAGTTTGAGCGTTTAAGTAGGGTAATTGATTAACAACATATTTTTGTTTTTTTACAAAATTTTTTTGTAAATAAGTTTTTAATACTAAATTCCAAAAAAACTTTGTATTCTGAATTTTTACGCATTTGTTCTGAAAAAGACTATATTTATTGATTAAGTATAAATTTAAATAAGAATTACTAGAATCCTTTGTTATTTTCTTTAAGCAGAGAGAACTACGTTGAGAATTTAAAGAATAAAGTTCCTTATAAAATTCTTGAAAAAGTTTTTTATAAAGCGTAAAAAATGTTTTTTTTTGAAGTTTTTTAAAACTTTTTTTTTGAAAAAAATTTATTAACTTTGAAGTTTCAGCAATTTTAGAAGCATAAACCTCATCGCAACTTAATTGAAATGATTTTTCTAAATATTGAATTTTCGTTTCCAACGATTCATGTTCCAAAGATTTTATTTTTTCTAAAGAACTATAGGATGAGAAGAATTCTTTTCTCGAGATTAAAATATTTTTACGTTTTTGAAGTTGTTTTTTTTTCTTATTGAATAAAGTTTTTAAAAACTTTTTTTTATTTTCTGAATTTTCATGCATTTTCAGAACTTGTTTATAAGAATTTAATAGATTTGAGGGTGTTAAATTCATTTGCAATAAATAAATGGGTCTCCAATAATATTCTAATGTAGTTATTTGCATACAATAAATAATAGACTCTAAATCTCTTTTTCGAATATCTAATAGAAGAGATAAAGAACTTGGATTTGCTCTTAAATACCAAAGATGGCTCACGGGTGAAATTAGTCGAATATAACCAAGTTGATAGCGTCTAATAACTGACCAAGTATATTCAACATCACAAGTTGTACAAAAAAGTCTTTTCGATTGTTTTGGTTCTAATATATTTTGAACATTATGACTCTCCCCGTCAAAAGGTTTTTGTTTAGTACCACAAGCACATTCAAAATCTTTTAAGGGACCAAAGATACGTTCACAAAATAGGCCCCCTTTATGGGGCTTAAATGTCTTATAATGTAACGTATTTGCATTTAAAACTTCTCCAAAAATTTTACCATTTGGTAAAATTTTTTCAGCCCATTGAACAATTTTATCTGATGAAGCTAAACCAATTTTGACCAACTTCAATTCTTGAATCTTTGAATAACCTTCCAGTTTTGAAGGAATCACAGACGAATAGTCTTTCACTTCTGCTGTTTGCAAACCTGTTGATTTGGTATTTGGACTTTTGTTTACGACATCTGAATAATGAGTGCTATTTTCATTTGTTAAATTATTAAGATGATTATTTGTTTCTGAAATCAATGGGGATGTTTGAGCTGAGTCTATGGTTTTATTAGATTCAAAAAACTCTAAATGAGTAGATTTGTTACGATTATCTAATGAATGAGAAAAAATCTTTAATTTTTCAAATATTGGAGAAGATTTGTACTGTTTTTTTGACCTTGTTTCGTTTCTCATACAAAAAAAATGGGCGCGGTCGCTGATTAATTCTTCAATAATAAACTGAAGTCTTGTAAAATTTTCATTTACGAGTTTGAACTTATATAAAGTTGTTCAAAAAAAGGTGGCTGATACTTCTTGTTCATACTTCGCAACCAAGGGCAGGAATAAGCATTTCCATTTTCTTCAAAACACAATTTATATTTATCTTGAATTCTTTATACAGAATCTATAGAAATTTACGCCTTTGGTTAAAGTTCTACCTCTTAGTTGCTTTGCCTTGACTTGACTACATCAAGTGGTCGCTGCGCTTGAGGGTCTACGATCCTCTGGACGGTAGGAACAACCGCCAAGACCTTCGCGACGTTGCTGTGCTTCCTTTTGCTTGTGCATTGGACAGCACAAGCAAAAGTCGACTACGCTGAGTAGTCGCTGCACCCGAGGGTCGTAGACCCTCGGGACGGTTGGAACAACCGTCAATTCCATGGTTGCAAAGTATGAGCAACCACTCTGAGCAATAGAAATTCCCGAAAGTCATAACTTAAATGCTTCATTCTGGATTTTGCCGGAACAAACTCTGTTTTGTGGGATCAGCTGTAGAGTTTCGTTTATTTTATTTTAATAGTAATATGTCTGGGGCGGAAGGATTCGAACCTACGAATGTCGGTGCCAAAAACCGATGCCTTACCACTTGGCGACGCCCCATTCCCTTGCTTGCGAAGTATGAGCAACTATTAAAACTCTAAGAGGCCCAGAAACTTTATCAAAAAATTGAAAAGAAGTGCTGCTACTTAAAGTTCTGACACAATTTTTTTCAATTTTTTTATAAAATCTCGGGCTTAATAATAAATATAACATGTTCTAAAAAAAAAATCAATTTTTTTATTTACAATAGAACACACTTTTTTTGTTGAAACTTTAAGAATCAACAAGAAGTTTCTTCTTATTTATAGGATTTGAACAGCTCAGAGAATCTTTATTTTTAGTGTTTTAATGCACTGTATAGGAATTGAACCTATCTAATACCGATTATGAGTCGATTGCCTTATCCGCTCGGCCAACAGTGCTTCGTTTTATGTTAAAACTTTTTTTTAAATAAATTTCACTCTCTTGGTTACAAAGTAGGAGCAACCTTTGAGTTTTGATTTGAGTCTGAACCATTAAATGGTGAACCGTGATTTACTTAAAAAAATAAAGTTTTAAAAATGTAGACCATTGGTTGTCACAATCAAGATTGTCAAGCTCTTGGTTGCGAAGTCTGAGCAACCTCAATGGAAAATGTTGAATTTTGAAATCTTAAGTCCTGTTATTGATTTACCAAGACTTAAGATTTTATTGAAATTGAAAAAAAAATTTATAGAGGACCTGAAATACCTTGTTTACGAATCATTAAAAAGTGCATTAACATGAATACAGCTGTTAATAAAGGTAGTACAAAAGTATGTAAACTATAGAAACGTGTTAATGTGGCTTGACCAACACCAACGCCCCCACGTAAAAGTTCTACAAGTGGTTCACCTACAACAGGGATAGCTTCTGGAACACCTGTTACAATTTTTACCGCCCAGTAACCAATTTGGTCCCATGGAAGAGAATAACCTGTAACTCCAAAAGAAACAGTACAAACCGCCATAATCACACCTGTTACCCATGTTGATTCTCTAGGTTTTTTGAAACCACCCGTTAAATAAACACGACATACATGTAAAATCATCATTAAAACCATCATACTCGCAGACCAACGGTGAATTGAACGAATTAACCAACCAAAGTTTACTTCAGTCATAATGTACTGAACAGAAGCAAAAGCTTCTGCTACAGTTGGTCTGTAGTAAAAAGTCATCGCGAATCCAGTAGCTACTTGAATTAAGAAACAAGTAAATGTAATACCACCAATACAGTAGAAAATGTTTACATGTGGTGGTACATACTTACTTGAAATGTCATCTGCAATTGATTGAATTTCTAAACGTTCTTCGAACCAGTCATAAACTTTACTCATGTTGTTAAATCTCCTAAAAAAAATTATAAGGCCATTGAACTTAAAAAGGGTGCTTAAGATTACTTTCGAAAATTGAGCCAATTACTCGTTGCCTGCTTCTTTTGCAATACAAAGTGCTTGTTTGACTCATTATTTAAACTTAGAATTGAAAATTCTAAAGAGACCGAGAGTAAATCAAAAGCATATTATTATAAATAATAATAGAATAGAGTTTTTATTATAACAAAAAAATATTTTGTTATATAGTTAACAAATTTCCTCTTTTTTTTATTTGAGAAATTGATAGATCCTAAGCTTTTGAGTATTTATTTTTTTATTCAGAAAAAATTCCAAATTTTTTCCCATCTCAAAGAAAGACCTTTTTTTTTAATTTTTTAATAAGTCTTATTTGGTGAATTTAAAATTTTTACATATTCCAACATAAAATAAAAAGGACTTCTTATCTAAAAAAACCGCGCTCTTTTGTAACAAATGGTAGAAGTCCCATGATTCGAGCACTTTTAATTGTTTTTGCTACATAACGTTGTTGTTTGGCCGTTAATTTCGTTTGTCTTCTCGGAAGAATTTTCCCACCTAACCCAATATAACGTTGTAATAACCCACAATGTTTATAGTCAATAATTCTACGATTATAAACTGCTTTTTCTGGCTTATCTTTTAAAATAATAATAAGTGATTTCGGTGGAATAATAGGTTTCACAGGCTTTTGGCGTTTTTTTTGATTGAATTGACGTTGTTTTTGTTTTTGTACTCGAAGTAATAATTGTGAAATTGATAAGACTTTACGACGTCTAAGTGTAGATGAACTTACCGATTGTTTACCATCATTACGTGAACCAGTTCCTTTAGGACTATACTTTTTAGTAAAAATTTCCGTTTTTTTCTTTTGCACGCTATTTTGATTGCGTGTTGTTCCAGAAATTTTCAACAAATTTGTCGATGGTTTTTCTTTCAATAAATTTGTATGAGTACTTGTTGTATTTTCATTCATAAATTTATTTTTGATTTTTTTCTATTTATTTTTAAAGATTTCTATGAAAGGAAAAAGTTTTTTACTCGTGTTACAACGCAAGTGACGACTGTCCTTCAAAATTTTACAAATAAAAAACATAAACTCTATGTGAATAGATAGATTTGAGTTAACAAATCTAATGTTCCATTTTTCTAAAATTTTGTAATTTTTTCATTTACACTACTTTAAAATGTCAAAACTTCTAAAAGTTTTGAATATTTCATAATATCTATTAGATTTGCAATTTTGTTTTTCAAAATAAAGAATTTTTAAAAATTTTCTTCTTTATTTTTCAATTATTTGTGCAGTTTGCTGAGTGCTTATTCATTAAGACTTATCTATTATAAAATTGTCTCAATTTCAGATTTTCTATTTAATCAGAAAAATTCTTTGAACATATTGAATTGTTTCAAGATTGAAATTGTGATATTGAACAAATGATTTTTTTATTTGAATGGATTTGGAAAATTTTAAATATTTTGAAAAATAAAAGTTTAAACTTTTATTTTTCAAAATATTTAAAACATTAATGAGTTTTCAACACTCTCTTGATTATTTTAAAGACGCAGCTTTAGAAATAGCTTCATTAATATTACCAACTAAATAGAAAGCTTGTTCTGGAAGTTCGTCTAATTCACCAGAAAGAACTTTGTTAAATCCTTCAATAGTTTCAGCTAAACTTACGTATTTACCTGGAGAACCAGTGAAAACTTCAGCAACAAAGAATGGTTGAGATAGTAAACGTTCAATTTTACGAGCACGTGCTACAATAAGTCTATCTTCCTCAGAAAGTTCATCTAAACCTAAAATTGCAATAATATCCTGTAACTCTTTGTAACGTTGTAATGTAATCTTAACACGTTGAGCACAATCGTAGTGTTTATCACCTACAATCCAAGGTTGTAACATTGTAGAAGTAGAGTCTAATGGATCTACTGCAGGGTAGATACCTTTAGAAGCTAAACCACGTGAAAGTACAGTTGTCGCATCTAAGTGAGCAAATGTTGTAGCAGGAGCAGGGTCTGTTAAGTCATCGGCAGGAACATAAACAGCTTGAATTGACGTAATTGAACCATCTTTTGTAGAAGTAATACGTTCTTGTAAAGAACCCATTTCTGTAGCTAATGTCGGCTGATAACCTACCGCTGAAGGCATACGACCTAATAAAGCAGATACTTCAGCACCTGCTTGTACAAAACGGAAAATATTATCAATAAAGAATAAAACGTCTTGTTTGTTAACATCTCTGAAATATTCAGCCATTGTTAATGCTGTTAATCCAACACGCATACGAGCCCCTGGAGGTTCATTCATTTGACCATATACTAGAGCTACTTTTGAATCTGAAAGGTTTTTTTCTACAATTACACCCGATTCTTTCATTTCTGTATAAAGGTCATTACCTTCACGTGTACGTTCTCCAACACCGGCAAAAACTGATACACCTCCGTGCGCTTTAGCAATATTGTTGATCAGATGAAACTAAATGGGGCGTGTAAAGCCACCATTCGTTCCCAAACTGGACGTGCACCTTACAATGCATCCAGCTTTCCAAGAGATTTAAAAATCTATTATTTAAGTGTACTTTGTTACTTTTTGTTTTTCTTTGAAAAATAGGCATAGTTCTCAATTACGTCTATTTTGTTTTCCTGTTCCTTTACTGTCGCTATCCCTATAACGAGTTCTGTTTTTCTTTTTACCTTGAGTGTTTTAAGAATTTTTTTTCTTTTTCTAATCCATTTGTGTGTTTGGTGAGTTTTTTGTTACTGTTTTTGAGCCAGGTTTAAAACGTGTTCTGTAGTTATCTAATAACCACTTCTTAACCTTTTCTGGCATTTCTGGATTGTCATTGAAAGTTTGGAAGTCCGAAACCCAAATAAGTTCATGCGGGTCAAAGTCTGGGTTTTCCAGTTTATAATTTTTACTCAGATTGCCTTCTAATTCGTATCTTGCAGCTACTTTAATAATATCGTTTCGTACGCCTCTTGCGTATTTACGTACCGTTATTCCAGTTGCCTTACAAGCCGATCTCAAGTCTGCAACTTTAATGTTCAAACCATACTCCGTTACCATTCTTGAATCCGCAAATTTCGGTGACGTTGCCCCCAATTGGGCCATATGACATGTCGTTACATACGTTTTATTGTACGTTTTTTGATCCATTGTAAGTTTCTTATCAATCATGATCTTTTTCACTACCGAATCTATTTCTTGACTTGTTGCTACTCCTGTACTGGAAACTTGTGGGTTTGTTATTTGTGTTTCTTGTAGGACAGCTTCGATGCCGTCCTTCACATTATCTAAACCTACCTTGTCTTCTGTATGAGTAATTTCTGTTTTAGCTTCTGTTTTGTTTTTTTCTGTCATGACTTATTTTTTTCAAAACTGTGTTTACTTAATTCTTTGTATTAGTCTCTAAAAATTAAATTTCGTCTAGATAATGATTAATTCTTCATCATAGATTTCATTTAATGTTATTCCGTCATATTCACCCTTATGGATTTTTCTATGACATTCTTTGCAGCATGGTATTTGCTTTCTACTTACTTGGTTCCTAATCTGTAAGAATCCGCTGACTTTTCCTTTTCTGATGTGTCTAACGTGGTGATATTCTACATCTTTATCACTTCCACATATTGAGCAGTATTTAGAAAGTTTCTAGGCTGTTCTCCAATTTACTTTAACATTACATATATCGTCTATGGCTTTGTTAATTGTAGATATTGTTTGCTTTTTCTTTTGCTTTTCTCGGGTTCTTTGAATTATTTCTTTCATAGAAGCTGTGCATTGGACCCAACTTAAGAGTTGGGCCGTTTTATTTGTTTCAGTTGTTTGTTTTTCGCCTTTTCTGTTCGTTCTTTCTACTTTTTCTTTATACCTAATTGTTATATCCTTTCCAAATTTTCTCATTATTTTTCTTAGACTGGTTTTTCTTTTCTTTGCTAATGTGTGTATACATGAATACTTTAGTAAGTAGTGTAAGTAGAGTAGATCGCTTGTATGTAGCATGACTGGAGCGTAGTATGCTATATATCCTTGTATAATGTAGTTATATCTTTGTATTATTTCCGGTTCTTTTAAAACAGTCCATGTATTTTTTGCACATCCCCTATATGTTTTTCCATATTTTCTGATGAATCCATTCGTTTGCATTTTATTAAGGATTCTTTCTCTATCCCAGGTTGCAATGAGTGTTGGGTTGGTTGCTCTGGTTTTGTAATTTATTCTGTTTCCTGTTGTTGTTTGAAAAATTTTTTTTGTTCTGTCCACTGAGTTGATTTTTATTACTTTTGTGTTACCTCTTACGTTTACTACGTTTTTTCCTGTTCTTTTTGTTGCTCTTTTTAACTGGAAGCCTAAGAATTTTACATACTCGTAATCTTTTAGTTTAGTGATTCGAGTCTTCTCCCGGCTAAGAGTAAGTTCTAGATTTTCTTGTATCCATTTGGTAAAGAGTTTCTTCCATTCTATTACTCTATTTATTTCTGCATTGGTGAACATGACCCAATTATCTGCATATCTGTGGTAACTATATCTGACTATTTGTTTGCTTTTTGCAAATGCCAGGATTTTCTTTTGTGCTTTGTCTAGTTCTCTATAAGTTGTTAGTATTATCTTTAACTCTTGTTGTAATTCCTCTAGTTTAGCCATGTCTGGGTTTCGGGAATTTTTGTAATTTTTGACTTTTTCTAATTTTTCTTTTAATTTTAACATAGTTTTTTTCTTTGAAAAACTGTTGTACATTCTATTTATTGGTTTAGGTTTTCTTCCTTCCACCATGTTAATTTGTTCTATGGTGTTTCTAAATTCGTTGTTCATGAATTTGTCAAATTCATTGAAGTATATGTTATACAACAGTGGGCTTACTACACTTCCTTGTGCCGTTCCTAGGTCTGACGGTTGTATATATTTTAGATAAATCGTTCCGCATTTCAGTCCGCCATAGATTAATTTTAAGAAATTATCATCTTCTATTCTTCTTCTTAGTATATTAATGAGTTTCATGTGGTTTACATTGTCGTAAGCTCCTTTAATGTCTCCTTCTATGGCGTAGTCCATTTGTTTTGCTCTGTTTAGTACATTTTCTATGGCGTCAGCGCATCCATAGCTTGTTCTGAATCCAAAGTTTACGTTTTCTTTTGCAAATTCTGGTTCGTATATAGAATTAAGGGTCATTCTTATTGCTTCTTGTACTACTGTGTCTTTAAACGATGAAATACCTAATGGTCTTGCTTTTAACTCTTTAATTTGTGTTAAATTAACCGTTCCTTTTTTGTGCAATTCGATTAGTTTATTCTTTGTGTCTTCATCGATTGGATTTTTTCCTGATTTATCCATATATACCCTTCGTATAGGTTTAAATCGGAATGTGTTTGCCTTGAGTTCTTTTGATATTTCTTTTACTAGTTCATTTGAAGTTTCATCTACTGTTCGTTTGTCTGTGTCAGGTCCAGGTGTTAACGCTCCTCCTTTTTTGGATATATTTCCGATGGCTTGGTAGATTATCCCCTCATCACTGATGATATCCATTAGGTTGTTAAATTTTATTTCTGGTCCTTTAGCTGCCTTGTAAGCTATAACATTTAATGTTTTTAGTGATTTAAAGACAGTTTTCTTGTAGTATTCTTCAAGGTATTTTCTTTTGGTATTTATACCCATGTTTTCAAATGCTTGTTCTTTTTGTTTTGTCACAATTTTAAATGTATTTATTATAATCTGTGTCTATGTCTTTTCTTTTTTGTAGGATACACATAATAGTTTTTTATTCTACATAAAATATACTCAACCCTAAGCTTACTTATTCCGGCTTCATTCAGGTCTTCTATCTTATTAGATTCTCTCTGACTTTCCACCCCTTCCTATGGGTCATAAGTCTCTCCTGTCCCTATGTGGGGGTTTAAACCCTAGGCATTTTCTTTTCTGTACTTTTCTGGTTATTTTCCTGTTTCTTAACAATGCCCTTAGACAGTCTGGTTGGTTCATATTATTGTTTTATTATGAGTAGACTATAGTATAACAAGCTTACGCAACAAAGAACTCTTCTTTGTCCTGTGATTACCCTACCTGGTCTTTATAATGATGGAACTTCATTTAAAGGGGTTTCAATCAATAATTTTTTCCAATTATGGTTCTAATAACACCCAGTTGTCACTATAATCTCATACCATATCCCCTCGGTCGAACGAGTCTCCCCGACCAACCTTAAATACCATGCTACGGTCCCCTATAGATTTCTCTACTTTTGTTTTCTTTTCTTCCCATTTCTTTTCTGTTTCTTTTCTTTTCTTCTGAGTGAGGTATTTGGGTTTAGAGGCCAGGTGCCTCTAGTAACAATTACAGTTACAAACAATAATACTATCCAACGCGCACTTCCATGATTAAAACGGTTTTTCCTACACCAGCACCACCAAATAAACCAATCTTACCACCACGACGGTAAGGCGCTAATAAGTCTACTACTTTAATACCTGTTTCAAAAATTGAAAGACGAGTATCTAAGTCAACAAACGCAGGAGCTGTTCTATGAATAGGTAAACTCGCTTCATTTTTAACTGGACCTAATTCATCAACAGGTTCACCTAAAACGTTGAAAATTCGACCTAATGTAGCTTGACCTACAGGCACACTTAATGGTTTTCCTGTATCCAGAACTTCCATACCACGCATTAGACCCTCAGTTGGGTTCATTGCAACAGCTCGAACACAATTATCTCCTAAAAGCTGCTGAACTTCACAAGTTACACTCATTTCTTGACCAGCTGCATTTTTCGAACTAATTTTTAAGGCATTGTAAATATTTGGAACTTGTCCTTGACCAAAAGAAATATCTACAACTGGCCCAATAATTTGTACAACACGTCCTAAATTTTTAGTGTTTAGAGAATCGCTCATAGATAAAATATTTATAAGTTTTTAAAACTTATTTAGTGCTTCTTTTCATAACCAATTAAAATTTATTGTAAATTAAATATCAAATAAAAATGGCTCTTTCCCTTAGTTGCGAAGTTTGAGCAACTTTTGAAGAGTTTTTTTGAAAAAACTTTCAAAGTTCAATCCTTCCCTTGGTTACGCCCTCGGCGTAGCCGAGTAGTCGCTGCGCTTGAGGGTGTTGCGGGTTATAGACCTTCAGGACGGTTGGAACAACCGTAAAGTCCATGATTGCGAAGTATGAGCAACTGGTTATGAAATATTCGAATTCCTGCTGTCTTTAGAAATTTCATAAAGTCATTTAGAACTTTATCTTTAATAAAAAAAGAAAAATTCTACTTTGTATTTAACAAGTCTTTAAAGAATGCTATTTTTCTAAAAAAATCTAAATCAGTCAACAAAAATTCGAGAGAAAAGAAAAAAGACTCTTTCGGAAGCTTTTATTAAAGCTATTGAGATTTGAATAGCTTTCAAATGTTTATTTGCCTTTGACAAACTACTGAATTTGTTTCACCAACACTTACTTAAATTGAACGAATTTTTCTATTGAATTTCAATATTCATTCCCCCTCTTGGTTGCTTTGCCTTCGTCCTTGGCGAAGGCAGTGAGTACGGCGCTTCGCTCAGGACGAGTGGAACGAGCACTTCACGTAGTGAGTACTGAGCTTCGCTCAGCAGGAGCACAGCGACTCCTTCCTGCTGCTTTAGCAGCAGCAGCTCCGCGACCTTTTGTCTGTGCCTTGGTTTCCGCCTCCCTTGGTTGCGAAGTATGAGCAATCTTATTTTTTTGAGCAAGGAGGGATTCGAACCCCCGACTCTGTGGTTCGTAGCCACATGCTCTAGTCCACTGAGCTACAAGCCCTTAAAAATTTCTTATCTACATATATTAATCGCTCTTTTTTTTTTAGTCAATTCTTTTAAAAGAATTTAAACTAAATAAAAAAATTTCGAATAAACGAAAACTTATTAAACATTGAATATTTAATATGTTTTTTCTCTATTCGAAATTTTTTTATTTAGTTTTTATAAAAAATTATTCAACGATGTTTGTCACTACACCAGCACCTACAGTACGACCACCTTCACGAATAGCAAAACGCATACCTTTTTCAATGGCAATTGGATTAATTAACTGAACTGTCATATTAATTTGATCACCAGGCATTGCCATTTTATTTGAGTGCTCTTCAGCTACTGAAGAAGGGTTTTTCATTGTAATGTGATTAAAAGAGGTAATTTTACCTGTAACATCAGTTGTACGAGCAAAGAATTGAGGTTGATATCCAACTAAAAAAGCAGAGTGGCGGCCACCTTCTTCTTTTGTTAGAATATAAACTTGAGCTTCAAATTTTGTGTGTGGAGTAATTGTTCCTGGTTTTGCTAAAACCATACCACGTTCAATATCTTTTTTTTGAATACCACGTAAAAGAACACCTACGTTGTCACCGGCCATTGTTTCGTCAAGAGTTTTTTTAAACATCTCAAGACCTGTTACAACTGTAGTTTTTGTATCTTTTAATCCAACAACTTCTACGTTGTCACCAACTTTTAAAGTTCCACGTTCAACACGTCCTGTAGCAACAGTACCACGGCCTGTAATAGATAAAACATCTTCAACAGCTAATAAGAAAGGTTTGTCTGTTTGACGTTGAGGAGTTGGAATATAAGCGTCAACCTGGTCCATTAATTTATAAATTTTGTCAACCCAGTCATTGTCACCACGTTTAATAGTAGGGTTTGCAATTAATTCATTTAATGCTAATAAAGCAGATCCTGCTACGATTGGAATTTCATCACCTGGAAATTCATATTTATCTAATGTTTCACGAACTTCAAGTTCTACTAATTCTAATAATTCAGCATCATCCACTTGGTCTTCTTTATTTAAGAATACAACAATATTTGGTACACCTACTTGTTTTGCTAGAAGAATGTGTTCTTTTGTTTGTGGCATAGGTCCATCTGCACCTGAAACAACTAAAATCGCACCGTCCATTTGAGCAGCGCCTGTAATCATATTTTTAACATAGTCTGCGTGACCTGGGCAATCTACGTGAGCATAGTGACGATTATCTGTCTCATATTCTACGTGTGCTGTGTTAATTGTAATTCCACGAGCTTTTTCTTCAGGAGCTGAATCGATTTCATCATATTTTTTTCCTACTGAACCACCTTGAGCTGCTAAAGCCATTGTGATCGCAGCTGTTAATGTCGTTTTACCATGGTCAACATGACCAATAGTACCAATGTTTACATGTGGTTTTGTACGTTCGAATTTAGCGCGTGCCATATTTTGTTTAAAAAGTTTTTAGAGTTTCTTTTATGTTTAAGCCAATTTTACAGGTCTTAGGTGTCTTGCAGGGGGGTTCTGACCCGCAGGAGTATAGTTTCTAAAATAAAGAAATGAACTCTGAAGTTTTGTTTATCCACATAGAATATTCATATTGATAATATGAATATTCTATTTTCGGGATGACAGGATTCGAACCTGCGACATCATGCTCCCAAAGCATACGCGCTACCAAACTGCGCTACATCCCGTTAACAAGTTAATATTATGTGAATTTTTATAAAAATTCAATGAATTTTCATCATGAATTCATGAACGGAAAAGTTTCTCTACAAAGAAAACACTCACTTAAAACTCAAAAAACTAACTTGTAGAATTTTTTTACTCACGAACACTCACCACTTCAAAAGCGAGTCAAAATTTTTTTTCTATTTTGACTCGAACTCATTTAAACCTCAAAAAAAGTATACTTTAGGCCCAACCGGACTCGAACCGATGACCTATTGCTTGTAAGGCAATCACTCTACCAACTGAGTTATGGGCCTAGTTTTTACTTGTTTAATTAAGTTTAAATGTAAAAAAAAAAAAAACAAGTGTTTTGGTCAATTTTTAAAAAATGAAAAATATAAAACAGGAATCGTGAACGCTGTAAGAAAAAAAATAAATATTTATTTACTCTCCATTACAACTTTAATAGAACGATTCCTGTTTTATAAATAATTCAAAACTAAGCCGATTCATTTGATGCAGTTTTTACGTATAAAATTAAAAGGAACGAAGTAGGAATAATAATGAATAAAGCAGTTGCTGTTAAACCAAAAATGTTAACTTCCATGAGAAATGTTTAAAGTTTAAAAATTTTGAAAATTTCATTAAAGTAATATACTTTTTCTTTTTTATATTTTAATTATTCAATCTTTTTTGGGAAATTAAATTAAATGAAAAAAATCTTTGAAATGAAAACTCACGAGAGTTGAGAGACTTTGGATCTTCCAAATTAAAATAAAAGATTTATTGAACATCTTTAATGTTTAAAGATGTCAATTGATAAATAAAAATTTCAGTACGGACTGAACCTAAATAGGCACAAACTTATAAAAAACGTAAAAAAAAGTTAAAAACCTTAAAGAATCATTTAGAATTCATCATTCTAATTGATAATAGAATTCTTTGTTTCAAAATAAAAGAAATATGCTTTAAGCTTTCTTTCTTTTATTTTGAAACAAAGAATTCTTTTATAGAATTAATCAATATATTGTCATTTGGAAAATACTATAAGTTTCCATTTATAAAACAATATATATTGGTGTTGAAAGAACCACACTTTAAACACTAAAAATGTTGTATTTTAAACAACAAATGAGTTGAAAACTCCTACAGCAAAAACAAGAAGAAACCAAACACTTAAACCTGAAAAAACAATTCCTTTATTTTCAGACCAACCATTTGGTGTTGCAAAAACAACTGGTACACCTACAACTAAAGCAAATGAAACTGCGATTAAAGCAAGTAATGCAATTTGAAGAATTGATGTCATAGAATTAAAAAATAAATATTCTTGCATTGCAAGAGATTAGTTTTTTAGGAGGAATCAGATTTCTTTTATTTAAATAGAAATATGTTTTTAAACTTTCTCAATCAAATTTCTATTGAAAAATTCTCATATTAGAAATACGAAAAAGATTTAGAATAGAAAATCCTTGAAAATTCAAAACTTAGAATGCTCTATTTTAGACAAAAGCCTAAAATATACTTACCCCCCTACATAGAAGAATCAAATTGAATTTTAAAAATATGTTTAAAAATTTTTTTGTATTTGATTTATGTCCAACTACAATTGGAACCTTTATGGCCAGAACGAATGTAAAAAACAAACAAATAAGAATGAAAGGTTTTTCATTGAAATCAAAAAATAAAAATGTTGTTTTTTTGATCAAAACATTTTATATGAATTATATAATAGGAACTTGTTACTCAGACTTTGCCACCATGGACTTTACGGTTGTTCTAACCATCCTGAGGGTCTGCAGGTCAGAGCCCCCCTCTCAAGCGCAGCGACTATTCGGCTACGCCGACTTGTGCTTTTGCATTGCTTTTGCTGTGCGTTGACTACGTCAAGTGGTGGCTGCGCCTGACGGTTAGAACAACCGTCAACAACTTCGCTTCGCGAAGTAGTCGCTACGCTCCTACGGGGCTTTGTCCAGTGCTCACTACGTTCGTCCTTTACTATGTCAAGTGGTGGCTGCGCCTGACGGTAACCGTCAAGACCGTCGCTTCGCGAAGGATTAGCTTCGCTACTCTTTGATTACGTCAAGTGGTCGTTCCGCGACCTTTGCTTCGCAAAGTAGTCGCTCCGCTCCTCCTGAGCGAAGCTCAGTACTCACTACGTGAAGTGCTCGTTCCACTCGTCTTTCACTTCGTGAAATAGTCGCTGCGCTCCTCCTGAGCGAAGCTCAGTACTCACTGCGTTCGTCCTTCGCGAAGCGAAGGAGTAGCATAGCTACTACTTGGCTGGGCCGAGTGCTCACTACGTGCTTTTGTGGTGCAACGCACAAGCAAAAGAACACACAGTAAAGTTGCTTTGCCTTCGCAAAGTAACGTACTAGCAAAAGGTGGACGAAATTTTCCTAGAATTTTAACCATCCATAACTATGTAGACCTTCACCTAATAAGTTAACCCCTAAATAACAAATCCAAACAATAATAAAACCTAAAGAAGCAATAATGGCTGGTTTTTTACCTTGCCAATTCTTTGTAATGCGAGTATGCAGATAGATTGCGAAAACAAACCATGTTAATAGAGCCCAAGTTTCTTTTGGATCCCAACTCCAATAAGATCCCCATGCCTCATTTGCCCAGACTGCACCTGATAAAATACCAATAGTTAACAGAGGAAAACCAATACCAAGCATTCTATAACTTAAATTATCGAAATTTTGTGCCCATTGAATTTTCAAGTTTTGTTTATTTGTTTGAGAAATTGTAGAGTAATTATTTTTTTTCAGTTCTATTTCATATTTTTCAGAAGAAATAGAATAAGTTAAAATCAGAAATCCAATAGATAACAGACAACCAAAAATTAAGGCCGCATAACTTAAAATCATAACAGTAACATGCATCATTAACCAATTTGACTGTAAAGCAGGAACTAAAGCCGACGAATGTTGCATTTCGAGTGGTAAACTAAAATTTGCAAAAGCTGTCGTAAAAAGGGCTGTCGGCGAAGTAATTGCACCTAACCATGTTAATGTAAGCGTTGTCATTTTCTCAAGTATTAAATGAAACAATGTTAATGACCAAGTTAAAAAAATTAAAGATTCGTATAAATTACTTAATGGGAAATGACCTGATTCTATCCAACGCAAAATTAATAATATTAAAAGGGAAAAATTTGCAGTTAAAATCCCAAGTCCTCCCAAATCAAATTGAGTAAAAATTGAGTTTTTTTGTTTTTTATCATCAGATAAAAAAACCTTTTGGTTTTGATCCAAACTTTTTGTTGAAAGTGGATTCAACAACATGGCATTTGCTAGTAATGGACCAGAATCAATTTCACTTGATAAATTCATTTGATTTGCAAATTCAGCACTTTTTTCAGTATTGTCTTGTTGTTTATCAAAATCAAGAACAGGAGAACCCAATTCTGAATTTGCAAAAACAAGATCTGATTGAAGCGTGTTCTTAGAATATTGAACAGTGTTATTCTTTGATGACTTGAGAAAAATACCACTGGTTTGAATCCAATAAGTAATCATAGAAAAAAATAAAGCAACAAATGAAAAATTTGAGAGAAGAGTTTCAAGTTTCTCATAAGAAAGATTTTGAATCATTGAAATTAAATGAACGATTTCGTCCACAAATTGAGCTCTTTTTTGATTTTTATTTTTTATATAATTAAAAAAACATTTTAGAATAAAAAAACGAAAAAAGAGTTTTTAAACGTCTTGCATAAATGCACTTTTTAAATTTTGTTTTTATTAAACAAAAAATTACGAACTCTAAATTTTTTATTTCCCCAAGTGTTTTTTATTTAGTCTTTTGGTTGCGAAGTATGAACAACTGAAACATATTAAATAGAATAAAACCAAAGCTTATTATACTTTGGTTTTATTCTATTTAATACAAAAAAAACGAAATGTTTATATATTAAATACTAAATCAGCAATTTAACCAAACTTACCAGAAGTCGAAGCAATTAAGAAAGCTGCATATGTAAATACATAACCAACAGAGAAGTGTGCTAAACCAACAAGACGAGCTTGAACAATAGATAAAGCTACAGGCTTATCTTTCCACATTACAAGATTAGCTAGAGGCGTTTTTTCATGAGCCCAAACAAGAGTTTCAATTAACTCTTGCCAGTAACCACGCCATGAAATTAAGAACATGAAGCCTGTTGCATAGATTAAATGGCCGAACAAAAATGTCCATGCCCAGACAGACAGACTATTCATACCAAATGGATTGTAACCGTTAATTAATTGTGATGAATTTAACCATAAATAATCACGAAGCCAACCCATTAAATAAGTTGATGATTCATCAAATTGAGAAACATTACCTTGCCATAAAGTTAAATGTTTCCAATGCCAGTAAAAAGTAACCCAACCAATCGTATTTAACATCCAGAAAACAGCTAAATAGAAAGCATCATAAGCCGAGATGTCACAAGTACCACCACGTCCAGGACCATCACATGGGAAGCTGTAACCAAAATCTTTTTTATCTGGCATTAATTTAGATCCACGTGCATCTAAAGCACCTTTTACAAGAATTAGTGTTGTTGTGTGTAAACCTAAAGCAATAGCATGGTGAACAAGGAAATCGCCAGGCCCAATTGTTAAGAATAATGAGTTTTGATTATTATTAATAGCTTCTAACCAACCTGGTAACCATAAAGCTTGACCAGCAGTAGCAGCTGAACTGCTTGAAGATGATAATAAGAAATCAAAACCATAAAGAGCTTTACCATGAGCTGCTTGAATCCATTGTGCAAATACAGGTTCAATTAAGATTTGTTTTTCAGGAGTCCCGAAAGCTAACATAACGTCATTATGTACATAAAGACCTAAAGTGTGGAAACCTAAGAATAAAGAAACCCAACTTAAGTGAGAAATTAAAGCTTCTTTATGATCTAACATACGTGCTAAAACGTTTCCTTTGTTTTGTTCTGGATCATAATCACGAATAAAGAAGATAGCACCATGTGCAAATGCACCACACATAATGAAACCAGCAATATATTGATGGTGAGTATACAAAGCAGCCATTGTTGTGAAATCATTTGCTAAAAAAGCATAAGGTGGTAAAGCATACATGTGTTGTGCTACTAAAGAAGTAATAGTACCTACAGAGGCTAAAGCTAAACCTAATTGGAAATGTAAAGAATTATTAACTGTATCAAATAATCCTTTGTGACCAGCTCCTAGACGACCACTCGGTGCCGTGTGAGCTTCTAAAATTGCTTGTAGACGGTGACCAATTCCAAAGTTTGTACGATACATGTGACCAGCTACAATAAAAATAACTGCAATAGCTAAATGGTGGTGAGCAATATCAGTTAGCCATAAACTTTGCGTTTGTGGATGGAAACCACCTAAAAAAGTTAAAATAGCTTCGCCAGAACCTTCAGATGTTGCAAAAAGATGGCTTGCCGTGTCTGGGTTTTGTGCATATGCTGCCCAATTACCTGTCCAGAATGGAGTTAAACCTTGAGGGTGAGGTAATTGAGTTAAGAAATTATCCCAGCCCACATGTTTTCCACGTGATTCTGGAATAGCTACGTGAACTAAGTGGCCTGTCCAAGCTAACGAACTCACACCAAATAACCCAGAAAGGTGGTGATTTAGACGTGATTCAGCGTTTTTAAACCATGATAAAGACGGTTGGAAACTTGGTTGTAAGTGTAACCACCCTGCAAATAAGAAAAGAGCTGAAACAAGTCCTAAGAAAAAAGAAGCCACAAATAACTCTTGATTTGTTCTCATACCAATAGTGTACCACCATTGGTACACACCTGATGTTGAAATGTTTACAGGACCTGTTGCGCCACCTCTTGTAAAAGCTTCAACCGCAGGTTGGCCAAAGTGAGGGTCCCAAATAGCATGGGCAATTGGACGAACATGAAGAGGGTCCGCGACCCATGTTTCAAAATTACCTTGCCATGCTACATGGAAAAGATTTCCAGAAGTCCATAAGAAAATAATAGCTAATTGTCCAAAGTGAGACGCAAAAATCTTTTGGTACAGATTTTCTTCTGTCATACCGTCATGACTTTCAAAGTCATGAGCTACAGCTAGACCGAACCAAATTCGTCTTGTTGTAGGATCTTGTGCTAAACCTTGGCTAAATTTAGGAAACAACTTTGTTGCCATAGTTTTTCTCACTCCTAATTTGCTCCAAATCAGCAAAGCGAACTTTGCAAGTTTAAAAATTTACTATTGGTCTTGCGGGTCTGCGGGGGGGCCCTGCGGGTCTATGACCCGCCTTCAGGATGCAAGGGGTCCCCCGTCAAAAAGTCTAAACGACTTGATTGAGTTTTTTTATTTTAAACGTAATAACATAAAAATTATTTGTTGAAATATTTAAATAAAAATCAAACTACATCTTTGAAAAATAATCTTTTATAAAATTTAAAAATTTTTAAAGAATCTTTATCAAAGTAAAAACCTTTGTTACTGCTTAAATGGTAACGAACGGTCAAATTTTTCTGAAATTTAAAGAAAAAAAAAAAAAAAAATATAAGCACTACGCACTTATTTTGATTTTTTGATTTGAGCTTGAACTCTTTGATTCAGAATTCACACCATACAAAACTCTAATATTTGGGAAATTGAGTTGAGCAATAAAGCTCTTTTTCTTCTTTTAAAGTTCATAATACTTATTTAGAAATTATACTAGTTGAAGAATGTTTTTTCTATTTTTTCACAAAAGAATGGAACTTTAATAAAAATGAATAATAGAAATAAAGCAAAAATCTATTTTTTAAGCTACAAATTACGTCAAATGATTTTAAATTCTAAGTTGAAACTTTGTAAAAAAAATTTCAAATCCTTTAACTGTCAACATAATATAAATGAATTGGTCAACAATAAAAAAATTTTCAACACTTTCAGTTTTGAGTGAGTTCATATATTTACTGAAATTGAATACCAATTTAAAGTTTTCTTTTATTTATACTTTATTCATCAATTTACTTGTTTAAAAAAAAATTGTCAAATTATGGGAATCCAGGCTTAAATTCTAAAAAAAAAGTATACTTAAACAAAATTCGGGTTTCTTTTGAATGGTCACTACCGGACACAAATAGAAGAATTTATCTTTATTTTTAACTCATATCTAAAAATAGAAACTTTTTTTTTCGAAATTCTATTGAAAAATATTTTTAGCCATATAAACTTTGTTTATGATTCTAGTACTTTTGTAATTGATTTTAAAAAACAACGAAATATAAGAATTATTTTCTATATCCGTTATGAGAGCACTTTAAGTGAGAAACAAGTAAGACTATGAGCTTTCAACTAATTTTCTTGCTAAAATGAGTTGATTATGAAATAGATTTTTCATTAAAAAATCAACTCTCTAAAACGACACATTGGACTCTTTATTCTAGTTCTGAAGAATTTAGAGATATTTCAAAAAACTCTTTTAAGAGTTAAGAAACAAAAATTCAGCGTTACACGGTGATTTAATATTCATCCGCTTTAAGACTTCTCTACATGTGGACATTAACATGATTAATGTTATTAAATCAAGAAATGAACTCTACATTTTTTGAATGTATAAAAGACACTTTTGAACCAAGTTGTACAAGTTTTTTTTTATTGTGAATAATTAAAAAAAAACTCACTTTATTTTCTTTAAAAAATTCTAATGAACTCATTATAAAGTGTTTTATCAAATAAAATCAATCTGATTTATTTCAAATATTTTAGTTTCTGATGAGATTTTAAGAGATTCTTCGAAAATTTTACACAAAAATATTTTTTCTGTATATTTATTTAAAAGGAATTTCTAAGTAAATATGCAGAAAAAATGATCTGTCCAATTTCACTTATTAATAAAGAAATTTGCAAAGTTATAAGTTTTTATAAACTTAAATTTGAACATAAACTTTGTCTGATTTTATTTCTTAGGCTAATTATTTAATAGAATTTTAATAATCTCGAAAAATTCAATTTTTTCCTCAAAATTGACAAAAAAATAAAAATCATTTAATATTTATTTATAAAAAAGCTCGGCAAGGCCCCCATCGTCTAGAGGCCTAGGACATCTCCCTTTCACGGAGAAAACGGGGATTCGAATTCCCCTGGGGGTAACACAAACATTGAGAAATTTCATGAATATGAACTTTCTCAAATTATAAATAACAAATCAATCAACTTTTCTAACACGTAATCAGATTACGCAAAAGTGTGTTTTTTTATTTATATTTTCAAATCCATTTATTAATGTAAATGAATGACTTATTTAATGAACATGTCAAGATATGTTGGACCTCGTTTAAGAATTTTACGTAGAATTGGTAAATTACGCGGATTGACAAGAAAAAAACCGTTTAGAAGAGTTGTGCGTGGGCGTGGTCGTTTGGAAGGAAAAGTAATTCCTCCAGGTCAGCATGGTTTAACAAAGTTATTTAAAACTCGACCTTTTGATTCTTCAGAATCAGATTATTTAATTCGTTTAAAAGTTAAACAAAGATTACGTTATAATTACGGAATCACAGAAAGACAATTAATTAAATATGTTCGCAAAGCGAAACGAACAAAAGAATCTACAGGTCAAATACTCCTTCAATTATTAGAAATGCGTCTGGACAATATTGTTTTTCGTTTAAATATGGCTCCAACTATTGTAGCCGCACGTCAGCTGATCAATCATGGTCATATTCGAGTAAATAATAAAAAAGTGAATATTCCGAGTTATATGTGTAAACCAAAAGATGTAATTTCAGTTTCAATGAAACAAAGTTCACTAAAATTAGTAAATAAAAATTTACAAGAATATTCTGAGAAGATGCGTTTTTATAAAAAACGTTTAGAAAAAACTTTAGCTTATATTCTTTTTAAGTTTGATTTTGCTTCGACGATGACAAATGCCTTAGAACTGATCAATTCTGGTAAAGTTCAAGTGAATAATAGAAAAATGAAAATGCCGAATTATATTTGTAGTCCAAAAGATACTATTTCTGTTTTAACTGAAAAAGGGAGTTCGCCTCGTAAGATTAAATTAACAGATTATTTACGTACAGTTTAAAGATAAATTTGAAGGGTCAAAAAACTCTCGAACAAAATGAAATTCTCAGTTTCTTATAAAGAGAGTTTTTTATTCTTCAAATTTATCTTTGATTTTTGATTTAAAATGATAGAAGAATTAATCACTACCAATAAAAACAAACGATTTTTTTATTTTAAATTTTTAACAAAAATTTAAAATAAATTCAAACCACAAAGCACAAAACTTGTATTCTCTTTGCTAACATATCATAAAAATTTTAAGAATTCAAAATGTTTCTAGACAAAAAAGTCAATCTATGTTATATTTTTTTTTGAAAAATTTACTTCTATTTCGTAGCCTTCGTGATGGAATTGGTAGACATCCTGGTTTTAGGAACCAGTGCACTTGTGCGTGTCGGTTCGAATCCGACCGAAGGCAAGCTTCAAGATAAAAGAAAATTTTTATTTTGAATAAAATTTGTAATTTTTTTAGTTGATGAAATGACGAAACAAGATTCCATTTTTTCTAGAAATGAGTTTTAGAAAAAGGAAAAATATAAAAAGAAAATTCTAAACAATGCCAATCGGAGTTCCTCGTATTATTTATTGTTGGGGAGAAGAACTTCCAGCTCAATGGACTGATATCTACAATTTTATTTTTCGACGTCGTATGGTATTCTTAATGCAATATTTAGATGATGAACTATGTAACCAAATTTGTGGTTTATTAATTAATATTCATATGGAAGATAGATCGAAAGAATTAGAAAAAAAAGAAATGGAAAAGAGTGGACTTTTTAAAAATCAAACTGTACAAAGAACTTCCAATAGTGGAATGGGGCCATCCGATACAAATGCTTTTTCTGAAAGCTCCGGTTCTCTTGGTATGAAAAAAGAACGCTCTATTGAGGATTTAATGATTTCTGAAGAAGATTTAGGAATTGATGAAAATCATATGTTGGAAAGACGTACTTTGCAAAAAATTTCTTTAGAATGGTTAAATTGGAATGCTCAGTTTTTTGATTACTCAGATGAGCCTTATTTATTCTATCTAGCTGAATTACTTTCTAAAGATTTAACAGGAGATAAAGCGAACTTGGGCTATTCATTTTATTTAAATGGAACAAACCCGCCTGCGAGTAACGGTTTAACACAAAATTTTCAATCAGATGCTGAATTACCTAGATTTATGACGTTATTTAAACAAATGTCTCGTTCAAATCCACAACTTTTTCAACAATCAAATTTACAAAATTCATTAAATCACTTAAATATTTATTCTCCGTTCCGTTTTTTAAAAAATTTAGCAAATTCAGACTCTATTTTAGCTTCAAATTCAGATTCTTTCCTCTTTAATTCTCATGATAAAAATCATTTAGCTGAGAAATTGCAACAATTGAAAAAAGAAAAAAGTCAAAAAAAGAGTAATATCGAAAACTTAATTTCAGATGTTGCACAAAAAGATCTTCTTTCAAAATTGGAGAGTCAAGAAAATGAATGGGCGGCTTCTACAAAAGCGTTAGCTCAGAGACAAATTCGTCGAAATTATTCTCAAGATTTTACAATGTCCAACCTTACTAATAAAAAAACAAAATATCAAAATTATTTAAATTTAGGAGCAACTGAGGATGCTTCTTATTTAGAATATCGTGATTATTATAGAAAACAAACGGAACGTACTCTTCAAGATGAAGAGTCAAAAAAAGTATTTATGATTATTAATTCTTTTGGGGGTTCTGTTGGTAATGGAATTACAGTTCATGATGCTTTACAATTTATTAAAGCAGGTTCAATGACTTTAGCACTCGGAGTCGCTGCTTCTGCTGCTTCGCTAGCTTTAGCGGGTGGAACTATTGGTGAACGTTATGTCACTGAAGGTTGCCACGTAATGATCCACCAACCTGAAAGTGGTTTATCCGGTCAAGCTTCAGATATTTGGATTGATAGTCAAGAAATTATGAAAATTCGATTAGATGTAGCAGAAATATATTCTCTTTCAACATATAGACCTCGTCATAAAATTTTACGTGATTTAGATCGTGATTTTTATTTGACAGCTACAGAAACAATTTATTATGGATTAGCTGATGAAATTGCAACTAATGAAACACTTCACGAAATTATTGAAATGACAAGCAAAGTCTGGGACTACCATGATGCACAACAGCAAAAACTTTTAGAAACTCGAGAAAGTTTAAATTCTGGATTAGATACTCAAACACAAAATTAACTTAGAAATATGATTTTTTTATTTAAAACAAAGAGTTTGTTCTAAAAAAACAAACTCTTTGTTTTTCCATTCTCTGTTCTGCTACAAACTTGGATTTTTAAGAGTCAGATTCTTGAATGCAATATTATAGTAGCGGATGACGCGATTCGAACGCGCGACATTGGACTTGGAAGGACCACGCTCTACCAACTGAGCTACATCCGCAGTTAATATTATTATAATTTATTTATATATAAATAAATTTTTTGCTGTATTTAAATTTTCATCCATTCTTTTATAAAATTTGGATCTCTTCATTTCAATTTTATTTAGAAGTTGTTCATACTTCACAATCTGCTTCTTTTTGCTTATGCGTTCTTGTGCTTGGGCTGTGCTTTGCACAGCAAAGTCGCGAAGGCAAAGCAACGCACAAGCACAAGGACGAACGTAGTGAGCACTCGGCTTACTTCACTTTGTGAAGTAGTGCCGAGGTCGAGCGCAGCGACCACTTGACTGCGTCAAGGACGAACGCAGTGAGTACTCGGCAAAGCCGAGGAGGAACGCAGCGACTATTTCACAAAGTGAAAGACGAGTGGAACGAACACTTTATCTAGTGAGTACTTGACTAGGTCAAGGAGTAGCTCCGCTACTCCTTCGCGAAGCGAAGGTCGAACGTAGTGAGAACTCGGCTCAGCCGAGGACGAGTGGAACGAGCACTTCACCTAGTGAGTACTGAGCTTCGCTCAAGAGCAGTGCAACGACTACTTGACGTAGTTAAGGTGGAACATAGTGAGAACTCTGCGCAGCCGAGGACGAGTGGAACAGCACTTCACGGAGTGAAGGACGAACGTAGTGAGTACTGAGCGAAGCTCAGGAGGAGCGCAGCGACTACTTCGCGAAACGAAGGCAAAGCAAAAGCACAAGGCGAAAGAAATTCTCTTATTTTAAAATTTCTCAATATAAAATAAGAGAATTTCTTTAATTCATTCAAATAATATTCAATCTTACCAACTCGCTTTTCGTACACCGGGTAAAAGACCCTCGTGTGCCATTTCACGTAAAACGTGTCGAGATAGACCAAAGTCTCTATAATAACCTTGAGGTCTCCCTGTAACAAGACAACGATTATGTAATCGTACTGGAGAACTATTTCTTGGTAATTGTTGTAATTTACGATGTAAATCTAATTTTTCTTTTAAAGAAAATGCTTCTTTAATTTGTTTTTTTAAATCTACACGTTTTTTAGCATATTTCATTACTAAGCGCTGACGTTTTAATTCACGTTGAATCATTGCTTGATTTGCCATTTTAAAAAATATTTTTTAAATTTTTTATCATTCTAAAAGGTATGAAAAGTTTTTTTTGAAAAATTTTTTCAAAAAAAACAGAGAACCTCTTTTTATAATTACTTTTTTGTTCTAAACAAATTCTACAGAATCGATGTAGAAACTTATAATTTCTCGCCTCTCTATTTTTAATCAATGAAATGAAATAAATTTTTTATTCAAATTTTCAAAATCTTCTATTCTAGCAACTCATCGATCTTAACTAAATATGTTTTAATGAAATTTAACTGAGTTCTTCTGTCTAAGAATAGAATTTTTTCGTAGTTTTCTGAGAAAAAATTAACGACGTTTAGCTTTTTTATCTGCTTTTACATGACCTTTAAAAGTACGAGTGGGTGCAAATTCACCTAATTTATGACCCACCATTTGATCTGTTACAAAAACTGGAATAAATTCCTTCCCATTATATGTTGAAATAGTATGACCAATCATAATTGGTAAAATTGTAGATGAACGTGACCAAGTCGTTATTACTTTTTTTTGTCCTTGTGCATTTAATTTTTCAATTTTTTTTAGTAAATGGTCTGCAACAAATGGACCTTTTTTTATAGAACGTGGCATTTTTTTATAAAAATAAAAATTTCAATTGTTTATAAAAAATAAAATAGAAGACTTTATTTTTTATAAGAATTTTAGAGCTCTATTGAAATAGATTGAATAATGCAAATGACTCTAGGATTTAAAAGATCCTTAAATAATTGAGAATCTTCAATTAAGAAAAATTTGTCTTTCATCTATTTTGAGTCAACAAAGTAGCTACAACATAAATTTTCATTTAGCTTCAATATATAAATATATATAGAGATAATATTTTTTTATCAAAACAAAATAATATTTATTGATATTGTTCTAAATATTTAAAAATCAAAAATGACTTTTTTTTGAGTTTAATAAACATAGACAAAACAAAATTTTTTTATGTTTAAAACTATTTTAAAATAAATTTATTAAAATACTTTAGTTAAAGATTTAAGCTCGCGAAATTGCTTAGAAGAAATTCTGTTTAAAGAGAAAAAGTCGTAAATTTTGTCAAAAGATGGTTAAGAATCTCTATATTTTGAAAATTCATAAACTTAACAAACAAAACGAGTTTAGATCTTTTTATGAATTCAGCTAAAAATCTTTATTTTTTCTTACCTAAAATCAAATTCGTACTATATTTTTTAGGTTTGCGTGTTAATTGGCCTAAGGCAGGGCGTCCCCATGGAGTCAGCGGTCGAGCACGACCTATAGGACAACGACCTTCACCACCACCATGTGGGTGGTCTACTGGGTTCATAACAGAACCACGAACAGTTGGTCGTTTACCCAACCAGCGATTTCGACCTGCTTTACCAATAGTTAAAATATAGGCTTCATGATTTCCAACTTGACCAATAGTCGCCCAACAGTTTTTTGAAACGAGACGAATTTCTTTAGAAGGTAAACGAAGTGTAACAAAGTTACCTTCTTTAGCTAGGATTTCAACACTTGAACCAGCTGATCGAGCTAATTGTCCACCTGATCCGGGCTGAAATTCCACATTATGTACTTGAGCACCTAAAGGAATATTACGAAGAGGTAATGCATTCCCAACTAAAATGGGAGCTTGAAGATCTGACAAAATAGTATCACCTACTTGTAAGCCACGTGGTTGTACAATATATCTTTTTTCACCATCTTCATAACGTACTAACGCAATACGTGAATTTCGGTTTGGGTCATATTCAATACTTGTTACTTTTGCAGCCATACCGATTTTATCACGACGAAAATCAATTTCGCGATAAAGACGTTTATGACCCCCTCCTTTATGACGGCAAGTGATTACACCACGATTATTACGTCCTTTTGAACGATGTTTATTAGAAGTTAAAGATTTTTCTGGTTTTGTTTGAGTAATTTCACTAAAATCTGATACTGAACGATTTCGTGTACTCGGAGTAAAAGCTTTAAGAAAACGAATTCCCATTACTTAAAAATTGTTATAATAAATGAACTTTTCAAATAGAATTTTGGAAAGAATAAAGATACAAACCTATTTTACTTAACTTTCTGAAAGTTATATATATTCTTTTATGAAAGAAATGAACTTCATTTTTAAATGTTAATGAAACTAGGGAGCAAGTTTTTTTTATAAAAAATGTTCGGTCGTTCATACTTCTTGAGGAGGGGGAGGCAAACCCGCCTAAGGGTCATGGCCCTCCCCCTCAAGACCAATGGGACAAAAAAAATTTTTATATGAATGTTTTCAAGGATGATTCCGTTTTATTCAAAAATTTCAAACACGATTTATTTATCTATTTAATTAAATTGAATAGACTGTCCTTCTTTTAAAGTTAAGATAACTCTTTTAAAACGAGGTCGATAACCAAGCTTCATACCTACTCGTACACGATGGCGTGGAGGTCTATGGGTATTTATAGCGAGAATATTAACTCCAAATAATTTTTCAAAAAGCATTTTAATTTGCGGTTTTGTTAAATTTAATGCAACGTCAAAAGTATATTGACGATTCTTAAACATTGCTAAATAAGTTTTTTCTGTAATAACTGGATATTTAATTAAATCCAAATTCATTTCTACTGGTGACCAATGAGAATTCATTACTGAACGCCATTTTGTTCTATTTAAATTGGTTTGTGTCATTAATAAACTACTGAAAATTTTTTTGCTTTTATCTATCAAAACCACTCTAAAATTTCAATCTTATTTAACGAAGTGGTCTTTTATTAGACATTGATGAATTAAATATCTAAACTTAGGCAAAATACTAGAAATACAGAACTCAGAATCTTTCTATACTGAATTTTTGTGTTTCAAAATAGAGTTGAAAAGAAGTTTTCTAAATCATAAAACACTTTTTTATTTTTAAATAGTATCAATATATCTGTAGAACAGTTATTTTATTTTCTAGAGAGTTTCTATTGATTGAAATTTTAACTAAAAAGAGAATTTTCAAAAAAATTTTTAGAGATTTTTATTTTGATTACGTTAAATATTTTAGGAGTCAATGATTTTTTTAAGATTTCAATCCATTTGTTGTTTCTTTATTAATAAATTTGAAAAGATTTAATAAAGATAAGAACTTTTTCCGGAAATTCCCATTTTGAAATAAAAGATTTAAGACTTAGTAAAAAACTTAGATTCAATTTATTTTTAAATCAATATCCTAATTATTTATAAAATTTCTTGTCCAAAAAAAAATTTTTTAAACTTTTCTAAGTTTATCTATTTAACGAGGAATTTATAATGTCCCTTATTTCAGTTTAGTCTTTGAGTATTTTTGAAGAGAATACTGTATTATGAATATTGAAACTTCAGAGAACTTTCTATAATATCAATAAGCGATGAATTCTCTTCCATGATTTAATGCACATAATATACTTTTATTTCAATATAAAATTAGAATAAGCTCCATTTTGCTTAACAATTTTTGATCTTGAATTTTGGTTTAAAACGATAAATTTTGGTTATTATTATTCTCTTTTATTTTATGAACCATTGGTTGCAAAGTATTAGCAACCTCTACATTTAATTATCGTTTTAGAAACTCTACAATTCGATCGAAGAATGGGTAAAACTTGGTACTGCCATAAAAAAATAACTAAAAAAAAATATATTTTAAGAAATCTAACTTTATAGACTATAAAAATAGAAAAAAACAATGAGAATCTTAAACATTTGCAACTGTTTTTTTATACAATTCCGTAGAACGACGGACCTTTTGGCAGTAATTCAAAGCAAAAATTCTATAGTTTTTGCCAGGAACCAGAATTGAACTGGTGACACAAGGATTTTCAATCCTCTGCTCTACCACTGAGCTACCCCGGCAATGTTATTGCACTTTATTCCATATTACGGAATAACTAATATTAACACTTTTTTATTTAAATATTCAATATTTACAATTTTGACTTGCATATAATTAAAACTTCAAATTGATTTTCTGAAGTCTTCACAAAAAGAAGGGATTTCTTTCAAAATCTTTAAAAGAACGTAAACATATTTTACAAAACTATATTGAGTTATTTGTTTAAGACTCTACAGCGTTACCCCCAGGGGAATTCGAATCCCCGTTTTCTCCGTGAAAGGGAGATGTCCTAGGCCTCTAGACGATGGGGGCCAGAATAGAACTTTTTAAGTTTTTTGTCGAGTTCAAGATCATTCAATTTGAACTAGACACGCCCTGTAGGACTTGAACCCACGACATCAGGTTTTGGAAACCTGCGTTCTACCAACTGAACTAAGAGCGTTTTTGATAACATTTTCATTAATTTGATTTTATTTTATCATATTTTCTATCACGAAAAAAACAGAGATACGTATGTTTTTTAGATCTATATCTCTTGAGGTATTCTATAAGTTTTGTTGGCTTTTTCGATTAAGCCATTGAATTCAATAGTACTCAAAAAGTTTTTTTTGTAACCCATATATCTTGCGGGGCATGCCCCGCAAGATCCCTCCCTGTTAAGAATTATGAACGACCAAACAATAAAAATAAGCGGGTAACGCGACTCGAACGCGCGACATCCTCCTTGGCAAGGAGGTGTTCTACCAACTGAACTATACCCGCAATTGAATTTTTTTTATAAATTTATTATGAGTTAAAAAATAGAAAATTTCAAGATCTTGAATGACAATTTCTAATTGAAAACCCATTTGACACTTTCTTAGTAATGCAAGGAAATGAAAAAAATTAGAATAGTTTGTAATATATTATAGAATATTCTCAATTTATTATAAATAATTCAATAGAATTGTAAAAAAAACCAATGTGTTCGAAATTTTAGCAAAAATTTTTAGAAAATTATAGTGTGGAATTAATATGTAATGACAATTCGATATTACTCAAAAGTAAAAGTCTCCTGAGTGAAATCTAATTGTCATTAGCAAATAAAAATGATGTTTCCAAATATTCATAGAATTGAACTAGAAATTAATCCTTTCGAGTTTACAATTTCTTTTAAAAGATTTAAAGATTGTAAACTCAAACCCGGAATTATTTCAGCTTCATTCAAATTCATTTTTAAAATTTCACCAACAGTATTTATATTTGCTTGTTTTAAAGAATTATAAATATCATAAGGTAAACCTAAATCAGAAATACTTCGAGATTCCCATTCTATAATGACTTTTTTTTTCATTTTTTCTAAAGGGTCTTTTCCTATTCGGGCGGGGTCGTTTATTTGGTTAGAGCCGTTATTCACTTGCGTCGTAATGCTTGGTATAGTTGTGTTTAAAATACTTTTGTTTTTAGATTGTAAGAATTTTTTCTTAGTAAAATTCAAGTGCATAAGATCTAAATCATTTTCAATTCTCTTAAAAATTCGTCTATATTTTTTGTTTTTTGTTAAAGAGTAAGTTGTTACAACGGATTGTAAAATTTTTAACTGCCCTAAATGATTAAACATTGATCTTAAATAATTTAAGGTTTGAGAAATAGCATCTTTAGGTGAAATAGTTCCATTTGTCCAAACTTCTAAAATAACAACTTGGTGAGCTTTTTCAATACTTTCGGCAGTATAAGATTCAATCGTATAATTAACTTTTTTGATAGGTGTGAAAACAGCATCAATCGGTAAATAATATTCTTTTGAATCTACAGAGTCTTTATTTAGATTCAAATCATCCAATGAGTTTTTAAAATGAACAAAATTTTTACCTTCATTAATCTGAAATTTTAAATTTAAGTTACCGTTTTCACTTAATGTAGCAATATATTGATCCGGATCTACACATTGAATTGTTGGAGGAAGTCTTAAATCGGAAGCTCGCACAATTCCCGGACCCCGAACTTGTAAATAACCTAATAAAGTTTGTGTCATTGGTTTATTCAATTTTTTCATTAACACAATTTCTTTGAAATTTAATAAAATGTCTAAAACACTTTCTCGAATCCCAGCCATTGTAGAATATTCGTGAAATACACCATCTATTTTAATACCAGTAATAGCGAGACCTGATATTTCAGACAATAAAGTTCGTCTTAAAGCATTTGCTACGGTTAATCCTTGACTTGCCTCAAAAGGACCTAAATAAAAGCAGCCGTAATATGACTTTGGTGAACTTGGTTCAATTCTTAATTCTTTACAAGATAAAAAAAAATTTTTCATTTTTTTATTATTGAGTTTGAAGTTTCAATATTGAATTTAACACCTAAATGGCGTGAGTTACTATAATGCTAACGCAAAGTGCTAAATAAAAAAAAATAGAAAAATTTTTATGAGTCTAAATATTTTTTAATTAAATCTTAACCGATAAATTATTTTTAATGCCTGCTACTAGATTCGAACTAGTGACATCCCGCGTATGAAACGGATGCTCTGGCCAACTGAGCTAAGCAGGCGAATTTAACTCATTATTCGTTTGTTTCAAAATTTTAATAAATTTTTTTTTAGAAAACAAGATCCAATATTTATAAAAAAAAATTTTCAGAGTAAAAAATTTCCTTTGCAAAGTGAAGTAGTAGCTGTGGCTCTACTAGGCTGCTTTGCGTACTTACTCAGTTCGTCCTTTGCTTTGCGAAGTAGTAGCTAAGCTCCTCCTCGGCTGAGCCGAGTGCTCACTACGTGAAGTGCTCGTTCCACTCGTCCTGAGCGAAGCTCAGTACTCACTGCGTTCGTCCTTGACTACGTCAAGTAGTCGTTGGACTCCTCCTTGGCTGGGCCGAGTTCTTACTACGTTCGACCTTGACTAGGTCAAGTGGTCGTTCCTTGACCTCGGCTTTGCCCAGTACTCACTACGTTCGTCCTTGACTGCGTCAAGTAGTCGCGGCGCTACTCCTTCACTCCGTTAAGTGGTCGTTCCACTCGTCCTCGGCTGGGCCGAGTTCTCAGTACGTTCGACCTTGACTACGTCAAGTAGTCGTTGCACTCCTCCTCGGCGGAGCCGAGTGCTCACTACGTTCGACCTTGACGTAGTCAAGTGGTAGTTCCTCGACCTTTGCTTCGCAAAGTAGTCGCTACGCTCCTTGTCGGCAATACTTTACTTCGTGAAGGAAGCCGAGTATTCACAGACTTTGTTTTTAAGGTATTAGATGAGTAGCTAACGGGGCCCTTCAAAGTGTGAGTCTAGTAGGAATCGAACCTACATTAGAAACTTAGAAGGTTCCTGTCCTATCCATTAGACGATAGACTCTAAACAGATGATATATTTAAATATTTTCTTTATTATTTTATAAAATTTTTTTCTTAAAAATAGAAGCTTGACTACTTCAAATACTTGTTCCACTCGTCTTTCACTTCGTGAAATAGTCGCTGCGCTCCTCCTGAGCGAAGCTCAGTACTCACTACGTTCGTCCTTCAATCCGTTAAGTGCTCGTTCCACTCGTCCTCGGCTGCGCCGAGTTCTCACCACGTTCGACCTCCGCTTCACCCTGTGCTTTTGCTGTGCAACGCACAGGCAAAAGGTAGCGGGGCTACTGCTGCGAAAGCAGCAGGAAGTAGTCGCTGTGCTCCTCCTGAGCTGCGCCCAGTACTCACGATGTGTGTCTTTAAGGTAACGCCTTAGGCGAGTCGCTAACGTTGTTGAATAGAGAGTTTTTTAAACTTTTCAAATTTTTTTATTTATATCAACAAAACAAAATAGTTTTGTTGATATAAATAAAAAAATTTGAAAAGTTTCTATTTAATTAAAATAAACCAAAAGTTAAGCTAATATCAATCGGAAGAGTGGCACCAATACCTAACCAAATTGCAACTAAAGTACCGATTAAGAAGAACGTTGTTGCAATAGGGCGACGAAATGGATTCTGAAACTTGTTGATATTCTCTAAGAAGGGAACTAAAATCAGTCCGGCAGGAACTGCCGCCATTAGAAGAACACCAAGCAATTTATTAGGAACTGTACGTAAAAGTTGGAAAACAGGATAGAAATACCACTCTGGTAAAATTTCAAGCGGTGTTGCAAATGGATCCGCAGGTTCACCGATAGCTGATGGATCTAACACTGATAAACCAATTACACAAGCAAATGTTCCAAAAATTACAACTGGGAAAATATAAAGAAGATCATTTGGCCAAGCAGGTTCACCATAGTAATTGTGCCCCATTCCTTTAGCTAATTTTTCTTTTAATACTGGATCTGTTAAATCTGGTTTTTTTGTTACTGACATTGTTTTTTATTATTTGTTCTATCCTATGGATATGACAGATAGATTCTTAAAGACTGATCTTTTTAATTTTAATAAATAAAGAGTTTAAAACTCTTTGTTACATCTAAAAGGTCCTAATTTTTAGATAAAAAGGAATACAAGAGAAACTGAAAACAGTAGGGTTTTCGTATTATTAAAATTGTATGATTAAATTATAAACATTTTATTTTTTTTGCTAATGAGTAATTAAATAAAACAGAAATAAAAATTTTCATTGATACCATAGGTACAAAGTAACGAGGTCAAAAATTTTTAAAACCTTGCATTAACCCGCAAGTGGTTAACGCTCCGAATTTACTTCTAGAAATAAAAATTTCAAAAACAATAACTTCCGAAAAGTTTGAAATTTATTAATTCTTCAATATTAACTGAAAAGTTAACATTATAAGATATTCAAACTTATAAATTTTTAACTTTCCAGTTAATATTGAATTTATCATATAATACTGCAGTATGGAAAATTAGAAGTTCATTTCTGCTAATTGAACTTTTTCAAACTGTTTCTTCTTAAGAACTAATAATACTTGAGCTACTAAAACAGTGGCAAAGAAAACTAATAAACCTTGAATACGAGCTGGGTTTTGTAAAACAATTTCACCATCTTTTTGTCCAAATCCACCTACGTTTGGATTACTCGTTAAAGGTTGATCTGGCACAACTGTTTGGCCTACACTTACTAAAAGTTGAGGTCCTGGTGGAATCTTTTCAACAGTAGGTCCATCAGCTGTTTCAATAGTAATATTATAACCACCTTTTTTACTCGCAGGTGTAATTTCTAGAATTTTACCAGTTACCGCTGAATTATAAACTGTGTTGTTTGATTTAGAACCATCTGGGTAAACTTGTCCACGACCTCTGTTTCCTCCTAAATAGATAGGATATTTTAAATAAGAAACATTTTTATTTGTGGCAGGATCAGGTGAAAGAATAGGCACTACCATTTCACTATATTTTTTACCAGGAACAGGTCCTACAACTAACATATTTTTTTGTTCTGGACTGTATGGTTCATAAAAAAGATCTCCGACTTTTTTCTTGATTTCTTCTGGAATACGATCAGCTGGTGCTAATTCAAAACCTTCAGGTAAAATTAAAACCATACCTACATTTAAATCTCCTTGTTTACCATTACCTAAAACTTGTTTAACTTGTTGGTCGTAAGGAATTTTAATAACTGCTTCGAAAACTGTATCTGGTAAAACTGCTTGAGGTACTTCTAATTCAACTGGTTTTTGAGCTAAGTGACAGTTAGCACATACAATTCGTCCTGTAGCCTCACGAGGATTTGCATAGTTTTGTTGAGCAAATATAGGGAAAGCTTCTGCAGGTGAAGAAATAACAAAATTGCTAATAATACTAAACGTTAAAAGTGAAAAAAGAAAATTAAAGAAAGAAGTCTTTTGAGTTTCAAAAAGAGATTTTAAGTTTTTCATTTTTTTTTGAAAAGTGTCAGAATAAATCTAAATATTGAAGATTTATTTCTATTGCGTCTACCTAATTTGTTTTTTATTTTTAGCAAAACTCTTCAAATTATAGATTTATAGCCTCAAAAAAAGAATGTCTTTCATAAACTACAACAGAATTTATAATTGAGTTTTTGTTCAAATCCGCAACTATATACTCTCGTTTTATTAAGATGAGTTCGATTTTTAAAATGTAGAGTTTTTATAAAAATTTTTTTTTTCTGTCAAACAGTTTCGTCTATTTTTTAACGAATTTACAAATACTCTACTCTTGGGTGTTTTAAACACTAAGTATAGAATTTCAATTTTTCTTCTCAAATAAAAATTTTATCACATTTTAAATTTAAAATGAACTATTGGTTTTGACGGGGGGTGGGTCTTGCGCGTCATGGCCCCCCCGCAGGCCCGTCAAGAAATATGAACGACCGAACTTTTTTTTGATCTAACTTATTATCCTTGTCGTTGTTTATGTTTTGGATTTGTACAAATTACCATAACAGTTCCTTTACGACGAATTAAACGACATTTAATACAAATTTTTTTTACTGATGAACGAACTTTCATAAATTACAATAAATTTTAATTATCAAATATTAGATTCGAATAGTAAGAATTTCCTATCAAAAATCCTTTATTTATAAAAATCGAAAACATTTAACGCTATGATAAACTCTGATTTACTTGACTAAAAATTCAATAAAGAAAAATTTTCGAATAAACATTTTTCTTTGTAATGAAGAAAGTTTTTTTTTGAATAAAAAATAGAAAATTTTTTAAAAACGTACGATCTGTCTATTTATTTTTTCCTGAAAATGCAAAGTATAAAAACAAAAGTAGAAATCGTCAGTTAAACTAAAAAAAAGTCAAGATTTTCGACTTTTAAATCTTTCTTTTGTTCATCTAAAGAAGAATTCATTGTTAAATAAAAATCAGATAAAAGTGAAAATAATTCGCGATCTCCTAATTCGCGAGGAATAACACCCTCTGGCTCTGTTAACAATTGGTCCGCTATATTTAAATAATAATCACATATTGTTTGAACTGTTTCATCTGTTTCTGCTATTTCAAAAAGTGTTTTTCCTTTTACACGAGAAACACGAATTTCTTCAATTAAAGGTAAAACTTCTAAAACAGGCATTGGACATGCTTCTACATATTTATCGATTAAATCACGTTTTGCAGTTCTATTTCCAATTAATCCAGCTAATCTTAAAGGGTGCGTACGCGATTTTTCTCGTACTGAAGCAGCAATTCGGTTTGCGGCAAAAAGAGCATCAAACCCATTATCTGTAACAATAATACAGTAATCTGCATAATTTAAAGGTGCTGCAAAGCCACCGCACACTACATCGCCTAAAACATCAAATAAGATTATGTCATATTCAAAAAATGCATTAAGTTCTTTTAATAATTTTACAGTTTCCCCTACAACATAGCCACCGCAACCAGCTCCAGCTGGAGGACCACCGGCTTCTACACAGTCAACACCTCCATAACCTTGATAAATAACATCTTCTGGCCAAACATCTTCATAATGGTAATCTTTAGCTTGCAATGTATCAATAATGGTCGGAATTAAAAACCCTGTTAAAGTAAATGTAGAATCATGTTTTGGATCACAACCAATTTGCAAAACTTTTTTTCCACGTTTTGCAAGAGCAATTGAAATATTACAACTTGTCGTTGATTTACCAATTCCACCTTTTCCGTAAATAGCTAATTTCATAAAAAATTTTAATTTTACTCTTTCTGTTTTTTTACGACCGTATTTTCTCTATAAAATATATATGTATATAGAAAAATTTTTTTTATTTAAATAATAATAACATAGAAATATTTTTTATTGCAACAAGTGTTGGTACAAGGAAGGTGTCGAAAAAATGTTTGTTTTTAGAATTTAAAGAATTAAAAAAGAGAGAAAACAAAAAAATTTTATATCAAAATACAAACTCTTCAGAATTGTAAAAACAACTCTGCTCAGCATACTCCTTATAATCCAACAGATCGACCTGTCGTTTTTAACCAGTTTTGTGCTTCAATATAATTCGTAGGGGCTAAGCGAATAGCTTCTTTCCAATAATCTGCTGCTTTTTCAAATAAAATTTGAGAAATTTCTGATTGACCATTTTCGATCGCCTGTTCACCACGATAGTGATAAATAACTGCAATGTTATTTAAAGCGCTTGATAGAGAAGGATTTCGTTCTAATGCTTGGTAATAATATTCAAGAGCTCGTCCATGTTCACCGTTGCTCGTATGAATTAGACCAATATTGTACAAAATATAACTTCTATCATAAGCATCTACTTCTAACCTCATAGCTTCAAAATAATTTTGGAGAGCCTCTGCATATTCGCCTTCAGCTTGTGCTGACATACCATCTCTATAATAGGTAAAAGCTTGTTTTTCACGTTGAGATGTCGGTAAAACTTTTAATAAAATATCGGCAATTACTGTAAAAGTTTTATCAATGAAATTGTCGTTTCTTTGTGAACGTGGCATAAAAGTTTGATAAAAATAAAATATTTTTATGAGTCCATTTTCATGGTTGCTTTTTTTAAAATTCAAGCTTCTCTCTACCATCCTCAATAAATGAGATTCTTGGCTTCTCAAGAATATTGTTTGTCGTTTATTATACTTTAGAAAATCTTGTTTGAATTCTAAATTCACTTTCTAATTGATTTCACTCTCAAATTTCTAGAGGACTTTAATTATTAAAGTCCTTCTAAAGAAACTTGTAAAAAGTTTGCAAGTTCAGAGGCTTGTTTTTCAATTTCTTGTAGAGTTAATGGTTCACCAATTCCAGTTAACGGAATTTCTTTTTTTCCTTTGAATTTTAAAAAAATAGTTCTTTGAGAATCTGCAAATCCACCTTGTTTTAATTCAACACGAATGGACTCTACATCTTTTAATGTATAATAAAGATCAATTTTTCGATTTTGTCCTGGATAACCCCAACGGAAAATACGAATAAATCCTTCTTTTTTATTAAATTCATTAAACCCCCCTCCAACATTCCAGAAAATAAGGAACCACCAATACAAACTTAGTAAAAAACCTAAACTTCCATAAAAACACATTAATAAACCTTGTGGAAAGAAAGAAATTCGTGTACTGGGAACGTCCGTCGCAATCGTGGGAACACTTGGGAGACTTATTGAATTCGTATTTACAGGAGTCACTGAAAGAGTGTTCCCAAGTGTTTCTAAAACACTTGTATTATCCAACCCTCCTACTTGGAGATTATAATCTATATTCGTGTTTAAATAACTTAAAAATCCTGTAAATAAAAACCCCAGAGCCCCCAATAAAACAACAGTGGCCCACCAATAATTACTCAATCTTCTTTCTCCTATAATTAAATATCGACGAATTAAATTATTATTCTTCATTATTTGTGAATTTTTATTGAATTTGAAAGCTCTTTATTTTATAACGTTTGTTCTAAAAATCGAGCTAAAACTTAGTCAATCATCTGCAGCCTTAGCGAATTTGCTGTGCAAAGCACAGCGAAAGCAATGGAACAAAATAAATTTTCTATCATTTGGTTGCGCCTTCCCTTGGTTGCGCAGTATGAACCACATATTGAAATTTTTTTATTCATATGTTGTCTTACTTTCTTAGAAAATTTTTTGGATTAATAAATTTTCACAATAAAACAGTCTCTATAAACTTCTTTTATGTTCTTTCTCTATGATAACATGTTTCTCAAAAATAAAAATTTGAAGTTTATTGAAAAACCTTCAAACTCTTTTTATCAATATTTCTAAATTCTAGAATCTAGAAATATTGATAAAATTTAAACTGAAAACCAAATATTAACGTTTGTGATATTGCGAAGCTTTACGGGCTTTTTTAAGACCATATTTTCTACGTTCTTTTATTCTTGAATCTTGAGTTAAATAGCCTTTATCTTTTAAACCTTTTCGAATGTCTGGAGACTCCAGTTCTGTTAATTGCGAAATTGCTCGAGCTACACCCAATTTAATAGCTTCTGCTTGTCCAATTAAACCACCACCTTCTACTTTTACAAGAGTATTCATCTGTTCTATTTTTAAGGAATTTTCTAATGTTTGTAAAATCTCAAATGGCGCCTTAATGGATAAAAGTGAGCATGAATTATGATGTAAATAATCTTGGGCTGGTTTACCATTAATAATAATTTCGCCATTTCCCGAAATCAATTGAACTTGAGCAACAGCTTCTTTTCGGCGTCCAATCGCACGTGCTAAAATTGTTTCATTCATATTCTTGTTTGTTTTATTAAAAGTTCTAAAAAAGAGCATTTATTTAAGGTCTTATTATTTTCAAAATGCTCTCCGAAATTGATGACCATCATGAATTTAATTTAAAACTGTAAGAGAAATAAAATATTTTTTCATGAATTATTAATCTTCAGAATATTTTATTTATTTTAAAATCAGAGAACTTTCGAAAATAAAATCGTTTATACTTTACGATCTATAGTAAATAAAATTTACTATAGATGAGAAAAAGGAAAAACAAAAAGAGATTTGAAAGAGGAAGTAATACTTAGAAAGTCAGGACTCTATTTCAAATTTGTTGTCTTTCCTTTTTTTAACAAAAAATTATTGTGATAATTTTTTAACTTGTTCTAATGCGTTAAAACGATCTGTAATTAAAGGCGCATCTTGACGATCTTCCGTGAAATATTCATTTGGACGCGGTGAACCAAAAACGTCATATGCTAAACCTGTACTAACAAAAAGCCATCCAGCAATAAAAAGAGCTGGAATAGTAATACTGTGAATAACCCAATATCTAATAGAAGTTAAAATGTCTGAAAAAGGACGTTCGATTGTTTTACCACCCATACTTTACTCCTTCGTTACTTTATTAACGATTGTTTTTTAACAATTTGTTTACTCAACTTTATAGTTATTTTATATAATAATATCTTAATAATAAAAAAAAGACAATTTTTTGAAATTTTAGTTTCTCATAAAAATTTAAAGTAATTTTTTTAAATTATAGAAGATTTGAGAATGGAACGGTAAATAAATGACCATCGAAGAGTTTTTATTGAAAAATTCAAATGCCGATTCTTTTAAAATAGAATATCCAAAAATCTTTTGGGTTTCATTGAATTTATAAAAATATTTTGATTGAATCCATTTTTTACTTTTATTATTATGTCTTCGACAAGCCCATTTCCATAAAAAATTAAACAATCTAGAATCAAAGTCGTTAAAAATTCGTTGATTTGATACCAAATTGTAATAATAACACCAAGAATAGATTTTTGGACTCAGCTTCTTGATCAATATTTCATGTGTTTGTGTGGAAGACTGCTTAATTATCTTTTTTAACATTTTTAAATATTGAAGACTAAGAATTCGACTAGGATTAAGAATAAAAATTTGACTGTTCAAGAAACAGAGACAATAATTTTGATCAAAAATTGTGATTTTTGAACCTTTTTGATTGATACCATCGATTTTTATTGGTTGAACTAAGCGTTTCATCAAATTTTTTATTTCAAATTTTATTTTAAGACTGGATTTTTGACGAATAAGCAGATCGGTTTCTTTAAAGAACGAATTTTTTAGAAAAGAAAATTCAAAGTTAAGTATTTGTTCTAAGTTCAAGACACTAAGATAACAGTCCTTAAACATTATTATAAATTTTTTGATTTTTTCAAATTGATCCATTTTATTATTGAAACTGAATAACCACTGATTTTCAAATTTAAATATTAAAATACAACATTGGAAAAAAAGAGATTTCTCAAAAAAAAAATTATTAAATTTGTTTCTTTTTATTCTAAAATTTAACCCATTTTCCAATAAAAAAGAAGTGGAGTATTCGAATTTTGAGGAAAAGTATCCTTGCGTTACAACATAACTGGCTAACGCTCCCTTTTCTACGACGCGAGTTATGAATATTCTCTTGACTTTAACGAAATTTGGCCAAAGAGAATTTTGTGTTAACATGCAAACATTTAAAATTAGTCGTTTTTCACTCAATTTATAAGTTTTTAGATTTATTCTGACTATGCTTTTTGTATTTTGTTTGCAACCTTTTCTCAAAAAATTTTTATATTTCTTATTGTTTTCAAATAACCCAAGTTTTCTTTTTAAAAGGATTTTTGAAAATATTAAACTTATTTTTTTTAGCGAATCAAATAAAATTTTTTGTATTTCTATCTTCTGTGTATTTTTTAAATTGATTTTGACTAAAGATAAAAATATATTAATATCTTTAATATTGTGGTTATTTGAATTTAAACATTTTGAGAAATAAGTATCTTGAGATAGAATTTCTTTATTAAAATTAAGTAATTTTTTGTAAGTGACAAAATCGAATTTTTCTGATTTTACGGAAAAGAATTTGAGAGTTTGTTGATTAAAATATTGAGGAAAGTGTTTGATAAAAATAGAAAAAAGAAAATTTTTTTGACTTTCGTTTTCATTATAGAGTAATTTGATATTTTGTTGAACTAAATGGAAAGAAAATAAATAAACTCCAGGTTTTTTTAGTGTATTACAAAATTGAGGATCTAAACTTTGATAGAATTGTGAAAGATAATTATTGTGTCCCATTTTATAACAAAAATTTGTTAAATAGACAGATTTTTCTAATCTATCCAAGAGGTTTTGAAAATAGAAAAAAGAAAAAAGATTCAATATCTGTTTTAAACAATAAAAAGTGAAGAGATTTTTTTTTATCGAACTCTGTTGAGTTTCGTGTAAAAAAAAGAATAAATTTGATTCATTTTTTAGAATTCTTTTCATCAATAGAGGAAATAATTTTGAACATGTTTCAGTTTTTAAAGTTTGTATTTCAAAAAAAAATTGTTCAAAACAAATAAAGTTTTTCAATTTAGAATGATTTAGTGTTTTATAAACTTTTTTGTGTAATTCAAAAAAATAGTAATTATAAATTGAGTCTTGTAAAGATTTTTGATAAATGAGTTCTATTTTACTATATGCCGTTTGAGATTTTTTCACTCGAAGATTTTTGATTCTACTTTGAAAGTAGAGTTTATTATTTGATAAGTTTAAAGAACTCATTTTTCTAAAAAACTTATTTTGATACCAATATTGGCCTACAATACTTACTAAATTTATTTGAAAATTCTTAGAAGAGTCTTCTCTAAAATTTGTATTTAAATATAAAAACTCGGATTTTAAATTCATTAAATAGTGTTGCGGAAAATTTTGAGTGTTGCAGAAAGAAATTTTTTTTATTAAAGAAGTGTCGTTTTTCTTGTTAAAAATTTGAGTCATTGATCTTTGTTTTTTACTGATTTGTTCAGTCGTTAATAAAGTGTTTACTCCTAAAAAAAATTCTTTTTTTAATATTTTCTCAAAAAATTGAATTGAAAAGATTTCAAAATAATAATGAAATATTTGCTCCTTTTGACAGAAAGGAATTAAATACAAAGTGGTTAATTGATTACAAAAGGATTTTTGAGAAATTTGTCGAAATTCGAAAAATTCACTCTTTGTCTGAATAAAATCCAAAGAATTATTTTTTAATCGAGTACAAATTCTTTTTTGTAAATAAAAAGTCATCTGTGGATCAAAAAAGTAAACATTTTTCTTTCTCTTCCATAAAAGCGGTTGAAAATTTAAGGATTTTAAAAAACTTAAATCATTAAGATTTATCGGAAGACTCTTATGTGTTAAAAAAAATTTGAACACATTTAAATTTGTTAATTCAATTTGAAAGTTTGTCTGTTTAATAAATTTCTTCGTCTTAATTACTGATTTATCAAGTTTTAAATAAATGAAGTTTTAATAATTAAAGGTTTTAAAAATTTTATCTAAGAGAGATTAGATATGTTTTATTTTGAAAGAATCATTGATGATTTAGAATCTAAACTTTCGAAAATCTAGATCCCCTCAATTAAAGAAACAGATATTTGGAAGTTCCATTTTCAGAAGTTTTTAAGAAGACTCTACCTTCGCGAAGCAGGTCGCGAAGTATGAGTTACTCTTAAATTTTTTGAGTTTATTTACTCATTGTCCATTTCTTAACTTAATAAAGTTCAAGAAATTATTATTCATCTCCCTTTTTCAGGTCGCACGCCCATTTATCAAAACTTGTTTCTACTGGATTGCGATCAACAGCAATTTTTACTTTTTTGGCTTCGCGCTCTGGTGAACTAATTGTCATAGAACGTTTCAAAAAAATTTTCTTTTGATTTTAATTTTTTCATTTGAAGTGACGAATTTTATTGTTTGGAGAGCTCCGCTTTTTTTAGAAATTGAATCACATTTTTGGAACGGGATTTTTAATAAAAAAACAATATTTGCAAATGAAATTCTTAAATCAAACAAAAAGTTTTCTCTTCCTAAAAGAAAGTTCTCTATTGAACTTTCTATAACAGTTTTAATAAATCAAAAATTCAGATTTATTATTTGTTTATGAATATTTATATAAAAAAAAAGATTTTCTCAATTTTTATTTCTTTTGATTAATAATACTATTATAACAAAAAAAATATTTTTTTCAAGTTTTTAAGTAAAAAAAGTTTCATTTGTTTTTTTTTTATGTATTCTAAAAGGCATTGAATTTTTTCATTGCAAAAATTCAAAAATTTTAAAAAGTATAATTTTTTTCAATTCAGAAATTTTCAGAACGACCCCGCCCTTTTTTTTTAAATTAGTTGAAATATTTCGAAGTTCTAGAAATATTTCAACTAATTTAAAAGAGAATATTCAAAAATTTTTAATAATTACCAAATAGAACATAAAATTTCTCCTCCAATACCTAACGATCGTGCTTCACGATCAGTCATAATTCCTTGAGGAGTCGATAAGATTACGATCCCAGCCCCTCCTAAAATGCGTGGAATTTCTTTATAATTCGAATAAATACGAAGACCTGGCTTGCTCACTCTTTTTAGATTCGTAATACAAGATTCTTTTTTTTTACCAGTATATGTTTGTTTAGAACGGTATTTTAATTTAAGAAGAAGAGAGTTCAATGAATTTATTTGCGAAATTTGGAAACCATCAATAAAACCTTCTTTTTCTAAAATTTGAGCAATCTGCTGATTCATTCGAGTTAATGGAATTACTACAGTCGATTTTTTCATTAAACAAGCATTACGAATACGTGTTAACATATCACTAATAGTGTCATTTACCATAGAAAAATATATATTCTAAAAAAATTGCTTTATCATTCAGTTTTTAAGAATATTCAAAAAATATTCTTTAAGAAATTTTCTATAAAAATAAAAATTTATAGAAAACGAGAAGGACCCCAGTTTTATTGATAACAGCCCGAGTTGCTTTATCTTTGGAATTTTCACCTTCGCTACTGCTGCTTTAGCAGCAGGAAGTACTCGTCACACTCGTCCTTCGTAAATAGAGAGATTTTATTTAAATTCTATTATCGAAGTGCACTTTTCCAGATTTCTCCAAAAAAAATTTTCAATATTCTTACTTTGATGAAATTTTAAAATTTATAAATTTTTTAAGTTTTAAATAAAAAACATTCGATTGAATGTTTTTTCTCTTATTTTAAGACTTAAAAGGTAAACCCAATTTTTTTAACAATGCTAAGCTTTCTTCTTGATTTTTTGCTGTGGTAACTAGACTAATATCCATACCACGAATTTGATCAATTTTATCATATTCGATTTCTGGAAACATTAATTGTTCTTCTAAACCTAAACTATAATTACCATGTTTATCAAAACTTTTTGGACTAATTCCTTGAAAATCTCTTACACGAGGTAAGGCTAAATGAATAAGTCTATCTAAGAATCCAAACATACGATCTCCACGAAGTGTTACAGTAACCCCCACAGGCATTTGTTCTCGAATTTTAAAACCGGCGATCGATTTTTTAGATTTAGTGATTACACCTTTTTGACCTGCAATAATTCCAAGTTCTTTAATAAAAGATTCTAGAACTTTAGTATTTTGAGAAGCATCACCAATTCCTCGATTGATAACAATTTTTCTTAATTGAGGAACTTCGTGAATATTTTTATAATTAAATTGTTTAGATAATTGTGGAACAATTGTTTCTAAATAGTTTTTTTTTAAACGTTGTGTCATAAATGAATAGTAATTTAACGAATTTATTTTCCTCATTCAGATTCAAATCATTTTGAAATCTTTCTTTATAAAGTCTAACCCTAGATATTCATTATTATGAACAAATTATAAATAATTAAAGAACTTCAGGAGCTAAAGAAACAATTTTCGTAAAATTACGATCTCTTAATTCTCTCGCAATAGGACCAAAAACGCGTGTTCCTCTAGGGTTACCCTCTTTATTAATAATAACGGCAGCATTATCGTCAAAGCGAAGTAACATACCATTTTCACGTCGCACACCTTTACTTGTTCGAACAACAACAGCTCGTACAACATCAGATTTTTTAAATGGCATATTCGGTAAAGCATCCTTAACTACAGCAATAATAATGTCACCAATTTTCGCAGTTTGACGCCCACCTCCTAAAACACGAATACACATTAATTTTCTTGCTCCGCTATTATCAGCTACATTTAGATAGGTTTGAGGTCTAATCATTTTTATTTCCAAAAATTTTTATTAAAACTTTATTTTCATCAGAATAGAGAAGAACTTTAAAATGGAATAAATTGATGAATTTTATGCAACTATTTTTGTCTCAATTTATTAATAATAAAGTTCTCATTGGTATAAATCAATACCAAAAGTCAATTTAGTTATGATTATCAAAACTTATAAAAAAATTCTACTTTATCTTTGGTCATTCATACTTCTTGACAAGGTTGCGGGTTCTGACGGTTGGAACAACCGTCAAGCGGGTCGTCGACCCGAAGGAGTTACGGCTCCTTTTTTCAGACCAATGATTCAAAATTTTTTTGAACTCAAACTAAGGTGTAGCTTTAATAAATTTTGTCTTAATTGGCATTTTATATGCCGCTGTTCTTAAAGCTTGTTTTGCTAAAACTTCTGAAAGACCCGTGATCTCATAAATAATTTTACCAGGATGAACAACTGCAACCCAATATTCAGGGTAGCCTTTACCCGAACCCATACGCGTACCAGCAGGTCGAATAGTCACAGGCTTATCTGGAAAAATACGAATCCATAACTTACCTGTTCTACGAACATATCGAGTTAGAACACGACGCCCTGATTCAATTTGTCTAGATGTAATCCAGCAAGGTTCTAAAGCTTGCAGAGCAAAATCTCCGTACGCAATTTTATTTCCACGATTCGCCTTACCTCTTAAATGACCACGATGGTGTCTACGAAATTTTGTTCGTTTAGGACTTAACATTTTATTATATTGAAAAAAAAGAATTGATCAGAAAATTTTTTACAAAATGATTTTTTACTAAAAAAACAACTTCTCAATTCTCGAGAAGGTTTTTCTACAAAGAAAATTTTGAAGAATTTTCAATTTTTTTTACATTCAGTTTCTAAATTTTCGATTCTTAAATCTTGACTTAAAATTTTCAGCCAAAAAAGAAAAACCTCTAGTAAATTCGGAGAATATTTTTGAATTCAATCTATTAATGATATATATCTACATGTATCTATTTTAAATAAAGCAACTTCTTCAATAAAAGATTTTATACTTTTAGGCGGCACCCAGATTCGAACTGGGGGATAAAGGATTTGCAATCCTCTGCCTTACCACTTGGCTATGCCGCCAATTCGATATTTTTCGAATAAATTTATTATCCCATATATTAACATAAAAAAAAGAATGAAGCAACTTTTAAGTTGAATTATTAGAAACTGTATAGTGTTCCCATAATTTATTAATTTTTAAATAAATCTGTAAAAAACGTGTTTTTACTTCGTCAATAAAATAAAAACACGTTTTTTACAGATTTATTTAAAAAAGTAAGAAATTTAAAAACTATGATTGAATTCTTTAATTTTCTGAGAGAATTTATTTAAATTTTGTGATTTTTCAAGTCTTCTTTTCAATACTTTTAAATTGTGTTTTTCTAATAAGTATTTTTTTGGTTGAATCTGCCATTCTTGAATATTTCGACGTTTTTTCTTTCGAACTTGTAAATTTGATTCCGTCGATTTTGTTTTACTATTTAAAGAATCTTTTTGAAGTTTCAATGTCGGTGCTTTAACAGCTTCGAATCTTAAATAATCTCCAGGCCAAACGAACCCTCCCGCACGAGGTTTATAACGCCAAATAGGTCTTAAAACTTGACGTTGAATTCTTCTTCTTAATTGTCGAATTCGAATATTTTCTGAAGATTGTTTATTGGTTAAATTTTTTTTACGTTGTTTGATTTTTAACAAACTAGCATTTAGAATATCTGTTTGTGTAGTTAGTCTCGTTTTAGTAATAGGACGATAACGTACATTTTCAGTTTCAAAATCTTTAAATGGACGACGACGAACTACTAAACCATTTTCCTGATTTTTATTTAAAATACGTTTGCGATGATATTTACGAATTGGTTGAGCACGTTTTCTTAATGTAAAGTCGATTATTTTTGTAAAATTTGATTGAATAAAACCAGATTTAAGATCGTCGGAGCGACGCATGCGACGACCAATATAACGATCACGAGGTAATCGTGTACGTTTATAAAAAACATAAATATAGTGAACAGGTAAAACTTGGTTTGCAAGTGGACCGGCTGGAAACCATACAGGTGGTCTTGGATGTTTTTTTACTCTTTTTTGACGTTTTTGAATTTTACGAGATTGATTTTTTGAAGTTTTATTAGTTTTTGACGATAAAGAATTCGCCCAATCATTAGAATTATTTTTGAGATTCATTTGAAGTAATTTTAAATGAATATTGTAGGAAAATAAAGACTCCTTTTTCAGTGTATTTTCATTTGTAGAAAAAATATTTTGAACTAACATTGGTTTGAGAGTTTGTTTTGAATGTTTAAAATTAAAATTGCGCCAAGCTAATGGTGAAAATCCGTCCATACCTAAAGCAAAGAATTGATCTGGATCATAAGTAGTAAATGGAATTTGCCAGTAAAGTGTTGTTGCCGCATTCATACCTTGTAATGGTGATTTTGTAAATTCTATTTGTTCATTTGAATTCGATTTTTGTAAACTTTTTAAAGTTGGTGGAATAAGGTCAAGAATTGGTTTCTGAGTACTTAAATTCATAAAATAGCCAGCATCTTTTCTAGAGAGTAAACGATTTGTTACAATAAATTGACGTACTGTTTCATCCCAACCTGCATAAAACGGCATTGGATTAATATTCCTAATTTTTTTGGAATCTAGATCCCAAGAACTGAAGTAATTCGGTAAATTATTTGTTTTCAATAAATTTTCAGAAAGTTTTGAAACCAAATTTTTTTCATTTACGAACATACTGTTCATACTTGTAGTATTGGACTTATTTGTGTCTAAATTAGTATCTGACTTCATGGAAAGATCCTGATTTTCTGACCACTGAGCATTATTAAAATTTAATTGTTTAGAAATTCTTGAAGAGTTTGAATAAAAATTTTGTTTCTTTTCTGTTTCAGTTCCAAAATTTAACAAACCTTGTTCGACTAAATTTTTTCTTAATCGTAATGCTTCAGGGATAGCTAGAGGTTTAAAATCTTGGTTTCCTATTTGAAGTTTCTCAGCATATTGGTTTTGAGAATTCATAAAATCATCACGTTCTAAAATTTCTTTAACAGAAAGTGTCGAAAGTTCTTCCTTAATTTGTTTATTTTTTTCAATTTGCCAGTATGTATCTGTTGTTGCTCTAAAATTCGGTAAAAAACTTTGCCACCACCATTTCTTAATCTGTAGATTGTTTTGAATACGTTTAAATTCTTTATTTAAGACTCTTAATTTTGAAAGAGCATAACGACGACGTTTTCTTTGTTTACGTTTTGTTTGTAAATATTTTTGTCGTTTATGTTTTTTCCAGTAACGATGTTTACTTTGACGTGTTCGTCGTTGTTTGGTCTCACGAGTTCGGAATGAGCTATTTGGATTATATTTTCTTTTTGTAATCATTTCAAGAATTTCCATTTTTTTATCTTGACCTTCTTGCTTTTCACCATATCGTTTTAACAATTTAAACTGACGTTTCAGTTTTTCAGCAAGTGTATGTTTTTTAATAGGTCCTCGACCTTTAAAACGACGATAACGACGAGAACGTGTACGTTTTCTTTTAAATTGTTTTTCAAAAATTTCTGAGAACAATCTTGAAGAAAGTCTTGATGTTTTTTTTAGATTCGTAGTTGAATTAATTTCAGTTGAATTTTTTAGTTTGCTATTTTTATAGGCGTTCCAAGATTTTTGTCTTCTAGATCTTTCAAAAGATTCTAAACCATCTTTTTTTTGACGAAGTAGTTTAGAGTTGTTAATTTTCATGAGACGTTCCAAAGCGTCTATATTTGATGTTTTTTCAATTTGTTTCTTTTGATCTAAGACACGATAAATTTTACGACGAATTTTTTTACGCGTAGAGAGCACTGTTTCACGTTTTTTCCAAGTATTTAAATTTTTTTCTTTGTTTCTTGTTAAAATTTTGAAAGTATATTGAATTGGATTGATAAAGACTGTACCTTTTTGAGAAGTCATTAAAGCTTCAATCTTTTGGAAAATTGACTGTGACACAAACTTAAATGGCACGAGTGTTCGATGAACTATTGTCGTTAAAATATTTGGATTCAAACTTTCTAAAGTGAGCTTCGAAGTTTTCTTTTGTGTAAGTTTTTGAATAGATGAAAAAGTTTTTCTTAAATTGTTTTCTGTTTGTAAAGTTTGGAGAGCACGAAGACGTGTACGATTTCTTAAGTGGTTTTTTACATTTATTGAAATATTTGTAGCTTTTTGGAGTTTATTCTTCCAAATATTATAGTTTTTTACTTTCTGCATTCTTGTAAAATCTGTAAAGAACGGTAAATTTTGTAGAATTTTTTGACGATTATTACGAAGATTTGACTTTTCTAAATTTTTTCCAGAAAACATCCCAGAAGTCTGATAATAAATACCTTCTTTTATGGCCTTTTGTAATGAGGTTTTTAATCCAGATAAATTGGTTAATGTTGGATTTTCATCTTTTTCATATTTTGTATCTCCTAAGCTAACCCAACGCTTCATATTACTTAAACGATTTTTAAAAGATTTATCTTGACGTTTCTTTTGTTTCTCAAGTTTATCCACACGTCCAGAAACATAAATTTTTAAGGCTTCTTGATTATATAACATATTTCGGCATTTTTTCATCAATGAAATCCATAAATAAGTAGGATCGGTTGAAGATGAATAAAAATCAACCTCGTTTGATTTATTCAGAGTTTTCTCTAGAATTTTGTGTTCAAAAAATTCATGCAATTTTTGTTTTTCCAATGTCTTTTCATTTATTTTTAATAAATAATCTTTTTCTTGATTTAAAAAATTATTTTCATTTGTAATTGGAATATCTCCTCGAATTTTTTGTCCTTTAAATAAAAAATCGGTTAATTCAGAATAATTTTTGTCTTGAAGTAATTTTTTTATATATTCTTGACGAATAGGAGTCGCTTGTTGTAAATAAGTTTTTAAAATATTTGTTGACTGATTTGTTAAATCTTCTGGGAAATTTTTGCTGGAATTTCGGCTATAATAAATATCATCATCAACTAATAATTCTTCATGAATCACTGATGAGTTATATAATGAAAAATTTTTATTTAATGCTTTTTCAAAATTATGATATTCATTAAATAATGGTTGATCAAATTTGAGGATATTACTTTCTGTTAAACTCGGAGTTATTGCAAATAAGTGACGAATTTTCTTAAATGTTCCGAAAAATTGTTGATTATATGAACCACTCGAGAAACTTTTTGTTTTTCCAATATTTGTTTTCATCGAATCATAATGTTGCATATAACTATACCATCTTAATGTATTGTAATAATCAGTTAGTAAGAAGCGTTTTAAGTGCAGTAGATTTTCCTCCTTTTTTGTTAAAAAATGTGCAGTGGGCTGTCGACGAATGAAAGCATCTACATCCAATTTTAAAAGTAAACGGTTGAATGGTGAATAATACCAATGTTGCAGAACATCTTTGTATATTTGATATCGATAGCGGGTCGCTCGTTTACTTACTAAAGAATAAAAATGTGTTGGTTTTTGAATTTTTGTTGTTGAATTTTTCAAAATTTCTTCCTCTCTAATAGATTGCAATTTTTCTCTATTTTGAACGTCGTCTTGAACTAAAGGCACACTTGCTAACATTTGGGTCTTTTTATTTATATTTAATTTTCTTGGAATTCGGGGGCCTTTTCGGCGAGCTTTTCTCATAGTTGCAGTTCGCATTGTACGTTCCCAACGTAAAGTTGGTTTGTAATAATAAAAGAATTTTTTCATCATAACACGATAATAAGGTGCGTTATTTTCTAGAGCGAAATTTCTGAAAATAGTCGCTCCATAAAATTTCATTTTCTTTTGAAAGGCTTGATCTTTTTGAAGATAAAATTTTATTGGATGAAGTAAAGTCAATGGTTTATAAATATCATTTTGAAGATTTGTTAATGACGATTTTGTTTTATCGTTTTGAGATTCTTTAAAACTTGTTAATTCTTTTGTTTTCTCACTTAAAAAAGTTTTGTATCTTAAAATTTGTCGATCTTTTTTCGAAAGTGGTGTTTCTGAATTTTTTTTCATGAATGTTAGAGCATTTGTGAAATTTTGAGGTTGTAAACTCGGAAAGTTCTGAAAATAATTTATTTTCCCTTGTTTTGTTTGAATTGGATTGAAAATTATTTGTTTATAAAAATTATTTAAAAGTTTTTTTTCTGGTCCTTTGGAAATACTTGTTTCATTTACATTGTGAGAAATTTTTGAAAAAATTTGTTTCCAACGTTTTGAATAAATTGGTTTTGTAGACATTTGAGTAAATGAAATGGAAGAACTTATTCGTGAAGGGTTTGTAGTTTGAATATCAGATAAAATTTGTGCTGTATTTGTACGAGTGTGTACCTTACGCACAAATTTACGTAAAGCAGAATTTTCTCTAAGTAAATTTTGTGTTTGAATTTTTTTAGTGTTTTCTGAATAAAAAGAAATTAAGTTCTTATTTGTTGAATTTTTTAATACTAATAATGGTTTTTGAATGTCTGAATTTTCAATTATCTTTTGATTTTTTTCATTTTTTAATAAAGGAGGGCCCTTGGTTTCTCTAAACTCATGAAATTCTGGATGATACGCTTGTTCAAACAATATTCTAAAAAATTCTACTCGAGGTCCCATAAAAGATTCAAGTCTTGGTCGAGCTAATTGCTTTTTAAAAGAGCGCATCCACGGTCCTGGGAAAAATCTAAATCGAACTCTGTGATTTCGAATTTTTCTTCGTAACCAAAAACGATCAAAACCGTAATTCAGATCTTCTATAGTAAATAAATCATAAACTCCTTGATCATATAATGATGCATCGAAAGTGCGATATCTACGTACTCGTCGTTTCCAACGTTCACGTCGACCATGTCGACCTCTATTCCTACGAGTATTACGATCAGATGCTTTCGTATTTAAAAACGATGTCTCTAAAAGAACTTTTTGGTCAACTAAGCGATCTTCATGGACAAAACCGAGTGGGTTTGTTAGAGTATAATCTAAACCAAAATAAGATACGTTTGAAATTGCAAAAAACATAGTTAAATACAAAAAACAAACATTCACAAGTCTTTGTGAAAATGTATTCGTTAATTTTAACGATGATACTGCCCACATGTAAATATTGAACGCTGGATTTTCCCAAAACCAACAAGTAAATTGTAAGAGACTTAAAGAACCAACTAATAAACCTGCTAAATAAAATGTGTGAACAGTAGAGTATTCGAAAAATGAACTCGTTGGAAAACTTTCCAAAAGAGTTGCATCTGAACCGATTGAAAGATTGCTTAAAAATGGATAAATGGTCGCTTGTTCTGTAAAAGCCAATAAAAAGTTTAAAAGAAAAATTTTCCATTTCGATAAATCTTCTAATACTGTACGTCTTTCACTATAACTATCCCACATATATTTCACTAAAAGTAAAAATCCCAATCCATAGCGTAAAATATCAAGTGAAAGCCACGGAATTACAATAAATCTTAATCCAAATAGAATACTGCCAATCCATAAAATATTACCGGCTAAGGTACCGAGACCAGCCAAGTATCCTGCTTCTATTCCTTGCATCACAAATCTTCTTAGAGTAATAATATGAGCTGTAGATGTAGGTAGGCATAAGAAAATACTATTGATTAATCCAATGCTAAATTTTTCTATTCCATAAAATAGAAAGTTTTGGTTTCCGTACGAAACAGGTGTTTCTAAAAATGTAAATGCATTATGAAAATAACCGTCCAATACTGAAACTTCTGAAACCATTGCAGATGCTAGATCTGGAATAATAAGTGGTAATGACCAAATGGTTTGTAACCATTTAAATGTTAAAATTGTAGAAAAGAATTCTTTTCCAGCGAATACTAGATATGTCAAAATTGCTCCAAAATCGTAGTAACTGGTTAGCCCAATAGAATCTGGTACATTTGTTTCTACTAATTTATGAACAACTTCAATATAATCTTTTACCGAAGTTACTAAAGAAAGTAGTGTAAGCATAAATTTGGTTTAAAAAGATTTTTTTTGAATTCAATTTTTATTCAAAAAATATTTGAGAAAAAATTATTTTTTATAAAAATAATTTTGTGTTCTCGTTTTAAGTTTTTATATTCTTCAAAAGAAAAAAAAATCTTTTTCTTTTGAATGATGAAATTATTAAAAAAAGTTTTTAATATCATTGAGTTTAGATGATTCTAAAAACTTTATTTTATTAAATGAATTAATTATTTATTGATTATGAATTTTTTTTATCATTCATAATTTTCCTATTTATTTTTTATTCTCAATTTTTTATTTCTTATGCACAGATGTGGAATATCTAGAAGGGTTTTTATTTTACTTTTTATAATTATAAATTCATGAATTTTTTTTTACAAGAACTCAAACTTCATTTATTGAGAATTATTGACGAAAAATCCTAGGAAAAGGAACCAGCCTCAGGAGAGTGGAGTGATGGAAGTTCCTGGACAAATCCAAAACCACAACAGAAACAGACTCTCCACTAAAACACACCCACCTTTGGCTTTTGGTTGCGCGTATGCGCAACTTGCGAAGTATGAGCAACTTGCGCCTCCCCTTGGGTGCTAAGTATGAGCAACTTTTGCTGTGCAAAGCACAGCAAAGTCGCGAAGGCAATGCAAAAGAAAGAAAGAAAGCACAAGGACGAACGTAGTGAGCACTCAGCACTCTGCTTACTTCACTTCGTGAAGTAGTGCCGAGGTCGAGCGCACCGACCACTTGACGTAGTCAAGGTCGAACGTAGTAAGCACTCGGCTCCGCCGAGGAGTAGCGGAGCTACTCCTTCGCGAAGCGAAGGTCGAGGAACGAGCACTTGACGCAGTCAAGGACGAACGCAGTGAGTACTCGGCAAAGCCGAGGAGGAACGCAGCGACTATTTCACGAAGTGAAAGACAAGTGGAACGAGCACTTCACGGAGTGAAGGACGAACGTAGTGAGCACTCGGCTCAGCCGAGGAGGAGCGCAGCTACTACTTCCTGCTGCTTTAGCAGCAGTAGCTCCGCGACCTTTTGCGGTGCAACGCACAAGCACAAGGCACAGCAAAAGCATAAGTTGCTTGCGAAGTATGCGCAACCAAAGGAAAGCATGAGCAACAAACTTCGAAAATTCGCGTTTGTGAATTTCAATAAAAAAATAAGTTGAAATTTCGATTTCAATTTCGATTTTGTAGAGTTCGTTTGGGAGCGGTAGGAATTCATCAGTAAGATATGGGCTCGATCATAATCAGAGTGTGGAATGCCAAAATTGTCTTCAAAACTCTTAGAAAATCAGTCTTGAAAACTTCTGAATGTTTATCTCTTTCAAACTTTTGAAAACTCTGATGCTCAAAACTTTGTTATTCAGTAAATAAAAAAAACAAAATGGAATCTATTGTTTTTTCAAGTTGTTCCAAATTTGATCCAGTTTTGGAGCGATTTATGTCAAGAAAAGTTCTCTATTGATTTCTTTTGGAGCTCAAACTCAAAATTCCAAACTCAAAACAAACATGATTTTGAATTTGGAAATAGAAAAACTGATTTCTGTTCACTCTTTGAAATTGAATAAAATGATTCTTTTGATATTTATTTGGATTTCTTGCTTAGCACAAGACTTGTACGGGCCTAACTTCTTGGCGGGCGGTCCCTGCAAGCTTGTTGTTATAACAACCTTCCGTCGTTCATACTTTTTGACGGGGGGCCATGACCCGCAGGCCCGTCAGGAGTCATGGGGGTTCAACAAAAAGTTTAACCAGTAAACGGAGAGAGAGGGATTCGAACCCTCGGTACGAAAAAAAATCGTACAACGGATTAGCAATCAGCCGCTTTCGACCACTCAGCCATCTCTCCAACCATTGTCTTTTGAGCCAAGGGAGGCTTTCTTCGCGCGGTCTTCGTGACGGTCGAGACCGTCAAGACCAATGGGTTCTATAGTTTTTTTTGAGTTGTCAAAAGAGTTGTTCATATTTCCTGCTGCTTTAGCAGTTGTTCATACTTGTTGCTCATACTTGTTGCGCATATATCGCAACCAAAGGCGCAACCAACTTGTGCTTTTGTTGTGCCTTCACTTCGCCCCGTGCTTTTGTTGTGCAACACACAAGCAAAAGGTCGCGGAGCTACTGCTGCTAAAGCAGCAGGAAGTAGTGAAGGACGAACGTAGTGAGTACTGAGCCCACCTCAGGACGAGTGGAACGAGCACTTCACGTAGTGAAGGATGAGCGCAGCCTCGGCTTACTTCACGAAGTGAAGTAGTGCCGAGGGGCATTCGCTACCTTGTGCTTTTGCGTTGCTTTGCTTTTGCTGTGCCGTTGCACAGCAAAAGCACAAGTTGACGCGAAGCCGCCTCTAGACCAGTGGTAATGTGTAATGGTAAGAAAAAATCACCCTGGCACTAAGTTCGTTTTTCCTGTCAGACTTCCGACAAGTCAGTGAACTTCTTAAGAGTTTCACAACCAAGTTCGGGATGGATTGGAGTGGTTCCACTTAAGCATAGAGCACCAGAGTTACAGCGGAGCAGAGCTCCGGAGAAAAAAGCTTCTTTTATTCTTTTATATTGATTGAATTCTCAACTTATAAAAGAATAAAAGAAGATATAAAGAAGTAGTAGCTGCGCTACTACTTCGCTAAGTGAAGGTCAAAATCAGTCTGCCTTTAGTATATCTCGGCTCAAACCATTACTGATTGTACACCTGATACCTATCTACAGCTTGTCTTGCTGCGGCTTAATGGAGAATACTCATCTTGGTCTGGCCTTCCCACTTAGATGCTTTCAGCGGTTATGCACTCCATGCGTAGCTACTCAGCGTTTCCCTTTGGAAAAAGAACTGATAGACCATAGGCATGATCACTACAGGTCCTCTCGTACTATGAGTGACTGACCTCAATATTCTAACGCTAACATCGGATATGGACCGAACTGTCTCGCGCATGATATGTCCAATTGAATCTTTAAATAAATTCAATCAACTTTATCCCAGCTTTCACTGGGCATGGACTATGTCTTCATCCTAATGACCATTTGACTGTAGAGTCAAGATGAAACCATATTTGCTAAAGGCAAATGTTTCACCCACAATGCAATTAGGAGTTGGCGTATTATACCCTTTTCGACCGAAAAGGATATCCCGAAAGTACTCTTGTTTATTTTGAGTTTTGAGTACAGATCGAAGTCTCTACGGGGACGAGTTTATTCTTTAATTAAACCTAAATCAAGAAATGTCTTTTTCACGGTTTCTGTAGTATTTGTTCTATTGCTAGAATCATTTAATACAGCAACATGATCAACTAAAGCACAAAGTTCGATAAACTTTTGTGGATCTTTATCTTTTTTTGTTAAGTCTAATTGTTCACAAATACGAAGAACTAAATTCGCTTGTTTCTTTTTATTTCGAAGATAAGGTTGAATTTGTTTTAAAAAAGCTGCTACATTTGTGTGACCGACAATCGCAAATTCCGCGATTCCATCTTTACGATCTCTGATTGTTCCTTTCCCAATTTCGGTTTGGAAATCTCGCAAATGATGAATTCTACTCATTTTTTGAACGCAGAGAACTGAAACTCGTATCTGAAATTTTAAAACATAATCTTTTCTTGGAACTATTTGAGCGATAATACTGCCATCAGCATCAATGAAACCTGCTAAATAACTCGCTTGATATATTGATAATATTTTCATTTATTGAAGAATTTTTTTCTGTTTTTCGAGTATGGATACTAAGCGTCCAAACTTTCGCGAGTCTTAGAATTGTGAACCAAAATAAACAAATCTTCCCTCGGCATTACCATCTAGAGTTAGTTCGCTGCTCTAGGAAGGCTTCACCGATATAAGCCAATACTTAGATTTGTATTACTACAAACCAACGCAGCAAGTCTACGTTCTGAACCCAGCTCACGTACCACTTTAATGGGCGAACAGCCCAACCCTTGGGACCTACTACAGCCCCAGGATGTGATGAGCCGACATCGCACATATGTTAAAAGAAATCTATACAACTCTACAATAACTAACTTTAGAGGTGATTTTTATTACCATTAGAAACTTTGTATTTCATGCACTCTAATAAGTAAGGTTGAATCAGCTCTCGAAAAGTTGAGGAGGGTTCTTCATTAATAGCGATGCGAAGACCAACAAGAACTTTCTGACCGTTCACAATTTTGTTCTTTTCAGTATGAGTTACTTTAATACCATAAAGGTTTATAAGAGCTCTTTCCAGTCGAAGAACACCGTCTACACTAAAACTTTCAGTACAAATACGCATGCCATTAGAGTTTCCTAGCGATTTGAGAGAACCATCGTCCATGTACCAGTAAGCAACTGCTGCAGGAGTTAAGAACTTTTCAATTTTTACAGGAACATCTTTCACCATTCTGCCAGTTTTTTTGTCATATGTATAGAACATATTACCAAAAAATCTCAGAGAAGGATGGACTGTTGTATTTAAATACCATCTTTCGTACATTTTTTTTGTACGTTTATCATAAATGTTGTTAGGTTTCGGTGAAGTTGAACAGTATTCTTTCAGTATTTCATATTTATGATCAAGATAAAGTTTGTGTTCAGCTTTGTGAATAGCACGATAGCGCCAAGTACGTCCTTGCGTGACTGTTTGAAGACTCGCATCTCCAAGTAATGTACCAACTAAGACATCTCGTTGTTGTTGAGTTAACGGCATGTTTAAGGTTTTATTATTACTTTTTTATTTTCATCAGATTTCTTTGCAAGTCGAGCACTGCTCTCTTGCTCTAATAGTCGCCTATTAGGTCAGACTATATCATCAACCTATTTAAAAACTCAATAGGTTGTCCGGCGTGTAGTCGTTGAGGGGTCATAACTTTAGATTAAAAAGTTCGAGGACTTCCCTGCTGATTATCCGCAGCTCTACATTTTCACATTCTTTACTTGAATGTAGTGAAGCATTCTACACCATTTCTGCTTGGTTAAGCAGAATGAACGGATGTCCCAGCATATAGCCAGATTGACAGCAAAATATTACTATTTTACCGACCCCAAATGTTAAGGTGCCAAACCTTCTCGTCGATGTGAACTCTTGGAGAAGATTAGCCTGTTCACTAGTATTACGAATATCCAGAATTTTAACTGAGGAGTAAAAAATTCTGTTTTTGATGATATCCGTCTTTAAAATTCTTTGTAAATTTGTGAATTTTAAAGATCTTTTGCTTGCACAAAAGGTTAGACTATGTCATAAATTTAACTAATAATGTAGAAACTTTGAAATTTTGTCTCCATTTTTTAAGTTCATGTGTTTCCAAACCTACTATTGGTTGAACGTGGTTTTGGTAGTCTTTTATAAAAATCAGGTAAGATATATGGTTGAACAATTTCAACAAAAGATTCAAAACTCTTTGATTCGATTTGAATTAAATAGAGATTCTCACCCTTTTCATTAGTGTAATCGAATTTTGCCTGAGCATCCCACCCATACTTATTTGATAAAGCAGTGGCTAAAGTCTCAGTCTCTTTTTTTGAAAATCCTTGCGTATGAAATTGAATAGCTTTGCCTTCATTTTTACCGTAATCTCTGCGACCCCCATCTCCACAATACCAACTTCCCAAAGCAATTGGCTCTAAATATTTTTCAATATCTTGAGGAATGACCTTTTTCACACATGCTCGCTTAGGTATTTCAACAGTAGGATCGTTAAAAATTTCAGCTAATTTATTAAAAGCAACGTGTTGAATTGTGTCGACTTCAATCATTTGTCTCTTAGGAACTTCGGTCAGAGTCATAACCCAAGGTTTTAAAATTTCTAAAGTCATATCTAAAAGAGATTTATTAAAAACTGCTTGTTGAATTTTTAATCGAAACGTTTGATTTTTTAAAGTAGAACTTGACTGTAATGTTGCATCACTTAATAATAAACCTACGCACCAAAGAAGCTGTTGTTCAGACAATTCAGTAGGTAGTTTTGATTTATATATTATAAGTTCAGCATTATTACCCTGAGTTTGTTTATTTTCGATTAAATATTCTCGTTGTTTTAATAAACTTTCATCATTATTAACTAACTTTCTAAGCGCTAATGAAATTGAATTTGAGTTTTCTTCAATATCTAGTCGTTGAACATTCTGTTTCCCTGGATCAACCTGATTTGGGAGATTCTTCGTCGGTTTCATTTTTTAGAAAATTGGAATCTTTTTTTAATTTATTTAGAAAGAAATGAATTTGAATATTCACCAATGATTTTAAAGTGTCATCTTTTAAATATTCTAAAGCAGCATTAAAAGAATTTTTTATATATCGAATTTTCGAAGGTAAAACTTCTTTTTTCGGTTTTAAAGATTCTTTTGATGGAATGTTAAATAATAATTTCACGGATTCTAAAATCAAAGTTCTTAAATCACAATCATTTAAGCTGGTAAATGCATCCCTTAAAGCAAAACCATGAATATCTTCTAAACCTAAATTCTTTTCATCTAAAATTTTCATGAATTTATTTTGGGTTTCTTTAAGCTTAATAACAATGCATAAACAAGATTGTTTTGGATTTGAAACTTTTTTGGCAATACCAATTTGAATAAATTTTGTTGACGACGCAGTACCTATTTGAAAATAACCCTTACTCGTTCGAGAAATTTTAGTTCTTTTACTTTTTAAACTTAGTTGACAGATGATAGCTTTCGATAATAAATCTTCCGCATCTACACCTTCATCCAAAGAAATAAAACAAATACTTTCAGATCGAGATACCTTAAAATTTTCTAATGAACTCACTTCCTGACGCACAATTTGATTAAGTTTTTCAAATGAAGAGACGTTATTAACTTTGATGATATAACTCGTTATACCGTTCTCTTCTGTTTTTCCAACAAAAATTGATCCGTCTTGTGAATTTTTTCCTTCGTATGAAATAAATCCAACTCTAAAAAAAGCATTCATAGGATTATCTTGAGCAGTCAAAAGTTGTTTGGAAATCAATTCAAAAGCTTTACTATCCGTTGTTGTCAGTGTAATGTTATAAACTTCTAAGCTATCCATCTGAGAGTCGTTTATTTTTTCCAACATTTGAACTTTTTGAATTTTTTTAGCCAGAAAAATTTTTGTATTTTTCAAAAACAATTTTGATTTTGACTCTCAAAACCATGGGAGAATTCTCTATCAGAGCAATATGAATTGTACAAATACATAGAAAATCACCGAAAATTTTTAAGTGGTTTTTTTCAAAACTCGAATAAACAGCTTTGCTGCAAATCAACTTCTTTTCCTTTATTGGATAAAGTTGAGTCTTTTTTGCAATTCACTTAGTGTGTGCACCATTAATTTTGATTCAAATCTCATAACTTTGAATGCTCAAATTAAGAATGCAACTTCTTTCTTTAAAGAAATAGGTTCAAAAACCATCAATCAATTTAAAGAACTCTGTTGACCCGATTTTCACAAATCGGGGGGACTAACATTTTATCCCTAGAGTAACTTTTATCCGTTGAGCGACGGCCTTTCCACACAGCACCGTCGGATCACTAAGGCCGGCTTTCGCCCCTGTTTGACTTGTAGGTCTCACAGTCAAGCTCCCTTTTGCCTTTACACTCAATGTCTGATTTCCGTCCAGACTGAGGGAACCATTGCGCACCTCCGTTACCTTTTAGGCAGTAATGTTAACCACATATCAACTACGAAGCTTTAACGATAGTTTCTTATAACATAAACCTCTTCATGTTATAAGAAATTCAACAACATTTTATAAGAAATTCAACAACTTTTAAAATAAGAACCTAATTGTTTGTTTTGAAACACTTGACCGACTTCTCGTGGAATTTCGAGAGATTCCTCGAATAAGATTGAAATACTGTCAAAAGTATTTTCTTCAGTAAAGGAACAGTTTAAAGATGAAACAGTCATTCCATCAGAGTATACTGAACTAGTAGACATTAATTTTGAACTTTTACGAGCAATAGACATGGAAATTCCTCCGAAAACAATACAACAACTGTCCACCTTCTTACGAAGGAAGGCCAACCCCCGTCTTGAACGCGTAGGTTTAAATGCAGCTCGAAGTCACTGCAAGGCCGAACCTATTATGACAGAGAACCCACTAGGTTCATTTGAAAATCTGGTTGCACGATTGTGGCATTGTTTTGAAAGTATGAGCAACAGCATTATTCTGGATCGTCTAAAGTTATGCCTAGATCTTGTACCCACTTTTCTGATCTTAATCCTTCGTACCATGGGTAGAAAGGACTCTGAGATTGGTTTCTTGGTACGTGGCTGCTAAGCTGAGGTATTTTAAAACGAAACTCAGGAAGAATATAACGTACAACTTGCTCATAAATAAGCGGTAGTGAAAAACCAGAGATTATGATATGGTACTTTTGAGTGTTCGACTCCTTGGCATATTTGTTACGAGAGCTCTCAGAATATTTCGAAGGCCAGCATTTAATGCCCAAGTTCTTATATATAGCTAAGCACAGTCGAGTTTGTTCTTCAAGTGAAAAGTTTTGCACATGAAGTTCAATAGCACGACTTCCTTTTTTATTTTTGACAGACCCATCCATCATAATCATGATGGCGAACACTTCGTAGTTCAAGTACTTTATCAAATATTCATAAGAAGGCACTTTTTTGATTCGTTTTGGTTTTTCAGCGTTCTTAGCTGACGGACTCTTTTGAAGGCCAAAAGCTTCCTCAAACTGTAAAAACTGTGAATGAAAAAAACTTCTAACGCGTACCATTTCTCTGATCTTACCGCCTTTAGTGAGTGGCTTCTTCGTAAACTTTTCGAGAACGGGTGAGCAAAAAGGAGCCATAAGCTTCGACCAATGTTCAACTAAGGTTTGACCCTTTACTGAAAGTTCTACAATAATGCGTGCTGTTTTTCCGTTCGGACTTACTTCCAGACAACCATCAGTCAATAAAACACCTACGTTAATACCGATTTGATATTCTGTTAAAACCGCTTCATGTTTATTCTGCATTGTATTTCTTGTTGCTGACATACATGATAAGTATAAATAAAAAATTTTGAGGTTTATTCAGTCTAAAAGTTGTTTAAATAATGTAAAATTTATTGAAATAATATGTGATGCTTATACAATTGCTTGTAAAGCTCTAGTACTCTCGCACTAGCTCAGACTATATCATCACCACAAGCAAGTATACTGTGGGCCCGGCGTGTAGTCGTTGAGGGGTCATGACTTGAAGAATTGTCGTCGAGTGCTTCAAAAATTGTCCTAAAGTATTTCAAAAATTGAAGTCAAGTGCTCTCAATATTCCACAATAGTCAGCGGACTTCCCTGCTGATTGTCTGCAACCCTATCGTTATTACTTTGAATAAAGTAGACGGGCTTTACAATCTTCGTGTAGAACCGGTAACGGGGATTAAAAAAAGGTGCTACGCTTTTGTTAATGTTGGTTCTACATATTGATACAGAGTTTCCAGCATATAGCCAGGTTCGAGATGAGCATCGCTACTCATCCGCCCCAATCGAGGTCTCCGCCCCAGAGAAACTGCCCATCTGAAACTGTCAAGCGTCCTGATTCAAGGATCGCCATTAGAATTCTAGCCTTCCCAGAGTGGTCTCTCACTGATGGCTCCAACTTCCCCGGAAGGAAATCTTCAACGCCTCCCACCTAGACTGCGCAAGAAAAGCCCGAATTCCATTCCAGAATACAGTCAAGCTTCATAGGGTCTTTCTGTCCAAATGTTAGTAGTCCGCATCTTCACGGACAAGTCTATTTCACCGAGTCTCTCTCTGAGACAGCGCTCAGATCGTTACGCCTTTCGTGCAGGTCGAAACTTACTCGACAATGAATTTCGCTTAGTTGATCTCTTATCTTTCGATCTTTTAAAATCTATATCTTAAAACCTATGTGGGCGGGGGGCGTACACATAAAAGAGCTGGACTCTATCTTAGACTTACTTTTTGATGAACATAAACCTGATGAACTTTAATTTTGTCAGGATGGTGCCCTGGGTTCTGCGGGTTCTGACGGTTGTTCCAACCGTCAGAACCCGCAAGAAGTATGAGCAACTTGTAACTGATCTCGCAATTCTTGAATTAGACTTGCGACTTTATGACCTTTATTTCCGGCTTTTGATCTGCTTCGAACACGCAAACCTTCACCAAGATCGTGTATTTCTAAGAAGTTTTTCAGTGATTCACGATGATAACCTTCGTACATCAAACGACAAATCTTGCGAAATGCCCGAAATTCGACATTTTTCTTGGTTTTCAGAGAATGTTTTTCAAAGAAAGGAACGATCTTTTCATTAAGATCTTTCACACTTTTAACTCTGAAATGATACCTCTTTCCACTTTTATCTTGACGATTAAGTGTAACCGATCCACATTGAAAGTAATTTTTCAACGCGTAAAGTATTTGAATATCGACTTCGTTTTGAACGACTGTAAACTCAGGTTGCATCTGTAAACCCCATAGCATATCTTTTTGAGCATGCACGTCCAAGTTGAAACACCCTTCACCATCGACAAAACCTACAATCCATTGTGGATTTAAATTTGTGGTCATAGTTACTTATTAATAAGTTTATTTTATTTTCATCAGATAAGTTTATTTTATTTTCATCAAAATAAATCTCCAAACGTATAGTCTCTGAGGGTTCTTGAATCGTTCAATTCAAGCCTTCCCTGCTGATTGCCCCCGTGTCTTACCAATTTTTACTACCAAAGCTTTTATTCATTCAAATCTGGCAGCAACTAAAGAATGAATGTTCTTTATTCAAAAGAAACGTTTGTTGTTAAGAAACGTGAGCTTTTTGATCGAACTGCTTGATGAGTATGGTGAAGCTGTATGAGGATTTTCCAGCATATAGTTCGGTTTTACTAAAGCAACGTAATTTACCTTAGGCAGGTAGTAGGATTTTTAATTTCCAAAAAATCCGCTTACACTCTCATGTAAGATTGGACTATATCTTCAGTCTTTCGATACGATACTCTCGTTGTTTCGAAGAAAGGATGACGTAGAGTCTCTGAGGAGCCTTATTAATATATACATTATTTATAATTCCTAATGATTTCAATTAAGATGTCTTAGGCCTTTTCTTTTTCATATAGTCTTTAACATACTGTTGAGCGTCTTCAAGATCTTTAAACGATTCATTGCTTTGACCTTTTTGCATACGAAGTGCATCCCAAATGGGTAAAACCTCGTTGAAAAGACGGGTTTGATTAAGATGTGCTTTTTCATTAAACAATTGAAGAAGCTTTTTAAACATGCCGATTCTTCTTTTTTTATAAGGAACACAGAAGTTTGAGGTATACTTTTCATAGAAAGGTACAACTTTTTCTTCAAGAGAAATTCGATTATCAATAGTAAACACAAATGTTGCATTTGAACCAGTTTTATGTCGGATTCTGCCTGTTTGAAAAAAAGTTAAAATAAGATATAAATTACTCATACCGTTAACATGTTGGGTTACATTGAATTCTGGATCAATATAAAGACCAAACTCACTGGTTTGATTTTTTTTAATCCCAGCACTCAAGGAACCTTCACCTTCGATAAAACCAGCCAAGTAAGCTTGGACTTCTTTTGTAATGTTTGCTGGACTTTGAAGCTGAAATAGCTCTAATAAATCTTTTTGATACGTAGGAAACGCCTTGCTTTTTGTATAACTTTCATTCACTTTTTGCAATTTTTGTAAAAATTCTGTAGAAATCTTTTCACCTGGCTGCAAATACATGCCTAAATCTTGAGAAGAGTTGTTTAAGTTATTCATTGTAATGTAATTGTTTGTCAAAACTATATAAGTTTCCTGCTGATTGCCCTCTAACTTTTAACGTGTCACCTACTCGGTCTTAAAAGTCTTCAGGGTGTTCCAGCATATGGTCATCTTTAACGACAGCCCTAGTTGAGAAATTCTTAACTGTCATAGTTACAGCCGCCGTTCACCGGGGCTTCGGTCGTCAGCTTCTCTTGAAATTCAAAATAACCAACTTCCTTCACCTTCCGGCACTGGGCAGGCGTCAGCCCCCATATATTGTCTTACGACTTTGCGGAGACCTGTGTTTTTGGTAAACAGTCGCCTGAGCCTGGACACTGCGGCCTGATTTCTCAGGCGCCCCTTCTTCCGAAGTTACGGGGCCAGTTTGCCGAGTTCCTTAGAGAGAGTTCTCTCGCGCCCCTGAGTATTCTCTACTTACCTACCTGTGTCGGTTTCTGGTACAGGTTATTATTGTGTTAATAGTGTACGAGCTTTTCTTGGAAGTATGACATCGTTGACATCCATCCGGAACAAGTTCCAGAAAATGGGATCACGCCTTAACTCTAGAGTCGTTTTTATTCGACCTATCAACGTCTTGAACGCTTCCACTGTATTCCATGCACAGCTACAATTTAGCCTTCTTCGTCCCTCGGTCCCCACAATAATAAGTACAGGAATATTAACCTGTTTGCCATCGACTACGCCGTTCGGCCTCGCCTTAGGTCCTGACTCACCCCCCATGGACGAACCTTGTGGAGGAACCCTTAGGTTTTCGGGGCATTGGATTCTCACCAATGTTTTCGTTACTCAAGCCAACATTCTCACTTCTCCACTGTCCACGAACACTTACGTGATCGCTTCACCCAATGGAGAACGCTCCCCTACCGATTTTTTTTCTGTCTCTTGGCTTTTGGCTCTTGGTTGCGAAGTATGAGCAACTTGCGCGTATGCGCAACTTTTTAAAAAATTAAAAGAAAAAAAATCCCACAGCTTCGGCAGGCCGCTTAGTCCCGGCCATTATCGGCGCAAGAACGCTTTACCAGTGAGCTATTACGCACTCTTTAAAGGAGTTGCTGCTTCTAAGCAAACCTCCTGGTTGTTTCAGCATTCTCACATCCTTTTCCACTTAGCGGCCATTTAGGGGCCTTAGCTGGTGATCTGGGCTGTTTCCCTCTTGACAATGAAGCTTATCCCCCACTGTCTCACTGGTTTACGGAAGGCTTGCCGAGTATTCGGAGTTTGCCACGACTTGGTACCGCTTTCGCAGCCCGTATCGAAACAGTGCTCTACCCCTCGACAGCTCATCGTTACCGCTGCGCCTCAACGCATTTCGGGGAGAACCAGCTAGCTCTGAATTCGATTGGAATTTCTCCCCTAACCACAGCTCATCCGCCGATTTTTCAACATCGGTCGGTTCGGCAATCTTAATCTTTAGAATTAAGATTAGACTATACCTTCAACTAATGGTAATCCACACATCGTATTAATCAAAAAACTTTTCTCAAGATTTTGAAATCTCAGTTTTACGTTGACTGGGTTTTTCAACTGCTTTGGGGTTGCTAAAAAGTTCTTCTAAAGCTTTCAGAAAACTCGATTGATCTTTTAGCACAGGTTTATTATCTTTAGTTAAAGATTGTAACCATTCAATTAAAAGTTTTTGAATTTCTTCACTACATTCTGGATTTCCCAATTTATTTCGAATACCTGATAAAGCACGGATAACGTATTTACCATGTGTTGTTGATGAGCGTGATTGAACTTGAACATAGGATACTACTTTACCAACCGAATAATCTTTTAAATAATCATTGCGTAAAAATTTTAAAAGATCTGACAAATTCGTACGTGACAATTGTTGAGTTACCAAATAAGCAACGATAGTTTTAAAATTCACTTCAATACTTTGTTCAACTATTTTCATTGCTACCGGACCTGCTTTATCTTTCATTTTAAAAATGGTTCGAATTTTGTTTACATTAAAATTCGAAACTACATTAGCTTCTATTGCAAGTAAAACATTCGTAGTTTTTCCACCAATATAGAGAGTTGATCCCTCTTTAGTAATTTTGGGTAAAGACTTTTGTTGCAATTGAATTGTTTCTTCTAAAGCTTTTTCATACTTTTCTTGCGTTCCTAGAGAAGCCGGTGCATCATGTATAAAGTATGATTCGATACGCGAAATTGAAAAATTTTGAACATATTTAGCATTTTCAGTTAAGTTTATGAAATTTTTTCTAAAAGTTTCAAACTGATCGACTGCACTTTCTGTAATAAAAACCAAACAATAGGTACCTAATTTGTAGTTGATTCCTAAAAATACTGTTTTTTCGGTGTTCCATAAACCATCAGATTTCGTTATACCTTTCCCAAACGTTCCTGGTATAGTTTGAATAGTTTTATAAAAGCGCAAAACAGCATTGTATGTTTCTTTTGTTCTTAAAGCCACATTAATCGACTGCACCCATAACCCACGAGATAAATTGTCAAACATTTTTTGTGTTTTTAGTGTCATTTAAAGTATTAAAGTTAATTTTAATGAAAAAAATTGAGTAAAAGGAAAATACTAGTAAACGCTTTTTTTTACATCTAATCGCTTTATAGAAAACCTTTTACCATTTCGATAAAAAACATTTTATCATTCTAATTGTAAATTCCAAAGAGCTTTGAATCCAGCGGAAGCATTGAATTTAATCAACTCCAAATTGTTGATAAACATATTCCAAAGTATACTTGCGATACTTTCCATTCGCGGACGTATAATATATGACTTTGAGCAAAGATCGCAAATTTTTTTTTGAATCGAATTTATCTAAATTTAAGAGGATTTTACGGCACTCATCTATTACAAACCACCCTTTGAGTTGTTTTTGTCTAAAATCTGGAAGTAATTCCATATTTCTAGACAAAAATTGTTGCATTTTGTCATCAATGTATTCTTTTCGAGTAATATTGACTAAGTATCTATTTTTCGTTTTTGGACGTCGAGTCCAAACAAAATCATAGTATGAAGCAATATAATCGAGAAGTTGTTCATTTCGGTGATCATTACTTAAAGATAAAGATAAACTTTTTTCAAATGATGGTTTCCTATTCGAACCAAAATGAAATGACGAGACAATAGAACCATCTCCTATTAACAGCCCAATGAAGTACTCATCAAAAGACATCGTTGAACTTTGAAAGGTAGGATATGGTTGTTTTAAAGTTTGTTCAAGAGTTTTAATAACCCATTGACGCGCTTTCAAAAATTCATCATTGGTTTCAAACAAGCTACGTATATTTGTTTCTTGTTCGTCCAGAGTGAGTTTACGGGTAGTCCCTTGCCAATTCATTTTATACATAAAATGTGCAACGCAGAGTAATCTGACTGGTTTAGAGAGTTGTGATTTATAATAAATATCAAATGCTTTCAAGAATAACTGAGAGTCTAACCATTTCGAAGACAATAATGGAAATCGAGTTAACAAAGGTCGCATTACATTTTCTATTTCAGGAGTATTAGTCAATTGCAAATTGTAGGCATGACTTGTCCAACGAGCAGGGTTTAGAGTAATTTGACTTTCTCGTTCTAAAAGTGCTCGACATTTTTCGGTTAGATCAAAATCTATTTGAGTAATCACACAAATTCGAAAAGAAGCATTAATACTATTTTTTATTTGATTTATATAAATACTAAAGCACCCTTCCGTTTCTATTAAGCCTATTAAGCTTGACAAAGTTATTTTATATTTGTTCATAAAGTGGAATTTTAAAAAAGTTTTATTATTAGTTGCTGGCGTATTAGCAAAAGACAAATTTTCTTTTACTCTTCTCTTGCGAGAAAGTCGTTAAAGGTTCTAAGTATATGAATCTTAGATTCCTTCGGGATTCTATAAAGATATCTTTTCAAACAAAGAATACTTACAGTTCCCCGAGATGAGCCAGATTTTTTGTTAACTGTTTCCAATTAACAGAGGCCACGTTGAAGACCTCCAATTGGTGTTACCCAAGCTTCATCCTGGCCATGGTTAGATCATCCAGGTTCGGGTCCATAAGAAATGACTTTGAACGCCCTATTCAGACTCGCTTTCGCTTGGGCTCCGGATCTCTGTCCTTAACCCGCCATTCCCTATAAGTCGCCGGCTCATTCTTCAACAGGCACGCGGTCAGGTACATATCCCTCCCACTGCTTGTCAGCATACGGTTTCATGTTCTATTTCACTCCCCTTAAGGGGGTTCTCTTTCAACTTTCCATCACTGTACTATTTCGCTATCGGTCATTTAGGAGTATTTAGCCTTACGAGGTGGTCCTCGCTGATTCACACGGGATTCCACGTGCCCCATGCTACTCGGGATAAAACAGAGAGATTCAAACTTTTGACTACTGGACTTTCACCATCTATGGTGCAGGATTCAGCTGCTTCGTCGAGATTTTTTTGAAAATTTTATTTCAATTGGCTCTTGGCTTTTGGCCCTTGGTTGCGAAGTATGAGCAACTTGCGCGTATGCGCAACTTGACAAATTTTCGAACTGTTTTCCCACGACCCCAACCCTATGAGCTGGTTTAGGCTGTTCCCATTTCGCTCGCCGCTACTTTGGGAATCGCTTTTGCTTTCTATTCCTTTAGTTACTAAGATGTTTCAATTCACTAAGTTGCCTCTTGCTCATCTATGAATTCAATGAACAGTTCTAAGAGGTTGCCCCATTCGGGAATCTCCGGATCAATGCTTGTTGCCAGCTCCCCGAAGCGTATCGCCGGTATCTGCGCCCTTCATCGTCTCTAAATGCCTAGGTCTCCACCATATGCCTTCATTTATTTGACCATTCAAAAATTTAGACTTGTTATTTAAACAAAAAACAAATCGATGACGCTTGAGCATCAAGTCCACCCCTTGGTTGCAAAGTATGAGCAACTTCGTGGTAAAAATTTTCAACTTAAAGACTCTCACACTAAAACATTTCATTTTAAATGAAGAGAGGGTGGAACCTAGGAGAGTCGAACTCCTGACTTTCTGCGTGCAAGGCAGACACTCTACCAGCTAAGTTAAGGTCCCAATTTTAGAACGTTCTCTTGGTTGCGCCCTCGGCACTACTTCACTTCGTGAAGTAAGCCGAGTAGTCGCTGCGCTCGTCCTGAGCTGTGCTCAGTACTCACTACGTTCGTCCTTCACATAGTGAAGTGATCGTTTCACTCGTCCATGGTTGCGCCTTCTCTTGGCTTTTAGTTGCGCGTACGCGCAACTTGCGAAGTATGAGCAACTGAATTTTTTGAGTGAACTTTGAATTTTTCACTGAAACGAACCCGCTTCGTGTTTTTTCTTTTTTGATCATTCCTAGAAAATAATATATACAATAAAATTTTTTTTGTCAATATTCAATATTCAAGTTTATTATTATTATAAGACTGTCCGAATTCTTCATCAAAAACCAAGAAAACAGAACGATTATAGCAAAAAAAAAAAGACAAAATAAAGTGAACACAATAAAAAAAATGAACCATACAAATAATGGTCCTCCATAATAATGTGACAACCTTGAGAAAAAATACAACAATAGAGTTGACACGAAACTTCAGATTATTTTCATGAAAAAACCGCTTCTCAAATGCATTCTGTTTGTATATAAAAAAGAAATTTTTATATATTTAAACTCTAACTCATTCAACTGTTCTTTCTGTTTCTGCAAAACTGTGTACACCACGTCAGGTAAACCCTACACTTTACTTTTCTGAGGGTTCGTGTGGTATATCGGTAAAAGAAATAGGCTTAGAGATATCAATTTAATTTTTACATTGAAAAAATCAAATGTTACAAACTTTCTATTTAACACTGACGTGTTACACTTCACTGACCTAATTCTAAAGGAATTCACGAAAAGCTTTTAAAAGATCTAAAGTGTTGCAAAGACAGCTACCTTTTGCTTTTGCGTTCCTTTATCTGGACTACGTCAACTGGTTGCTGCGCTTGAGGGTCTGAGGGTCATGGCCCCCCCTCAGGACGGTTGGAACAACCGTCAAGACCTTCGCGACTTTGTTGTGCTTTCTTTTGCTTGTGCTTTGCATTGCCTTCCTGCTGCTTTAGCAGCAGTAGCTTCGCTACCTTTTGCTTGTGCGTTGCTTTGCTTTTGCTGTGCTTTGCACAGCAAAGTCGCGAAGCGAAGGCAATGCAAAATCACAAGAACATAGAATTTCGCAATATCTTCTTAAAACCAAGTGGTCTGCACACTTTTCCCATTATTCTCAAATTCTCGATTATAAACTTATCTACGTGGAGATGTTTGTAACTATGAAAGATTAAAGTTTGGAAATTTGATTTATTTAAATCTATGGGCATGTGAGTGACCTATTGCATTCGTCCCTAATGCAAATACATACAACTCATTTCGATCTTTCAGTGCTCAATTGTACAGTCTTGTTTGTTTCTTTCAAATAAACTTTAGAATGAAGAACATCTTTTTTATACTCTTTTTTTAAAATTCATTAATATATAAAGTACTTAAACAAAGGGTTAAGTAGTATAATAAATTTGCACTCTGCTTTGGTTTCGAAGTATGAGCAATCTCAAAAAAATTTTCTGAGAGAGTCTAAAAAAAAAGTCCAAAAACAAAGTCGAAGATTTAGAGTTGAATGATAATTCTCCTATTTACTTAAAGAATTTCTTTTTTTTTTTAGAGAAAAATACAGAATTTTTTGTAAAAATGGGCGAGGTCGTTTCGCTTGTTTTATTCTTTATATATATCATAGAGTAAAACAAGTCCAAACCAGTCTGAATAAGTCTTTGAAACAAAGACATTTTCGAAGGAAGGGCTCAGCGACTACTTCCTGCTGCGTAAACAGTTGCTCATACTTCGCAAGTTGCGCATACGCGCAACTAAAAGCCAAGAGAAGGCGCAACCAAGGGTTCGTGTTTTTATTTGGTTGGATCATGCCAGACTTGAACTGGCGACCTCTCGCTTATCAAGCGAGCGCTCTAACCGGCTGAGCTAAAAATCCAAAATTTTTGAAAAATTTTTATAAGTTATTTTATACAATAAATGATTCAAAAACAAGTTTTCTCAAAATAATCTGAAAACCTTCATTCTTTCAGATCATTTTGAGAAAACTTTTAAAGATTCAAATATTCACCAGAACTTTTTTTCTACGATTTTTTCAATTGAACTCTCTTAATGGATGAAGTTTTTGTTTTTCTGCAATGTATTCAATTGATTCAATTAAGTTTTGAACAATCCAATTCTTGACTCTTTCTTTGAGATTTTTTGTGAATTCTGTTTCTTTTTTTTCAGTTCAAGGTTCAAAGAGTTTCTCATGTTAGGTTTGGACGAATTTCTTGAACCCTTACGAACCCGCCTGCGGGGGGGGGGTCCGCGGGTCATGGCCCCACCCGCAAGAAGTCTGAGCGACCAAAGTTTTGAATTTCTTGGAGTATTCGGAATGTTCCAGCAAAACCTCAAGGACTTTTTAAAAAAACTGTGAGACTCTTGTAAGTTCGATTCCGGAATTCATCGATTTTTCGAAAAAATGAAACTGACATGGATACCATACGTCTTTCTATCTCGAAGTCGCCATGCATATTATTTCTCTTAATGAATGCAGGGTTCGCTTGTTTACTTTGTGCTGCTGTTGTAGCTGGGGCAGCTAAGAATTGACCACGAATCGAAAATAATGGAGGTTGTTGGGCAGTTCGGTCGAAGTTCCTTTTCAATAGTACTCAGACTCATAAGTGTAGCATTTTGTTCAGTTCATGAAAAAAATCCTGTCTTGTGCTTTTGCTGTGCAACGCACAAGCAAAAGGAAGTTTTGAAATAATGATTTAGATGAATTCTTGCGGCTTATAAACCCGCAAGACCGTTTTTTAGTAAAAAACGGAGTCTGCATAATATATTTTATAATTCGTGACACAAAAATTATTCAATACTCAAAAGATCGTTCTTTTTGGAGAACGAAACTCTCGAGTATTGAAGAATAAATTGTTTTCTCACAGTTTTTGATGATATTCTTATTTCTTTTCTCTTCGAAAAGTAGAATGTGAGATAGGTTTATATAAATTCAACCTGAAAAAGGAGGTGATCCACGGCCACCTTCCAGTAGCCGTACCTTGTTACGACTTCACCCTAGTCAACAACCATAGTTTTGGCGCCCACTTCCTGCCTAGGGCTGGTTAGTGTTAACGACTTAGACTACGATCGTCTTCCATGGTGTGACGGGCGGTATGTACAAGGCCCGGGAACGTATTCACCGCCACATAGCTGATTGGCGATTACTAGTGATTCCGGCTTCATGTAGGCGAGTTGCAGCCTACAATCCGAACTGAGGCTGAGTTTAGCAGATTGGCTTACTCTCGCGAGTTCGCTACCGATTGTCTCAGCCATTGTATTACGTGTGAAGCCCAGGATATAAGGGGCATGCTGACTTGACGTCATCCTCTCCTTCCTCCGGTTTACACCGGCAGTCTTTTTAGAAAAGTAACTAAAAACAAGGGTTGCGCTCGTTGCGAGACTTAACTCTACACTTCCGAAAGATGTTTTACAGCTTAAGTTTAAAATAAACCAAAGCACCTTTAGTTTACTAAAGGATCAGACTATACCATTAACTTTAGCGAAATTACTAAAATTATTCAGCGTTTAGTCGTTAAAGGGCTTCAAATTTCCGTTAAAACTTCAATTTGTAATGCATGCAAGGAACTTTATCAATAGTCGGTTTAACTAAAATTGAATAAAGTGTTCTAAACAATGTCTTCTAAGCAAAATTCCAGCACCCGATTCCGCTGACTGTGTAAGAGAAAGCGTTTCTTCGATAGCTGTGAAATCTCTTAAATCGGCTACGGCTAAGTTTACTCTATCGAGTTTTAAATCATTTACTGACTCAACCTGAAGCTTTTTGCTACGGGCACCATATAGAATTGCATTATCACTTGATCCTTTTGATTGAGTTTTTTGTTTTGTAACCATATAAAAGTATTTTTATTAGGGCGGGAAGTCAGTCCCTTGTTGCGAATTTCCTCCTTACTCTGCTTTTTCAGAGCAGTTAAAGTGAGCTCTCCCACTGACTTGGGCCACACTTGGAGCGAATCGCAACTTTTTACAATCGTTTTGAACGAAAAAAGAACCACTTTTGAAGCGGAACTTGGAAAACTTATGAAGTACCTTAGGAATTTCCATGGATTTGTGGACTTTTGAAAAGCACAAATCTGTAGATTTTCTCCTAATTGAGCTGAATTTTCGAGAAGAGTTGCCTCTTCAAGCTGCGAAGTTTTTCACAGCACGAGCTGACGACAGCCATGCACCACCTGTAGCTGAGTTCCTTTGCAGGCACCAATCTATCTCTAGAAAGTTCTCAGTATGTCAATCCCTGGTAAGGTTCTTCGCGTTGCATCGAATTAATCCACATAATCCACCACTTGTGCGGGCCCCCGTCAATTCCTTTGAGTTTCACTCTTGCGAGCATACTTCCCAGGCGGGATACTTAACGCGTTAGCTACAGCACTGCTTTAAACAGCACTTAGTATCCATCGTTTACGGCTGGGACTACTAGGGTATCTAATCCTATTCGCTCCCCCAGCTATCGTCTCTCAGTGTCAGTCATGGCCCAGTAGAGCGCCTTCGCCACTGGTGTTCTTCCTTATCTCTGTGCATTTCACCGCTCCACAAGGAATTCCCTCTACCCCTACCATACTCAAGCTTTTAAGTCCTCTACTGCCTGTCCAAAGTTGAGCTCTGGGATTTGACAGTAGACTTTAAAAACCACCTACAGACGCTTTACGCCCAATCATTCCGGACAATGCTTGCACCCTCTGTATTACCGCGGCTGCTGGCACAGAGTTAGCCGGTGCTTATTCCTCAAGTACCGTCATTGTTTCTTCCTTGAGAAAAGAAGTTTACGACCCACGGGCCTTCTTCCTTCACGCGGTATTGCTCCGTCAGGCTTTCGCCCATTGCGGAAAATTCCTCACTGCTGCCTCCCGTAGGAGTCTGGGCCGTGTCTCAGTCCCAGTGTGGCTGATCATCCTCTCAGACCAGCTACTGATCGTCGCCTTGGGAGGCCATTACCCCCACCAACTAGCTAATCAGACGCAAGCCTCTCTCTTGGCAGTTTTCACTTTTAGCTCCTCAGCATTATGGGGTATTAGCAACAGTTTCCCATTGTTATCCCCCACCAAAAGGTAAGTTCTTACGCGTTACGCACCCGTCCGCCACTGCAGTTCATTCAGTTGACCCGAGAGTCAACCATTAATAAACCTCGTACGACTTGCATGTGTTAAGCATACCGCCAGCATTCGTCCTGAGCCAGGATCAAACTCTCCAGTAATTTTTTTACATCCCTGATATTCAAACCTCTTTTGCTTGTGCGTTACTTTGCTTTTGCTGTGAAAAGCACAGTAAAGTCGCGAAGGCAATGCAAAAGCACAAGTTGATCGTGAAATATGAGCAACCAGTGAATTTGAAAATGGGTTCGTTCAAAATTTTTCATGAAATTTGTTTCTGTCACAAAAATAGATTGTGAAACATTAACAATCCATTCAATTTTTTGTTTGTTATGAATTTATTTGTCAGCAAATTTTTCATTGCTTTTATTTTTTGAACATTCCTAAGTTTTAAATTTACCAAATATTTTTTTTTTGTCAATGCACCATTTTTTTTTTACTGGTTTTTTATTATTATAACACAGTTCTTTTTTATGTCCAAAAACATTGTGAATACAAGTATCTAGTCATAAATTTTGCATTCTGTTTTTTGCATGGAGTCTTCAAAATAATAGAATCAATAAAATAAAAAGAAGTTGCTCATACTTCTTGACAATTGGAACAGCCGTCAGAACCCGCAAGAACTATGAAGGAGCTCTAATCCCGTTCTTAATAAAATAAATGGACCATTGCAAACCCGCCAGCGGGGAGTGCCCCGCTTGACGGTTGTTCCAACCGTCAGAACCTGCAAGAAGTATGAACGACCTGACTGTTTAAATCTTCTAAAAACATAAAACATATTTTTTCTTCAATTCAAAAATTCTTAAAGTCTTCTATTTGACATTTAGATCTGTGTGAATTTCAGTAAAATTTGATTTAAAGAAGAATTGAAACTTATCATTGAATTTACTCCATGATTTTTTTCTCTTTATTATTAAGAAACTTTTGAAAATTGAGGAAAAAACCAAAAAATACAAAAGTTGCGAAGTATGAGCAACCTAAGGGGAAGACCAAAAATAAAAATGAAACCAATAAACCTCGCTTAAGATTGACGAATTTAGATAATATAGGTTCATTTCTAACAATCAAAAACTTTTCCTGCTTTTCCTTTGTAATAAGCTTGCAGCGTCACGCTCGGACACGTTGGACACAACAAGAATCTATTGAATATGGGCAACCACATAGCTCTCCAAGCGGAAATAGAACGTGACCACGCGTGACGAAGTGTGTTCAACTCTAGACTTTTCAACGAACTTCCGGTGGTTCAAGGTTGTGTCCAACGTGTCCACATCAAACAAATATTTGTGTAACTTAAACCAGATAAATTTTAAATTCTTTTTATTTCTTCTCTTGGCTTTCCTGTACAGTATAGAAGTAAGCAGCTGCCTCAAGGTTTTCTAGAGTCATCATGAGCAACTTCATAATTTCTATTTTGAGTTTTATTCGATTCAACTCTATGTAATAATAGAGTGCAAAGAACTATACTTAATGATTTTTAATTGAAGATTCAACAAAGAAAGTTGAACTGAAAGTTGAAAATTACAGAGACTTGAATAGGTTAGTGAAACTTACTCAAATAGAGGGCTCACTCTCTCAAGGCAAGGCCTGACTTGTCAAGTCTATAAACTAAAAAAAATTCTGAACATAATAAAGATCCTTCTCGTCTTTTCATTTCAATAAGCTTTAAGAATTGACTTTAGAGTCAAAAATTGTAAACATGAGTTTATTTTGAACCTTATGTTTTTAACTGTAAAAATTTGCCTTTGCCTTCGCAAAGCGAAGATCTTGACGGTTGTTCCAACCGTCCTGAGGGTCTACAACCAGCGACCACTTGACGTAGTCAAGACAATGCAAAAGGTAGCGAATGCCACAGAACCAAAAGGAAGTATCAACAATTGAGACTCCCACCTTAGGATCACTGCAATTCAAAACTTCACAAAGAGATTGAATCAAAAGAAATAAATTCTTTAAAGCTTTGAGTGTATTGTTTGAGTCATAAGCCCAGGCCACCCCCGCCCTAAAGGGGCTGGTTTAGAACAAAATTCAGACAAATCTTTAATGTATCTTTGAAATTGAAATTTAAAGACACTGACTACGGACAAAGTCTTCCTGAGCTGCGCGAAGTAGTCGCCGTGTTCCTCCTTCACGTAGTGAAGTGCTCGTTCCTCGACCTCGGCAGAGCCCACTGCTCACTACGTTTGTTCTTCGCATACTTCACAAAGTGAAGTATGCCGAGTATTCACTACGCTCGTCCTTAGTCTTTTCGCTAAAGCGAAATTTGATAAAAATCCACTAATCAGTAACTATGACTATTCATCTATTCCTATTGTAAAAAACTTTACGGGATTTTGCTGAAGCAAAAGTTGGCCAAAGGCCACTCGCTGACGCGACCAAATAACTAAGATGCTGTTGCTAAAGCAAACTTTGAGCCTGGCGTTAAAACGTCAGTATCGAACCCTCGCTCACTTTCTACTTTCAAAAAAAAGCACATATTAGATATGAAGGAGTTGGCCAGAGGCCAACTCTACTGTGATAACCTAAAGGGGGGGGTCCCCCTTTAAAACCCCCATTTACAAAAAAACATTCTTATCTTTTCTTTCAATTACAAAATTTAAGGAGTTAATAGAGAAAGTTCTCGTTTATGAACTTTATTTACTTTATTTTACGACTGTCCACTGAAAATCCAAGAAAAAACAATGAATCTCATAACCCTAAGCTTCCTCTCTTACGTGAGAAAGCCAGTCCCTAATCCTGTTGCTGCTTTAGCAGCAACAGCTTCGCTGCGCTCCTCCTTATTGATTTAGCAAAAGTTATCCACAAGTACGAGTCCTAGGAGTACTTCGCAAAGCGAAGGTCACCAGACTTAGTTCTTGCAAGTTCTGACCCGTGGAACCAATGGCCACGGTTTTGCTTTACAAATAAGAGAGCCCTAGAGGCCTGTCGCTAACGCGTTCACTCCCCTTTCGGGGGTGATTCGAATCACCCCCGACTGTCATTATGTAGTATCTTCTGTTTGGTTCTGACGGTTGTCCTAACCGTCAAGCGGATTCGTCTCAAGAAGTATGACCAACTCATCCTATTCGATTTTAACAGAAATTTAAACACTTGTCAAGTAATTGTAAAAATCTACCAAAATAAAAATAAAAATTAAAATTTAAATTCGTGTGCCTTGTGCTTGTGCGGTGCAACGCAAAAGCACGCAGTACCAAAAGAACGCACAAGCAAAAGGTAGCGAATGCCCCTCAGCTACTGCTGCTTTCGCAGCAGGAAGTAGTCGCTGTGCTCTTCCTTAACTACGTCAAGTGGTCGTTCCTCGACCTTGGTTGCGCCTTCTCTTGGCTTTTGGTTGCGCGTATGCGCAACAAGTATGAGCAACTGCTAAAGCAGCAGAAAGCAGGTTCTACGGGTCTAGCAAGTCTATGACCCCCTTGACGGTTGTTCCAACCCTCAAAACCCGCAAGAAGTATGAACCACAGTGTCATTAATTTTTTTCTAGAATGCAAGAATAACATTAGGAATAGTTTTGAGTTGAATTCTTAAATGTTTGAGCATGGTAACTAAAGATAAATTGAGCCAAAAGAATATTGTTTGCTTGACTTTGTTATTTTTCTTTCTCATCAAGAAAACAGAAACGTTCGTTCATTTTAATTCCATAAAAAACAAGTCGAATACCTAAAAAAAAGAAAACTTGCATAAAAAAGTAATGTTTGGTATCTATATAAATACCGAGGGTTTAAATTAAACCTTGTTCTATATTCATTTCATGAATCGGAGAAACATCTTTTTTTATCGAAATATATTATGACTGCTGTTCTTTCAAACCGTGGTACTTCTAGCCTTTGGGCTCGTTTTTGTGAGTGGATTACTTCTACTGAGAACCGTCTTTACATCGGTTGGTTCGGTGTATTAATGATCCCTTGCTTATTAACAGCTACATCTGTATTCATCATTGGCTTCATTGCAGCTCCTCCAGTAGACATTACGCAATCTGTAAATACATCTGTGTCCTTCACCCCTTAAAGGGTGTTGCTTATATATTGGGTGAATTGCTGGAATTCGAAAGAGAACCAGCAGCCTAAACATGGAAGGGACTCTCCAAACTCAACGCCGGTCGTTTTCTGAGCGGTGGACCGTCAGAACCGTCAAGCCGTATGTGCCCACGTTTCTAAGAAATTCCATGTAAGGTTCAGAGACTAGTACGTGAGCCCCACAATAATCGTACCGTGGAATGACTATTCCATAGAGCGCCCAACACCCGACCTTAGCGAATCTTCTCTGTAACAAGAACCTAAAAAATGTTGTGCTTTTGCTGTGCTTTGCCTTGACATTTGCCTTTGCCTTCCTCTACCTTGACTTCGTCAAGGAAAGGCTCTGCCGAAGAAGAAAGAAGACAATGCAAAGGCAAATGTCAAGTGGTCGCTGCGCTGGAGGACAACGCTTTATTGACGAAGTCTTCCTCCTCCTTGACTTCGTCAACTTTGCCTGTCCTTCACTTCGTGAAGGAAGACGACTGCGTTAAGGAGGAGGAACAGGCGGGTTCGCCGCAACCCAATTGTCAAGGCCTTCGCAACGCGTAGCACAGCAAAGCACAAGCAAAAGAACGTTTTCTTTTTCGCTTTGACTTCATAGATCCACTGAGAACTATGAAAGTTCTTGCTGCCAGAACAGTCGGGATGAAGATATAGTCCAACGAATTACTACTTTTCTTTAATCTTTAATGAAAAAAACTTATATCACCTCATTTATGAATACATCCTCTAACAAACAACGAGAATCCTTTCCTTTCGAAACTGCAGATCCAAGTGAAGTTGCTTGGTTAGCTGGTTTGTTTCAATCAGAAGCTTACTTTTTCGTCGATAAACGTGTTCGATCTCGATCGAACGATCCGGACTATACACCCCCTCCTCGTACACCAGGCATTAAAATCGACATGATTGAAGAAGATGTCATGAAACATGTAGGGAAACTCGTTGACCAAGAGGTTAAGCCCTTAGCGCGTAAAACTACGGCTAATAACCAAGTTTATCGGGTGACCATAGAGGCTCGTGTCAAAGTGGAAGCTCTGTTAAGATGTATTCTGCCTTATATTATTGGCGAGAGAACTCAAACGAAGATCATGAATCTTTTGAAACTTTGCGATGAATACAATCTCTGGTTAAAACAGGGGGGTCGACTTAAGGCTTGCCAATTAGCGGCTCGCGCCAGGGTAAAAAAGAGAAAGGACCGAGAGAGCACCTCGGAATAGTAGTGTGTTTCATCTGTACTTATTTTTTTATTTTTCTATTGAGTCTTTATTTCAGACTTTTGTTCGACAAGTTTTGGATTCACTTGTTAAAGCGCAGTCTCTGGGAATCTCTCAAACACGGAAAGAAAAATGAAGATTAAGATGGTGAAATGGTCGAATCCGAATTTTTCGTCGATCGACCGTAATTCGTCGCGATGGTATCCGTGAGCCAGTTTCTGGTTCTCTTTTATACGGTAACAACATCATCTCTGGTGCGATTATCCCTACATCTAACGCAATCGGTTTACATTTCTACCCAATTTGGGAAGCTGCTTCTTTAGATGAGTGGTTATATAACGGTGGTCCTTACCAACTTATCGTTTGCCACTTCTTATTAGGTGTTGCTGCTTACATGGGTCGTGAGTGGGAATTATCTTACCGTTTAGGTATGCGTCCTTGGATTTGCGTTGCTTACTCAGCTCCAGTAGCTGCTGCAACTGCAGTATTCTTAATCTACCCAATTGGACAAGGTTCTTTCTCAGACGGTATGCCTTTAGGTATCTCTGGTACTTTTAACTTCATGATCGTTGCGTGACTAAGAGTTTAAAAACTCTTAAGCAAATCGGGTGAATTGATGGAAATCTAAGGCTAAAAAACACAAACTGCATAAACTTTTCTAAACTAATGTTGTCTATTTTGAAGAAATTTTAACTAATAATCTATTCTAAACTTAACTATGACTAATAAATTAACAAAAGAAGATATTGATAAGATTGCATATTCACGCAATCACACGGTTCATTCGTTTGAAAACTATGAAAATGTTCATAGTGTTATCGAAATTCATTGTAATATTTGTTCAACTACGTGGGAAACAACCGTTCATAAGTATAAAAATGCTAAAAAAACGGGTTGTCCTGAATGTAAAAAAAGAACAACTTCTAGAACTCATAAAGGCAAAGTAACAAGTGCTGAAACAAAACGTAAAATTGGTGAGAAAGCAAGTCAAAGATCTGGGTCTTTAACTGGTAAAACTGGTGCAGACCATCCAAGATACAAGGGAGGTGTAGCACGTGATCTTAACAAGCCAAGTACTGAAGATTACCAATGGAAAACTGCAGTGCGTAAGCGCTGTAATTACACATGTGTTGTAACTTTAGAAAAAGCTAAGGGAGGTTACAGAGGTTTTCACTGTCACCACTTAAATGGTTTTCATCTTTTCGTAGAGCAACATTATTTACCCGAGAACGGTGTATACTTAAAGAAGGAAATTCATAAACAGTTTCACAGTTTATACAAGCATTCTGAGATTACAGAAGAAAAATTTGCAGAATTTTGTCAAAAATACTACAACTTTGATTGGTTTCAGCGAAAAAAAGAACTCAATTTGGTTGAATTTTAGTACAATTATTTTAATTTTGCATTTGGTTATGCGTATTTTTTAACTAAGGAAATCATCAGCCAAGTTTGAGTTTACCTCAAACAGGTTCAGAGACTAGAGAGTGAAATAATCTCTCCACGAGTTCCCGAGAACATTACTGCACTTAGATACGAAAGTTTCTATGAATCAGAGTGTTTATGATATAGTCCGATACTCTTTGGAAACGAAGAGGTAAGAGATAAAGAGCTCTTACATAACACATTGGATCGTTTTCCAAGCTGAGCATAACATTTTAATGCACCCATTCCACATGTTAGGTGTTGCTGGTGTATTTGGTGGGTCATTATGTGCGGCACGAGGTGTGGGAGGGCCTCAAGACAACTTAGCTTTTTAGTTTTGTTGTCTCCTCCCACACCGTGTCCCTGTTTGTGCTTTGGTGTGCTAAACCAACCCCCCTTCTCATGGGGTGAGTCCGTTCCAGCACTATTTCATGGGGACATGAGATGGTGAGAAGCATCTGGTAGAAGCCTAACCCATTCACTGGTGGGAATGGCAAGGGCTATTGTTGAGAAGAGCTGAGTTGGGATCGTAACCCCCAGTTTATGGTGCCTAGTAGTACAGCCATTTATGGGTACTACTAATTGAGTCGATATTACATTGTGGATACCGACATGAGATCAAGCGTGCACCCGGTCTGATACCTCAGCTAGATCTCAATGAGCATGGACAAGCAGGGGAACGTGTAACTGACTCGAGTTCCTAATATCAACTGGACTTTGTCCTCTGGTGGGTGGCTGGGTGGTGACACTTCAGCTCATACTCGAGTCGGACGGGATTCTTACCCTAATGGGTGCTGGCGAAAGTCGTCAACTCTAAAGCAAAATGGAAAAGCCATATGGCCAACCTTAGCAAGGTCTCTGCATATGGCACAATAACATGCACCAAGTCAAGGGTAAGAAGGTGGAAATTGCAAAACTTTTCGGCTAGGTTATATTGTTACTATGAAGGGCAATTCATTTTGTAAAAAACATACTAACGATGCTGGCTCGGTTAAAGGATGGACTGATCTAGATTGGAAAGTCATTGAAAACAGAGTCAACAAACTTAGAAGAAGAATATTTGTTGCTCAGTTGACTGGGAATTCTTCACTCGTTAGGAAACTACAAGGAAGAATGATTTTGTCAAAAGCTAACCTCTTGTACTCTATTAGAAGAGTTACCTCTATTAATAGAGGAAGGAAAACTGCCGGTATTGACAAGCAAAAGTACTTGTCTCCGGACCTTAGGTACAAGCTATTCATTGAAATGAGTGGCACAAATCCTTTGAAATGGAATCCTCCTCCAGTTAGAAGAGAATATATTCCTAGACCTGGAAAAGAGCCAAGACCCCTTGGCATCCCTACTATTAGAGATAGGGTCATCCAGAGTGTAGTTAAAAATGCTCTCGAACCAGAATGGGAAGCGATCTTCGAACATGGTTCTTATGGCTTCATACCAGCTCGAAGCTGCCATGACGCTATGAGCCGACTTTGGAGAACAATCTCATCTAAGAAAAGAGTATGGGTTCTTGATGCGGATATTAAGGGTTGCTTTAATAACATTGCTCATGAGCCTTTGCTACATAAACTCGAAGGCTTTCCGGCACAATCACTTGTTGGTAGGTGGCTGAAGGCTGGCTATTTAGAAAAAGATAAATACGTTGATACCCTGTTGGGTACTCCACAAGGAGGTATTATCTCTCCTCTCTTAGCCAATATTGCTCTTCATGGAATGGAAGAAGTACTAGGCATCAAATACCACAAACGTGGGTATGTTGTACCTTCACTTCCTTATGTTCTAGTCAGGTATGCTGATGACTTTGTAGTGCTGACTGTCTCTGAGTTTCATGCCCATAGGGCTAAAGATCTCCTTAGCGAATTTCTTAGCACCAGGGGCATGGAATTCAGTCCAGAAAAGACTGCAATCAGAAACATTAATGACTCTTCCTTTGACTTTTTAGGCTGGACCTTTGGGCTTTACAACAATGCTCCTCTCAAGAAGAGAAAGAAATCTTTTCTTAGAGCCATTGGGACTAAGGTGGCTTTGGTCACTCCCTCAAAAAAATCTTTGGAAAGTATTAAGAACAAAATCAAGCTTTTATTTAGGTCTCACACTTCTTCATCTACTCATTTGCTGATTAATAAATTGAACCCCATTATTGTGGGTTGGTGTAACTACCACAGGTTTGTTAACTCCAATAAGGCATTTCGGGCCTTGGATAACTTTGTTTACTTGCAAGCAGTTAGATGGGCCAAGCGCAGGCACGTTAATAAAAGCTGGAGCTGGCTGGTCAACAGGTACTTTACCTCTTCAAAATCAAAATTTGTGAGAAAAACTGGCACTGCCACATATGTCTCAAGCAATTGGACATTTTGTGGTGATAATGGCTTTCCCAAATTAGTGAGTTTTAGATCTACCTCTCTGGAAAATTATAGCTCTATTGGCTTTGGTAGAAATCCCTTCAACCCAAAGGATAAGGAGTACTTCATGGATAGGAAACTTGCCTCTCTAATTAAGAAAGGTAGCTTCAAGGAAATGTTGTACTCCAAACAAAAAGGTATCTGCCCTGTGTGCGGTTCCAATCTTTATATTGGAGATTGGGATGAACCATTGCACGTACATCATTTGGTCCCTAGGAAAATAGGTGGTAAGGACGTGCCTTCAAATCTCATGCTTTTGCACGAAGAATGTCATTATTCGATTCATCGCAAGTCTGTGCCGAAGACTGAAATGTTGAGTATGTTATACGAACAAATCTGTCGAAGAACACTAGCTGGCGATTTAGAAGTGAATTGGGAAGAGAAGCTTGAGGCTCTCAACACCATAATTCATGACAAAGAAACCTGGTCTGTTGTGAACAAGGTAAAAGCTATGACTGAGCTGAGTTCTTTGTGGAATTCTCATACTTTTAAGAAAAAACAAAGGGCAAGGTCTCTTCAAGCCTTACAATTGATACTGGCAGATCCAGAAGCCTTTTCTCTCTTAAAGCATTACTATGAGAACAAGAAAACTGCTCACTCCCAGCAGGTTATAGATGTGGACTCTGATCCATCTCTTAACTAGTTTCTGCTTGAGCCCATTGCGTCGAGAGGCGCAAGATGGGTTCTTAGGGGGGCTCTCCTAAACGGGTGGGCCTACCCCGACTCTCTGCTATGCATGGTTCTTTAGTAACTTCATCTTTAATCCGTGAAACTACTGAAAACGAATCAGCTAACGAAGGTTATAAATTTGGTCAAGAAGAAGAAACATACAACATTGTAGCTGCTCATGGTTACTTTGGTCGTTTAATCTTCCAATACGCGTCTTTCAACAACTCTCGTTCATTACGTGCGGCACGAGGAGGGTCATACGCCTAAGGTAATTACAGATCGCAGGATTTATAATTGCTATGGTCAAGACTCTCCGTGGCCTCACCAATCAGTTTGGAAACTTAGTCTTCCAACTTCTGTCTAGTCAGATGATCCTGTTCATTGGCACTCAACCTGGGTAACCATTTGGGTGTAAGCACGATGGAGACGTCTCAATATAGAACTTTATTGCAGAGATATACTGAGGCTATGGGATAGTATTTTGGAGATCGTTGCGGCTTCGTGACGAGCTCTGCAAGCTTGGACTTGTTCCTAGATGACATGGTGTTATGTTCCGTGAGGACACAATAGTGGTTTGTGCGTACTGACAAACCTCACTAGATATTGAACACACCCGGGGTGTTTCACAACGATATACCAAAGTACGTATCTGATTGGTGAGGAACGTGTAACCGACCTATTCTCCTAATCCTTATTGGAAAGGTGGGCACTATATGTGCCAGCTTAGAATAGGCCGGGGTGGATCGCTTTCCTGTGCTGATGGCAACTGCGAAGGTAAAACGAAAGCAAAAAGGAAAGTTCAATAGGGTTTTCTCTATTAAATATAACTTGTTGACCATATAGTATGAAAATACATGGATAGGATTAGCGAGGTCTGATTTCATGGCTCTTGTTTATCTAACCGATCGTAAAGTTACTCGACGGAATTCACCATGACTAGTATCATTAATTCTGAAAGTAAATCTCCACGGGCGACCTCTTGGGAAGGTATTAACTGGAACGGAGTCACTCGTACTGTTAAAAATTTACGCGGTAAAATCTTCAAGGCCAAAAGAATGGGGAATATTTCTTTGGTTCGCAGGTATCAGCATATCTTATTAAACAGTGATGCTAACATTATCTTATCGATTAGAAAGGTAACATCCATTAACGTGGGTAAACGCACCGCTGGCCTTGATAAGATGCTCATTAAGACGAATGCAGAGCGTTGGAATCTATTCGTAGAGCTCCAAAATACTCCACAATCAGAATGGGCAAATATTGCCAAACCTGTAAAACGTCTTTACATTCCTAAACCTAATGGTAAACTCCGACCTTTGGGCATTCCTACCATTAAGGATCGAGTAATCCAAAACATCGTAAAAAATGCTTTGGAACCAGAATGGGAAGCTTGTTTTGAGTCAAGCTCCTATGGGTTTAGACCAGGTAGATCCTGTCACGACGCTTTAGCCCGAGTTTTCAGCCTTACGGCTAGACACAAGAAGCGCGTATGGGTACTTGACGCTGACATCAAGGGCTGTTTTGATAATATTAACCACGATTATCTCCTTTCTGTGATCGGGGATTTTCCGGCGGCTCCTGTTATTAAAGCATGGTTAAAAGCGGGTTACTGTGAGTTTCCTTCTACAGAGGTCATGGAAACCACTGCAGGGACTCCACAAGGAGGTATTATATCTCCTCTTTTAGCTAATATTGCTCTACACGGTATGGAAGAGGCGTTAAACATCAAAACTGACCCGAAAACTTTTCATGCTCGTTCCGGAAACAAATACGCTCTAGTTCGATACGCAGATGACTTTGTTATTCTCGCTTCGTCCAAAGAGGATTGTCTCAACGCGCAGACCTTTATGGAGAAATGGCTGGCAGTCCGAGGCCTTGAATTCGCTCCTGATAAAGTACATGTTACTCATCTTCTCGACGGATTCAAGTTTCTAGGATGTCTGGTTAGGCTTTATAGTAACGCGAAGACTAAGCTTCTTATTACTCCTCACCCTGAAAAGGTAAAAGCCTTTAAAAATCGACTAAGAGAGATCTGGTTGAAGAAGAAAGGTCAAGCCCCTCAGGTTGTAATCAAGGAACTTAATCCAATCATTCGTGGTTGGGCGAATTACTATAGCCCCTTTGTGTCTTCCGAGGTGTTTTCTTATCTTGACCACTTTATGTGGCACAGGACTTGGCGCTATGCTAAGCGAAGACACCCCCAGAAGAATCACAACTGGATCATGGAGCGATACTTTGGATTACAAGAAGGTCCTTCTAAGAACAAATGGAGATTCTTTGGACTCTCCAAAGGAAATCAGCAATTGTTTCTTCTAAAATTCAGTGACTTCAAAATCCGCCGTCATGAAATGGTACAGAATCAAATGTGTCCTGATGACCGCTCGCCTAGCGCACGCGATTATTGGAACAAGCGAGATGCTAATAAACAATACATGAAGTGGGTGGGCAGAGATGGTTTGCTTCTTCTTTCTAAGAAACAGTATCACATTTGTCCGATATGCGAGGAATCTTTGTACAACGATGAGGAACTTCACAAACATCACATTGTGGCTAAAAAGGACGGAGGTAAAGACTCTTACGGAAACCTAGTTCTCGTACATGAACTATGCCATCGTCAAATTCACTCGCTGAAAATGTCCAGTGCTAATGTTCGTGACAAACTTTTCGCTGTGCGTAAGAAAATGCGTATGGCTCTAGGAAAATCAGTCAGCTCAGTAATTGAACCAGAAGAGGTTTCTCGATTAGATGTGTAAGGTTGGGGTATTATCCTTGAAACTGGCTTGAGCCGTATGCAGGGAGACTTGCACGTACGGTTCTTAGGGAGCCCAAACGGAAACGAGAGGGCGACCCGACACTTCTTCTTAGCTGCTTGGCCAGTTGTTTGTATTTGGTTCACTGCTTTAGGTTTATCAACTATGGCATTCAACTTAAATGGTTTCAACTTCAACCAATCAGTTGTAGATTCACAAGGTCGTGTATTAAACACTTGGGCTGATATCATCAACCGTGCAAACCTTGGTATGGAAGTTATGCATGAGAGAAATGCTCACAACTTCCCGTTAGACCTTGCTAGTACTGACGCTCCTACTTTAGGTTAATAATTAATTCTTGAAAGCAGTTTCAATACTCGAAAGAGTTTATTGATCTGTTTTCTAGATTTTTTAAATTTTTTAGGTTCTATTTACTTCAATGTAAATAGAATCTAAATAAGTTGCTCATACTTGCCTTTGGTTGCGCAGTATGCGCAACTTGCTCTTAACTTCACAACCAATGGCAAATGTCAGCAACTAAAAAAAACATAAAGTGTTTGAAAAGAACTGAAAAGACACACAAAGTCTTCTCAAGACTTTTCAAACACTTTATTTAAAGAAATGAAAATAAATTAAGCAGTAATAGAAATTCAACTGAAACAAGACCTAAGAACTATAACCTTTACATGTTTTGTGTTTTCTTTAATTCTTCTTTAAGAATTGACCGAATAGCAATCAACGAATTTTTAAGTTGAAATAAAGTGTAACGAATTGTAAAAGATTCATCCAAAGTATACAAATACTCGATAAATTCTACAAAGTTATCGATCGTCGTTGTCGAGGAATACATTTCATGAAACATAAAATGGTAGTTGCGTTCAATTGAAATTCCATTTACATAAAAAAATTTCAAAGAAGCGCTTCTTTGAAAACAGGTGGTGAGCATGCAAACAGGCATTACGATGTGTTTTGCCTGAAATTAAGCAGTTGAAACCAAAATTTTCTTTAACTTTCAACGCCCAATAAGAAAGATTTGTAGAAGGCTCATATTTTCTTAAACCCTTATCTATTAAAATAGGGTTTCAGAAAAACTGAAAACCTTACATTTCTTTGATTACAGGCTTCTAAATCAATAAATTTTGACGAATTTTATGTTGTTTGACGGTCTTGACGGTTGTTCCTACCGTCAGGCGCCGGGACCACTTGACGTAGTCAAGGTCGAACGTAGTGAGTACTCGGCTTTGCCGAGGCGGAGGAACGACCACTTGACGTTCAAGGTCGAACGTAGTGAGCACTCGGCTTACTTCATTTCGTGAAGTAGTGCCGAGGAGTAGCGCAGCTACTACTTCGCGAAGCGAAGGTCGAGGAACGAGCACTTGACTACGTCAAGGAGTAGCGTAGCTACTACTTCGCGAAGCGAAGGACGAACGCAGTGATGAGCTTCGCTCAGGAGGAGTGCAACGACTACTTGACTACGTCAAGGAGTAGCGTAGCTACTACTTCCTGCTGCTTTCGCAGCAGTAGCTTCGCTACCTTTTGCCTGTGCGTTGCTGTGCTTTTGCTGTGCTTTGCACAGCAAATTCGCGAAGGCAATGCAAAAGCACAAGGCACAGCGAGGGATGTTTTTTTTCTGGACTAGGAATATTCAGACCACAACGAAGATGTTTTCTTGACCAGGAATATTCACAGAACAACTTGGACCTCATGGCCATAACAACACTTCAATGGAACACCTGCAATCCAATTCT